TTACGTATTGCTAAGGTTAAGAGCCTCTCATTGTCCGTTCTCTACAGCACCTTAAGAGCCTCTCATTGTCCGTTCTCTACAGCAATTAAATTAAATTAATTTAAATTTAAAATTTTAATATTTTTTAAATAATTATAATTAAAAATTTAAAATTAATTTTTAAAAAAAAAATAAAATAATTTTTTTTTATTTAATTTTTAAATAAAATTTTTTTTTAATAAATTTTAAAATTTTTAAAAATTTTTTTTTTTAAATTTTAATTATTTTTTTTTTAAAAAATTTTTTTTTTTAAATTTTTAAAAAAATTTTTAATTATTTTTTTTAAAAAAAAAATTTTTAAATTAAATTTTTTTTTTTTTTTAAAAATTTTAAAATATTTTATAATTTTTTTTTTTATTTTAAAAATAAAAAAAAAAAATATTTTTTTAAAATATTAAATTTTTAATATTAAAAAATTTTAATTTATTTTTTTTAAAATTTTTAAAATAAATAAAATTTTAATATTTTTTATATTTTTTATATTATTAAAAAATTTTTATTTTTTAAATTTTATAAATATATAAAAAAATTTTTTTTTAATATTAATTTTTTTAAATATTTTTAAATATTTTTTTTTTTTTTTTAAATAATTTAAAATAAATTTTTTAAAATTTTTTTTAATATTTTAAAAATTATTTATAATTTTAAAATTTTTTTTTAAATTTTTTTTAAAATTTAAATTTTATTATATTAAAAATTTTTTAATTAAATAAAAATTTAATTAAATAATTTTATTTTTTTTAAAAAATTTTAAAATTTTTATAAATTTAAAATTTTTATATAAAATTTATAAAAAAAAAAAATTTTTTTTTTTATAAAAAAAAATTTTTTTTAAAATTTTTTATTTTTATTTTTTTATTAAAATTTAAAATTTTTTTTTTTTTTTTAATATTTTTAAAAAATTTATTTTTTTTAAAAATAAAATTTTATTTTAAATTTAAAAATTAAATATTTTATTTTTTTTTTTTTAATTATATATTTAAAAATTTAAATTTTAATTTTAATAAATATTTTTATTATTTTAAATTATTTTTTTATAAAATTATTTTTAAAAAATTTTAAATATTAAATTTTTTTTTAAATTATTTTAAATTTTTATTTATTTTATTATATTAAATATAAAATAATAAATTTTAATTAAATTTTAAAAAATTTAAAAAAATTATTTAAAAAAATATTTTTTTTTTTAATAAATTTAATTTTAAATTTTTTTTTAAATTTTTTTTTAAATTTTACTTTTTTTTTTTTAAATTTTAAAAAAATTTAATATTTTAAATATTTTTTTTAATTTTAAATTTTAAATATTTTTATTAATAAATTAAATTTTATAAAAAAAATTTTAAAAAATTAAAAATTTTAATTTTTTTTAAATTTTTTTTTATTAAAAAAAAAAAAAAATAATTTTTTTTTTTTTTTTAAAAATTTATTTATTTTTTTTTTTAAAATTTAATTAAAATTTAAATAATTATAATTTAATAAAAAAAAAAAATAAAAAAAAAATTTAAAAAATTTTTTTAATTTATAATTTAATTTTTTATAAAATAATATAATTTTTTAATTTTTTAATAATTATATAAAAATATTTATATAAAATTTAAAATTTTAAAAATTTTATAAATTAAATTTATTAATATATAAAATTTTTTAAAAATTTTATAATTTTTTTTTTTTTTTTTAAAATTTTTTATTTAAAATAATTTTTTTTTTTTAAAAATTTTTTTTTTTTTAAAATATTTAAATTTTATTTTAAATTAAATTTTTTAAAAATTTTTTTTTTTTTTTTTTTAAATTTTTTTTTTTTTTTTTTTTTAAATTTTTTTTTAAAAAAATTTTTTTTTAAATATAAAAAAAAATTTTTTTTTAAAAAAATTTTTTTTTTATAAAAATAAAAATTTTTATATTAATTTTTTTTTTATAAAAAAAATTTTAAATTTATTTTAAAAAATTAAAAAATTTTTAAATTTTTTATTTATATAATTTTAAAATAAATTTTAATTTAATTTTAAATTTTAAAATTTTTTATTAAAAATTTTTAAATTTTATTTAAAAATTAAATTTTAAAATAATTTTTTTTTAATTTTTTTATTAAAAATAATTTTTATTTAAAAATTTTAAAAATTATAAAATAAAATTTTTTTAAATAATTTTAATTTTTTATTTTTTTTTTTTTTTTTAAAAATATTAAAAATTTTTTTTTTTTTTTTTTTTTTTTTATAAAATATTATTAAAAAAAAAAAAAATATATTTAAAAAAAATATTTTAAATTTTAAAAATAAAAAATTTAAAAAAATTTTTTTAAATTTAAAAATTTTTAATTTTAAAATTATTTTTTTATATTTTATTTAAATTTTTTTATTTATTAAAAATTTTTATTTTTAAAAAAAAAAAAAATAAAAAATAATTTAAAAATTTTTTAAATTTTTTTTTTTAAAAAAATTTTTTATTAATTATAAAAAAAAAAAAATATAAATAATAATTAAAATTAATTAAAAATTTTTAAAAAAATTATTTTAAAATTTAATTTTTAAAATTATAAATAATTAAAAATTTTTAAATTTTTATATTTATTTTTAATAATTTTTATTTTTAATATTAAATAATTTTTTATTAAAATATTTATTTATTTTAAAAAATTTAAAATTTTATTTAATTAAAAAAAATTATTTATTTAAATAATAAATTTTTTTTAAAAATTTTTAAAAATTTTTTTTAATTAAAAAATTTAAAATAAAATTATTAAAAAATTTTATAATTTAAATAAATAAAAAAAATTTAAAAAAAATATAAATTTTTAAAAAATTTTAATTAAAAAATTAAATAAAAAAAAATATAATTTTAAAATTTTTTAAATTTTAAATAAATAAAAAAAATTAAATAAATAAATAAAATTTAAAAAATTTATATTTTTTAAAATATTTTATATTAAATAATTTTTAAAAAAATTTTTTAAATAAATTTTTTTTTTTTTTTTAAAAAAAAAAAAAAATTAAATAAATTTTTTTATTTTTTTTAAATTTTAATTTAAAATTTAATAAATTTAAATTTAAATAAATTTTTAAATTTATTTTTTATTATTTATTTAAATTTTTAAATTTTTAATTTAATTTTTTTTTTTAAAAAATTTAAAAATTTTATTTAAATTTATTTAAAAAATTTAAAAATTTTAATTTTTTTTAATTTTATTTTTAAAAAATTAAATAATATAATTATTTAATTAAATTTTTTTTTTTATTTATTTAAATAATAAAATAATTTAAATATTTTTTTATTTATTTAAATTTTTTTTTTAATTATTATATAAAATAATTAAAAATTTAAATAAATTAAAATATAAAAAATAAAAAAATTTATTTTAAAAAAATTTTTTAAAATTTAAATTAAAAAATTTTATTAATTTTTTTAAAATTTTATTTTTTTTTTTTTTTTTTTAAAAAATTTTTTATTTTTTTTAAAATTTAATTAAAAAAAAAAATTTAAAAAAAAAATTTTAAATTTTTTTTTTTAATTTATTTTAAATAAAATTTAAAAATTAAAAAAATTAAAATAAATAAATTTATTTTTTATTTAAAAAAAAAATTAATTTTATAAATTTTTTTTTTTTATTAAATTTTTTTAAATAAATTAAAAAATTTTATTTTTAATTATAAAATTTAAAAATTAAAATAAATAAAATTTATTTATTTTTATTAAAAATTAATTTAAAAAAATTTATTTAATTTTTTAAATTTTAAATTTTATTTAATTTAAATTAAAAAAAAAAAAAAATAAAATTTATTTAAATTTTTAAATAAAAAAATTTTTTAATAAATTTAAATTTATTTTTTTAAAATAAAAAATTTAAAATAAAAAAAATTAAAATAAATAATAAAAATAAATTTTTTAAATTTAAATTTTAAATTTTTTTAATTTTTATTTAATTTTTTAATTATTAAAAAATAATTTTTTAAAATTTTTATTTTAAATAAATAAATTTTTAAATAAATAAATTTAAAATAATTTTAAATTAAAAATATTAAATAAATAAAAAAATTTAAAATAATTGCTATTCATTGTCCGTTTACGTATTGCTAAGGTTAAGAGCCTCTCATTGTCCGTTCTCTTTAAATTTTTAAATTATTTATTTTATTTAAATTATAATTAATTAATTAATAAATTAATTTTATTTATTTATAAATTTTTAAAAAAATTTTTAAATAATTTTAAAAAAAATTAATAAAAAAAAAAATAAATAAAAATTTTTTTTTTTTTTTTTAAATTTTTTTTTTAATAAAATAAAATATTTAAATAACGATAGCAAATTTTTTTAATTTTTATTAAAAAATTTATAAATTTCTAAAAAAAAAAAAAATTTTAATTTTTAAATTTTTTAAATTTTTTATTAAAAATTTAATAAAAAAATTTTAATTTTTTTTTAAATTTTTTAATTAAAATTTTAATATTATAAATTAAAAAAAAAATATTTTTTAAATTTAATTTTTAATTAAAATTTTTTAAAATATTTTAAAATTTTTTTAAATTAAAATAAAATTTTATTTTTAATAATAAAAAAATTTTTTTTTAAAATAAAAAAAAAAATAAAAAATTTTAAAAAAAATAAATTTATAAAATTTTTAAAAAAAAAATTTTTAAAATTTTTTTAAAAATTAATTTTTTTTTAAAAATTTAAAATTTAAAAATTTTTTTTTTTTTTTTTTTTTTTTAAAAAAATTTAAATTTTTTAAATTTAAAAAATTTAATTTTTAAAAAAAAAAAAAAAAAAATATTTGCCAAAGCAATTTTTTTTATGCGTTTTTTTAAATTAATTTTTTTTAAAAATTTTAAAAATTTTTTTATAATTTATTTTTATTATATATATTTTAAAAATTATTTTTAATAAATTGCTGCGTATTTAAACTTTAAAAAAAATAAATTTTTAAAAAATTTAAAAAATAAATTTAATTTTAAATTTTTTTTAATGCGTCGTGGCAAATTTAAAAAAAAAAAAAAAAAAATTTTTAAAAATTTTAAAAAATTTTTTTTGCGTTTAAATTAAAATATTTTATTTTAAAATTTTATAAAATTAAAAATTTTGGAAAAACGATCTTAAATTTAGCAAAAAAAAAAAAAATAATTTTAAAATTTTTTGCCACGACGCAAATTTTTTTTTGATGCGTAAAAAAATCGTTAAAAATGAAAATTTTCTTTTTTATAAAAAAATTTTTTGTTGCGTTGGAAAAAAAAATTTAAATTTTGCGTAGAATAAACTAAATATCTTCCACTAATTTTAAAAAAAAAAAATTTTGATTTTTACGAAATTTTATTTTTTAATTCGTGGCAAATGCGTCGTGGCAAATCGTTAAAAAATAATTTTTTTTAAATATTTAAACAAAAAATTTTAAATTTTTTATTATTTTAAAAAAATTTAAAAAATTTTTTTTTTTAAATTTTTTAAATTTAAATTATATTTTTAAAATATTTTTTTAAAAAAAAATTTTTTTTTAAAAATTTTTTTTAAAAAAATTTTAAATTTTTTTTTTTTTATATTTAATTATTTAAAATAGCATTATTTTTTTTTTGAAAATTTAAAAATTTTTAAAAAAAAAAAAAAATTTAAATTAAATTTTTTAAAAATTTTAAAAAAATTTTTTTATTGCGTCTTATTAAAATTTTTTTAATTATTTTTTTTTAAATTAATTTGCGTAAAAGTATTTTTTAACTAAAAAATTTTTTAATTTTTTAATTTTATTAACGACGCAGCAATTTTTTTTTGATGCGTCGTGGCAAATAATTTAGGAAAATGAAATTTTCTTTCCATTACAATTAACAAAATTTTTTTTAAAATTTTTGCAAAAAATTTTTTTAAATTTTTTATAAAAATTTTAAATTTTAAAAAAATTTTTTAAAAAAACGATTTAATTTTTAAAAAATAATTTAATTTTTATTTTAAAATAATAAATAAATTTTAATAATATTTTTTTTTTTTATTTTAAAATTTAAAAATTAAAAAAAAATTTTTAATTAATTAAATTTAAAAATTTATAAAAAAAAAATTTATTTATTTTATAATTTATTTTATTTTTTTAATTTACTAAATTATTTATTTTATTTTTATTTTATTTATTTTATTTTATGATTTATTTAAATTATTTATTTTTTTTTTTTATTTATTTTATTTAATTATTTATTTAAATTATTTATTTTTTTATTTAATTTTTTTAATTATTTATTTTATTTATTTATTTTATTTAATGATTTTATTTAATTTATTTTTTTAAATTATTTATTTTTTTATTTATTTACTGGGGCTCGCCCCCTGGCTCCGCCCTGAATAAATAATAATTTAAAAAAATAAATAATTTTATAATTTATTTTATTTAATGATTTACTAAATTTTTTTTTTATTAATTCAGGGCTCCGAAAAAAAAAAGGTGTCGGCGAGCTCCCGGGCAGTAATATATTTATATAGCCAATTTTAAAAAAAAAAATAAAAATAATAAAATTACTATAAAATAATTATTTATAAATAAATAAATAAAATAATTTAATTATTTATTTTATTTATTTATTTGCTAAATTATTTTTATAATTTTAAATATTAATTTTAATATTAAATAATTCAATAAATCATTAAATTTAATAAATAATTTTCTTATTTATTAAATTTAATGATTTACTGAATTATTTAATTTTTTTTTTTTAATTCAGGGCTCCAAGAAAAAAAAGGTGTCGGCGAGCTCCCGGGCAGAGCCGGGGTGCGAGCCCCCTAAATAAATAATTAAATTAATTAATTTCGCCGCCTAAAAAAAAAAAAAAAAAACAAAAAACCGAAAACCCCCCCCCCTAAAAAAAAAAAAAAAAAAAATTTTTTCCACTACGCAGCAATTTAAAAAAAATAATGGGACGATTTGCCACGACGCAGCAATTTTTTTTTTTTTGATGCGTCGTGGCAAATCGTTAGGAAAATGAAAAATTTCTTTCCACTACGCAACAAAATTTTTTGTTGCGTCGTGAAAAAATCTTCCCATTATTTTTTTTAAATTGCTGCGTAGTGGAACTAAACGATCTTCCACTACGCAGCATTTAAAAAAAAAATAATGGGACGATTTGCCACGACGCAGCAATTTTTTTTTTTTTGATGCGTCGTGGCAAATCGTTAGGAAAATGAAAAAATTCTTTCCACTACGCAACAAAATTTTTTGTTGCGTCGTGGAAAATCGTCCCATTATTTTTTTTAAATTGCTGCGTAGTGGAAGATCGTTTAGTTCCACTACGCAGCAATTAAAAAAAATAATGGGATTGATTTGCCACGACGCAGCAATTTTTTTTTTGATGCGTCGTGGCAAATCGTTAGGAAAATGAAAAAATTCTTTCCACTACGCAACAAAATTTTTTGTTGCGTCGTGGAAAATCGTCCATTATTTTTTTTAAATTGCTGCGTAGTGGAAGATCGTTTAGTTCCACTACGCAGCAATTTAAAAAAAATAATGGGATGATTTGCCACGACGCAGCATTTTTTTTTTTTTGATGCGTCGTGGCAAATCGTTAGGAAAAAAAAAAAAATTCTTTCCACTACGCAACAAAATTTTTTGTTGCGTCGTGGAAAATCGTCCCATTATTTTTTTTAAATTGCTGCGTAGTGGAAGATCGTTTAGTTCCACTACGCAGCAAAAAAAAAAAAATAATGGGACGATTTGCCACGACGCAGCAATTTTTTTTTGATGCGTCGTGGCAAATCGTTAGGAAAATGAAAAAAAATTCTTTCCACTACGCAACAAAATTTTTTGTTGCGTCGTGGAAATCGTCGTCCCATTTTTTTTTAAATTGCTGCGTAAATTGCTGCGTAGTGGAAGATCGTTTAGTTCCACTACGCAGCAATTTAAAAAAAAAAAAATAATGGGACGATTTGCCACGACGCAGCAATTTTTTTTTTGATGCGTCGTGGCAAATCGTTAGGAAAATGAAAAAATTCTTTCCACTACGCAACAAAATTTTTTGTTGCGTCGTGGAAAATCGTCCCATTATTTTTTTTAAATTGCTGCGTAGTGGAAGATCGTTTAGTTCCACTACGCAGCAATTTAAAAAAAAATAATGGGACGATTTGCCACGACGCAGCAATTTTTTTTTGATGCGTCGTGGCAAATCGTTAGGAAAATGAAAAAATTCTTTCCACTACGCAACAAAATTTTTTGTTGCGTCGTGGAAAATCGTCCCATTATTTTTTTTAAATTGCTGCGTAGTGGAACTAAACGATCTTCCACTACGCAGCAATTTAAAAAAAATAATGGGACGATTTGCCACGACGCAGCAATTTTTAGTTACGTATTGCTAAGGTTAAGAGCCTCTCATTGTCCGTTCTACAGCAAGAGCCTCTCATTTTTTTTTTTTTTTAAATAAACGATTTTCCACTACGCAGCAAAAAAAAAAAAAAAATAATTTTATTTTAATTTATTTTTTTTTTTTTGATGCGTTTAAAAATCGTTAGGAAAATGTATTTTTTATTTAAATTTTTATTTTTTTTAAAAACAAAATTTTTAAAAAAAATTTAAAAATTTTTTTAAATTATTTTTTTTTAAATTTTAAATTAAAAAATTTCGTTTTTTTAACTAAAATTTAAAAATTTAAAAAAAATAATTAATTTAAATATTTTAAATTTTTTTTTGCGTTAAATTTATTAAAAAAATTTATATTAAATTAAAAAAATTTTTTTTAAAAAAAAAAATCGTTTTATTTTTTTTTATTAATTTAAATAAACGATTTTTTAAATTTAAAAAAATAATTTTTTTTTAAAAAATTTTTTTTTAATGCGTTAAATTTAAAAAAAATTTTCTTTAAAAAAAAAATTTTTTTTGCGTTTAAAAATTATTATTATTTTTTAAATTTATTTTAATGGAAATCGTTTTTAATTTTAGCAATTTTTTTTAAAAATTTTTTTTATTTTTTTTTTAAAAATTTGGCAAATTTAGGAAAATGAAAAATTTTTTTTTAATTAAAAAAAAATTTTTAAAATTAATTATTATTTTTTTTAAAAAATTGCGTAGTGGAAGATCTTTCGTTTTTATATTTAATTTAAAAAATAAAAAATAAAATAATTTAAAATATTTTTTTTTAATGGCAAATTTTTTAAATTTTTTTTTTTTTATAATTTTTAATTAAATAAAAAGTTAAAAATTAATTTTAAAAATTTTTTTTAAAATAAATTTTTTTAAAATATTAATAAAAATTATTTAAAATTTTATATTTAAATTTTAATTTTATAATTTTAAAAATAAATTAAAAATTAAATATTTTAAAATTTTTTATAAAAATTTTTTTTAAATTTTAAATTTTAAATTAAAAAATTTTTAAATTATTAATTTTTTTTTAAAAATAAAAAAATAAAAAATTTAATTTTTATTTTTAAATTAAAATAAATAAATTAATTAATTTAATTTATTTTATTTATTTATTTTTTAAAATTAATTTATATTTTATTTATTTATTTTATTTATTTATTTTAATTTATTTTATATAAATATATTTTTTTTTTTTTTTTTTTTTTTTATAAATAAATAAATAAATAAATTCTTATAAAAAATAAATTAAATAAAAATAAATAAAAAAATAAAATAAAAATAATAATAAAATAAAATAAAAATTTTTAAATAAATAATTTTATTTAATAATTTATTAATATTTTTTAAATTTATTTATTTATATAAATAAATAAATAAATAAATAAATAAATAAATAAAAAAAATAAATAAAAAAAAAATAAAATAAATTAAATAAAAAATTATTTAATTTAATTTTATTTAATTTATTTATTTAATTAATTTATTTTTAAATAAATAAATAAATAAATAAATAAATAAATAAATAAATAAATAAATAAAATAAAAAATAAATAAAAAAATAAATTAAATAAATAATAAAATTAAATAAATAAATAAATAAATTATTAATTAATATAAATTAAATAAAATTAAATAAATAAATAAATAAATTAAATAAAATTAAATAAATAAATAAATTCTTATTAATTAATATAAATTAAATAAAAAAAATAAATAAATAAATAAATTTTATTAATTAATATAAATAAATAAAATTAAATTAAATAAATTTTATTAAATATTAAATAAATTAAATAAATTAATTATAATAAAAATTTTAATTTTTAAAATTAAATAAATAAATTAAATAATTAAAAATTAAAATAAATTTTAAATTTAAATAAAAAATTTTAAATTTAAATAATTTTATTTTATTTATAATTTTTATATTTAAAATAAGTTAAATAATATATAATATAAATATAAAAATAAATAAATAAATTTATTAAATAAATATTATATTTAAAATTAATTAATAATAATTAAATATTTATTAATTAATTTTTTATATTAAATAATTTTAATTATTTTATAAAAAAAAATTAATAAATAAAAAATAATTAATTTATTTTATATATTATTTAATATTTTTATTTATTTATTTATTTATTTAAATAAATAAATAAATAAATAAATAAATAAATAAAATTATTAATAATTATTAATTATTTTTTATTATTTATTTATTTAAAATAAATTTTAAATAAATAAATAAATAAATAAAATTAATTAATAATTATTATTAATAATTTTAAAAATTATTTAAATTATTTTTTTATTTTAATTTATTTTATTTATTTTTAATTTATTAATAATTTATTTATTTAATTAATAAATTAATTTTATTTATTTATTTAAAAATTTTAATTTTTAAAAAAAATATTTCCACTACGCATCAAAAAAAAATTGCTGCGTTGTAAAAATTTAATTATTATTTTTTTTAAATTGCTGCGTAGTGGAAGATCGTTTTTTCTTTCCACTAAATTTTAAAAAATAAAGCAAATTTAAATAAAAAAAATAATAAAAAATTTAATTTTTTATAACGACGCAAAAAAAATTTTGTTGCGTAGTAAAAAAATTTTTTCATTTTTTAATTTAATTTGCCACGACGCAAAAAAAAAAATTTTTTGCGTATTTGGCAAATTATAAATTATTTTTTTTAAATTGCTGCGTAGTGGAACTAAACGATCTTCCACTACGCAGCAATTTAAAAAAAATAATGGGATATTTTCCACGACGCAAAAAAAATTTTTTATTTGTGGTATTTTTTTTTTTTTTAATTTTTTAACGATTTGCCACGAAAAAAAAAAAAAAAATTGCTGCGTTTTTATTTTTTTTAAATTTTTTTTTTTTAAATTGCTGCGTAGTGGAAAAAAAAAGTTCCATTTTACGCAGCAAAAAAAAAAAAAAAAATAATGGGAAATTTTTTAAAATTTTTAAAAAAATTTTGTTGCGTTTGGATTTTTTTTTCATTTTCCTAACGATTTGCCACGAAAAATAAAAAAAAATTGCTGCGTTAAAAATTTATTATTTTTTTTAAATTGCTGCGTAGTGAAATATTTATTTTAAAATCTTCCACTACGCAGCAATTTAAAAAAAATAATGGGAAAATTTTTTCCACGACGCAAAAAAAAATTTTGTTGCGTAGTGGATTTTTTTTTCATTTTCCTAACGATTTGCCACGACGCAAAAAAAAAAATTTTGCGTCGTGGCAAATTTTCCCATTTTTTTTTTTTAAATGCTGCGTAGTAGAAGATCGTTTAGTTTATTTTCCAATAAAAAATAAAAAAAAATTTTAAACAAAAAAAATTTTGTTGAAATAACAAAAAATTTTAATTTAAATAAAATTTTTAATAAAAAAAAATTTTTCATTTTTTAATAATTAAAACGAAAAAAAAAATTGCTGCGTAAAAAAAAAAAATATTTTAATTTATTTTTTTTAAATTGCTGCGTAGTGGAACTAAATTTTAAAATTCCACTAAAAGCAAAAAAAAAAAAAAAAATAATGGAATATTTTCCAACGCAAAAAAAAATTTTTTTAATTTTTTAAAAATTTTTTAAAAAAATTTTTAAAATATTTAAAAAATTTTTCGTAAAAAATTTTAAATTAAAAAAAAAATAATTTTTTTTAAATAAACGTAAAAATTTTGGAACTAAACGATCTAAAAATTTAAAAAGCAATTTAAAAAAAAAAAATTTTAAATTTTCCACGACGCAACAAAAAAATTTTTTTGCGTAGTGGAAAAATTTTTTCATTTTCCTAACGATTTGCCACGACGCATCAAATCGGTTACGTATTGCTAAGTTAAGAGCCTCTCATTGTCCGTTCTCTACAGCACCTTATAAAAAATTTAAAAAATTTATTAATTTTTTAAAATTAAAAAATTTTTTATATTTTTTTTTTTTTTTATATTTTTACGTTATAAAAAAAAATTTTTATTAAAATTTTATTTTTTTAAATTTAAATATAAATTAAAATTTTTCCATTATTTTTTAAATTTTTAAAAAAAATTTAATAAAAAAAAAAAAATTTTTTTTTTTTAAATAATTTAATTTTTTAATTTTTTATTTAAAAAAAAAAAAAATATTAAATTTTTTATTATTTTTTAAATTATATTTTTTTTTTAAATTAATTAAAATAAAAAAAAAATTTTTTTTTAATTATTTAAAAAAATTTTTTTTTTTTAAAAAAAATTTTTTTTTATTTTTTATTTTTTTAAAAAAAAAAAAAATTTTTTAAATTTTTAATTTTTTTAAATATAATAGAATTTATCTTAACTAATAATTAAAAAAAAAAAAAATTTTTAATATTTTTTTTAAAAATTTTTTTTTTTAAAATTTAAATATTTTTAAAAATTTTTAAAAAAAAATTTTTATTTTTTTTTTTTTTTAAATTATTAAATTTTTAATTAAAAAATTTAAAAATAAATTTAAAAAAAAATTTAAATATTTTATTTAAAATTTTTTTTTTTATTTATAAAAAATTTAAAAATTTAAAAATTAAAAAAAAAAAAAAAATTTAAAAAAAAAAAATTTTAAAAAAAATTTTTTTTTTTTTTATTTTTTAAATTTAAAAAATTAAATAAATTTTAAATAATGGGATTTTTTTCCAAAACAAAAAATTTTTTTTTAAAAAAAAATTTTTTCATTTTCCTAAATTTTTACGAATCAAAAAAAAAATTAAATTTTTTTTTAAAAATTTTGGAAAAAATTAAATAAAATTTAAAAAAAAAATTTTTTAAATTTTTAATAAAAAATTTTTTTTATTTTAATTTAAAATTTTATTTTAAATTTTAATACGCACCAAAAAATTAGTGGAAAAAAATTTGAAAAATTTTATTAAATAAATAAATAAATTAAATAAATTAATTAATTAAATAAAATTTATTTAATTTTTTTTTTTTATTTTTATTTATTTTTTTTTTTTTTTTAATTATTTTTTATTTATTTATTTAAATAAAAATAATTTTTATATTAAAATTATTAATTTAATAAATTTATTAATTAATTTTATTTATTTTATTAATTTTATTTAAAAATTAAATTATTTTTAATAAATTTTTAAAAAAATTAAATTTTTTTTTTAATTTTTAATATTTAAAATTAATAATTAATTATTTTTATTTAATAATTTAAATAAATAAAATAAATTAAATTAATTTTTATAAATTTAAATAAATTTAAAAAATTATTTTTTTTATTTTTTAAATTAAATAAAATTTTTATAAATTTAATTTAAAATAATTTAAAAATTTAATTTTTTTTTTTTTATAAAAAATTTTTTTAAATAAATTAAAAAATAATTAATTTTAATTTATTTTTATTAATTACTAATTAATAAATTTTAATTAATTAATAAAAATAAAATAATTTTATTTTATTAAATAAATTATTTATTTTAATTATTTATTTAAATAAAATTAATTAATAAGAATTTATTTTTAGGAATTTTATTTATTATTTATTTAATAAAATTAATTTTATTAAATAAATAATAAATAAAATTCCTAAAAATAAATTTATTAATTTTATTTATTTTAATTAAAAAAAAATTTAAATTTTAATTTAATAAATAAAAATAAATTTTTAATTTATTTAATAAAATAAATTTTTTATTTAAATTTTTTAAGGGCTTAAAAATTAAAATATAGCGAAAATTAAAAAAATTAAGGGGGCTTTTAAAAAAAAAAAAAAAAAATAATTAATAAAATTTATAAAATAAATTTTTATTAATTAATAAAAATTTAAATTAATTATTTATTTTAATTAAATAAATTATTAATTTTTAAATTTAATTTTAATTTTTAATAAAATTAATTAATAATTTTTTATTTTTAAATTTTTATTTATTATTTATTTAATAAAATTAATTTTAAATTAAATAAATTAATTAAAATTTAAAAATAAATTCTTATTAATTAATTTTATTTAAATAAATAATTAAAATTAATAATAATTTTTTAAAAAATAAATAATTATTTTATTTATTCAGGGCTCCGCCCTGTCGGCGAATTTTAATAATTATAGAGCCAGGGGGCTCAAAAAAAAAAAAAATAAATAAAAATTAAATTTAAAATTTTTTAAAAAATTTTTTTTTTAATTATTTTTTTAAATTAAAAATTAATTATAAATTATTAAAAAAAAAAAAAATTAAATAATTAAATTATTAAAATAAATTATTTTTTTTAATTATTTAAAATAAAATTTTAATTATTTTTTTATTAAATAAATTATTTATTTTAATTTTTATTTAAATAAAATTAATTAATAAAATTTATTTTTAAATTTTATTTATTATTTATTTAATAAAATTAATTTTATTAAATAAATAATAAATAAAAATTTTAAAAATAAATTCTTATTAATTAATTTTATTTAAATAAATAATTAAAATAAATAATTTATTTAATAAAATAAATAATTATTTTATTTATTCAGGGCTCCGCCCTGTAGGCGAGCTGGCGGGCAGAGCCAGGGGGCTCGCCCCAAATAAAGAAAAATAATTTATAAAATTATTTATTCAGGGCTCCGCCCTGTCGGGGAGCTGCCGGGCAGAGCCAGGGGGCTCGCCCCAAATAACTAAAAATAAATAATAAGAATTTATAAAAAGAATTAATAAAAATTTTATAAATACTTATTAATAAATTTTAGATAGGATTCCGCCCTGTCGGGGAGTGGGCGGGCGGAGCCAGGGGGAGGGCGGCAAAGAAAGAAAGAAAAGGAATTAATAAGAATTAAATAAAAAATAATGAATAAAGATTAATGATTAAATAAAGAAATAAAAATAAGAGGAATAAAAATAAGAAAGGAAATAAAAAAGAAAAAGAAAAGAAATTAAGAAAAGAATTTGAATAAGAAATGAAGGAAAGGGGATGGCACAGGGGCGAGAAAAAAGAAAAAAAGGGAAAAAAAAAAGACTTTTTTTTTGTCGGTTTTCCCAAAAATCTTAAAAAAATCAATTTTGGTTTTTACTAAAAAACACTTATCCAATTTGAATTTGGTAATCGTTGTCGACAAAAACAAGAAAGAAAAAAGAGAATTGTTTTTTAATTTTTTCCTAAACTTTATACGAACCCAAATTTAAAAATTTATAACAAAAAACTTATAAAAATATTATGGTACTTTTTTAATTACAAGTTTTGGGACCCTCTACGATATCGACCACCATTTACAACCCTGAGCTTTTTTATGAATGGTATCGTTCCAACAAAATAAGCATTCATAAAAAATTTAAAGGTCGGGGCAGGTCTTTTTTTGACCTTTTTTTGGAAGCGAAAAGCAAATTTCAAGAAATTTGCCTTTCCGACACTGCGCTTTGAAAAGCGCGGCTCGTTTTTTTGCAAAGCAAAGAAAGCCAAGGGCGAACCCTAAAAAGATCTAAATTATAATTTAGTAGAATCCAATTGCAAAAAATTTTTGTTAAAACTATATACTGTCGGCGGGCTCTGGGGCAGAGCCTTGACAGTCCAGTTATAAAAATTTTTTGAGGTGGTAAGTAAAAGATTAGTTTTTTTATAAATCAAAAACAAATTGATTATCAAAATTTTATTAAAATCAAATTTAAAAATATTTAAAATATAAATTTTGTTAATAGTTTTCGTAAAATATGACAAACGATATAGTCCTATTATTTATATCTTAGTTTTGTCTTTTTTTTTTTTTTCTTTTTTTTTCTTTTTTTTTCACTTTTTGTTCAGCCCAATAATATCAAGGGTTCTGACGCGAAAAATGGACAAAAATTGCCGGCAATTTTTGTCCATTTTTCGCGTCAGAACCCTTGATATTATTGGGCTGAACAAAAAGTGAAAAAAAAAGAAAAAAAAAAAGAAAAAAAAAAAAGACAAAGGTTGGTTAATTCTCAAAAAAAAATAAGACAACACATTATGAATTTGGCTTTATTAAAGGAGCGAAGAAAACAATTTTTGCTTCGAGACCCACAATTTATTGCGAGTCTCCCCCTTTTTTATTAATCAGGGCTCCTCCCTGTCGCCGAGTTCTTCTTTTTGAGGAAAAAATCGACTAAAAAAGAAGAACTCGGCGACAAGAAAAAGCCAGGAACGAGTCCAAAATTAAAAAATAAAGGGTCTGAGTTTAGAAAAAGCCTCTATCGAAATGAAAATAGATGCTTAAAAAAGAGGAGACAATTTTTAGGCGGTTTAAAACTCAATTTTCTCTTGAGCCTTTGCTTTTTTAAACATTTATTTTTTAAAAAGATTTTATGAATGGAATCTTTTTCCAACAGACCTCGACCATAAATAATTATTTAATGGCGAGGTTTTTGGTCTCGTTTAATTCTATTCTTATGAGTTGTATTTTTTAATACTTTTTTTTCCGGGCTTACATTAGCCCGAAAACATAAAAAATATTACATAGTAATTTTAAATATGACAATATTTAACGCAAGTTTAACTGGTCGTGACCAGGAAAGTACAGGTTTTGCATGGTGGGCTGGGAATGCTAGATTAATTAATTTATCTGGTAAATTATTAGGGGCTTAAAATAATGGGTCTATCATGTAAAAAACATGAAAAATAAAGCAAAAAATTGCAAGAATCCTATTATTTTTATTCTTTGTCTTTCCCCCCGATTTGAATGGGCTATTCTTTCCGAATGATAATCGAATTGAGAAGCAATTCGAGTATCGCCGCCCAATCAAATCGGGGGAAAAGACTTGGAATAATAATAAAAATTTTGGAAATTTGCAGTCAAATCAGTTTTGATTCAACGACTTAAATTTGCAAATTTTTCCCTAAGAAGAAAAAACTCGAAACGGCCGGAAAAAATATTTCAAAGCCGACCTAAAACGGCCTGCCCCGGCCGGAAAAAAAATGAAATGGCGTATTCTGAAGGAATGATACCAGAAGCTTGAAAAGCTTCTGGTATCGCCCGCCATTTCATTTTTTTTCCGGCCTGATATGATTTTTTTTTTTTATTTTAAAAAATATTTTTTCCAATATTAGTTTTTTAAATTTGATGGTAAATTTAAAAAGCGTCATGAATGTTTTTATGAAAGGGTTTTTGTAGTAACATTTGCCGAGAGGAAAAAATTAGGTTTTATGTTGTAGAAGAAAAAAAAAATTTCGCGAAATACGCTTTATGCGAAGCTCTAACGGAAAAATAAATACATAGTCTAATGATTAATTAAAATTTCTTACACAATGCACGTAGCACACGCTGGTCTTATTGTATTATGGGCAGGAGCAATGAATTTATTTGAAGTTTCACACTTTGTACCTGAAAAACCTATGTATGAACAAGGATTCATCTTATTACCTCATTTAGCAACTTTAGGATATGGAGTAGGACCAGGAGGAGAAGTTATAGATACTTACCCATACTTTGTAAGTGGAGTAATTCACTTAATTTCATCAGCAGTATTAGGATTTGGTGGAATTTATCATTCTTTAGTAGGTCCAGATACACTTGATGAATCATTTCCTTTCTTTGCATATGAATGGAAAGATAAAAATAAAATCTCCAGCATATTAGGAATTCATTTAGTCCTATTAGGACTTGGAGCACTACTTTTAGTCTTCCGAGCTTCAACAGGGGGTATCTATGATACGTGGTGTCCAGGAGGTGGAGACGTACGAGTAATCACTAATCCAACCTTAAAAGCCTCGGTTATTTTTGGATACCTATTAAAATCACCATTTGGGGGAGATGGTTGGATTGTAAGTGTTGATAATATGGAAGATGTTATAGGAGGTCACATTTGGATTGGAGTTTCGCTTATTATTGGAGGTATCTTTCACATTCTTACAAAGCCTTTCGCGTGGGCGCGCAGAGCATTTGTATGGTCAGGTGAAGCATACTTATCATATAGTTTAGGAGCGGTATCATTAATGGCATTCATTGCAACATGTATGTCTTGGTTTAATAATACAGTTTATCCTAGTGAGTTTTATGGTCGTTAGGGCCTATCTTGATTTGAAGATCAAGAAATTACTTTACTTAAACGGAGAATCTTTTTTCGGACCTTGAAGGCCGAGGCCGCAAAAGACGCGCTGGAAAAGGCGTCCCGGCCGTAATAGGAAATTCCGTACCAAAAACAAATAAATATAAATAAAATTTAAATACATAATGGATTTAACAATTACAATTGGAGCAGGTTTATATATTATCACATGTCGTGCTAACGACAAAAGTTATATTGGTCAAACTGAATGTCTTCTTTATAGACTTGGTAGACATGCAAATGAATTAATAAAAAACAATCACACTGATTGTTCTGAAATGCAAAAAGATTTTAATTTATATGGTCAAGATTCTTTTCGTTTTGAAATATTAGATATGAGTGATCCCCAACTAAGTAATAAGGATTACCGTATAAAACGAGAAATGGAAGAAATTAAAAAATATCCAGCTGAACGCCTTTATAACAAACCTTTGGGAACACCCGTAGTAACATATGTTCAACCTATTGAAATCCATAATGAAAAGTATGATTCTATAAAACAGGCGGTAAGTAAAACGGGTCTATCTAAAACCGATATCATTCGAAAATTAAATCGTAATGAGCCTGGTTTTAAAAGACTAGAAAAGATTCCCATTGGTACTAAGCGATCGTCACAAGTTGTGTTTAAAAGTGTTATATATCCAAATATAACTGTTCTAAAAAAAGTAATTAAAAGCCATTTTAATACTATTAAGTCCAAATTAGAGAATCCTGAGGATGAAGATTATCAATATTATAATCCTGAATTACATGCAAATTTAGCTCGTTATATAAGTAAAAATTAAATAAGGGTGTTAATTTTTTTCATTGCTTTGCCTTCCTCCTATTTTTCATGGGTAGGGATTCTAATTCCGATCTCCCCCCAAAATTTACAATTGGCCATTCGATTCGAATGGCCAATTGTAAATTTTGGGGGGAGATCGGAATTAGAATCCCTACCCATGAAAAATAGGAGGAAGGCAAAGCAATGAAAAAAATTAAATAAGGGTTTTTTATTTTTTTCCCGAGGGAGCTTTTTTTATTGTTTTTTATTACTCTTTCCGCCTTCCCTCCAATTTTTATGGCCATTATATACATATGCAAAGCGTCGAATTTATGAGACGCTTTGATTAATGGCCATAAAAATTGGAGGGAAGGCCTCATGGAGGAGAAGTATTAATTGGCGGAATTTTTATTTATATTTATGAGTTAACAGGTCTAAAGACTAGTCTAAAAAGACATAACAGTAAAGGCTTTTTATTTTATGTTCGTACATTTCGTGTAAAAACTATTTCAAACAAAATATTTATAAAAGCAAGATATAGTCTAATCTTTATAAAAATATAAAGCCGCTTTGTAAGAAATCATGAAATAATTGATGACTTGCCGCGAGATAAATTAATCGCGCGATGAACGCGTGTATCGTTTATCTGAATAAAATGCCTACCGGCCCAGAAGCATCACAAGCACAAGCATTTACATTCTTAGTTCGAGACCAAAGACTTGGAACGAATGTATCCTCAGCACAAGGGCCAACGGGTTGAAAAAGCAGCCCCAAAAAAATTTTTTTGTATAGAAAAAATTTTTTTGTATAGAAAAAAATTGCAAAGAGCTTATCGCTAGTAATTTGCAGCCTAAGGTTATTTAATAAGTTATTTTTTAGGTTCAGAGACTATTTGTCTTTTTTTAATCGTTTCCATCAATTAAAGCGAAAGGCGAATTTCTTGAAATTCGCCTTCCCGACGCCGCGCTTTCATAAATGAAATTTCATAAATGAAAGCGCGGCTCGTCTTCTCCAAAAAGGAATGGGCTATTCGTTCCGAATAGCCCATTCCTTTTTGGGGTAAAACGGAGGCAAAGCTTGCACCTAAAGTATTGATGAAGACATAGTCCGTTTAATAATTAAAATTATTAAGAAAACGCTTGGAAAATACCTAATGCGTTCTCCAACTGGTGAAATTGTATTAGGAGGGGAAACAATGCGATTCTGGGATTTACGTGCACCATGGCTAGAGCCATTACGTTCTTCAAATGGGTTAGATGTTCGTAAATTAAAAACAGATATTCAACCATGGCAAGAGCGCCGTGCCGCTGAATATATGACGCATTAAAAAAAAGTGCCATAGCAACCGAAGTTCACTATGAAAAATCAAAAAATTGCGAAAAAGATTAATCGTCAAATTCGCAGCCTCTTTTAGAGGTTTAGAGACTAAGAAAAAAAAAGGAATCTATAAATTATGCCCAATTTGCTTATCATCTTTTTTTTTACAACGCCTTCCCTCCAATTTTAATGGTCCTTTTTGGGGGTTTGCTTGAGCCCCCTATTACCAGAGGTTCTTCTCCTAAAAATGGCCCCAAATTCTCTAGAAAACAATCCCAAAAATGCGGGATTGTTTTCTAGAGAATTTGGGGCCATTTTTAGGAGAAGAACCTCTGGTAATAGGGGGCTCAAGCAAACCCCCAAAAAGGACCATTAAAATTGGAGGGAAGGCGGAACAACGGAAAAAAGGAATTTTTAAAAAAATCCCTTTTTTCCTAAATATTTGATTTTTTTTATTTAATAAAAAAAATGATATAGTCCACTCTTATTTTTAAGAAAATAGAAAAAGTGGCACCTTTAGGTTCTTTAAACTCAGTAGGAGGAGTAGCAACAGAAGTAAATGCTATTAACTACGTATCTCCACGTAGTTGGTTAGCTTGTTCACACTTCTGTCTTGGATTCTTCTTCTTTGTGGCTCACCTTTTCCACGCAGGACGCGCGCGAGCAGCGGCGGCAGGATTTGAAAAAGGAATTCCACGTGAGTCTGAACCAGTATATGAATATGTACCACTAAGTATTAATACTTAGTTGAAAAAACAAACAAATTGCGAAAAAAATATGGATTTAATTCGCAGCTTATTTACTTAAAATCTATTTATCGAGTTCCGTCTTTCCCCAAAAAAAGGCCCGAAACGGCCGGCGCAGGCCGGTGCAGGTCGGGGCGGAATGGGCGATTAGGAACGAATGATTTCCTAAAATTATTAAGTTTAGAGTAAATCCAACATTCCTTTTTGTAGGAAAACTTAATACAAATAATGTACTATTTTTAAAGTAGAAAAGTCTACTTTATTTAGGTGTAAATAAGTTCAGAGACTATTATAGTTGATATCATAAAAATTATGCTAGTGATAGAGTCCGCACCTTTGCCTTTCTTTTCCTCGAATTTTAACCGTTTCTCCCGAGCCTAATGGCCGGGGGGAATGATTAAAATTGGGGGGAAAAAGCTTTTAGAAATAAAAGGTTCATGTGTATTTATGCCTCCATTAGATTAAGGATTTTAATCTAATAGATTCTTTGGGTAAAATTTTTATTAATTTATAATTAATTTTTCTATTTTTTAGGGACTTCGTTTTATCCTCCTATTTATAAATAGGAGGATAAAACGAAGTCCCTAAAAAAAAAAGCCTCCCTACTTATACTCTTTTTTTTTTCCTTTTTTTAGGAGTGAAACGTTCCTTTTTTTTTTTTTTTTTTTTTTTTTTTTTTTTTTTTTTTGCATTAATGAGAGCCTTTTATACGAGCCCTATTACCAAGGGTTCTTACGAGAAATTTGGACTAAAAATGTATACATTTTTAGTCCAAATTTCTCGTAAGAACCCTTGGTAATAGGGCTCGTATAAAAGGCTCTCATTAATGCAAAAAAAAAGAAAAAAAAAAGAAAAAAAAAGAAAAAAAAGGAACGTTTCACTCCTAAAAAAAGGAAAAAAAAAAAGAGTATAAGTAGGGAGGACGTCGCCAACTCGCTTTTTTACAATGAAAAAAGCTAAATACCTCGGGTCTGTGGCCCGGGGTATTTCCGACGGACCCCGACAATTAATTGCCGGGGTCCTCGTTCTTCGAAGCCGTGAGGTCGGTGAAATTTTTAACCAAAAAAATCCTAGGTCAAAAAAGAGCAGTTTTTTTCCAAAATCTCTGATTTTATTTAAAAAAACGAGCCGCGCTTTCATTTTTTTGTCTTATGAAAGCACAGCGTCGGGAAGACAAATTTCAAGAAATTTGCCTTCCGCTCTCAAAGAAAAAAATTTTATCGTTGAGTTTTATTAAGTTCAATCCTTACTAAAACTCTTAAGCTAATTATCTTTATTAACAAATTTGGAGAAGAGATCGCCTTTTATTACATGGTCAGATAAAGCAAGCTTTATCTGACCATGTAATAAAAGGCGATCTCTCCTCCAAATTTGTTTTTTTGGGCATTGTCTTTTTTTGAGGGAGTTCGGAATACGCTATTTTATTTTTTTCCGGCCGTTTCAGGTATTTTTTTTAATAAGTAATTGCTTTTTTTAATGAAAAAAGCGACCCAAAAAGTTAACCTTATAGATAAATTAATTCAATTAAGTAAAAAATAATTTAAATTAATTTTTAATAAGATAATAATATATAATAATATTAGTTACTTTAAAATTCATTAATTAAATATTGAAATATGTTTTCAATCCTTTCTTTTAAGCGTTATTAATCTTTTTCCGCCTTCCCTCCAATTTCTATGGCCATTATATACATATGCAAAGCGTCGAATTTATGAGACGCTTTGATTAATGGCCATAGAAATTGGAGGGAAGGCTTTAAAAAAATTTGTATTTTTTCATCTCTTTTTGAAAGAGTTTTTTCTCTCTTTTTTTATTGTGCTATTTGAGCATTCCCTACAAAATCAAAAATTTTGAAAGAAGGTTGGAAAAAAAAGACCGTTTTTTTCCGGCCGTTTAGGGACGATGTAGGCCTATTTGGGCGCATAGTAAAAATTATTTTCTCTTTTTTCTTGGCCTTTTTATTGAATAAAAAAGCCAAGAAAAAAGAAAAAAAGTTATATAAAAAGCGATTTTAAAAGTTAAGTTTAATGAATAATAAGGAGAAAAGCGTTACTAATTCAAAGAAATTTGCTTATTAAAAATACTCACCACGAAGAGCTACTTCGAGGAAAAAAATTAAAATTTTACATAAATCGGATTCATAAATAGATTAGATTTTGAATTTCCCGGTCAACTCACTCGAATGCGAATTGGCCAAAAAAAACTAATTTGGAGGAGGATCGCCAAAGATCAGATAAAGCTTGCTTTATCTGATCTTTTGGCGATCCTCCTCCAAATTAGTTTTTTTTGGGCATTCTTTTTTTTTTCTTTTTTTGCATAAATTAGAGCTTTTTATACGAGCCCTATTACCAGGGGTTCTTACGAGAAATTTGGACTAAAAATGTATACATTTTTAGTCCAAATTTCTCGTAAGAACCCCTGGTAATAGGGCTCGTATAAAAAGCTCTAATTTATGCAAAAAAAGAAAAAAAAAAAAATATTTTCTGCATTGAAATATGTCGATGAGAAAAAAATAAAATAATTAAGGGCTCCGCCCTGTCGGCGAGCTTCAAATATTATAAAAAACTAAAAATGACATTATGAAAATATACGAATGGTTTGAAGAACGGTTAGAAATTTCTGCAATACAAGAAGATATTACTAGTAAATATGTACCACCACATGTTAATATTTTTTATTGCTTAGGAGGTATAGTATTCACGAGTTTTTTAGTTCAAGTTGCAACTGGTTTTGCTATGACTTTTTATTATCGTCCTACTGTAACAGAAGCTTTTGCATCTGTTCAATATATTATGACTGAAGTTAACTTTGGTTGGTTAATTCGGTCAATACATAGATGGTTGAAAGCCAGCCCCATAAAATACTACATTTTATGTGTTTAAAAAAAATTGCAAAAAGCTTACGGTTAGTAATTTGCAGCCTTAAAAAATTTTTTAGGTTTAGAGACTATATATTTTACATCAATTTTTAATTGGTTATGACATAGTCCGTTTTAATGACTAAAATCATTTTTTAAATGCAGCTTCCTTCATGGTACTAGCACTTTTATTACATATATTTAGAGTGTATTTAACTGGTGGATTTAAAAAACCACGCGAGCTTACTTGGGTGAGTGGAGTTATCCTTGCGGTTTGTACTGTCTCATTTGGTGTGACAGGATACTCATTACCAATGGACCAAGTAGGATATTGGGCTTTAAAAATAGTTAGCAGGACGCCCGATGCCATACCAATAGTGGGAGATCAAATAGTAGCATTATTACGTGGGGGAGCGTCAGTTGGTGCCGCTTCTTTAACACGTTATTATTCAATACACACTTTTGTACTTCCACTTGTGACGGCCGTATTTATGCTTGCCCATTTCTTGTTTATTCGTAAACAAGGAATTAGTGGTCCTCTTTAATAAGAACGATCCTGCCCTTTAATGGGGTCGAAGAGATAATAAAGGTTTAGTTTTTATTTTAGTCACGCTTTTAAAATATGAAAAGCGGTTCTTTTTTTTAAATCGAAAAAAAAATTCATTTGGGGGAGAAAAAAAATTACATGTGATTTTCTTTTCACCAATGGGCCTCGCGATTTAAAAATTCGCGAGGCCGGAAAAAAACAAATTACTTTTTTATCCTCTGAAAGAAAAGTCTTAGTTGAAAATTATGGGCCCTTGATGAGAAAAAAAAGAACCTTTTCAAGCACGGAATTCTTTTTTCCCGACTCATTTTTCATTACAATAAGCCATTAATTTTTTGTTAATTTCATAAAATTGACAATGCGTAAAAAAGTGGAGGCTTGAGGAGATAAAGTTATGCTTTATCTGATTTTTATCGCTCCTCCCCAAAAATATATTTTTTTCAGCTATGAAAAATTATCGAATTTTTCATAGCTGAAAAAATCAATTGCTAATTTTAATGAAGAATGCTCGTCATTTAATAAGTTCTAATAGGTTAAAATCCTATTAGAACTTAATCGTTTTTAATTTTTATTTATTTTACTACTATTAATTAAATAAAATTCTTTATTTAATTAATAATAGTAAAATAAATAAAATAATTTTATTAATATTAATTAATAAAGTTATTTTATTAATATTAATAAAATTAAATAACTCTTATTAATTTTATTAATATTAATAAAATTAAATAACTCTTATTAATTTTATTAAAGTAAAAAGCAGTTAATTTATTTAATGTTGTCAAAATAAAATTGACTCAAAATTTTATTGAATTGTTGAGACGGATAAAAAGATAACGATTAAAAAAAAAGTTTTAAACCTAAACAATTATCTTAAAAGATAAAAAATCTATAAATAATAATTAGAATAAAAAATAGTAAAAATTTTGACAAATCGATTAATTTTCTTTATAATTTAAATTTTATTTTCGATTTTATTATATATGTTTAAGATTTTTATATTTTACAAAATAGATCGTTAGACATTTTGTCTTTAGACGGCTTAAACCTTTTTTCTTTTAATAGGATTGCAGGTACAACTGTTTAAAAAAGGAAGTTTAAAAATTCTTAAGAGATTTGTTTACGATTTAATATGAGCAAAGTAAATTAATAAAAATTTACTTTGTATTGATACACGCAATAAATTAGAGAGAATCTTCTTTTGTCGAATCTTCTCTTTTTTTAGCTGAAGCACTCATTTATTATACGTACAAACGGCTCGATTTGAAAAGACCGATTTTATGAGTGCCTCAGATAAAAAAGCTATAAAAATATAATAATAAATGGGAATTTTTATTTTTTTTTCCTATATTGGGGGCGTATTTCAATTGGTGGAATTTTTTCCTGTCACGAAAAAGGTTGTGGGTTCAAGCCCCATCGCTCTCGAATAAAAAATAATAAAGCTTTTTGTGCAGAAAAAAGGTTTTTTCTGCACAAAAAGTTTTTATTTAATCTTGTATTAATGTAATAGTTTTGGCTTTTTTATAGTTTTTAAGTCTTTTTATTAATTAAAAATGATAATTAGCAAATTATCTTTAAATTAATATTTTTGAAAGACGAAGACCCTGATCAGCTTAAATCGCTGGACCTAAGCCTTTCCCCGGAAAAAATCTATTTTAATTCTTCCCCTTAATTTTTTTAGGAGTGAAACGTTCCTTTTTTTTTCTTTTTTTTTCTTGAAAAAAAAAAAAAAAAAAAAAAGAAAAAAAAAGGAACGTTTCACTCCTAAAAAAATTAAGGGGAAGAATTAAAATGGATTTTTTCCGGGGAAAGGCTTAGGGAGGGATTTGATAAATATAATCCCTTTTGCTTTTAAAACATGATTTAAAAATAAGATTTGTCTTTGAATTTTAATCAATAATATTTCGTAAAAAAGAGTTAATTTTTTTCCTGAAGACAAAGGCAAAGCAGAAAAAACAAAAAGGAAGGGAGAAGGCTATGAATAGCAACCTCCTAGGGTTATTTTGTCCATAAAAGATAATTCAAAAAACTACCGTTAATATTTCCCTAAAAAGAAAAAAAAGATTTTCGAGAAAATCATGGGGTCGTTCCTCCCCCAAGATTTTCTCCTTCGTCGAAAACCATGAGGTCGTTCTTCCCCCAAGATTTTTTCCTTCGTCGAAAACCATGGGTCGTTCCTCCCCAAGATTTTTAAAAAATTACAAATAAAACGAAGATCCCGGCACTATATTGTCGGAGTCCGTCAGAAACTTTTCCGGGTCCGAAATTCTTATTAAAACTTGTCCTCTTTTTTTTGCATTAATGAGAGCCTTTTATACGAGCCCTATTACCAGGGGTTCTTACGAGAAATTTGGACTAAAAATGTATACATTTTTAGTCCAAATTTCTCGTAAGAACCCCTGGTAATAGGGCTCGTATAAAAGGCTCTCATTAATGCAAAAAAAAGAGGACAAGTTTTAATAAGAATTTCGGACCCGGGGGATTTCACTTATTTCTTTGCAATGAGTCTAAATCCGGAAAATAAAGCGGAAGGCAAATTTCAAGAAATTTGTCTTCCTATCGCCACGCTTTCATTTTTTGTCTTTCCCCTTTTTTTCATGGCCATTTTATACATTTGCATTCATTTGTCCTTTATCAAATGAATGCTTTATAGCCATGAAAAAAAGGGGAAAGACAAAAAAATGAAAGCGCGGCTCGTTTTTTGAATTAAACTATTAATATTTATGGTGAATTTCTATAATTTTATTTTTATGTCAAAATTACAGATAGGTAATAAATGTTGTAAAATGTTTTTTGTCAGGGCTTTTCCGTTTCCCCCCCCCTTTTTTCATGGCCATTTTATACATTTTCAAAGCGTCGACATTAGAAGATGCTTTGATTTATGGCCATGAAAAAAAGGGGGGGGAAACTCCGAGAAAAAAAAGGTGTCGGCGAGCTGCAATTTTTTTCTCGGAGTAAGCCCCTCGAGGGGGGGTGTTTTTTGTTTTTTTCGGCCAGAGTATGAGCCATAAATAAAGCGTACGGAGAATTTCTTGAAATTCGCCTTCCGCTTTCATTTTTTTGTCTTTCCCCTTTTTTTCATGGCCATTTTATACATTTGCATTCATTCAATGAAAGAAGAATGAATGCTTTATGGCCATGAAAAAAAGGGGAAAGACGAGCCGCGCTTTCATAAATGAAAGCGCGGCGTCGGGAAGGCGAATTTCAAGAAATTCGCCTTCCGCTTATGAAAGCGCGGCTCGTTTTTTATTGATAACTTTTAGAAGTTATCATAAAATTTATTTTCACATCGGTATAATTCTAACCAGTTGTCTACAATTACTGGTTAGAATATGTATAAAATCCCCATGAAAAAAAAGAAGCGATGATAGCTTCAAATTCGGGTTTTTTATTGCGCCAAATTAGGTTTTTTTGCCTAAGGCCGAAAAAAAAACTAAATGGCGGATAATTAGCCCCTCCCACACAAGTCTTTCCTCCAATTTTAATGGCCATAAATCAAATAGAAATTGGAGGGAAGAAAGAAACTAGTTGGTGTAGGAGAGCCCCATCATTACCTTTTTTTCTCCCCAAAAAAACGACAATGCCCAAAAAAAAACTAATTTGGAGGAGAGATCGCCATTTATTACATGGCTTTGTCTTTTTTTTCTATTAATTAGAGCCTTTTATACGAGCCCTATTAGCAAGGGTTCTGACGCGAAAAATGGAGAAAAATTGCATGCAATTTTTCTCCATTTTTCGCGTCAGAACCCTTGCTAATAGGGCTCGTATAAAAGGCTCTAATTAATAGAAAAAAAAGACAAAGCCATGTAATAAATGGCGATCTCTCCTCCAAATTAGTTTTTTTTTTGGGCATTGTTGTTTTTTTGAGGGCGTTCGTAATATGCTATAAAAAAAAGGAAATCGCTTTTTCAGATTGTTCTCTTCTCCCGAACCGGCTTTTTTTTTATAAAGAATGGCCATTTATACATTTTTATATACCCTATTTTAATACCCCCCTCGGGGGGCTCCCTCTGTATATAAAAATGTATAAATGGCCATTCTTTATAAAAAAAAGCCGGTTCGGGAGAAGAGAACAATCTGAAAAAGTGTCCGGGGCAGACCATAAAAAATAGCCTTTTTTAGGCATTTTCAAAATCTCCAATTTTATTAAAAAAAAAGAAAAAATGGCCAGAAATCAAAGTGTCGAATTTAAGAGACACTTTGATCTATGGCCATTTTTTCGTACCGACCAGACCCAAAACGGCCGGAAAAAAAGACCTGCCCCGGCCGGAAAAAAAAAGGAAATGGCGGGCGATACCAGAAGCTTGCAAAGCTTCTGGTATCGCCCGCCATTTCCTTTTTTTTTCCGGCCGGGGCAGGTCTGCAACGACCTTTATTTTGTGTGAATGCTTATTCCGTTGGAATGATACCATCAATACTTCACTTCTCCTCTTTTTTTTCATGGCCATACAGCATTCATTCTTCTTTCATCGAATGAATGCAAATGTATAGTATGGCCATGAAAAAAAAGAAGAGAAGAGGACAGCATTGATGGTATCGCCCGCATTCACATAAAATAAAGGCCGGAAAAAAAATGAAATGGCGGGCGATACCAGAAGCTTTGCAAGCTTCTGGTATCATTCCTTCGGAATACGCCATTTCATTTTTTTTTCCGGCCGGGGCAGGCCTTTTTTTCAGATTTTGGCGAGGATCCTTCCAATATTAAATTGGAAGGACCCATCGAAAATACGCCAAAATCTGAAAAAAAGGCCGGGGCAGGCCGGAAAAAAAAGGAAATGGCGGGCGATACCAGAAGCTTTGCAAGCTTATGGTATCATTCCTTCGGAATACGCCATTTCCTTTTTTTTCCGGCCGTTTCGGGTCTGCAACGACCTTTATTTTGTGTGAATGCTTATTCCGTTGGAATGATACCATCAATACTTCAGCATTGATGGTATCGCCCGCATTCACATAAAATAAAGGTCTTTTTTTTTTGTGCCGGCTACTCAAAGCCATTTTTAATGGCTTTGTATCAAACGAGAATTGCTCGCAATATCAAGGTGAAAAATTCTAAAATAAAAACATGAAAATTAATTATGATTGCAGTATCGTGTTTAGATTCAAAAAATTTGAACAATAATAATTGGTATGGACGTTTTCAATTAATGCCATTTAAAAAAGGAGAAGGTTTAACAATTGCCAATGCCCTACGACGTACATTATTAACAGAAAAATCGCAATTTTTAATAAGTTGGGTTGATTTATATAATGCTGAAATACCTTATTCTATATTAACAGGAATGCGTGAATCCATTTTTGATATTTTATTAAATTTAAAACAAATTGTTTTTACATCCGATCACTTTATTTCTTCTCTTCCTTCAAAAAATACTCAAGGCTCCGCCCTGTCGGCGAGCTACCGGGCAGAGCCAGGGGGCGAGCCCCAAATAAAAAATATTACAAAAACGGAATTATCAAATTTAAAACGGTCAGGGCTCCGTGAAAAAAAATCTGTCGGGGAGCTCTCGGGCAAAGCTAGGGGGCGAGCCCCAAAAACAAAAACAATCATTAATAATTTATGGCATTTTTCGCGTTCTTTTTTTTTTCATAATTTTTTTCCTCAAGGATTATTATTGCAAATTGATCATAAATTTTCGAACGGTCGCGTTAAACCCGAATTAGCGTTTCGGTCAAACTTGAAAAACAAATCTCAACTAAAAACCGTCTCGCTAAAATCGTTAATTTTATCGGGACAGAAAGAGAACTTTCCCCTCAAAAGGAATGGGCGGCAATTAAGCCCATTTTTTTTAGGGGGGAAGACAGAGAAAGAAGAGAGTTTATTAGTGGGGGAGATTTTGAAAAAAAAAAATAATTTTAAAACACGTAACTCAAAACTTAATAACACAAATATAAATTTTAATCTTGGATATATTTGTGTAAAAGGTCCAGCTATAATTACGGCAAGAAATATAAAATTTCCTAAAGGATTTAAATGTATTAATCCCGAAAAATATATATTAACTTTATCAGATGATGGAATTTTTTATCTACGCTTTGCAATTAAAAGTTACAACCAAAATTTTTTTTTTTTACCTCATTTTCCCATTTCTTCTTTTTCTTTCACAAATGATTCTTATAAATCTGAGAGCAAAATAGGTCATTTTAATAATACCTATTCTCTTACAAAAACTTCCTCCTTATTTCTTTCTTGACTAATCTTGGCACAAGATTGAATTATGGCTCGTTTATATCTTCAGGAAAATGAAATGGCTAAAGTTATTAAAACCAAATCATTTTATATTTTGAAAAATAAAGAAAGAGAAGATATCGAAGTGCGGGTTGTTAAGGTGTAGTAATACAATAAACTTAAGCAAATAAAGCCTAAAAAGCCTAGCACTAAGCTACTAAAACAATTAATTGAAACAAGCCGCGCTTTCATTTTTTTGTCTTTCCCCTTTTTTTCATGGCCATTTTATACATTTGCATTCATTTGTCCTTTATCAAATGAATGCACATTTGCATTCATTCGATGAAAGAAAAATGAATGCTTTAAATCCATTTGCATTTATTTATCAAATGAATGCACATTTGCATTCATTCGATGAAAGAAGAATAAATGCTTTATGGCCATGAAAAAGAAGGAAAAGACGAGCCGCGCTTTCATTTATGAAAGCGCGGCGTCGGGAAGGCGAATTTCAAGAAATTCGCCTTTCGCTTATAAAAGCCCAGCGTCGGGAAGGCGAATTTCTTGAAATTCGCCTTCCGCTTTTTTATGCTCTTTTTTATAAAAAAGAGCATAAAATTGAAAACTTAAATATAATCAGGGCTTCGAGAAAAATGTGTCGGCGAGCTCCAATTTTTTCCTGAGGAAGCTCCTCGAAGAGGGAGTGTTTCGACGAAGGGACTAGCCCTACGAAAGTGTGAGGTAACTATAGCAAGTGACTAAAGCGGGCCAAAGTTTATTTTAAGCACCGCGAGGCGATGACACACATAGGAATTATGCTTAGAATTTCCTAAATATTTTCTTCGGGGTAAAACTGTTTTTGAGAAATAACAACGAGTCAAAAAGTTTTTATAATGTTCGGTTATGAAAATCTATATTTATTTGGCGGGAAATTCATCAGTAGGTTTCTTGCCGATTTTTTTTTTTTTTTCCTTTTTTCCACTTTTTGCTCAGCCCAATTATATCAAGGGTTCTGACGCGAAAAATGGACAAAAATTGCATGCAATTTTTGTCCATTTTTCGCGTCAGAACCCTTGATATAATTGGGCTGAGCAAAAAGTGGAAAAAAGGAAAAAAAAAAAAAAATCGGCAAGAAACCATCGCCCTCACAGGTTCGAAGAAATAATGTCTTAATTTAGTGAATTTTCTCATTAGTTTTAAACCTTCTTTTTCTAGATCTTTCCCTTTTTTTACAATTTTTGCTCCGCCCAATAATATCAAGGGAGATTTAGTGACATTTAGTCCTTTTTAGGAGTGAAACGTTCCTTTTTTTGCATAAATTAGAGCCTTTTATACGAGCCCTATTACCAGGGGTTCTTACGAGAAATTTGGACTAAAAATGTATACATTTTTAGTCCAAATTTCTCGTAAGAACCCCTGGTAATAGGGCTCGTATAAAAGGCTCTAATTTATGCAAAAAAAGGAACGTTTCACTCCTAAAAAGGACTAAATGTCACTAAATCTCCCTTGATATTATTGGGCGGAGCAAAAATTGTAAAAAAAGGGAAAGATCTAGAAAAAGAAGGTTTAAAACTAATGAGAAAATTCACTAAATTAAGAAATTATTTCTTCGAATAAAATACTGGATGATAAAAATCATAAGTTAGCATAATAAATCCTAAAGTCTAAGATCTACATACTAAAACAACCAGACCGGCTAGCTTTTTTCATCAAAAAAAGCCATGTATTTTGCCGGCTATCGAATGATCCCATAAAATATATATATTTTATGGGGTCGCCGGCAAAATCCATGGCTTTTTTTGATGAAAAAAGCGACGAAAAAAAAAACACCCAAAAAAAGAAAATGGCGGGCGATTCCATTAGCTTTTTTCCGCCTTCCCTCCAATTTTTATGGTCCTTTTTGGGGGTTTGCTTGAGCCCCCTATTACCAGAGGTTCTTCTCCTAAAAATGGCCCCAAATTCTACAATCCCGCATTTAAAAATGCGGGATTGTAGAATTTGGGGCCATTTTTAGGAGAAGAACCTCTGGTAATAGGGGGCTCAAGCAAACCCCCAAAAAGGACCATAAAAATTGGAGGGAAGGCTTTTCAAGCTAATGAAATCATTCCTACGGAATAAGCCAGCCATTTCCGTTTTTTGGGTGTTTTTTTTTTCTAGGGAAAAAATAGCATAAAAAAAAGAAAAAATGGCCATAAATCAAAGTGTCTCTTAAATTCGACACTTTGAAAATGTATTTAAATGGCCATTTTTCCTTTTTTTTGCTATTTTTTCCCGTCGATCTTTCCAAATCAAAAAAGCCATGGTTTTTGCCGGCGACCCCATTAAATATAAATATTTAATGGGATCATTCGATAGCCGGCAAAAAAAAACCATGGCTTTTTTGATTTGAAAGATCTAGATTTTCTCCGAAAAAAAGAAGGACTCATTTTTTGCCGGCTATCGAATGATCCCATAAAATATAAATATTTTATGGGGAAAAGAGATTTCATAAATGAAATCTCTTTCCGACGGTCTCCGGCCATCGGTTATTTCACTAGTGAAATAACCGATGGCCGGAGTCCTCGTCGCCGGCAAAAAATGAGTCCTTCTTTTTTCGGAGAAAATCGACGGTTTCTTGCCTCAGGACTAATTCGAAGCAATCATCTTTGATGATAACTTCGAAAAGTCCTGAGGCAAGAAACCTAGGGAAAAAATAGCATAAAAAAAAGAAAAAATGGCCATAAATCAAAGTGTCTCTTAAATTCGACACTTTGAAAATGTATTTAAATGGCCATTTTTTCTTTTTTTGCTATTTTTTCCCGTCAGGGCTTTGCCCTGTCGGCGAGCTCCCGGGCAAGAATATATTTATATAGCCAGGGGGCAAGCCCCAAAAAAGAAAAAAAGCGCATCAAAAGAGTCTTCCAGATCTATGCGTATAGCCGTAAGAGTTACGTAAGCAAAATTACAAATTTAGGAAAGCGTATCAGTCGATAAAAAAATCTTTTTTAGGATCCAGATTAAAAAACTAGACTACTCAAAGTTACGAATTTTGTAAGTAACGTTTTTATGGGAAAAATTTATAAAATACTCGGTCGTTCCCGGCCGGTACAATTTATTGTAGTAGACTCGGGGAACTCGGTGAAAATTTTACCAAGGGAGGGGTATTTGATTTTAGGTTTTATTACAAGCCTTTTTCTTCAATTCCTTTGCCCGAATAGGCTCAAAACGGCCAAAAAAAGACCCGAAACGGCCGTAAAAAAAAGACCCGAAACGGCCGGAAAAAAAAGTAAATGGCGTATTCCTTCGGAATACGCCATTTACTTTTTTTTCCGGCCGTTTCGGGTCTTTTTTTTACGGCCGTTTCGGGTCTTTTTTTGGCCGTTTTGAGCCTATTCGGGCAAAGGAATTGAAGAAAAAGGCTTGTAATAAAACCTAAAATTTAAACAAAATTTAAATAGCATTACCCCCTTTGGTAGACTACCTAAATAAAGGTTAACTACATTGTTTAAAAATATTGATAGATAGCCATATGATGTTAAAGTATCACGTATGGTTAGAGAACGAATTGTTATATTAGTGTGTAGCGATTTAGTTTCATTCTGAACTGATTTCAAATAGATTTTTCTTAAAAACCAGAAATTTTCAACCAATTTCGATTACTACAAATATTGAAAAAACGGGTTTAGAGCCCGCCTTTGACGGGCTTCAAACCCGTTTTTTCAATTTTAAAAGCAAACATTATTATTATAAAAGCCGTAATTTTGATTGATTTCTTAATTATTTATTAAAAGAAAAGAAATTATCTATTAATTCCAAAAAATACAATCGTTCTTTTTTTTTTGGAGGCGAAGTAAGCAGATTTGCATCTGTATTAAATGCCCAATGAAATCTAGGTTTTTTCTTTTCAGGAGAAAAAACCGTCGAAAAAGAAAAAAGGGAAATGATAAAATTAAAAGAAAGAATTTACGAAAGTGAAAAAAAAAAAAGATTCCCGTCGTGAAGCATGAACTTTTTTCAATTATGCTTCAAAAAAAGAAGAAATGTTTTTTTGGGAAATTTTGAAAAAAGTACGTTCGTACTGTCCTCTTCTCCTCTTTTTTTAAATGGCCATATTAAACATTTGCATTCATTCGATGAAATAAGAATGTATGCTTTATGGCCGTTTAAAAAAAGAGGAGAAGTTTCACAAGGGTGAGAAAAAAACCCTGAGGAAAAATTATACACTATTTCAAGCATTACATTAAACAAAAAACGACAAGTTAAATCTAAAATTTTATTTTCTCTTAAAAGCCCTGAGAATTTATACAAGCATAAATTTTCTAGGTTTCCCATTCTTTCAACAAAAACTTGAGATTCTATCAATACATTTCCTTTTCCAATCTTTTCGTGAAAACATCCGATTACCGAAATATTTAATTTTACATTAACGTTTAAGTCAAAAGCAATTTTCAATGAAGAAAAAACTATTATTGATAAATTTTTTTTTTCATTAAAAATGAATGGTGTATTGGATTGAATTCTTTTTACCGTTTTTAAAGGAAAAACGTGAACAAGGAAATTGGGAGAAAGAACTGCTCTTCAAATTTTAGGGCGAGCCCAAAAATTTGAAAGACGCAACAGTGATTTAAAAAAAAAGAAAAAGCGGCCGTTTCGGGCTGCTTTTTCACATGGCAATTTTGCAAATTGAGGATATACACCATCAAATTTAAAATCCAGTTATATAAATATTAAAGCAGTATTGAAATTTTTAAGACAATCAGTTTTTTTTCAAAAAAATCAAGTAATTGTTTTATGAAAATTAAATACCAATCCTTTATTTTTAAAAATTCGTTCTTTACAAGCCTTCCCCCCCAATTCCTTTGCTTTTCCCCCCAATTTTAAGGGGTTATTCGTTCCGAATAACCCCTTAAAATTGGGGGGAAAGGCCCGTAACGGCCGAAAAAAAGGAAATTTATGAGAGGTTTTACAATTTCCTACTTTTTTAATTGGTTATCAATATAAAAAAAAAAGAGCATCTTCAAAAAAACAAATTAATAAGTCAAATAATTCAATTATTTATTTTTTTTTTCGTTATAATTATCCATTAAAATTTGTTATTTTTAAAAATATTTTTTCTTCACCCGCAACTGTATTATTTAAACAAAAAATCAATTTTGAACTGTCAAAACCAGAATTATTCCAAGAATTTTTCAAAATTTACACTAATTTTATTTCTTTTTTTGGGCCCTCCTTTCATTTACCTATAGATCGGATTCCTGTTTCAAAAAACAAATCCGATTTCGAAATAAATGAAACGAGGGCCCAAAATTCTGAACTTTACTCTCAAAAAAAAACCCGCTTTAAGGATTGAGATCCGTGATCTGTTAAAGATGTTCAGAAAAAAAAATCTCAGAGATTGAATGATTTAGGGCTTCGAGAAAAAAAAGATGTCGGCGAGCTTCAAGGCAGAGCCAAGGAGCGAGACCCCAAAAAAATAGAAAATAGTACTAGCGCTTACTTTGCTTTAAAAGAATTAAATTCTCAATACTTGCCTTCGTTTTTCGCTAAAAACTCCAACTCTTCCGCCTTCCCTCCAATTTTTGAGGGAAAGACAAAAACACTGCAGAAAAAAAAATCAAATCAATTTTGATTTTATCTTGTAAAAAAATTGGATTGAAAAAAAAGATTTAATTATTTGTTTCCACACTCTCTATCCATAAAAATTAAAGATTTAATGGTTAACAAATTAAAAAATTCCCGGTTAGAAAAAATTTCTAAATTTCCATTTAGTAATGAGCGGAAGGCAAATTTCAAGAAATTTGTCTTCCCGACGCCGCGCTTTCATTTATGAAAGCGCGGCTCGTTTTTTTTTTCGTCTCATTCAAATTGGTCTCGAGACTTTGAGAACCAAATTTTAAATCTAATCTTACCCATCAATTTTGGTGAGTATCGCCCCACATCAAAATTGATGAGGAAAACAAAAATTTTATCCTGCGTCGAAAACTATGGGGTCTTTTCCCCCCCAAAGGATGGAAAAACAGAATTAAATGAAACAATTTTTATTCCTTTCAAAAATTCTAAACCAACCTTTTCTGATCGTCGCATTTTTAATGAATTTAAAGAATTTTTCTATCGAGAATTCACATCCCCAACTTCTACGTTTTGTTTGAATAAGCTTTCTGTTCAGATTTTTAATCTTTACGCTCCTTTTGATCTCTCCTCAAAGGTATGTATCCCTGTATTCTGAGGCGAACAAAAAAAACAAAACTTTAGGAGAGAAACAGATAAAAATAAGGTATGATTTGGACATTTTAAATCTTGTGTATCTTATATTTCACATTTTCCATATAATCTTAATAATTTAAAAAACTCCTCCTACAGGAGAATTAAAAAGCTCCCTTCTTCATCCCCCGATAAAAAAGTATGGCCTATTCATTTCGAATGAGGAAAGATTCTTGAAAAAAAATTTTGTTTTTTCTTTAATCAAAAACTCTATTCTTTAAACCCTAGTGTCACAACTAGTGAAAATTTGGCCCCTTTTAAATTTTTCCCTATTCCGACAAATGAAGAAAAGAAGACGCTTATTTGGCCGTTGATAATTAAGGAATCATCAATTAATAATTGGAAATCAACTAAAAAAATTATTTCTGATAATATTTATAAATTCCAAAAAATATTTTGGAATTCTCCCAAAATATTTGCTTTTCAATTTGCTTTTTCTAAATTATGCTATTTTACATGATCCTATATGCTTAACATATCTAATTTGTCTGATAAATCATCTTATTTAATGATTAATAAATCATTCGAAAATGGTAACAATCAATTTAAGCTTTCTTTTTTCTCTCATAAATATTTTGGGTTCGGGAGGAAGCCCTCGGTGGGAGATACGAGCCGCGCTTTCATAAATGAAAGCGCGGCGTCGGGAAGGCGAATTTCAAGAAATTCGCCTTCCGCTTTAAATAATGTAAATATTCTTGATAAAGAGGAGAAATATGAGATGAAACGTTCTCGGGAATTTATTGCCAAAAAACATTTTCCTCAAAAATTGGAAAACCAATATTTAATTAAAATGAATCTTAATCCTTTTTGGGTTCAAAAAAAAGATCTAACTCATTTAAATATGTTTTTTTCGCTGGAAAAAGTTTTTAATAACCATTTTTTATGGAATGCTAAAAAAATTTTTTTACAAATTATCACTAATTCATTATTTAATTTAGTTTCAAATAGACAATCTCAAATCTTATCCAAATCAATTTTAACGTATGTCTTACCCGTAACCCCCCCGGGCCATAGACTCGCGGGAGGGACGGGTAAGACAAAAAATTTCTCCATTGTCAGGGCTTTGCCCTGTCGGCGAGCTCCATGGCAAAGCCAGGGGGCAAGCCCCAAAAATCATGGGGGCGTTCCTCCCTCAAGGGCAAATAAAGAAACCTCATTAATCAAACTGTCAGGGCTCCGCCCTGTCGGTGAGCTACCGGGCAGAGCCAGGGGGCGAGCCCCAAAACATGCTAGAAATTTTATAATTTTTGCTCCTAAATTTTCTATTTATGCTCTTTTCAGTTTGGAAGAGGATTGACCCCATGGTTTTTGACTAAGGAAAAAATCTTTGGGGAGGAACGACTCATCCTATTATTTAAACACCGGGTTTTATCAGGGCTCTGATAAAAAAAAGGTGTCGGTGAGCTCCCGGGCAAAGCCGGGGGGCGAGCCCCAACTAAATATATTTTCGAAGGAAATTTTAAAGAAAGAAAAGTGGAAACTATATTTTAGACAACAGTCTAAAGAAGAAAGAGATTTTTTGCACTTAGATAAGGAATTGAATAATGCGGTTAATTTTTTTCTACCAGATAGTCCTTTCTTGCAACAAAATGGTTCTAGATCTTATATTACAAATTTTAGCTTTTTATTTTATTTTTTTTCAACGGTTCTTGCCCTGTCTCCAAAATCTCTAATTTTGAAGAGAGGGCATTACAATAAATGAGATAAAGAAAAAATAAAGTTAGATTCCACGAATTTTTGGGCCCGTCCTCTTGTTTTACCCAAAAAATTGGCAGTAGAGCAAAGCATAGAAGCAAAAAACGAGCCGCGCTTTCATTTATGAAAGCGCGGCGTCGGGAAGGCGAATTTCAAGAAATTCGCCTTCCGCTCTTTAGAATTTTATCTAGGATTGAAAAGATCAGTTCATTTTTTTAAACAGGTAACTAAAAGCGTAAAAATTAAAAAAAAGAAAAACATACTTGATATTCTTTTGTCCCCTCTAAATGCAATACTTTTTCCGAATTATAATCCTCAGTCTTCCCCTAAAAAAGGAATGCGCTATTCGGAACGAATAGCGCATTCTTTTTTTGGGGGAAGACGGAGATCTATATATTTTTTTCGTTGATCTTTTTTTACTGTTTCTTTTTCTTCTAAAATCAAAAATCAATTGTTATCATATGTTTATTCTTTTTCTCCCTCGCGTTATCTATTGAAAAAATATCTTCTTTCAAGCGTTCAACCTACTTTTTATTTTTTCCGTAAATCGACCGCTTCACTTCAATTTAGTGCATTAACTCCTTATTTTCAAAGGCAAAAATCGATTGATCAATTTTTATCGTCACAAATTACTTTAAAACATTTATGGAAAATTTCTAATATACATTTATTAAAAAAAACCAAAATAAAAGTAAATCCAATTTGAAAGGGTAAAAAATTTCTTAAAAAATTTTATCGAAACTATAATAACAGTATGCTTCAGATTTGGTCTTTATTCTATTTGCCCTCTTTTGAGCCTCTCTCTCTGGCTTTGCCAGAGAGTTTACCAACAGGGCAGAACCCTGAAAAAAAGGTCATTCCTGTACACAAAAAGAGTGAGAAAAGAGAAAATACGAATTTTTCGAATCAATTTATTTACGCTGTTTCTACGATATCTGATACATTTTTTCAGGGCTCCGAGAAAAATGTGTTGGCGAACTTAAGGGCAAAGCCAAGGAGCGAGCCCCAAAAAAATATTCCTTATAACCAAAATAAGCTTTGATCGAATGAAGATAAATTAAATCAAACCACTCAAAAACCCATTAATAAAATAAAAAAAAAAATAAAAGGAAAAATTACAAATATTTTTTCCGAGGAAGCCTCTCAAGGGAGGTATCCAGGAGTCGTTTCTCTTAAACCGTCTTCATTGATGGCTTGAGAAAAAACAAATACTCACGGGGTTTCCGGAGTAAATTTAAATAATCCATTGACAATTCTTACCGAAAAAGAAAAAAGAAAGCAATTAGCTATTTCAAGTTCTTTTCCTTTTGAGACTAGAAATTTAAACGAATGAAAAAAAATCTTTTTCAAAGCTCTGCTCTGTCGTCGAGCTATAAGGCAGGGACAGAGTACGAGCTTTCAAAAAGTCGGTTTGAAAAATTATTCCTTACCTAATTTATTAAAGTTATATGAATTAGCTTTTAAAAATAAAATTTTATATAACAAAAAAAATGTTATGTTTATTGCAACTTTATGATATTTTAATATAAATGATAATTTATATTTAATTCATAAAGTTAATTATTGTATAGAAAATTTAGAAGAAAATTTTAGAGAAAGTAAAAAAAAAGAACCAGGTTCTCCGCAATTTATTGCCGAAGACAATTGGAAAGAAATGCTATCTATAAGGGATAAAACAAAATCATCGACGGGCTTCGCAATTTGAAAAATCGCGAGGCCGGAAAAAAAAAGTCCAGTTCAAGAAAAACAAAATGAATCCATTCAAATTGATATTTGGACAAATGGTTCATTAAGTCCTAGACAATCTTTATTTAACGCGTTTAAAAAATTATTTGAAATTTTTTATAATTTTAGTAACTATAGTTGTGTAAAACCTATTAGTTTTTAAAATTCTTTCTTTTTTTTTTTTTTTTTTTTTTTCTCTTAATTAGAGGCTTTTATGGGCCCCCTATTACCAGGGGTTCTTACGAGAAATTTGGACTAAAATTGCATGCAATTTTAGTCCAAATTTCTCGTAAGAACCCCTGGTAATAGGGGGCCCATAAAAGCCTCTAATTAAGAGAAAAAAAAAAAAAAAAAAAAGTAAAAAGCGGCCCAAAACGGCCGGAAAAAGGAAAAGCTTATTAAATCGTTGCTTGTTTTTTATTATTTAATAATTGCTTTTATAAAAATAATTTAAGCCTTCCCTACAATTTTTATGGTCCTTTTTGGGGGTTTGCTTGAGCCTCCTATTACCAGAGGTTCTTCTCCTAAAAATGGCCCCAAATTCGATAGAAAACAATCCCAAAAATGCGGGATTGTTTTCTATCGAATTTGGGGCCATTTTTAGGAGAAGAACCTCTGGTAATAGGGGGCTCAAGCAAACCCCCAAAAAGGACCATAAAAATTAGAGGGAAGGCGGAAAGATTTAAAAAATAAAAATATATTACATTTATGGCTCATAACGTAAAAATATATGATACTTGTATCGGTTGTACACAATGTGTACGCGCATGTCCTACTGATGTATTAGAAATGATTCCCTCTCCAATTTGCAAAGCAGGTATGATTGCTTCAGCTCCACGTACAGAAGATTGTGTAGGTTGTAAACGTTGTGAAACAAGTTGTCCAACAGATTTCTTAAGTGTACGCGTTTATTTAGGCGCTGAAACAACAAGAAGTATGGGATTAGCTTATTAATCACCACTTTTTGGGGCGAGCCCTAAAAAAAAGCTAAAGAAAATTTTTTCGTTTTTATTCTTTATTTAGGGCTCGCCCCCTGGCTCTGCCCAGAAGCTCGCCGAGAGGGCGGAGCCCTAAATAAATTTTTTTGTACTATTACTCTCATCTTTTTTAAAATATATTAAAAAAAAAGAAAAAAGTAGAATTGGTTCTATATTTTCAGCTGATTATTTATTTTTTTTTTTTCATCGCTTTTTTCATCAAAAAAAAGCTGAGAAAAAAAACCCAAAATAAAATGGCGCGCAATATCATCATAAATGATGATATCATTCCTTTGGAATACGCCATAAACCGCCCCAACCTGCCCTGGCAGCTTTTTCACATTGTTCTCTTCTCCTTTTTTTTAATGGCCATAATAAATATTTGCATTCATTCGACTTTTTTTTCCTTTTTTTTTTTTTTTTTTTTTCCTTTTTTTTCACTTTTTGCTCAGCCCAATAATATCAAGGGTTCTGACGCGAAAAATGGACAAAAATTGCCGGCAATTTTTGTCCATTTTTCGCGTCAGAACCCTTGATATTATTGGGCTGAGCAAAAAGTGAAAAAAAAGGAAAAAAAAAAAGAAAAAAAAAGGAAAAAAAAGTCGAATGAATGCAAATATTTATTATGGCCATTAAAAAAAAGGAGAAGAGAACAATGTGAAAAAGCTGCCGGGGCAGGCCGGAAAAAAAAGGTCTTTTTTTTCCGGCCGTTTCAGGTCTTTTTTGAGCTTTTTTTCTTTTTTTCTTCGAGGGTACCTCGGACGATGGTTTCTCGATTCATGACTAATTTGAGGCACTTCATCAAATATGAGTGCCTCAAATTAGTCGTGAGTCGAGAAACCTAAGCCTCTCCATTCGTGCGTAAATTGAAGCAAATTCTCTTTGATAATTTGCTTCAATTTACGCACGAATGGGGAGGCCTAAAAAAAGAAATAAAATTTCTGACTAAATTTGGTCTATATACTCTTATTGCGAGAAGCCTGTTTCGTCTGAAAAAAATGGCATATAATTTTTTCAGAGCTTGTTAATTTTACTCCTTTTTGCTTTTTTATTAAAAGAAATTTTTAATGAAGGAAGCAAAAAGGAGTAAACTTAAGGATTTTTAAATTCATTAATAAAACATTTTATTAGCGAAAAAAATTTCATTTCTTATAATCTTCGGCAATTAATTACCGAAGATCTAGAGAAAAAAAATTCTTAAATTATTAAGAATTTTTTTTTCTCGACGGGAAAAAGAACCTTGCAAGCAAGGTTCTTTTTCCTTCGTTATTTTTTTTATTAAGTCCCCCCGACAAAAAAGGATGGTCGATTCGTTTCAAATGATACCTTTCCCCCGGGCCTGGACTCCAGGCCCGGGGGAAAGGTATCATTTGAAACGAATCGACCATCCTTTTTTGTCGGGGGGACTTAATAAAAAAAGAAAGAATGAATGGCTGAGGTTTTTTATAGGATTTTTTCCCATTTTTTAAAAAATGGGAAAAAATCCTATAAAAAAAGGTAATTTTGGTACTTTTAGTTTTAGTATAATCGAATTTAAAAAATTCTTTATTCTTATTAAAATATATCTATAAAAATATATGACACGTGTAAAAAGTCCTCGGCGAATAAAACGACGTGTTTTATTGAATGCCACAAAGGGATATAAAAAACCCGCTAATAATCACTTTAGAATAGCTCATCAACGTTTTTTAAAAGCGCAAGTTCATGCTTTTCGGGATCGGCATGGAAAAAAACGGATTTTTTGAAATTTATGGATTATTCGTTTAAATGCTTTTTTACGCAATTCTTTTGGTTTAAATTACAGGTCTTTAATTCATAAATTAAAAAAATCAAAAATATTAACAAATCGTAAATTAATGTCTCAATTAGCAATTTATGACTCAATTTACTTTAAATATTTAATTAAAAATATTTAATTTTTTTTTTGGCTGTTTCAAGCCAGGACAGGCCATTAGAGACCCTAAATGGCCAAATAGGCAATATTTATCGGATATTGCCTGTTAGGCTAAAAAAGACTTAAAATTTGGGTGTAAAAAAAATGAGTTTTAATTTTTTGTTATTTTTTAAAGAAAATTTATGTATCATTAAAGAATTAAAAAAAAAGATCAAAGGATTTTATCTGTTCGAACTATTTTAGTTTTTATTCTCTAAATTCTACTTTTTCTTATAGCTAGTCTCAAACCACTTTTTTTTCTTTTTTCCCCTTTTACATTAAAAGGAGAAAAAGAAAAAAGAGTTTAACCAAAAAAAGAACAAAAAAATTAATTAATATGATGCAAAAATCTCGTTATAAATACATAAAATTATTAAAAAAATATTTATCTATGTCTGGTAAAATTTTACCACGCTCTGTCACAAGATTAACTGCAAAAGAACAACGTGCTTTAAAAAAAGCTATTAAAACCGCACGTATTTTAGGTTTATTACCTGTAACTAATAGATAATAAAAAATAAATATATTTCATTTTTATTTTTTTCTTTGAATCGATATTTAAATATTGTTTTTTTCTAATTATCAATTGCTTTTTTACAATGAAAAAAGCTAAATCCCCCGGGCCGGGGGCCCGGGGAGTTTACGACGGACTCCGGCAATTTATTGCCGGGATCTTCGTTCTACGAACCCGTGAGGCTGAAACGACCGTGTAAGTACACAATTATGGGAAGCTTTCGATCTTTTTATTTAAAAAAAAAAAATAAAAAGATCAAGGAAATTAGCTTACAGAGTAATAAAAATAAAAAAGAAAGCGATGTTCGAAAGAAGTCTATGCAGAAAAATAATTTACAATTTTTAGAATAAAATCTAATTATCAGTGTTCCCCTATTTTTTTTTTTTTTTTTTTTTTTTTTTTCATTAATAAAAAAAAAAAAAAAAAAAAAAAAATAGGGGAAAACAAAGCAAAATAAAGATCATATTTTATATGATCTTTTTAAAATTAAAGAGGTCTCATATATCACGTTTTGAATTTTATTCAAAACTACCCTAAATCATAAATAATTTGTGCTTAATCAAATTTTTTATTAGTTTTTCTATTGAGACATATAATCCTAATTTTCAATCGAACCTATTCGATTTTTTTGTTCTGAATTAACTTTTTTACATTCAGAGTAAAAAGGTCAATTTAAAACGTTGAAAAAAGAACGGTTCTAAGGAAAGCTAAGACAAACTTAAAAATAGTTTGTCCACCAATCTTTGTAAAAAATAAAAAGTTAAAAATATGACAACAAAAATAGATAATATGTGCGGATTGTAAAGGTATAGTAATCAAAAATGGGCTAATAAAGCCCAAAAAGCCAATCTCTGAGCCAATAAAAACAACTAAACCTTTGACCGAAAAAATGGCGAAAAAAAAAGATTTTGGGACTCTCCTATTTTTAATGGAGCAAACTTATTCGGCAAAACAAGCCCGAAACGGCCGGAAAAAAAATGAAATGGCGTATTCCGTACTCCCTTCTAAAAAAGAGAATGCCCAAAAAAAACTAATTTGGAGGAGAGATCGCCATTTATTACATGGTCAGATAAAGCTTGGTCAGATTGCTTTATCTTTGGCGATCCTCCTCCAAATTAGTTTTTTTTGGGCATTCTCTTTTTTACGTTCAGTTACGTATTGCTAAGGTTAAGAGCCTCTCATTGTCCGTTTCTACAAAAAAAAAAAGGAATAAAGAAAAAAAATGGAAAAATCCTTTTAAGCAAATCCTAAAGTCTAAAATTTTTTTAAAAATATTTAAAATTTTTAAAAAAAAAAAAATAATTTTTTTCCATTTTTCGCGAAAAAAAATAAAAAACAAACCGAAAAAAAGGACAAAAAAAAAAATGCGGGCGATTTAAAGCTTTTTTTTTAAAAAATAAAAAAAATAAAATTTAAAAATTTTAAAAAATTTTTAGGAGAAAATTAATAAAATCCAATAAAAAAAATAAAGGCTTTTTTTACGGAATTTGGGTGTTTTTTTTCTAGGGAAAAATTTTCAAAGTGTCTCTTAAATTCGACACTTTGAAAATATTTAAATGGCCATTTTTTTTTTAATTTTTTCCCGTCGATCTTTCCAAAAAAAAAGCCATGGTTTTTGCCGGCGACCCCATTAAATATAAATATTTAATGGGATCAAATATTTTTTGATTTGAAAATTTGAAAATCTCGATTTTCCGAAAAAAGAAGGACTCATTTTTTGCCGGCTATCGAATGATCCATAATAAAAAAAATTTTATGGGGAAAAGAGATTTCATAAATGAAATCTCTTTCCGACGGTCGGTTCGGCCATCGGTTATTTCACTAGTGAAATAAACGATGGCCGGAGTCCTCGTCGCCGGCAAAAAATGAGTCCTTTTTTTCGGAGAAAATCGACGGTTTTTTCTTGCCTCAGGACTAATTCGAAGCAATCATCTTTGATGATAACTTCGAAAAGTCCTGAGGCAATTTCCTAAAAAAAATAGAAAAAAAAAAAAAAAGAAAAAATGGCCATAAATCAAAGTGTCTCTTAAATTCGACACTTTGATTTATGGCCATTTTTTCTTTTTTTTATGCTATTTTTTCCCGACAGGGCTTTGCCCTGTCGGCGAGCTCCCGGGCAAGAATATATTTATATAGGGGGGGCAAGCCCAAAAAAAAAAAAAAAAAAGCGCATAGGACTAAAATATAAAATTTATAATTTATAGATTCTTCACGTCATCCGCTTTCTCTTTTTTCCTTTTTAGGAGTGAAACGTTCTTTTTTTTTCCTTTTTTTTTCACTTTTTGCTCAGCCCAATAATATCAAGGGTTTGATTTGAAAAATGGACAAAAATTGCCGGCAATTTTTGTCCATTTTTCGCGTCAGAACCCTTGATATTATTGGGCTGAGCAAAAAGTGAAAAAAAAAGGAAAAAAAAAGAACGTTTCACTCCTAAAAAGGAAAAAAGAGAAAGCGGATGACGTGAAGAATCTATAAATTATGCCCACCAGTCCTATGCGCTTTTTTTGCTTTTTCTAAAGCACTCCATCAATTTTCAGGTTGAGAGGGGGCTAAGTCTTAAAGACTTTCATTCTGGCTGGAAGAGGTCTATAACCAACTTCGAAAAAAAGTTGGGAGGACGGATTAGTCGAAAAATTATACTCTTGGTGAGTATCCATTAAAATTAATAGATACTTTAAACTATCCCTTATTTTGATAAGAAATGGCCATTCTTTTGATCTGACCTATAAAGGTCGGCAATTGTCCAAAACGGCCGGAAAAAACAAAATAGCGGGCGATACCATAAACTTGTAAAGCGCCTGCCATTTTGTTTTTTCCGGTCGTTTTGGGCCTTCATTTCTTTATCTCAATTTATATAAATTACTAAAAACTTCAACAAAGTAGTAATATTCCACTCCTCTCAGGAAGCTCTCTCAGGAAAGGTTAAGTTTAGGGTTTTAAAATTACGACGAAGAGCCGTATGATACATTAGTATCACGTACGATTTGGGAACGAGTAGTTGTTACCAACATGTGGCTACTCAGTTTCATTATTGAAGAATTAAAAGGGCTAACTTTATTAGAAGCTTCAGAACTTGTTACACAAATTGAAAAAGTTTTTAATGTAGATGCTTCTGCCGCAGGAGGTGGAGTTATGATGTCACCACAGGTAGCAGGAGCCGAAAGTACTAAAACAGAAGAAAAAGCTGAAGAAAAAACTTCTTTTGATGTTATTGTGGAATCTATTCCTGATGCAAAACGTTTAGAAGCATTAAAAATATTACGTAAAATAACAAATTTAGGGATTTCAGAAGTAAAATCATTTACAAATGCCTTACCAAAAGCATTAGTAGAAGGTAAATCAAAAGAAGAAGCAGAAAATATTCGTAAAGAGTTAGAAGTCACAGGTGCTGTAATTAAAATTGTTTAAATTTTTACATAAATCGGGTACCTTTGTCTGCAATGCACAACCCAAGATTTTTTAGGACTTCCTAAAAATTAAAAAGTTTCTAAAAAAAGCCTACCTCGGTCGAAAAAAGAAAACGGCGTATTCCCTAGAAATCCGCTGTTTTCTTTTTTCGACCGAGGCAGACTTTTTTTACATACACACTTATATTTGATTTTTTTTTTTTTTCCTTTTTAGGAGTGAAACGTTCCTTTAGGAGTGAAACGTTCCCACCCTCTTTAAGCGCCCTATTTACAAGGTCTCCTTTTTCAAAAAATCAATGCCCTGCCCCGCGCCATTATAATGGCGCGGGGCAGGGCATTGATTTTTTGAAAAAGGAGACCTTGTAAATAGGGCGCTTAAAGAGGGTGGGAACGTTTCACTCCTAAAGGAACGTTTCACTCCTAAAAAGGAAAAAAAAAAAATCAAATATAAGTGTGTATGTAAAAATTTTTTTTTGATCACGTTTTGATTATTACGGGTTTTTTTCCAAAAATCATCATAAAGCAAAAAAACGTTTTGCTTTATATAAACTATTAAATAAAAAAATAAAAATATGGGACAAAAAGTTTCACCAATTGGTTTGCGATTAGGAATTACACATAAACATCAATCACAATGGTTTGTTGACCCTAGAAATGGAGCTATGCAAAAAAATTATCCTTCATTAATTTTAGAAGATCGATTTATTCGTGATTTTATAACACCTAAATTTCCATGAGCATCCGTTGCTCACATTTTAATTTTTCGAAGCTTAGATTATATTAGAGTAGAAATTCATACTGCCCCATCACAAGACTTAAGTTTACTTTCAGGGCTCCGAGAAAAAAAAGGTGTTGGCGAGCTCCAGGGCAAAGCCAGGGGACGAGCCCCAAATAAAGAATTAAAAAGTTCTCAATCTACTTTAAAAAAAAATAATGTACAATTTAATCAAGAAAATAGAGAAAAAGATAATATTGAAAATAGAGATTTAAATTCAAAAAACCATACAGAATTAGATACTTTAAATGATACATATGATCTAAGGTCAAGCGGTTTAAATTTAAAAAGTTTACAAGAAGATTTACAATTAGCTTTAGCAAAATATAAACGTAAAACTTTATCTTTATTATTTTCAAATCCACTAAATACTAATAATAAAGAAAATTTATTAGAAAATACGTGAGTGCAATCGGTTAATTTAGGAATTTTAATTAAACAATTAAATAAACCATTGCAATACGCCTCTATTTTTGCAAAATTTTTAGCAACTCAACTTGAAAAATGAGAAAATACAGTAAAACAAGCTTTTAATCGTTCTCTATGATTAATTCAAAATTATAAAATATGAGGAATAAAAATAAAAGTTTCGGGTCGTTTAAATGGCGCCGATATAGCTGAGCATAAATCGCTTTTTAAAGGAAGAATTCCTTTATCAAGTATTGATGCTAAAATAGATTATAGCTATGAAACTGCCAAAACTTTATATGGTATTTTAGGGGTTAAAGTTTGGATTTGGCGCGAATAAATTTAAATACAACTCAAATTGAGTCGGGGCAGAACTTCGCAAAATAGGTCATCAATAAATTGATGATACTCTCGTCTTCTTAAAACACCTCCAAGAGGGGCTCCCTCGGGAGAAAAATAAATTAATAATCAACTTTTAGCAAAAAAAATGTTTTAGGAAGGAACCGCCCATAAAAAAAATTATAAGAAAAAAAAGAGAAAGAAGCTAGATCTTTCCCTTTTTTTTTTCCATTAATTAGAGCCTTTTATACGAGCCCTATTAGCAAGGGTTATGACGCAAAAATTGGAGAAAAATTGCCTGCAATTTTTCTCCAATTTTCGCGTCATAACCCTTGCTAATAGGGCTCGTATAAAAGGCTCGAATTAATGGAAAAAAAAAAGGGAAAGATCTAGCTTCTTTCTCTTTTTTTTGTTTTCAATCGAAAACAAAAAAAAGAAGGCGCATCTAAAAAACTAATCAAATTTTCATAAATGCAAATTTGAACATGTATAGATATGCCCCAAATGTGTCTACTTTTTTTTTTCGAAGGAAAAAAAAGCTATGAAAATTTTATGGCGATTTGTGCTTTTTTTTCCTTCGAAAAAAAAAGAAAAAAAGGCTCGAACCAGCCAAAAATGGGGAGCGCTCCCATCATTAGTGCAACAAAGATGAAATTATTCCCTTTTTTCCCAAAAAAAAATACAATTGGCGGCAATTGTATTTTTCTTTTCCTTCTCTCAGTATTTAATGACGTGCTTAATAAGAATGATGCCATCATTGTTAAAACAATGGTGGGATCGCGTGCCTGGAAATATCGGGAGAAGGCCCGAATTGGCCAAAAAAAGGGGTTGTTGCAGCCCCGAAACAAAAAAAATGGCGGGCGATCCCATAATCCTTTGCCCGAAACGGCCTCTTTTTCCCTTTTTTTTTTTTTCCTTTTTTTTTCTTTTTTTTTTCTTTTTTTTTCACTTTTTGTTCAGCCCAATTATATCAAGGGTTCTGACGCGAAAAATGGACAAAAATTGCCGGCAATTTTTGTCCATTTTTCGCGTCAGAACCCTTGATATAATTGGGCTGAACAAAAAGTGAAAAAAAAAGAAAAAAAAAAGAAAAAAAAAGGAAAAAAAAAAAAAGGGAAAAAGAGGCCGTTTCGGGCAAAGGATTATGGGATCGTTGGCATTCATAAAAAAGGCCGGTGCAGGCTCCTTTTTCACCTTTTGTCGTGTTTTCGATGGGTCCTTTCAATATTTATTGGAAGGACCCTTGTCAAAATTCTCCTTTTTTTTTAAATGTTTAATAATGGCCATTTTAAAAACAGGAGAAGAGAACAATGTGAAAAAGCGGCCTAAGGTAGTTAGGAATAACGCCATTTTATTTTTTTTCCCGAGGGAGCCTCCCGAGGGGGGGGGTATTTAACGCCTTTTTTGACTTCTAGGAAGTCCTAAAGCCGATCTACAAAAAGAGATTTTTTAGGACTTCCTAATTTTAGAAAAAAAAAAAAAATTTATGTATAAAGTTGGACGACGAAAATCTTCAATCGCTAATGTTAAAGCTGTTTTAGGAACTGGAAAAATTATTATTAATAAAAAAGCAGATTATCTGTATTTTCAAAATCAATCGTTGCTATTAGGTATTATTCATTCTCCTTTAAAAAAAATTCAAGCTGAAGATAATTATGATTTTTATGTAACTGTTACCGGTGGAGGGGTTTTTTCACAAGCCTATGCAATTCGTCTAGGAATTGTTAGAGTATTAACTCATTTATCAGATGTTGATACAACAAAAGAAGAAGAAATATCGGAATCTGATAAAAATAGTTTTTTAAGTATAGAAAATTCAAAACAAAATTGAATAATTTTTAAACAAGCACATTTTTTGACTCGAGATCCTAGAGTTAAAGAAAGACGAAAATACGGTGTGCAGGTGGTTAGGGTATTTTAATGCAAAAATGGACAGATAGAAGCTAAAGAGTCCAGCACTGAGCCAATAAACCAACTAGACTAAACTGATCATAAGAGAATCTAAAACAGAATCACAAAAGTGTGAGGTGACTGTAGCATGTGACTAAAGTGGACCCAAGCTTATCTCTAGGGCAAAGGTACTGCGAGACGATGACACAAATAGGAACCATCCTTAGAATTTCTTGAACCTTTTTACGGGGGTCAAGTCCCAATCTTCTTCCAAAAACAAACCTTTATTAAAATTAAACAAACTTTTACCTCCGTCTTCTTTTCAAAAAGAATGGGCTATGCGGAACGAATGATTCCCTAAAATTATTCATTTTAGGGAATCATTCGTTCCGCATAGCTCATTCCTTTTGGCGGATAAGACTTTTTTGTCTTCCTCTATTTTTTTATGGCGTATTCCGAATTCCCCTCTAAAAAACTCTTTTTTAGGGGGGGGGAGGAAAATGAAATGATCCCAGAATCTTGATTATGGGATCGCCCGCCATAAAAAAATAGAGGAAGACTTCTCGCAAAGAGGTGCAGTTGCTTAAGATTAATTGCGGTAAGCCAAATAGTTTTCATAAGAACCGTATGTGAAAAATTCTATCTGTTTGGCGGGAAGTTTGTCAGTAGATTTTTTGACTCATGACTAATTCGAAGCAATCATCTTTGATGATAACTTCGAAAAGTCCTGAGGCAAGAAACCTAGGGAAAAAATAGCATAAAAAAAGAAAAAATGGCCATAAATCAAAGTGTCTCTTAAATTCGACACTTTGAAAATGTATTTAAATGGCCATTTTTTCTTTTTTTTGCTATTTTTTCCCGTCAAAAAATAAAACATCCAAAAAAAAAGTTTTTTAATAAATGCGGGGCTGAAAATGGCGGGCGATCCCATTAGCTTGAAAAGCCTTCCCTCCAATTTTTATGATCCTTTTTGGGGGTTTGCTTGAGCCCCCTATTACCAGAGGTTCTTCTCCTAAAAATGGCCCCAAATTCTACAATCCCGCATTTTTAAAAATGCGGGATTGTAGAATTTGGGGCCATTTTTAGGAGAAGAACCTCTGGTAATAGGGGGCTCAAGCAAACCCCCAAAAAGGACCATAAAAATTGGAGGGAAGGCGGAAAAAAGCTAATGGAATCATTCCAACCGAATAAGCCATTTCCTTTTTTTGGGTGTTTTTTTTCTAGCAGACAAGAAAGATATAAAAACTATTGAAAAAGTAAAAACTAAATTTTTCTATTCTATATACTGGACGATTGAAATTATAAATTCTTATAAGATATCCTAGAGTCTTACATCATATACTGAAACCACCAGACCGGCTAGCTTTTTTCATCAAAAAAAGCGACGAAAAAAAAAACACCCAAAAAAAGGAAATGGCGGGCGATTCCATTAGCTTTTTTCCGCCTTCCCTCCAATTTTTATGGTCCTTTTTGGGGGTTTGCTTGAGCCCCCTATTACCAGAGGTTCTTCTCCTAAAAATGGCCCCAAATTCTACAATCCCGCATTTAAAAATGCGGGATTGTAGAATTTGGGGCCATTTTTAGGAGAAGAACCTCTGGTAATAGGGGGCTCAAGCAAACCCCCAAAAAGGACCATAAAAATTGGAGGGAAGGCTTTTCAAGCTAATGAAATCATTCCTACGGAATAAGCCAGCCATTTCCGTTTTTTGGGTGTTTTTTTTTTCTAGGGAAAAAATAGCATAAAAAAAAGAAAAAATGGCCATAAATCAAAGTGTCTCTTAAATTCGACACTTTGAAAATGTATTTAAATGGCCATTTTTCCTTTTTTTTGCTATTTTTTCCCGTCGATCTTTCCAAATCAAAAAAGCCATGGTTTTTGCCGGCGACCCCATTAAATATAAATATTTAATGGGATCATTCGATAGCCGGCAAAAACCATGGCTTTTTTGATTTGGAAAGATCTAGATTTTCTCCGAAAAAAGAAGGACTCGTTTTTTGCCGGCTATCGAATGATCCCATAAAATATAAATATTTTATGGGGAAAAGAGATTTCATAAATGAAATCTCTTTCCGACGGTCTCCGGCCATCGGTTATTTCACTAGTGAAATAACCGATGGCCGGAGTCCTCGTCGCCGGCAAAAAATGAGTCCTTCTTTTTTCGGAGAAAATCGACGGTTTCTTGCCTCAGGACTAATTCGAAGCAATCATCTTTGATGATAACTTCGAAAAGTCCTGAGCAAAACTAGAAAAAAAAAATAGCATAAAAAAAAGAAAAAATGGCCATAAATCAAAGTGTCTCTTAAATTCGACACTTTGAAAATGTATTTAAATGGCCATTTTTTCTTTTTTTTGCTATTTTTTTTTCTAAGGCAAGATAGCAGTCTTTTGACTGCAAAGGGGCTAAATCTTAAAGACTCTCATTCTGGCCGGAAGAGGTCTGTTAGCAATTTTGTAAGAAGTTGGCTGAGCGGACCAGTCGAAAAAAAATACTTCGAGTAGGTATGGATGAAAGTAGTTAAATACGGTTGAATTCAAAGTTATTAAATCCCGATGGAGAGCCGCATGATGCGTAAGTATCACGTATGGTTCGGGAACGAGTAGTTGTACTAATGTATGGCGTACTTAGTTTCATTTAAAGAAAGCTCGTAAAGCGAGTCAATTTTCAAAACGTTAATAACTAAAAACTTGAAATAGTTCTGAGCTTATAATAGCTTTTTAATAAAAAATAATAAGAAAAATTTTAATTACTAGCCTCAAACCCAGATCTAGTTTTTTTTGCCTTTCTGTCCTCTTTCTCAAAGAGGAAAGAAAGGCAAAAAAAACTAGATCTGGGTTTGAGGCTAGTAATTAAAATTTTTCTTATTATTTTTTATTAAAAAGCTATAAAATTAGCTGACCATTGCATGATTCAATATAAAAAAAAGAAGTCATTTTTAATGAGCTTTTTTTTACACAATTTTTTATCAGAGCTCCGCTCTGTTGGCAAGCTCCCGTTTTTTTTTGATGAAAAAAGCGACGAAAAAAAAAACCCAAAAAAAAAGGAAATGGCGGGCGATTCCATTAGCTTTTTTCCGCCTTCCCTCCAATTTTTATGGTCCTTTTTGGGGGTTTGCTTGAGCCCCCTATTACCAGAGGTTCTTCTCCTAAAAATGGCCCCAAATTCTACAATCCCGCATTTTTAAATGCGGGATTGTAGAATTTGGGGCCATTTTTAGGAGAAGAACCTCTGGTAATAGGGGGCTCAAGCAAACCCCCAAAAAGGACCATAAAAATTAGAGGGAAGGCTTTTCAAGCGAATGGAATCATTCCAACAGAATAAGCCATTTCCTTTTTTTTTGGGTTTTTTTTTTCTAGACCAGAGCCGGGAGCGAGCCACTAATAAAAGAAAAAACCATTATTTTTTCGGGCTACAATAAAAAATGATTTATAAAAAAGCAAATTAAAAAAAAATAAATAGCAATAAATTTGAAATATTAAAAATATTTTGTTATATTGTTTTTATAAGAATTTTTATATTTTGATTTTTGTATGATTTTTTCTCGAATATAAAAATCATACCGTTTTACCCGGTCGCTGGTACCAGGAGGTAAAAATTCGAATGAATGCAAATGTATAAAATGGCCATGCGAAAAAAAGGGAAGACGGATAATTTGAGAAGTTGTTCCATTTTACTAAAGGCTCCGAGAAAAAAAAATGTGTCAGCGACCTCCAAATTTTTTCTCGAGGGAGCCCCCTTAGGGGAGGTGTTTCGGTTTTTTGTTTTTTCGGCCAGGGGGCGAACCCCAATTTATAAAATATTGTTGGTCTAAAAGGTTTAAAAAAACTTGAATAAATTATTTTAAATAAGCTTCTTCGTGAAAATAAATCAGTTTTGTTTTTAATGCCAAAATAAAAATTAATATTAATTAATAAATTTGAAATATTAAAAAAATTTTGTTAATATAATTATAGAACAAAAAAAAATTAATTTCTTATTTTATATATAAAATAAGAAATTAATTACCGGGAATATGCAAAAATAGAGTATTAAATTTTATTTATTTTTATTTTTTTGCTTTTGTAAGGACTACGCCCTTTCGGCGAGCTTCAATTCCCCCGAAAGAGATCTCCTTTGGGGAAATTTGTTTTTTTAAGGGGACGAGCCCTAAATTTTTATAAAATAAATAAAACACATACAAGAATTATTAAATCATATTAATATGAATCAAACTGAAACTAAATCAACTGCAGGGTTTAAAGCAGGAGTTAAAGACTATCGTCTAACGTATTATACCCCAGAATATGCTACCCTAGACACTGACATTCTAGCATGTTTCCGAGTAACTGCTCAGCCAGGAGTTCCTTCTGAAGAAGCAGGGGCAGCGGTTGCAGCAGAGTCATCAACAGGAACATGGACAACGGTATGGACAGACGGACTAACTAGTTTAGACCGTTACAAAGGTCGTTGTTATGACATCGAAGCGATTCCAGGAGAAGACGATAGTTTCTTTGCTTACGTAGCTTACCCAATTGATTTATTCGAAGAAGGATCAGTTACAAACTTATTAACATCGGTAGTAGGTAACGTATTTGGATTCAAAGCATTACGAGCACTTCGTTTAGAGGATCTTCGTATTTCAAATGCTTACATTAAAACATTCTTTGGTCCTCCACACGGAATTCAAGTAGAGCGTGATAAATTAAACAAATACGGACGTGCTTTCTTAGGATGTACAATTAAACCAAAACTAGGATTATCTGCTAAAAACTACGGTCGTGCATGTTACGAATGTCTTCGTGGAGGATTAGATTTCACAAAAGATGATGAAAACGTAAACTCACAACCATTCATGCGTTGGCGCGACCGTTTTGCATTTGTAGCAGAAGGAATTTACAAATCACAAGCTGAAACAGGGGAAATTAAAGGACATTATTTAAATGCCACTGCCCCAACATCAGAAGAAATGTTATTCCGTGCTGAAACAGCAAGAGGTTTTGGAGCTCCTATTATTATGCACGACTATTTAACAGGAGGTTATACAGCTAACACTTCTTTAGCAAACTATTGTCGAAACAATGGGTTATTATTACACATCCACCGTGCAATGCACGCGGTAATCGACCGTCAACGTAACCATGGAATTCACTTCCGAGTATTAGCGAAAACATTACGTATGAGTGGAGGTGACCACTTACACTCTGGAACAGTAGTAGGAAAACTAGAAGGAGATCGTGACATTACTCAAGGATTTGTTGATCTTATGCGTGATGGATACATCGAAAAAGACCGTCATCGCGGAGTTTTCTTTAGTCAGGAATGGATGGGACTTGGAGGTGTTATGCCAGTTGCATCAGGAGGAATTCACATTTGGCACATGCCAGCATTAGTAGACATTTTTGGGGACGACGCATGTCTTCAATTTGGTGGAGGAACTCTAGGGCACCCTTGGGGTAACGCACCAGGAGCGGTAGCAAACCGTGTAGCACTAGAAGCATGTGTAATGGCACGTAACGAAGGACGTAACTTAGCTCGCGAGGCTGGAGAAATCATTCGCTCAGCTGCCGAATTCTCTCCAGAGTTATCTGCAGCATGTGAGGTATAAACTCTTTTTGTACCACTAAGAAAAAAATCTTAGCGAAAAATTGGAACAAATTGCGAAAAAATAAAAATTTAGAAAAAAGCGAACGGCTTTTTCATTTAATTCGCAGCTCTTTAAAAAAAGGGTTCAGAGACTAGAGTTTTTATTCATTTTTAAATGAAAATGATATAGTCCGTACTATTAATATCGTTAATAGGCTATTATGGGAAAGAGATTAAATTCGAATTCGATATCGTTGATAAACTGTAAAAATAAAAAATAAAAAGTAAGGGCTCTGCCCTGTCGACAAGCTACAGGAAAAAAAAAAAGCGAAACCCCCCGGGCCTGTGACCCGGGGGGTTTACGACGGATCCTGGCAATAAATTGCCGGGGTCCTCGTTCTTTGAATCCCTCAGACTAAAACGACCTGAATCGGCCGTTTCGACTATTTTTTTGCTTGGAATGGCCATAAAGCATCCATTTTTTCTTCGACGAATGGATGCTTTATGGCCATTCCAAGCAAAAAAACCCAGTTTGGGACAATTAAAAACTTCCAAAAAAAAGACCCGAAACGGCCGGAAAAAAACGAAATGGCGTCTTCCGAAGGAATGATAGCATAATGGGGCCAAAAAAGGCTCAATAAGGTGAAAGGATCGCCAAAGATCAGCTAATGCTCTGCATTAGCTGATCTTTGGCGATCCTTTCACCTTATTGAGCCTTTTTTGGCCCCATTATGCTATCATTCCTTCGGAAGACGCCATTTCGTTTTTTTCCGGCCGTTTCGGGTCTTTTTTTGAGAGCGAAAGGCAAATTTTAAGAAATTTGCTTTCCCGACCCCGCGCTTTCATTTTTTTGTCTTTCCCCTTTTTTTCATGGCCATGTTATACATTTGCATTCATTCGGCTTTTTACCTCCAATACCGTGGCCATTAATCAAACAGGTCTTCTTCTTCAAAGAAGACCTGTTTGATTAATGGCCACGGTATTGGAGGTAAAAAGCCGAATGAATGCAAATGTATAACATGGCCATGAAAAAAAGGGGAAAGACAAAAAAATGAAAGCGCGACTCGTTTTTTTTTCAGGGGGCGAGCCCTAAAAATTTTTTTATTTTTACCTTTATCTAAATTTTTCTCCACCTGTTTTAGTCCTTTGTATTTTACGATCTGCATTAGACATCAAAGACCGGTACAGGTCGTTGCAGGCCAAGAAAAAAAAATGGTGAGCGATCCCCTAATCCTTTGATTAGGGGGTCGCTCACCATTTTCTTTTTTCAATAGTTTCGGGCCGGTTTTTCACATTTTGGCGAGGATCCTTCTAATATATATTGGAAGGACCTATCGAAAACACGCCAAAATGTGAAAAACCGGCCCGGGCAGGCCGGAAAAAAAACTCTTTTTTTCCGGCCATATTAGGCCGGTTTTTCACATTTTGGCGTGTTTTCGATGGGTTTTTCCATATTGGAAGAATCTTCGCCAAAATATGAAAAACCGGTCGGGGCAGCTCAAGAAAAAAGTAAATGATAGGCGATCCCATATCCTTTTCCTTCCCCCAATTTTAATTGGGGGAAGGAAAAGGATTATGGAATCGCCTATCATTTACTTTTTTCTTGGCTGTTTCACGTCTTTTTTTATCGTATTTTGAATGGGTTTTTTATAATCTTATAAGTCTTTTTTATCCTGTCTATATAAAAAAATTTGCATCCATTCGAGTTTTTTCCTCCAATAGTATGGCCATTAATCAAATAGGTCTTTTATCGTCGACCTATTCGCATATGTATATAATGGCCATGCTATTAACGGAAAAAACGGTAAACGCAGGACAAATGGATGCTTTATGGCCATAATAAAAAAGACGAGGTTCTCGGCAATTTATTGCCGAAGACTGTAAGAAAGAATTTAAGGGCCCGCTTTTTCTAGCAGGGCTTGTAGGTGAGAATGAAATAGCATGTAATTTTAGCTCTCCATAAATCTAGCTTCTTTCGCTTTGATTGAAAATATCCTGACTAAAATATGAAAAAAAAAAGACTTGCACCGGTACTTTTTTCGGCTGATGTAGGTTTTTGCTCTCTTTTTTCCAGTTCTTGCTTAGCTCTATATTGATAAGCCTTCTTTAGCTACTTTTTGAAACAAAATTATTGGCGCCAATAATTTTGTTTCAAAAAGTAGCTAAAGAATGCTTATCAATATAGAGCTAAGCAAGAACTGGGAAATTAAGAGGAGTAGGTTAAAGCCCCGCTCCTCTTAAATTTTAAAAGGGCCCCGCGATTTTTTTAGCGGGTCCCGATGAAAACCAAAATGAATTTTGGTTTTTTCGGCTATTTTTAATTGGGGAATTTTTTTTAAGGGAAAAAGAAATGAATGAGGAACACCTCTCTCTAAGGCTCCCTGGGGAAAAATCGATTTGGTACAAAGGACGATAAAACAAAAATGTTCCTTAAGAATGATTAAAAACATTTTAATCACGAATAGATTTTGGAATTTTTTCCTTTAATTCTTATGAATCAAATTCTAAAAGAGCTCAAAAAAGTTACTAAGTTTGAATATAGCAGTGGTCCAATTACTGAAATTAAGCAGTTTTATCAAAACAATTAGATATCCAAAAAATAAAAAATCTGTTATGTTTCCGCCTTCCCTCCAATTTTAATGGTCCTTTTTGGGGGTTTGCTTGAGCCCCCTATTACCAGAGGTTCTTCTCCTAAAAATGGCCCCAAATTCTCTAGAAAACAATCCCGCATTTTTGGGATTGTTTTCTAGAGAATTTGGGGCCATTTTTAGGAGAAGAACCTCTGGTAATAGGGGGCTCAAGCAAACCCCCAAAAAGGACCATTAAAATTGGAGGGAAGGCTTTGGTGAATTAAATATTGGTAACAAGGTGAGTTGTTTATTTGCGACATTAGAAATTCCTCCATCAATAAATTTCCAATTGTCTATAAAGAATTATGCGTTTTTCGAAATGAAAAAATAAAAATTTTTTTTTTCCTTTAAGAGTAAAACGTTCCCGCCCTCTTTAAGCGCCCTATTTACAAGGTCTCCTTTTTTAAAAAATCAATGCCCTGCCCCACGCCCTTATAAGGGCGTGGGGCAGGGCATTGATTTTTTAAAAAAGGAGACCTTGTAAATAGGGCGCTTAAAGAGGGCGGGAACGTTTTACTCCTAAAGGAAAAAAAAATAATGAATTAATTAAAATAAAATTAATGCCCTGCCCCACGCCCTTATAAGGGCGTGGGGGGGCAGGGCATTAATTTTATTTTTAATTTTTAAAAAATTTCAGGCCTGGAGAGTTTACGACAACGCTATTTATAAAAATAGCTCGTACTCTTCTTGAATAATCATTATTACAGACAAAAATTCTTACTTTTATTTTGCCGCTTATTAAATGATCTTATAAAATGGAAGATTTCATAAGATGGACAGAAAAATTTGGAGGGATGAGAACTTAGATATTTTCCACTTGCCGGTATAAAATTTTTTTGAGTTCGAGAGGAGTCGAACCCCCTATCCCAAGATCTGAAGTCAAGAGCTTTATCCAAATTAGCTACGAACTCTAAGTTTTACTTTTTCTCACGCTTGGGCGTCACTCTCTGGCTCTGCCTTGGATTTCGCCGATCGGACAGAGCCCTAAAAATTTTTTCAAATCTAACAAACTGCTTTAATGGTAGAGGATACTGGCAAGAACTAATTGAGAGAGAGTATTTTCTGGTCTCACAACAAATTAAAATTCGGGCCAGTTATGGCACCTTGTGCTTTAAGTATTAGGGTCTTTTTTTTTCTTGCCGGCTATCGTATGATCCCATAAAATTTATATATTGTCCAAAAAAGAGTAGATCTTAAGATCTACTCTTTTTTGGACAATATATAAATTTTATGGGATCATACGATAGCCGGCAAGAAAAAAAAAAGACCCTAATCAGCCAAAAAAAAAGAAATTGCGTATTGCGTACTTCTCCCCAAGCCTCCTTCCAGTTTTTCATGGCCTATTTTAAGAAATGATATCATCATTTCTTAAAATAGGCCATGAAAAACTGGAAGGAGGCTTGGGGAGAAGTACGCAATACGCAATTTCTTTTTTTTTGACCTATTTTAATAAATGATATTATCATAATAAGCTTTTCTTCTTGACAGGAGAAAAGCTTATTATGGAGTCGCCCGCCATGAAAAATGGGGAGAAGGTCTGGGTACGCATATAAAAAACAAATGGATTATTATTGCTCTAGCAATGATAATGTCGCGCGTTCTAAAAAAATAGAAAGGCCATTTTGGGAAAAAAACGCAGGACTATTTACACTCCAGTAAGAAGAAGGCTAATAACTTTTCCTTTTTTCTATCTGATATATGTCCAACCATTAAATCACCCTTTTTTTATTTATCGTCCTCACGGGTTTGAAGAACGAATACCCGTGAGGACGATAAATAAAAAAAGGGTGATTTAATGGTTGGATATTTTTATACATTTGCATTCATTCGAGATCTTCTCTTTAATACTAGAACCATTAATCAAATAGGTCTTTTTTTCGGCCGGGGCAGGCCGAAAAAAAGACCTATTTTGATATTTATATAATTGACCACTAATTTGAAAAGAAAGCGGAAAACATTAAAATAATTTTAATTATTTTGGGCGATTAATATTAAGATCATTCAGCCGTTTTTGAATGTCTAATAAATTTCTATTATTTTCAATCCTATAATTTTCTTCAGTGTTAGCAGTAGAAAAGAGTTTTTTACGCCGCATTGCATACATTTTTTGAAACTCCGAGTTTGCTTTGTGCCTATAATAGTAATCCTGAATAAGAATACCACCAGATGTAGTTATTATTGCGGCAATCACGTCTTTGTTAGTTAAGAATTTGAAACGCGCCGGGGTAATTTTAGGTTTATTTCCAATTTGTTTTGCAAATTTCTTTTGATTAAAAGAAGTTTGAAATGAATATAAATTTTGATCTTGATTTCAAGCTACCGCATTCGTTTTATTCACGTAATTTCATAAGTATATAATAACCCCTATAGAAATAATTAAAAGCAGAAATATTGTTTTTTTATTACGTTGAAAACGGATTAAAATTTTTCGACAATTAATTTTAAAAATTATGAAAAATTTTACAATTTTATTTTTAATTGTTAAAAGACCTAATAGTAGAATTTTTTTTGGTTTCATAAAAATAAATTTTTTTTTATAAGTTAAAAGAATTTTTTTATAAGTTAAAAGAATTCGATTTATAGAATTCCTTGCTGATAAATTTTGGCCATAAATAGCCGGGGGCCTCGTTTTTAAGTTTTTTTATTTTTTCTCTCTTTTTTTTTTCCCTTTTTTTTTTCCCTTTTTTTTACACTTTTTTTCTCTTTTTTTTCCTTTTTTTACACTTTTTGCTCAGCCCAATAATAGCAAGGGATATTTAGCGACATTTATTCCTTTTTTAGGAGTGAAACGTTCCTTTTTAGGAGTGAAACGTTCCTTTTTTTTTTTAGTTTTTGCTCAGCCCAATAATATCAAGGGTTCTGACGCGAAAAATGGAGAAAAATTGCATGCAATTTTTCTCCATTTTTCGCGTCAGAACCCTTGATATTATTGGGCTGAGCAAAAACTAAAAAAAAAAAGGAACGTTTCACTCCTAAAAAGGAACGTTTCACTCCTAAAAAAGGAATAAATGTCGCTAAATATCCCTTGCTATTATTGGGCTGAGCAAAAAGTGTAAAAAAAAAAAATGAAAGATCGACGGACTACTCACTCGTGCGGAAATAAAAGCAAATTATCAAAGATAATTTGCTTTTATTTCCGCACTAGAAGAAAAGCCTAGGTTTCTTGCCTTATGACTAATTCGAGGTTATCAAAGATGATTGCCTCGAATTAGTCATGAGGCAAGAAACCATTGTCCGGGGTACCCTCCAAGAAAAAAAGAAAAAAAAAGCGTTTTGACATGGCTAAACATAAATCAGATGGGAAGAAGGAGAATTTATTCTCCTTTTTCCCATCGAAGTGTGGATGCTACGCAGAAGCATCCACACTTCGATGGGAAAAAGGAGAATAAATTCTCCTTCTTCCCATCTGATTTATGTTTAGCCATGTCAATCCGTTTTATTTCTTTTTCGACAGTTTATTGCCTCAAGACTAGTTCGAGGCAATCATCTTCGATGTTAACCTCGAAAAGTCCTGAGGCAAAAAACTTAGCTTTTTTCATCAAAAAAGCCATGGATTTTGCCGGTTATCGAATGATCTCATAAAATCTTTTTATTTTATGGTGTCGCCGGCAAAATTCATGGCTTTTTTGATGAAAAAAGCGACCGTGTTTTTTTTTTAGATTTTATTCTCTTTTTTTTCCTTTTTTTTCCAGTAATTAGAGCCTTTTATACGAGCCCTATTAGCAGGGGTTCTGACGCGAAAAATGGAGAAAAATTGCCGGCAATTTTTCTCCATTTTTCGCGTCAGAACCCCTGCTAATAGGGCTCGTATAAAAGGCTCTAATTATTAGAAAAAAAAAAAGAGAAAAAAGAGAGAAAAAATAAAAAAAATTTAAATCCTTAACGAACGCTCACGTGTATGAGTAGGTGATTGAGGTAATAAAGCCTCTTCAACAACATTTTCATCTAAATTAGAAATTTCCATGCCATTATTCCTTTTTAACAGAGACTTAACACCTATAGCAGCGCCAGTTAATAAAAGACGCACGGTAATGTTAAGTATGAATTTTGCAGGTTTTGATCGTAGACCACGACCTATCGCTGAAACTAATTTTTTTATGTTCCCAACTCTATTATGTGTTGGTAACTCCAATGGGGGGGGGCTCGACGGATTTAATATAGATAAAGCTTGGTCTACAAGAGATTTTGGCTCGCCAGCATTATTGACAGAAAAAACTTTTTCTTTTATCAGAGAAAATACTGAAGGCGGTGGTCCCCCCCCTACTCAAGGTAAAATTGGTGTTGAATTATCTCCTCCAAACGGTTTTTTTCCCATAAATGGTAAAAAGTATGTAATTTTTTTTAATGGAGAAAAAAATTTGTTAAAAAACGAATTTTCGGAAGATTCTATTTTTTGATCTAAAACTTTTGTATTTTTTCAGAAAATTAATACTTCTACACACCAATTAATAATTCACGAAAAAAAATCCGAAGTTACGGTAAACGGGCCTATTAATACGCTTTGATGCTCTCACAACAAAGGTGGGACGACAAAAATAACAGAAATAATTAAAATAGCTCTAGATAATTGTAAAATGCCTAGGATTGCCGTGGATATGATGTAATAAACGCCTGGGAAAGAAATGTATATGTCTGACTTACTTTGATTTCAATGGTTTTGACAATAAACCAAGAAGATAGAACTGGCTTGATGTTGTATATATTGTGCGCCTTTTATTAAAATAGTCAGAAATCCAAAAGTGATAAAACAAAAACCTAAAAAAGTTACCTTTCCCATAGACAAAAACCTAAGATCTGGTAAAATGTGTGTTAAGACATTAGATGATGGGGTAATTAATAAAGCAGTTTGCATACAAATTTAATTTTTTAATTTGTCCCTACCCAAATTTGGTTACAAAATAAATTTTATAATACAGGTCCTTTTTTATGGTATTTCCCATAAAAAAGTTTAATTAACTTTAGATTAAAAAATTATTTATACTTGTACATCTATTCTTATATATAAGTATAAGAATAGATGTACAAGTATAAATAATTTTTTAATCTAAAGAAATTAAAAAATATTTAAATATTTTTTATTCCTTTTTTTCCGCCTCTATACCTATTAGCAAGGGGGCTTATAGAGGCGGAAAAAAAGGACAAAAAAAGACAAATATGAGACAAAAAAAATAAGCTGTTTTTTATAAACGGTAACAATTTTATTCTATATTCTTTTCATAATACAGAATCGCTACTATTTAAACAAAAAAAGACAAAAGACAAAGCAAAAATATTTATTTTATCTTTTCTATATTTTTTTTAGATGTTTTTATATATATGTTTTTTTAATAGATTTTTTTGATTTCGAGAAAAAATAAAAATAGATTAGTTCTAATTATTAATTTTTTATACAACCAATTATTATAAAAATTTTTGTTTTTTATTGGTTATATTAAGAACCCAAAAATAAAGCACCGGATATTTTGTTCTCAAGAAGAGCTAAAGAAGCTAGGTTTAAAGGCTTATAAAAAGCGCAAAATTTTTATTTTTGGCTGTTTAATTAGAAGAAAAAAGTTATTACTTTTTAATTTCATTAATTTAATTAATTCAATTTATAGAAACAATAAGTTTTAATAATTTTTATTTAATTAAATTAATTTTATTAATTAAATAATTTTAATAATTTTATTAATTAAATAACTTTAATAATTTATGAATTAAATTATTAAAGTTATTTAATTAATAAAATTAATTTTATAAATCCAAAATAATAGATGACAGGCCGCCACTACATCCTAAAAATCGATAAAACTAAAAATAAAAGCACAAGATAAAAAATGAGTTCGAGAGGAGTCGAACCTCCTATCCCAAGATCTGAAGTCAAGAGCTTTATCCAAATTAGCTACGAACTCTTTTCCTTTTTATCGCTTTGGGGAGAATCCCCAACGTAATAAAAAGGAAAAATTAAATAGTTTTAGGAAATTAAAAACTTATTACCATCTATGTCTTTTGTTACTGCTTACTATAAAATTTTATGTCAGGGCTTTGCCTCGTCCATAATCTTTAGATTAAAGCCAGGGACGAGCCCTAAACATAAAATTTATAGAATAAAATAAATAAAATACTAATCGTATAAACCTGATGCTAATTGAACTTTTTCAAATTGTTTCTTCTTAAAAACGAAAAACAATTGACCTAAAACTAATGTCAATAAAATAAATATTAAACCGACTATTCTTAGAGGGCTTTGCAGCACGATTTCGGTTTCGGTTTGCATTGTTTTAATGAATTTTATCATTAAACGGACTATGTTATTAGAAATTTAAATTAATAGAAACTATTTAGTCTCTGAACCCCTCCATAGAATTTTTTGGACGAATTATCTATAGGCGAAAGGGATGCAAATTACTCAATAAAAAACTCTTTGCAATTTTTTTCTGCACGTAAAAAAAAACGGTTTTTACGGGGCCTACTAAAACCAAAACCTCCCACATTTGGATTTTGAGTTAAAGCTTGATCAGTTTTTACAAAATCCCCTTCTTTAACAAGAAGCTCGGGCCCTGCGGGAATTTTTTCTGAAAAAATTTCACCATTTTTTTCAATATTTACCATTGCATATTTTTTCTTTTGAACAATTTCAACAATTTTACCTTCATGTTTTGAAACATATTGGTTATTATTACTTAGGCTACCATTCGGATTTAATTGCCCGCGACCTCTATTACCTGCAACATAAATAGGATATTTTAAATAAGCAAAATCTTTTTCTTTCTCATTTGGAGCTAAAATTGGAACTGTCATTTCCCTATATTTTTTTGATACAGGTCCTACTACTAGAATATTATCAGTGTCTTGATTGTATTTTTCAAAACTTAAATCCCCCATTTTTTCTTTTATATTTTGTGGAATTCTTTCAGGAGGTGCTAATTTAAATCCTGGGGGTAATATTAGTGCCGCTCCTACATTTAGATCTCCTTTTTTTCCGTTACCCAACACCTGTTTAATCTGTTTATCGAAAGGAATTTTTATAACTGCTTCAAATACAGAATCAGGAAAAACGGCTTGTGGAAGGTTAATTTCAACTGGTTTTGCTGCTAAATGACATGAACTACAAACAATTCTTCCCGTTGCTTCGCGTGGTGATTTTGGGTATAATTGTTGAGCGTAAATTGGAAAGGCATCACACCTATTAAATTGAAAAAAACTTAAAAAACCGAAAAGTAGTAAACTAATTCGTTTTGAAAAACTAAATTTCATATATATATATTTATTTTATTATTAAAGCCATTTTAAGCTTAGAAAGATAAACGCTAAAAAATCCAGAAAGTTCCCCCAAGAAAAAGCGGCCCAAAAAGCCATAGATTAATAAAAAAGAAAGGGTGTATTCAAAAAGTCCTGATGATATCATTCTTTTTGAATACACCCTTTCTTTTTTATTCATCTATGGCTTTTTTTTTAGGGCTCGCCTCCTGGCCGAAAAAAACAAAAAACCCCCTCTCGGGGGGCTCCCTCCGGGTAAAAAAAGGAAGCTCGCCGACATCTTTTTTTTTGGAGTTTCCCCCCCCCCTTTTTTCATGGCCATAAATCAAAGCATCTTCTAAAGTCGACGCTTTGAAAATGTATAAAATGGCCATGAAAAAAGGGGGGAAACGGAAAAGCCCTGATGAAAAAAATTATTCAAGGGTACCCACATTTTTTTTATAAAATCGGAGAAGCATCACCAAACTTCTATCAGAAGTTTGGTGATGCTTCTCCGATTTTATAAAAATTTGACGATGAAAAACAAAAATGAAAGCGTGGCATTGGGAAGGCAAATTTCAGGATATTCGCCTTCCACTTTTTTAAACTAAAACACACAGAGTTTCTTATCATTAAAAAAGAAGAAATGAACACCCTCGGGGCAAAAAATGTTTTTATCCAATCCAGAGCAAATCTATTAACATTCGCCTATAAAACCCAGGAATAAAGATAATAGTTAACGATCTAATAAAGCCTCTTTAGGGCGGCTTTATTAGATCGTTAACTATTCTCCTTATTTGGGGCTTTTTAGTTTATAAAAGGCTTATTTAATCTATACCAAGTTTTTTGCATATGTCACTTTTTTTTATGACAGATTCCTAATAAAAAACAATAATTTTCTATTAATATAGTAATAGACTAATAAAATTCAAGTAAATTAATAATAGTTCAATTTCCAATAAATAAAAATTTTAAAAAAATTAGTAATTTTTTTAAAATTTTTATTTATTGGAAATTGAACTTTTTTCTCCTTTTTTGTTTTAGTCTTTTATCCATCTACAAAATTTTTATTATTTACATTATACAAAAAAAAGAAGAGTTTTTACTAAATACTATTTAAAGAACTAATTAGGAAAAAAAAAATATCTGATTTTTTGTTATAATTAACATTTATCAAAATAAAAGACAAACCTCCCTTTTTTTGTATCGCCCCGAACTGGCTTTTTTTGTATCGCCGCGAACTGGCTTTTTTTGCATCGCCTTGAACTAGCTTTTTTTTTTTTTTTCCCTTTTTATGAGCTCCCTATTTATGGGTTCTCGTATTTAAAAAATTATACCCTCGCCTTTTCCGCCTTCCCTCCAATTTTAATGGTCCTTTTTGGGGGTTTGCTTGAGCCCCCTATTACCAGAGGTTCTTCTCCTAAAAATGGCCCCAAATTCTACAATCCCGCATTTTTGGGATTGTAGAATTTGGGGCCATTTTTAGGAGAAGAACCTCTGGTAATAGGGGGCTCAAGCAAACCCCCAAAAAGGACCATTAAAATTGGAGGGAAGGCCTTGCGAGGGTATAATTTTTTAAATACGAGAACCCATAAATAGGGAGCTCATAAAAAGGGGAAAAAAAAGACCCGAAACGGCCAAAAAAAAAGAGAATGCCCAAAAAAAAACTAATTTGGAGGAGGATTGCCAAAGATCAGACAAAGCCATGTAATAAATGGCGATCTTTCCTCCAAATTAGTTTTTTTTTGGGCATTCTCTTTTTTTTTTTTGCCTTTTTTTTTTGGCCGTTTCAGGCCAATGCAGGTATTTGCAGGCTGGTGCAGGTCATTTCAGCCTCGCGGGTGCATAAAACGAGGCCCCCGGCAATTAATTGCCGAAGTCCGTCGGAAACTTCCCTGGGCCCGAAATTCTTATTTTTTATAAGAATTTCAGGCCCGGAGGAATTCGCTTTTTTCATCAAAAAAAGCTAGTCTTCATGATCATCAAAAGGGTCTCGCAATTCTTTACTAGGTTCTCCAAATGAGATATAAACAAAATAAGTTGTTAAGCTTAATAAAGCAAACCATAAAAATAATGTAATAAATAAGGCAGAACTTTCCATTTTTTTTTTATTTATTTTTTAATTTTTGGGCTTTTCCCTAACGTTAAACCTTAGGTTCAACGTTAGAGAAGAGCCTTGAATAAAAATATAAAACAAATATATAAGTTTATTCAATAAACCGTAGTAATTAATAACTAAGGTTTTTGTTTTAATTTTTTCCTAGAGATGTCGAAAAATTAATTTTTCGATTTACTTCTTTTCGCTTTCTCTCCGTCCTCCCTTTAAAAGGAATGGGCGATTCGTTTCAAATCGCCCATTCCTTTTAAAGGGAGGACGGAGAGAAAGCAAAAAGGGATAAAACTAGGAAACCCTGTAAAAAGCTTGCCATTTATCCGGGCTCCTTCTAAGTTTCTTGCCTCAAGACTAATTCGAATTTATTATTGAAGATGATAAGTTCGAATTAATTCTGAGTCAAGAAACCGTCGCTTTTTTTCTCTTTTAGGAGTGAAACGTTCCCTTTTTTTTTTTCCTTTTAGGAGTGAAACGTTCCTTTTTTTTTCACTTTTTGCTCAGCCCAATAATATCAAGGGTTCTGACGCGAAAAATGGACAAAAATTGCCTGCAATTTTTGTCCATTTTTCGCGTCAGAACCCTTGATATTATTGGGCTGAGCAAAAAGTGAAAAAAAAAGGAACGTTTCACTCCTAAAAGGAAAAAAAAAAAAAGGTCTTTTTTTGGGTGTTTTTTTTTTTAGGGAAAAAAATTGCTATAAATTCATTTATAGATACGAATTTGAAGATATTAATTTTGTCTAGAGCGATCGTTTTGGATATGGTTCTTTATACACGGTTATATAAAACAAAAGGAGAAAGCCCAAAATGACAATTTATACATTTTCACTGCATCGTTCTTAAGAGTTCAAAGAAATTTGAAGCGATGCATTGAATTATACTTATTTTTCAGGCTTTCTCCTTTTTATTTTATATAATTTATGGCCGTCCTCATTTTTTTTAAGTATCCTAAAATAACTGGTTTAAATGTTTATAAAATGGGTGTCTCAGATAAAAAAGAAAAGATTCGAAGCAAAGAGAATTTATAATTTTTCGAAAAAAAGACCATAAATCAGATCCATTTATAGATCTGATTTATAGCCTTTTTTTTTTTTAATGACAATTTATTTTTTTTTTCGTCGCTTTTTTTTTCCCTTTTTTTGCATTAATTAGAGCCTTTTATACGAGCCCTATTAGCAAGGGTTCTGACGCGAAAATTGGACAAAAATTCCATGGAATTTTTGTCCAATTTTCGCGTCAGAACCCTTGCTAATAGGGCTCGTATAAAAGGCTCTAATTAATATAAAAAATGGAAAGATCGACGGGAAAAAATAGCAAAAAAAAGAAAAAATGGCCATTTAAATACATTTTCAAAGTGTCGAATTTAAGAGACACTTTGATTTATGGCCATTTTTTCTTTTTTTATGCTATTTTTTCCCTAGGTTTCTTGCCTCAGGACTTTTCGAAGTTATCATCAAAGATGATTGCTTCGAATTAGTCCTGAGGCAAGAAACCGTCGATTTTCTCCTAAAAAAGAAGGACTCATTTTTTGCCGGCGACGAGGACTCCGGCCATCGGTTATTTCACTAGTGAAATAACCGATGGCCGGAGACCGTCGGAAAGAGATTTCATTTATGAAATCTCTTTTCCCCATAAAATATTTATATTTTATGGGATCATTCGATAGCCGGCAAAAAACGAGTCCTTCTTTTTTAGGAGAAAATCTAGATCTTTCCAAATCAAAAAAGCCATGGTTTTTGCCGGCTATCGAATGATCCCATTAAATATTTATATTTAATGGGGTCGCCGGCAAAAACCATGGCTTTTTTGATTTGGAAAGATCGACGGGAAAAAATAGCAAAAAAAAGGAAAAATGGCCATTTAAATACATTTTCAAAGTGTCGAATTTAAGAGACACTTTGATTTATGGCCATTTTTTCTTTTTTTTATGCTATTTTTTCCCTAGAAAAAAAAAACATCCAAAAAAAGGAAATGGCTTATTCCATAGGAATGATTCCATTAGCTTAAAAAGCTAATGGAATAGCCCGCCATTTCCTTTTTTTGGATGTTTTTTTTTTCGTCGCTTTTTTCATCAAAAAAAAGCCATGGTTTTTGCCGGCGACCCCATAAAATATATATATTTTATGGGATCATTCGATAGCCGGCAAAAATCATGGCTTTTTTTTTGATGAAAAAAGCTAGGTTTGTTGCCTCAGGACTTTTCGAAGTTATCATCAAAGATGATTGCTTCGAATTAGTCCTGAGGCAAGAAACCGTCGATTTTCTCCTAAAAAAGAAGGACTCGTTTTTTGCCGGCGACGAGGACTCCGGCCATCGGTTATTTCACTAGTGAAATAACCGATGGCCGGAGACCGTCGGAAAGAGATTTCATTTATGAAATCTCTTTTCCCCATAAAATATTTATATTTTATGGGATCATTCGATAGCCGGCAAAAAACGAGTCCTTCTTTTTTAGGAGAAAATCTAGATCTTTCCCTTTTTTTTCTATTAATTAGAGCCTTTTATACGAGCCCTATTAGCAAGGGTTCTGACGCGAAAATTGGACAAAAATTGCCGGCAATTTTTGTCCAATTTTCGCGTCAGAACCCTTGCTAATAGGGCTCGTATAAAAGGCTCTAATTAATAGAAAAAAACTGGAAAGATCGACGGGAAAAAATAGCAAAAAAAAGGAAAAATGGCCATTTAAATACATTTTCAAAGTGTCGAATTTAAGAGACACTTTGATTTATGGCCATTTTTTCTTTTTTTTATGCTATTTTTTCCCTAGAAAAAAAAAAATCCAAAAAAAGGAAATGGCTTATTCCATAGGAATGATTCCATTAGCTTAAAAAGCTCATGGAATCGCCCGCCATTTACGCCCCGACCTTTTAATTTTCTATGAATGCTCATTCTATAGGAATGATACCATAAATGCTTAAGCATTTATGGTGTCGCCCGCATTCATAGAAAATTAAAAGGTCTTTTTTTGGATTTTTTTTTTTCGTCGCTTTTTTTCTCTTTTTGCATTAATTAGAGCCTTTTATACGAGCCCTATTAGCAAGGGTTCTGACGCGAAAATTGGACAAAAATTGCATGCAATTTTTGTCCAATTTTCGCGTCAGAACCCTTGCTAATAGGGCTCGTATAAAAGGCTCTAATTAATGCAAAAAGAGGAAAAAAAGCTAGGTTTTTTCCATAGGAAAAAAAAGCCCCAATCTCCTTTTTTTTCTTTTTCTTACTCCCTATGGAAAAATCGTTGATTTTAATCTCCTTTTTTACGATTTTTGCGTAAAAAAGGAGATCAAATTTGAGCAATCATAAAAATGTAGATTTAAACAATTCAAATTTTTGTTTTTTGAGATACTTTACACGGTTTTGCTTTTTATTTTTACTCTTCGTGGGACTTGAACCCACACTGCGTTAGCAACAAGTTCCTAAAACTTGTGTGTCTACCAATTTCACCAGAAGAGCGCTTTTTTTGGATGTAATTTAAAAATAGATTTATAAATATAAAATTTAAATTATAACAAAAAAAAATGAAAAGTGTCAAAAAAAACATAATTGAATTAAAGAAAAATCAAGCTTCATATTATCATATTTTTTAATATAACATTTTTTTAATTTCTTCCTCAATTTCTCGACACCAAACGGTCGGGCCAGACCTAAAACGCCCAAAAAAATGGAAAGATCGACGGGAAAAAAAACCCGAAACGGCCGGAAAAAAAAGGCCGGAAAAAAAAAGGAAATGGCGGGCGATACCAGAAGCTTTGCAAGCTTCTGGTATCATTCCCGTTCCCTCCCTTCTAAAAAAGAGAATTGGCGGCTCGATTCGAATGATCCCATCATAATTTCAATTTTGATGGGATCGCCGCCAATTGGCCAAAAAAAACTAATTTGGAGGAGGATCGCCAAAGATCAGATAAAGCAAGCTTTATCTGACCATGTAATAAATGGCGATCTCTCCTCCAAATTAGTTTTTTTTGGGCATTCTCTTTTTTAGAAGGGAGTTCGGAATACGCCATTTCCTTTTTTTTTCCGGCCGGGGCAGGTCTTTTTTTCCGGCCGTTTCGGGTTTTTTTTTCTATCGCCCGGGGTACCCTCGAAGAAAAAAGGCCATGTATTATTAAAAAAAAAGAAAAAAATGGCCATAAATCAAAGTGTCGAATTTAAGAGACACTTTGATTTATGGCCATTTTTTTTTTTTTTTTTTTTTTAATCTTCAAGCGTTTTTTTTGAAATGGAAAAATCTAGTAATTCAAGAAATTAATGATATATAGAAAAACTCGGATTTAATAAATTTGTTTTTAAAAAAATTTATTGATATGTTAGTATTTATTTTTAAAAATATTTTTGAATTATTATTTTTTTCTTGTCGGCTATCGTATGATTTAATAAAATTTAAAATGCCCAAAAAAACGGAGGTTCGGAGAGATAGGGCGTCATTTTAGACAAGGTTAGGTTTTACTTTTTTAATGGCGTATTCCGTAATAATACGCCATCAAAAAAAAGTTTAGTTGGGCCGAAAAAATATAAGGAACTCAAAAAAATAATTTAAATGGTAGATAATTTATACATATTATTACATTCAAACTTTAATTCCGCCTTCCCTCCAATTTTTATGGCCATTATATACATATGCAAAGCGTCGAATTTATGAGACGCTTTGATTAATGGCCATAAAAATTGGAGGGAAGGCTTTAAGAAAGCATAAAAATAAGTAATAAATGTCTATCACCAAATTTTTTTTTTAGGGCTCCGCCCTGTTTTTAATAAAATTCAGCGAGCTCCAATTTTTTCATCAAAAAAGTGAAATCCCCCAGGCCTATGGCCCGGGGGATTTTTCGACGTACCCCGGCAATTTATTGCCGGGGTCCTCGTTTTTCCGAACCCGTGGGGCTGAAACGACATGAACCGGCCCGAAACGGCAGAAAAAAAAGGGGAAAGACAAAAAAATGAAAGCGCGGCTCGTTTTTTATGGCAAAGCCGGAGACGAGCTCTAACATTTTTTTATGGAACCTTAATCTTCTCCAAAAAATTCAATTGACAATTCAAAATTATTTTCCACATAATTAATCGAAAAAGGTCGTAAAAATTAAATCGATCCTCCGTCTTCCTCCCAAAAGGAATGGGCGGCGATATCCTAAAATTAATTGTTAATTTTAGGGTATCGCCGCCCATTCCTTTTGGGAGGAAGACGGAGGATCGATTTAATTTTTACGACCTTTTTCGATTAATTATGTGGAAAATAATTTTGAATTGTCAATTGAATTTTTTGGGGTAAACTAACAAAAATAAAATATCAATAAATTATGATAATAGCAGCAATTACTTCTTATACAAATATTGCAAGTATTTTAGTTCCTTTAACTGGTCTTTTATTACCAGGATTTGCAATGGCTTTTTTATTTTTAAAAATTGAATCAAAAAATGTTTAAATTTTTTTTCCCCTGTTTTTTATCCCCTTTTTTTTTATTTTTTTTGCATGAATTAGAGCCTTTTATACGAGCCCTATTACCAGGGGTTCTTACGATAAATTTGGACTAAAAATGTATACATTTTTAGTCCAAATTTATCGTAAGAACCCCTGGTAATAGGGCTCGTATAAAAGGCTCTAATTCATGCAAAAAAAATAAAAAAAAAGGGGATAAAAAACTTGGGGGAAGAACGACCCCATGGTTTTCGACGTAGAAGAAAATCTTTTTTTTTCCCGTCGATCTTTCCTTTTCAGGGGCTTCGAGAAAAAAATTGTGTCGGCAAGCTTCAATTTTTTACCCGGAAGGAGCCCCCCGAGGGGGTGTTTTTTGTTTTTTTCGGCCAAAAAGCGAGCCCAAAAAAAAGCGATTGATCTTTTTTAAAAAGGAATGAATTTTGATGAGAAAAACTCGACGAACAAAATAAGTAAATTGAAATTTTTAGATTTATTTTGTTAAAATTTAGTAAATTTATTTTTATTAAGAATTTTCACTTATTAAAAATCTATTGATATATTTTGGTCTTCTCGATGATAAAAATGCCATTGGGCAAAATGTTTCGGTTAAATAGGCAGTACTTGCTAGATCAAGTATTGCCTATTTGGGTTAAAAAATTTAACGAAAAAGAATTCTTGATAAATCAAGAATTCTTTTTTTAAAGAAAAAAAATAATATGTTATTATTTTTTCCTAAGCCTTCCCTCCAATTTTTATGGCCATTAATCAAAGCGTCTCATAAATTCGACGCTTTGCATATGTATATAATGGCCATAAAAATTGGAGGGAAGGCGGAAGTTAAATTTTTAAAGTAATAAAGTTGTTATAATTTCACTTTGCTTAAAAAAGATTATGAAAATTCTTTTTAGCCAAATACAGAACTTAGGGGGTGAACCTCCTTTTTTACTGATTTTGCGCAGCCCCTATTAATGAGCTTTGTTTAGCTACTTTTTAAGGCTGCGCAAAATCAGTAAAAAAGGAGGTTAAAAAAACCTTCGCCCTCAAAAGTTTAAAGAAAAGAAGAAAAAAAGAGAACGAGTACGCTCGCCATAAATGGCGAGCGTACTCGTTCTCTTTTTTTCTTAGCAATTTTTAATTATGTCATTAATTTGTTTACGTAAAATCTTACTCAAAAATTTAATTGGCGACAATATTAGAATTGCTTCTTTTTTTTTTTTTTTATTTTTTTTTCCGGTTTTTACTCAGACCAATAATATCAAGGGTTCTGACGCGAAAATTGGAGAAAAATTGCATGCAATTTTTCTCCAATTTTCGCGTCAGAACCCTTGATATTATTGGTCTGAGTAAAAACCGGAAAAAAAATAAAAAAAAAAAAAGAAAGAAAAGAATCAAACAATTAATAAAAATTTCTATACAATTATGGCGCTTCCATGGTACCGCGTACATACAGTAGTTTTAAACGACCCAGGTAGACTTATTTCTGTTCATATAATGCATACTGGTTTAGTTTCAGGATGGGCAGGTTCAATGGCTTTTTATGAATTATCAATTTTTGATCCTTCAGATCCTGTTTTTAACCCAATGTGGCGCCAAGGATGCTTTGTGCTACCTTTTATGACTAGATTAGGAATTACGCAGTCTTGGGGTGGATGGTCAATAAATGGAGAAACTTCTTCTAATCCTGGAGTATGGAGCTACGAAGGAGTAGCCACTTCACATATTATTTTATCTGGTTTATTATTTGCAGCTGCAGTTTGGCATTGGGTTTTCTGGGATTTAGATTTATTCCGTGATCCACGTACAGGGGATCCGGCCCTTGATTTACCAAAAATCTTTGGTATTCATCTTTTCCTTTCTGGGCTCTTATGCTTCGCATTTGGTACCTTCCATGTTACAGGTATATTTGGTCCCGGGATATGGATATCGGACCCATTCGGTATAACTGGAAGTGTTCAACCAGTAGCACCTGCATGGGGAGCAGAAGGATTTGATCCTTTTAATCCGGGCGGAGTAGCAAGTCACCATATAGCCGCAGGATTACTTGGAATAATTGCGGGATTATTCCATTTATGTGTACGTCCTCCACAACGTTTATATAATGCTTTAAGTATGGGTAGTATTGAAACAGTATTATCAAGTAGCATTGCCGCAGTCTTTTGGGCGGCATTTGTTGTTGCAGGAACAATGTGGTATGGATCTGCAACAACTCCCGTAGAGTTATTTGGCCCAACACGTTATCAATGGGATTTGGGTTATTATCAACAAGAAATAGAAACACGTGTGCAAAAAAGTCTTAATGAAGGAAAATCACTTTCTCAAGCTTGGTCTGAAATTCCGGAAAAATTAATTTTTTATGATTATGTTGGAAACAACCCTGCAAAAGGAGGATTATTCCGAGCTGGAGCAATGAATAGTGGAGATGGAATTTGTGTGGGGTGGCTAGGGCATGCTGAATTTAAAGATCAGCAAGGTCGTGAATTATTTGTAAGAAGAATGCCTTCATTCTTTGAAAACTTCCCAGTTATACTTTCAGACTCTGATGGAGTTGTTCGTGCTGACGTTCCATTCCGACGCGCGGAATCAAAATATAGTATCGAACAAGTCGGAGTTTCTGTTACCTTCCATGGAGGAGAACTGAATGACATTACCTTCACTGACCCGGCTACCGTAAAAAAATATGCTCGTAAAGCATCGCTTGGAGAAGTGCTTGAATTTGATCGAGCAACTCCAGGGGCCGACGGAGTATTCCGATCGAGCCCACGCGGATGGTTCACATTTGGCCACTTATCTCTGGCCCTATTATTCTTCTTTGGGCATATTTGGCATCCTCTGGTGCTCTATAGAGAAAAAATCTATATAAAAAACCAAATAAATTGCGGAAAAAACAAAAAATTAAATCCGCAGCTAATTTAAAAATTAGTTCAGAGACTAGGTTTTGAATTCATTGAATAATGAAAATGATATAGTCCGCATTTATTTGAAAAAATAATAAACTGTGGGAGCTCGCGTAATTTTCCGCGACGTATTCTCAGGAATTGATCCAAACTTAGAATCACAACTAGAGTTTGGGTCATTCTATAAGATTGGAGACACTTCAACACCACGCAGTTAATTTTAAAAATCTTTTCAAAAAATATAGATTCTTTTTAAAAAAAAAAAAGAATCTATATTTTTTATATAAAACCCTTTTTTTTTAAGGCTGAGCCCTCTCGGCAAGCTCCGGGAAAAAAGAAAAAAGTTTCAAAAAGACCGGCACGGCCAAAAAAAAATAAATGGCTTATTTCAACGAAATAAGCCATTTATTTTTTTTGGCCGTGCCGGTCTTTTTTTGGGAGCGGAAGGCAAATTTCAAGAAATTTGCCTTCCCAACGCCGCGCTTTCATGTATGAAAGCGCGGCTCGTTTTTTTTTCCAGGGCAAAGCCGGGAGGCGAGCCTCAACGAAAAAAAGCCAAAATCGCCCTAAATAAGAAAATTTACATTTTTTTTTTTTTTTCTTTTTTTTGCATAAATTAGAGCCTTTTATACGAGCCCTATTACCAGGGGTTCTTACGATAAATTTGGACTAAAAATGTATACATTTTTAGTCCAAATTTATCGTAAGAACCCCTGGTAATAGGGCTCGTATAAAAGGCTCTAATTTATGCAAAAAAAGGAAAAAAAAAAAAAATGTAAATTTTCTTATTTAGGGCGATTTTGGCTTTTTTTCTTATATGGGGGCGTATTTCAATTGGTGGAATTTTTTCCTGTCACGAAAAAGGTTGTGGGTTCAAGCCCCATCGCTCTCGAATTAGAAAGCATAAAATTAATATAAATTAGCGTAGTTTTCTAGTAATGGAATAATGATTTGATGCACATATAAATATTGAAAATAAAAATTGGAGGGAAGGCTTTTCAAGCTAATGGAATCATTCCTACGGAATAAGCCATTTCCCTTTTTTTTTGGCTTTTTTTTGGGGCGGAAGACAAATTTCAAGAAATTTGCCTTCCCGACGCCGCGCTTTCATAAGCGGAAAGCGGATTTCAAGAATTTCGCCTTCCCGACGCCGCGCTTTCATTTTTTTGTCTTTCCCCTTTTTTTCATGGCCATTTTATACATTTGCATTCATTCGATGAAAGAAGAATGAATGCTTTAAATACATTTGCATTCCTTCGACGAAGGAATGCACATTTGCATTCATTCGATGAAAGAAGAATGAATGCTTTAAATACATTTGCATTCATTTGTTTTTTATCAAATGAATGCACATTTGCATTCATTCGATGAAAGAAGAATGAATGCTTTATGGCCATGAAAAAAAGGGGAAGCGCGGCTCGTTTTTTTCCAGGGCAAGAATATATTTATATAGCCAGGAGGCGAGCCCCAAATTGAGTTGTTTTTTTGGCCGTTTTGGGCTTATTTGGGCAAAGGTAAATAACGTAAACGTATTTTTACAAAATAGTAACAATAAAGAATTATCAAAGAAATATTGTAAAAATTTACTTTAAATTTTTCTTTTTAATTTGACAAAATTAAAAAATAATTATAATTTAGAAATAAAAAAGATTAAGAAAAAGCGGAAGGCGAATTTCTTGAAATTCGCCTTCCGCTTATGAAAGCGCGGCTCGTTTCAATAAAAAAGATATTCCATCAATAAAAGGACTATTTTAAAGATCAGTCCAATTTTCAATTGATTTTTTTATAAGAGACCGGTCGGGGCGGAAATAAAAAAGAGTTGATGACCGAGCCCGGTTTAAGGTGATGGTTTGTAAAACCATTGACATAGTCTTCGCTGGTTCGAATCCGGCTCAACTCAAAAAAAGATTTTTTGATTAATTCATCAAAAAAAAGGGGGTGTTAGCATATTTGATAGAAAAAGTAAGGAGAAATAATATCAATCGCCGCTTTGAAAACAATTTAAAATTATGTTATAATTTTAAATAGCTGAAAATTCTTATTAAAAAAACAAAATTAAAACGAGCCGCGTTTTCATAAGCGGAAGGCGAATTTCTTGAAATTCGCCTTCCGCTTAAATTATGATAATTAACGTTTGCAACACATAATTTTGTTTTTGGTTCGAATTAATTCGAACTCAATTTTTGTGCATAAGCTTATTTTGAAACTTTCAATTCCTTTGTCTGAATAGGCCTGCATCGACCTATTAGGATAAAAGAATTAGGGAGAAAGACTCGCAAAAATTTCTAAATCCAGCTTTTATTGCCCATCAGATAACGGTTGCTCCAAAAAACTAAATTCTGACCCCAGATGGGTTTTTTAAATTTTTATCAGAATTTTTAATTCCCTGATTCTTTTACTTAGGACTCCGTCCTGTCCACGAGCTACAACTTTTTTTGATGAAAAAAGCGAAATATCCGGGCACTAAATTGCCGGGGTATTTCCGACGGACCCTGGCAATTTAGTGCCCGGGGTTCACCACTCCTCCGGGCCCGAAATTATTATTAAAAATAATAATTTAAATTATTATTAAAAATAATAATTTAAATTATTATTTTTAATAATAATTTAAATTATTATTAAAAATAATAATTTAAGGCCTGAGGGATTTCCCTTTTTTCATCAGAGCTCCGCTGTGTCAGTGAGCTACAGCTTTTTTCATCAAAAAAAGCAAAACCCCTAAGGCTGAAACGACCCGAACCGGCCGCTTTTTAACATTTTGGTGTGTTTTCGAGGGGTCCTTCCAATATTTTTTGGAAGGATCCTCGCCAAAATGTTAAAAACAGACCTTTTAATTTTCTATGAATAGTTATTCCGTACTCCCTTCTAAAAAAAAGAATGCCCAAAAAAAACTAATTTGGAGAAGAGATCGCCATTTAATAAATGGCGATCTCTTCTCCAAATTAGTTTTTTTTGGGCATTCTTTTTTTTAGAAGGGAGTACGGAATAACTATTCATAGAAAATTAAAAGGTCTGTTTTTGGGAGCGGAAGGCAAATTTCTTGAAATTTGCCTTCCCGACGCCGCGCTTTCATTTATGAAAGCGCCGCTGATTTTTTTTTCTAGGGAAAAAATAGCATAAAAAAAAGAAAAAATGGCCATAAATCAAAGTGTCTCTTAAATTCGACACTTTGAAAATGTATTTAAATGGCCATTTTTCCTTTTTTTTGCTATTTTTTCCCGTCGATCTTTCCAGTTTTTTTCTATTAATTAGAGCCTTTTATACGAGCCCTATTAGCAAGGGTTCTGACGCGAAAATTGGACAAAAATTGCCGGCAATTTTTGTCCAATTTTCGCGTCAGAACCCTTGCTAATAGGGCTCGTATAAAAGGCTCTAATTAATAGAAAAAAAAGGGAAAGATCTAGATTTTCTCCTAAAAAAGAAGGACTCGTTTTTTGCCGGCTATCGAATGATCCCATAAAATATAAATATTTTATGGGGAAAAGAGATTTCATAAATGAAATCTCTTTCCGACGGTCTCCGGCCATCGGTTATTTCACTAGTGAAATAACCGATGGCCGGAGTCCTCGTCGCCGGCAAAAAATGAGTCCTTCTTTTTTAGGAGAAAATCGACGGTTTCTTGCCTCAGGACTAATTCGAAGCAATCATCTTTGATGATAACTTCGAAAAGTCCTGAGGCAAGAAACCTAGGGAAAAAATAGCATAAAAAAAAGAAAAAATGGCCATAAAGCAAAGTGTCTCTTAAATTCGACACTTTGAAAATGTATTTAAATGGCCATTTTTCCTTTTTTTTGCTATTTTTTCCCGTCGATCTTTCCATTTTTTTGCATTAATTAGAGCCTTTTATACGAGCCCTATTAGCAAGGGTTCTGACGCGAAAAATGGACAAAAATTGCCGGCAATTTTTGTCCATTTTTCGCGTCAGAACCCTTGCTAATAGGGCTCGTATAAAAGGCTCTAATTAATGCAAAAAGAGAAGAAAATCGACGGTTTCTTGCCTCAGGACTAATTCGAAGCAATCATCTTTGATAATAACTTCGAAATAGTCCTGAGGCAAGAAACCTAAGGCAAAGCCAGGGGTCAGTCCCAAAAAAGTGAATGATTATTCATTTTTTTTGGATCATAAAATCTACATCTTTCCATTTTTTTTTTTTTTTCCTTTTTTTTTTTCCTTTTTTTGCATAAATTAGAGCTTTTTATACGAGCCCTATTACCAGGGGTTCTTACGAGAAATTTGGACTAAAAATGTATACATTTTTAGTCCAAATTTCTCGTAAGAACCCCTGGTAATAGGGCTCGTATAAAAAGCTCTAATTTATGCAAAAAAAGGAAAAAAAAAAAGGAAAAAAAAAAAAAAAAAAGCTTGGAATAAAAAAGAATTAGAATGTAAAAAATTAAGTACAATTTCAATTTTTTACATTCTAATTAACGTTTTTTACCTTTTTTAAGAATAATTGTAATTTTTTAAATTGCTAGTTATTCTTAAAGAGAATAAAACAGAAAAACATTAAATATACAAATTTTTTAATTATGTTATCAATTTTAACTTTACCAGAAGCATATGCACCATTTGCCCCTTTAGTTGATGTATTACCAGTTATTCCATTATTTTTTTTATTAGTTGCTTTTGTCTGGCAATCAGCGGTTGGTTTTAGATAAATAATAAATATTACTAAATATAATTAGTATTAAATTTCTTCATTTTGTTTTTTTTTCTGTTTTTATTTAAGAAAAAAAGTCATAGAACAAAAAAAGTAGAAAATAATACTTAGGGTTTTTTCATCAGACGTAAGGTTTTATCCTCAAAAAAGTCCATAGATTAAAAAAAGATCCGAAACGGCCGAAAAAAAAAGACCTGCCCCGGCCGGAAAAAAAAATGAAATGGCGTATTCCGAAGGAATGATACCAGAAGCTTGCAAAGCTTCTGGTATCGCCCGCCATTTCATTTTTTTTCCGGCCTGCCCCGGCCTTTTTTTCAGATTTTGGCGTATTTTCGATGGGTCCTTCCAATTTAATATTGGAAGGATCCTCGCCAAAATCTGAAAAAAAGGCCTGCCCCGGCCGGAAAAAAAAATGAAATGGCGTATTCCGAAGGAATGATACCAGAAGCTTGCAAAGCTTCTGGTATCGCCCGCCATTTCATTTTTTTTCCGGCCTTTATTTTGTGTGAATGCGGGCGATACCATCAATGCTGTCCTCTTCTCTTCTTTTTTTTCATGGCCATACTATACATTTGCATTCATTCGATGAAATAAGAATGAATGCTGTATGGCCATGAAAAAAAAGAGGAGAAGTTAAGTATTGATGGTATCATTCCAACGGAATAAGCATTCACACAAAATAAAGGTCGTTGCAGACCCGAAACGGCCGGAAAAAAATCGGTCTTTTTTTTTTCGTCAAATCTTCCCCGTCATTTTTCATGGGCAATTTTCCACGAATGATGCTATGAAATTTGCAAATTTCATAGCATCATTCGTGGAAAATTGCCCATGAAAAATGACGGGGAAGATAAATAAAAAAGAGCATCCGAAGACTATACAAGGGGGACTCTTTAAGAGCATTTAATACATTTTTATACACTTTTTTCGGATTATTAAGTTTAAATAAAAGTATCTTCTAAAATAGATGCTTTGAAAATGTATAAAAATCTTCTATATAATAAGAAAAAGGCAAAAAATCTCTAATTTCTGCCCCCGAGGTGGCTTCCCATAGGAAGATTTTTCGATCTTCTTTTTTATTTTGTTCCGCCTTCCCTCCAATTTTTATGGTCCTTTTTGGGGGTTTGCTTGAGCCCCCTATTACCAGAGGTTCTTCTCCTAAAAATGGCCCCAAATTCTACAATCCCGCATTTTAAACAATCCCAAAAATGCGGGATTGTTTAAAATGCGGGATTGTAGAATTTGGGGCCATTTTTAGGAGAAGAACCTCTGGTAATAGGGGGCTCAAGCAAACCCCCAAAAAGGACCATAAAAATTGGAGGGAAGGCCGGAAAAAAAATGAAATGGCGGGCGATACCAGAAGCTTGCAAAGCTTCTGGTATCATTCCTTCGGAATACGCCATTTCATTTTTTTTCCGGCCGTTTCGGGCTTATTATGGGTCGCTTATAATTTTCTCTCTCTTTATTTTAGCTAAAATAAGTAGAGAGAGAAACAGAGAAAACAAAAAAATTATATTTCAAAACTATGAAACTTTCAGTTTATGGAAAAGGAGGTGTAGGAAAATCAACAATTGCAACTCACATTTCAGTTGCATTAGCAAAACGTGGAAAAAAAGTGTTACAAATTGGATGTGATCCAAAACACGATAGTACTTTTACTTTAACAGGTTTCCTAATACCTACTATTATTGATACATTAAAAGAAAAGGATTATCACTATGAGGACGTGTGGCCCGAAGACGTTATCTATCAGGGATATGGAGGAGTAGATTGTGTGGAAGCAGGGGGACCTCCAGCTGGAGCTGGATGTGGAGGTTATGTAGTAGGAGAAACAGTAAAATTATTAAAAGAATTAGATGCATTTGACGCATATGATGTCATATTATTTGATGTTTTAGGAGATGTTGTATGTGGTGGTTTTGCAGCGCCGTTAAATTACTCCGACTATTGTATAATAATAACCGATAACGGGTTTGATGCATTATTTGCAGCTAATCGTATTGTTGCTTCAGTAAAAGAAAAATCACGAAGTCATCCTCTTCGATTAGCAGGTTTAATTGGGAATCGTACGTTACGTAGAGATCTTATTGATAAGTATGTTTCTGCTTGCCACATTCCAATACTTGAGGTATTACCTTTAGTAGAAGAAATTCGACAATCTCGTGTGAAAGCATGTTCTTTATTTTCAATGTGTGATTCATCATTAACTAATAATACTGAAAATGATCCATTTGAAGTAGCTCAAGATATTGAAAATAGTAATTGGGATGAATCTTCCAACGATTCAACTAATGCAGGAGAAGAAATAAAATATGTTTGTGATTTTTACTTAAATATTGCCGATCAGTTACTTGCTCAACCAGAAGGTGTAGTTCCTTCACCTTTGAGTGATCGCGAAATTTTTCAGTTATTATCAAATTTTTATCTCGAATCAGGTTCAAATTCTACTACTCATAATAATGAAGATTTTATAGACGATTCTAAAAACAAACAACAAGATTCGTTTGCTTGGGTTTAATAAATAGTCCTTCGTAAGCTCTATATAGAGATTTTTATTCTTTTTTTTTGTCAGTTTTTTAACTTATTTTTCTGCCTTCCCTCCAATTTTTATGGTCCTTTTTGGGGGTTTGCTTGAGCCCCCTATTACCAAAGGTTCTTCTCCTAAAAATGGCCCCAAATTCTATAGAAAATAATCCCGCATTTTTAAATGCGGGATTATTTTCTATAGAATTTGGGGCCATTTTTAGGAGAAGAACCTCTGGTAATAGGGGGCTCAAGCAAACCCCCAAAAAGGACCATAAAAATTGGAGGGAAAGCTTGTCATTAGAAAAAAAAGCAAAAATTACTATAAATAATAAATTTGACTAGATTTTTCTATTTCAAACAAGCCATTAATTATTTTAAAAAATGGAAAGATGGACGGGAAAAAATAGCAAAAAAAAGAAAAAATGGCCATAAATCAAAGTGTCTCTTAAATTCGACACTTTGATTTATGGCCATTTTTTCTTTTTTTTGCTATTTTTTCCCTAGAAAAAAAAAAATCCAAAAAAAGACCTTTTAATTTTCTATGAATGCTCATTCTATAGGAATGATACCATAAATGCTTAAGCATTTATGGTATCGCCCGCATTCATAGAAAATTAAAAGGTCTTTTTTTGGATTTTTTTTTTTCGTCGCTTTTTTTTCCATTAATTCGAGCCTTTTATACGAGCCCTATTAGCAATGGTTCTGACGCGAAAATTGGAGAAAAATTGCCTGCAATTTTTCTCCAATTTTCGCGTCAGAACCATTGCTAATAGGGCTCGTATAAAAGGCTCGAATTAATGGAAAAAAAAGCTAGGTTTCTTGCCTCAGGACTAATTCGAAGTTATTATCAAAGATGATTGCTTCGAATTAGTCCTGAGGCAAGAAACCGTCGATTTTCTCCTAAAAAAGAAGGACTCGTTTTTTGCCGGCGACCCCATTAAATATCTATATTTTATGGGATCATTCGATAGCCGGCAAAAAACGAGTCCTTCTTTTTTAGGAGAAAATCTAGAAAAAAAAAGACCTTTTTTTTTTTCATTAATTCGAGCCTTTTATACTAGCTCTATTAGCAAGGGTTCGTATAAAAGGCTCGAATTAATGAAAAAAAAAAAAGGTCTTTTTTAAGTGTTTTTTTTTCGTCGCTTTTTTTGATGAAAAAAGCTAAAAAAAGAAAAAAAGCGCATAGGACTGGTGGGCATTTAATACATTTTTATAGATGACGTAAAGACTCTATAAATTATGCCCACCAGTCCTATGCGCTTTTTTTCTTTTTCTAGTCCTGAGTCAAGAAACCGTCGATTTTATGCTTTTTTTTATAGATTTTGCTCAGCTCCCTATTGACAAGCTTTTTTATACTCTTTTTTAGCATTTTTGCTCAGCTCCCTTATTGATAAGCTTTTTATACTCTTTTTTTCAATTTATTAGAGCCTTTTATACGAGCCCTATTAGCAAGGATTCTGACGCGAAAATTGGAGAAAAATTGCCGGCAATTTTTCTCCAATTTTCGCGTCAGAATCCTTGCTAATAGGGCTCGTATAAAAGGCTCTAATAAATTGAAAAAAAGAGTATAAAAAGCTTATCAATAAGGGAGCTGAGCAAAAATGCTAAAAAAGAGTATAAAAAAGCTTGTCAATAGGGAGCTGAGCAAAATCTATAAAAAAAAGCATAAAATCTAGAAAACTCCCAAAAAAATACTTTTTTTTCCAAGTTTTTTTTCACCCTTTATTTTATTATTTTTTTTTCTCTGTTTTTTTAAAAAACAGAGGAAAAAAAATAATAAAATCAAAAAAATCGTCAATTATAATAGTATATAAATATCGATATGATATTTTGGTAATAAGAAGCTTCAACAATTTTAAAAAATATTCAGCAAACTAAAAAACACCGCGTGAATAATAAAAGGAAAAAATTTAAAATATACTCTTACCTGGAAGGTTTTTATTTAAAAAAAATTTGTGGAATCGTTTTTTGTTAGAAATTTGACATTTTTAGTTTTTTATTTTAAATTTATAATAACTTTTTATAAAAAGTTAAGGCTAAGTTTAATTTTCACAATTTATAGCTTTTATAATATTGATATTTTTAAAATTTGGTTTTCTTGTTAACTTTTTATCTTTTTCGCTTTTAATTTTTTTGTTTGGAGGTTTTTTTTGATTAACCCATTTATGGATAAACTTATCGAACAAAGAGAGTAAAGAAAAAAACCATTTTTATAAAATTTTTTACCTTAAGAGTGTTTTGGAGAGCTTATCATTATAATTTTTTCAGGATTCTGCTCTGTCGGCGAGCTCCCGGACAGAGCCAGGGGGCAAGCCCCAAAATTGATTATCATCAAAAATGATTGTCTAGAATTAGATTAGGTTTTTTTTATCAAAAAAAATTACGGGATACCCACATTTTTTTTGGGTAGGGATTTTTAGTAAAAAAATATAGCGTCCTCACGGGTTCTAAGAACTAGAACCCTGGCAATTTATTGCCGGGTTATTTAGCTTTTTCACTGTAAAAAAGCTAGTTAGCGATGTAAAAAAATAAATATTCCTTGATAACATAGTCGGTTAATGTGTCTGGCTGTTAACCAGAAAATAAAGGTTCGATTCCTTTTCAAGGAGAGTTATAATAAGTAAAATCAAATTTTGCTTTTTCCTCTTTTTTTTGCTTTTAATATTTTTTATTTTTTTCGCTGATCTTTTTTAAATAATTTTATTATTTAACCAACTTGCATTTTTATGATTCTAAGATGATTAACTAATAAGACTTTTAAATCCAAATTTAACCAATAAATTTAAAAATAAAGTCATACTAAATTGTGTGTTTCTTTTTGTTTTTTCGTTTAAAAAAAGTAAGGGCTCTGCCCTGTCGACAAGCTCCAAATTTTTATCTGGAAAGAGCTCCCCGAGGAGAAAGGTTTTTTTCGGCCAGGGAACGAGCCCCCAAAAAGCAAAATAAAAGTTTTATTATTTTCCATTTGAAAGTGTCAGGAGTTGAACCCAAAAATTTTTCGTTCTTTCCAGCTCCTCTTAATAAAGGGATTTAATTAAGAGTGGAAAAAACCAAAATATTTTACGCTTTCATATAATCTCGATTTTTTATTTAATCTTTTTCTAATTTTTCATATAATACAATTCAATTAAAATGTTAACAAAAAATTAGTCCATCTCCTGTTAAATAAAATTTTATAATAACCTAAATTTATTTTAGGATACATTGAACAATTGCTTAATTCATTTATGGTATCGTATATTTAATTACGAATTACATTATCTTACCATAACCTTATTTTGGAACCAGCCCAAAATAACAAAATAAGGCTTTTTAGAAAAAACGAAAACGCACACAATAAAATCACCGCTTTCATGAGTTGAAAAAATATTCTTAAAGCTACACTGATTGTAAAAAATAATTAAAATTCCCAATAAGTAAAGTTTTTATTATTATTTTGAAGCTACACTGATTGTAAAAAAAAAATTAATAAGTAAAAATAAAAAATATTTTAAAATGAAAGATTCGTTAACTTTCAAAAAAATATTAAATTTTTGACAAAAACAAAAAGTTTGATTTATATTAATAAAAATAAAACGCAAATCTTGTCAATTTTAAAACTTAATAATTGAAAATTAAAAAAGCAAATTTTTAAAATAATAATCAAAAAAGCCAATCCCCCCCCAATCTTGTCAATTTTAAAACTTAATAATTGAAAATTAAAAAAGCAAATTTTTAAAATAATAATCAAAAAAGCCAATCCCCCCAATCTTGTCAATTTTAAAACTTAATAATTAAAAATTAAAAAAGCAAATTTTTCAAAAATAATAATCAAAAAAGCCAATCCCCCCAATCTTGTCAATTTTAAAACTTAATAATTAAAAATTAAAAAAGCAAATTTTTCAAAAATAATAATCAAAAAAGCCAATCCCCCCAATCTTGTCAATTTTAAAACTTAATAATTAAAAATTAAAAAATCAAATTTTTCAAAAATAATAATCAAAAAAGCCAATCCCAATCTTGTCAATTTTAAAACTTAATAATTGAAAATTAAATGATAATATTTATGCCTTTTTTATTTATTATTTTTTTGAAATTTTTACAATAATAATTTATTCTTATAAAATAAAAAATAAGTAACTATGGCTAATTTAAATAACGACATGGAAAGAACAATTGCGAGATTAAGTAGAGAAAATACTGTAAATCTCAGAAAAGGCAAAAAAAAAAAGAAAAACCAAAGCAAAAAAAAAAAGATTAATTATGAGATTGATACAATAAGTTCAGAAAATTCTGCAACTATAGAAAACGAAGTCAAAAACCAACCCGAAAAATCAAATATTGCCTTTTGTGAAGATGATGAAAGTGAATTTTATAAAGAACATTCTTTCAATTCTAAGCAAGACGAGGATTACGAAATCTTGAAAAATTTAACAAAATCGTCTAATTTAATTAAAAACTATTCCCAAAAAACGCGAGACATAATTACTGAAGAGGCTCTTTTCCAACTTTTTATTTTTTTTTTGTTTGGGTTTAAAAAAAGCCCAGATAACATGTTAAGTTTAAAAGAAATTAGCACTTTTGCGAAATTTTTTACTAATTTGCATTGTGCCGAAAATTTTACCACTAATTTTTTTAGAAATCCATTAGAGATCTTTTTAATGTTAGTGTATGGTAAAATTACGATTTCTTCAAAAAAAAATATTGTTTATCATAATCTAGGTTTTGTGAGCGAAGCTCACAAAAGGCTTTTAAAATGCTTAAATACCACAAGTACTTTTGATAATTCCTTCACCTTAGAGTGGTGACCGTTTAAAATTAATTATTTGCAAACGATATTTTTATATTTTTGAGGAATTCTTGACCTTTTTTCTTATAAATGTCAAGAAAAAGATTTTTATTCTTTGGTGGAAATACTAGCACCAACGATTCGAGCTTTTAATCATGAATTATATCATAATGAATTAACGGAAGAAGATAAAGTTACTTTGAAGACCATTAATTATAAAAAAAAAATGAAAGAAACGTTAAAAGAAACACCTTTGTATTGAATAATTTACCCTTTTAGCTCAAATTTAAACGAAATTAATGATCAAGCTAGGAACAAAACTTCGGTTGAAAATGAAGCTTTTTACTCCCTTTTAGATAATCAAAAGAGTGTAGAGCGGATTCAGCAATTAGAAGAGTTGGTAGAAAAACTTTTAAATATTCTTGAGCTTTCCCTTTTTTGCCTGAAGCAAATTACGCTAAAAGATAAATATGAACCAATTAATCCCGCAAAAAAAAACTTGGTTTGACTTTCTTCTTTTGTCAAAAAAGAATTTGTTGATTTGTAATCATTACCAATTTTTATCTACTTGACAATAAAAAATAAACAAAACTACCCAAATTATTTTACGAAATCAGGCTGGTTTTGGTTTTTGAAATTTCAAAAACCAAGAATATATGATTTTTATCAAATAGTAAACTAAATTTACATGTACAATATAAAATTAGTAAAATATTCTATTAATAATTAACATGGATAAAATTATTGTGTAAAAAATACAATACTAATAAAATATACTATAAAAATAAGCAAAATATTTTACTAATAAACGTATAGTTTTACTTATTTTTATAGTATAATGGGTTGAGAAAAAGCCTCGGCAATAAATTGCCCGAGTTCGTCGCAAACTCTCCTGGGCCCGAAATTTTTAATAAAAATTTCGGGCCTGGGGATTTGTCTTTTTTTTTTCCTTTTATTATTATAAAATACTCTTGTATTTTTTTTTTTTTATTTTCAAAAAAGAAGCTACAAATAAATACTAGAAATACAAAACTAAGTTTACTCGAAAACTTAGTTTTGTATTTCTAGTATTTATTTGTAGCTTCTTTTTTGAAAATAAAAAAAAGCTACAAATAAATACTAGAAATACAAAACTCAGTTTACTCGAAAACTTTGACAAATTTTAGCGCTTAATAAGTTAAGCACAGTTTTGTTTATCGTAGCGAATTTTCCGGTCATAAAAATTCGCGATAAGAGGAGGTAATTAAAAAGTTTGAGCTATTTTCAAAATCTTCAATTTGAGCCCTTGGTTTAAACTTTTCAAGAATTTCTATGTCTTTAATGGATAAATTGGAAGAATTATTACTATAGTACTCGTAAATAATAATGTAATTCTTTAAATATTCATCAACTTTAAAGTTCTTTTCGGTTATATTTTGGTAAAACTTAGGTCCTAGCTTCTTCTCAACTATAGAATAATTTTCGTTTATACAGCAAAGATTATAAAATAATTCTTGATAATATTCAAAAGCATTTTGATTATTCTGAATATTCTGTAAAAGCCCTTGATAAAATAAAAAGCGATATCGACAAATTATTGAAGAAGTTAAAGCTCTAGCGTTTATCGGGTTATCACTTAACTCTTTCGCTAGGCTAGTGTGAAATTTCGAGCGAAAACTCCAATTTTGATAAGCGGATGCTCCAAATTCTTTGGTATGATACACAATTTTTTCTTGCATAAAAAAAAAAATATCTAAAGGATACTTTAAAAAATTGGTTCATAATTTAGGTAAAAAACTCCATGTTGTAAAAAAATTATAGACTTGTGCAATTTGAGTTAAAAAGGTTATTTTTCCCGGCACTTTCATCATATTATAGTCTAAAAAATGAATCAAAAGATTCATTGGAATCAAACTCTGGTTAAACTCGGAATTAAAATTATTTACTTGATTGGTTTTCATTTTTAAGGCAAAATTTTTTATTATTTTAATTCCGATTAATAGATTAATAAGTAAGTTCCATTGTTTGTTTAATGATTTTTCATATCTTCTACAAAATAGGTATATTGTAGTGAATTTTAAATGTTCATTAAAAGAATTAGTAGGGAATATCATATTTTTGTTTTATATATTTATCATATTTTTCAGCTCTGGAATTTTTCAAATTTTTTATCCTGACAAATAGGTTTTTTATTGGCACAAAAAAAACAAATATAAACTTGTTTGTTATTTATATTTATTAATCTTGTGCCAATAAAAAAACCTATTGTCAGGATAAAAAATTTGAAAAAAAACTATATACATTTTTAGAAAAGAATACATAAATTTTTATAATAATAAATATTTGAAAAAAAAAAAAAAAAATATGTATTATTTTAAAAAATAATACATATTTTTTTTTTTTTTCAAATATTTATTATAAAAATTTATGTATTCTTTTTTAAAAATTTATATTATATAAATTTGTTTGTTATTTATATTTATTAATATTGTGCCAATAAAAAACCTATTGTCAGCACAAAAAATTCCGCTAAAAAAATTTAGTTTTTTGCCCACGACTTTTCAAAAAGATAATTAAAGATAATAGCCACAACACATTATGTTTTTTCCCTGAAGTTTTAAAAATTTATGGCTGCTAACTAGGTTTTTTATTTTTCGATAACTTTAAAAAAAGAATATTAAACTCTAATATTATAAATTTATTTGACAAAATATTTAAATTTTAATTAATATAAATTAAAGATAAATTGATTATTTTTAAATCTTCAATTTAAAAATAACTAATTCTTTTTAATTTATATTTGGGGATGTGATGGAATTGGTAGACATGACAGACTTAAAATCTGTTGATTATTTTATCGTGTAGGTTCAAGTCTTACCTTCCCTATATATTTTTATAAAAATATAAAAATGGTTATAATTTGTATTAAAAAATAAAGTCATAATAAATTGTGTGTTTCTTTTTGTTTTTTCGGTCAGGGAGCAAAGCCCCTGACCGAAAAAACAAAAAGAAACACCAATTTGATGACTTTATTTAATTTATTGGTTAAAATATGGATAAAAAAAGAGAAAAAAGTTAATCAGCTTAGAATGATAAAAATACAAGTTGGTTAAATAATAAAATGATTTAAAAAAGACTTTTTTTAATTTATTTGCATTCATCAAATAAATATGGATAAAAAAAGAGATCCTTCTAATATTAAAAAAGACCCATTAATCAAAATATAAAAAAAGTCTTAGAATGATAAAAATACAAGTTGGTTAAATAATAAAATGATTTAAAAAAGATTTTTTTTATATTTTCTCTTTTCAGATCTTTTTTTGACCATATAAAATTTGCGATTCATCAAATAAATGATGCCATAATTATGGCTGTTTAAAAGCAGAGCATTAGCTGACCATGTAATAAATGGCGATCTCTCCCACCTTATTGAGCCTTTTTTGGCGCTTGCAAAGCTTCTGGTATCGCCCGCCATTTCTCTTTTTTTTTGGCCGTTTCGGGCCGGATCAGGTCGTTTCAGCCCCACGGGTTTTTCCGTTTCCCCCTCTTTTTTTATGGCCATTTTATACATTTTCAAAGCGTCGACTTTAAAAGATGCTTTGATTTATGGCCATAAAAAAAGGAGGAGAAAAAGGCAGGAAGGTTTAATAAGATAAAATAGGTTTAAATCCTATTTTATCTTAATTTAGGTAAAAGGTACAATTTTATAAAAAATTATAAAATAAAAATTTTATTTGTTTCACATGAGACGAAATATTAAATACCTTGACTTTTTAATCGAAATATATTATATAAAAAGTATAAAAAGATTAAAAATAATAAATTTTTTTATTATAAAAATATAAAAAAACATAGATTATATATATATGAAAGCGTAAAATAGTTCCGTTCTTTCCGGCTCCCCTTATTCTTTGAGGGCCAGAAAGAACGGAAATATTTTGGGTTCAACTCCTGACGCTTTCAAATAAAAAATAATAAAGCTTTTATTTTGCTTTTTAGAGCTCGCTACCTGGCTTTTTTTTCTTCGAGGGTACCCCGGGCGATGTTTTCTTGACGATTTTCCTTTCCCCCAAATTTTAATTCTTCCCCCTATTTTTTCATGGCCATAAAGCATTCATTCTTCTTTCATCGAATGAATGCAAATGTTTTTAAAGCATTCATTCTTATTTCATCTAATAAATGCAAATGTATTTAAAGCATTCATTCTTCTTTCATCGAATGAATGGAAATGTTTTTAAAGCATTCATTCTTCTTTCATCGAATGAATGCAAATGTTTTTAAAGCATTCATTCTTCTTTCATCGAATGAATGCAAATGTTTTTAAAGCATTCATTCTTCTTTCATCGAATGAATGCAAATGTTTTTAATGCATTTATTCTTCTTTCATCGAATAAATGCAAATGTATAAAAAGCATTCATTCGATGAAAGAAGAATGAATGCAAATGTTTTTAAAGCAATAATTCTTTAATTTTTTTTACATGATTTGTAATTATAAGAAATATATATGATTTTACCCTTCGGTAAAATACCGAAGAGTGAAAACTAGCTACGGTTAGTAGCTATGACTAAAAAAATTTCTTTTCTTACTTAAGAGTACATTAATTACGCTAGATCTAATGGGAAGTTATGCGCATTACGCTCCAGAAATATCTTTTGGAAAATACCCTTCAAGGGGATGCTATTCAAAAGTCTGGACTCTGTCATCATCAATGGTTATTGATGCATAGTTTATCAATTAGTCTCTGAACGATTCAAACAAAATCTGATATCGCTGCCTATAATTCTTTGAGTCCTTCTAAAAAGCCTTCCCTCCAATTTTTATGGTCCTTTTTGGGGGGTTTGCTTGAGCCCCCTATTACCAGAGGTTCTTCTCCTAAAAATGGCCCCAAATTCTCTAGAAAACAATCCCAAAAATGCGGGATTGTTTTCTAGAGAATTTGGGGCCATTTTTAGGAGAAGAACCTCTGGTAATAGGGGGCTCAAGCAAACCCCCAAAAAGGACCATAAAAATTGGAGGGAAGGCGGAAGTATGTTAGAGGGACTCAATAATTTTAGGCAATTTCCTATGTTTTCCTTAATTGTCTTAAGATTAAGGGCACTCTTGTTCGATATGCATTACTTCAAATCCTAAGTTAGCGCGGTTAATAATGTCTGCCCAAGAAGAAATTACGCGAGCATTTGAATCTACAATAGATTGGTTGAAATTACATTTTATTTTATATTTACCTAATTTTTTACCCTCTCTGATAGGAGAGGGAAGAGAAAAAAGGACAAAATCGGCAAATATATAACAAAGACTATGAAATTTTCTTTTTGATAAAAAGAAAAAAATTTTGTAGTCGTTGAACTTAATGATTTTTTATTCATTTAGCTGCAAATCTTTTAATAAAAATTTTTGCAATTTTTTTTTTTTTGTACTTAGTTTTATAGTTTAATCTAAGTGAGCCCATGATCAATAAGCCCGTTTAAGTTAAACGCCATTGTTGAAATTCCTAATGATGTGAACCAAATTCCGATTACTGGAAATACTGCTAATGCGAAGTGTAATGAACGTGAGTTGTTGAATGATGAGTATTGCCATAGTAAACGTCCAAAGTACCCGTGGGCTGCTACAATAGAATATGTTTCTGTTTCTTGTCCGAAACGGTATCCTTCGTTAGCAGACTCTTGTTCTGTTGTTTCACGGATAATAGAAGAAGTTACTAATGATCCCACATATGAGAAAAATCTTTTTTAAAAGATTGCGGACTATATCACATTCCATTTTTCATCAAAATAGGCCTGAACCCGCTAAAAAAATTTGACGGGTTCAGGCCTATTTTGATTAAGAATGGAATCAAAATTTTAGTCACTGAATTAGATTTATTAAATCTAACTGCATATTCACTCTTTTTATTAAAAAGAATATTTATGCAATTTTTTAAAAGAATTATATCTTTTTCCAACGGATCTTGCTCATTTATTACTGAGCTCCTTGTTTTTCGTCTATTTTTATTATAGATGGCACAGATCTAGTACGTTGTGCATCGCTGAGAATAGAGCTCCTCCGAATACTCCTGCTACTCCTAACATATGGAATGGGTGCATTAAAATGTTATGTTCTGCTTGGAACACTAACATAAAATTGAAAGTCAATTTTTTTAATGATTTTTTTGTCATTAAATGGACCATGTCATCACCAAAATAAATTTTTTTGATGGAAATTATTTAGTCTCTGAACCTAATAAAAATATTATTAGGCGGCAAATTACTGTTTATTAAACAAAACAAACTCTTTGCCATTTTTTTCTACACAAAAATGGTTTTTTTTTTTGGGGCTCTTTGATAAACCTGAGATTCCTAGTGGCATCAAATATATTTGAAACAATTTATTGTTTCCGAGTCCAATTTGAACCCGCTTTTAATTACTTAAAAGTTTAGATCATATCTTCTTCATAAAAACTTATATGAAGTTAGTTGTTTCAAATGCATATACACTTTACTCTTTACGATGATCGTTAGACCAATTCTTTTTTGGATTCTCATCCTTAAAGTTATTGATTTTTTAGAAATTTATTTCGTGTCTCACGATACCAAATCATTGTCTAAATCCAATTTATCATTGTCATTAGACTCTAGCCAATAACACCCGTTTATACCTTTATCTGCTAAATCTTTGATTGTTTGTCTATTTAAACCAGTTTCTTGGTGAGCTTCCAGAACACTAGTATATTTAACATTATTAATCATGCAAGGCCGTTTTTTATTTGTTAAAGATTTCACATTGTCAAGTTGTTGAGGATTTTCCCATTGATATTGAGGAAATTTTCAAATACGCCATCTAATAGACGCTCTATCAACGCCTTCTATCGCGGCTAATTCAGAAACACTATTATAAACATCATATTCGTCGCCATTTTCAGCAGATGTTTTTTTTGGATCTCTAAATTTTCGTACTTTTTTTCCTGCTTTTGTGTTAGGGATTTGTTTTAATGAATCTCTTATTCGATCTCTTGTTTCCTTTGAAACTTTTCTCTCTGATATGGAAGCATGATAATTATAAGATAAACCTAATTCCATGTATTTTTGTATTAGTTCAGCTTCTTTGGCTAGACGAAAGGTTTTATCTTGCCATTGAACTCCAATATATAATGTTTTCCAATCGAAACTGCTTTCACCAAATTCGTTAAAATCTTTTTGCAAATCTTCATTTACATGCTTTTTTTCTCTTAACTCTGTTAAGTGCTGACGTTTTCAATCCGTTATATTTATTGCCTCACCAATATAGTGTTTATTAGTTTTTGAATTGTAATAGTCATAAATACCTGGTAAAGCTTCAAGACTTAATTGATGCTTTTCTTCATCAGTCAAATTTTTCCTATACCAGTCAAACTTTTTATAACCTTCTTTAATCATTTTCTCAAGAACATTGTACAAATTGGGAGAATACATAGCAATTAATTCATTTTCTTTTTCGAGACGTTTCTCTTTAAGGTTCCATTCTTGTCCCATAAAAAGTGGATTAAATTCAAAATTTTCTGGTCCATAAAATTTATAATCTTGATTTAGCAATTTATTACTATGCTTGTTTTCTCTCAAATTAATTTTGTGACGCGATATACGATTTGATACGTTTTCACTTTCTCCTATATAGCGTCTATTGTTAACTAAGCATAGTATTTCATATAAGCCGGGTTGTTTTTTTGGTTGAGTACCCCGTGGAAATGGTACGGAATTTTCCCCTTTGTCTGGATTTTTTCCGTTTAAACTAAATTTTGGTTTTCTAATTTTTGTTTTTCTGTTTAAACTAGTTCTTCTCTTATAAGAAGAGATGGCATTTCCGCTTTTACCATCCGAGAATGCACGTAATATCAACATTAATGTTGATAATGGACTATGTCATCATTTTTTAAAAAAATGAAAATTTTTAAGTCTCTAAACGAATCTAAGTTCGCTGCAAATTAGGGTATTATGTTTACGTTTAATAAAAATTAAACATAATCTTATTAAAAAAAAAAAGAAAAAATGGCTATAAATCAAAGTGTCGACTTTAAGAGACACTTTGATTTATGGCCATTTTTTCTTTTTTTTTTGAAACCATTTTTTGCAATTTTTTTTTTTAATTTTTTCTTTAAATAATTTTATTTTAAAGGGGCTATTCTTTTACCCTTGCCCAATTGGGTAGATAATGAATACAGCTGTTGCCGCTGCTACTGGAGCAGAGTAGGCTACAGCAATCCACATTATAATTAATCTTTACCTTAAAAGTAAAGAATAGATTATGTTATTATTTAAAATCTATAAATCCTTGTCTTTTTTCCTTTTTTCTACTTTCCGTCTTTCCCTACAAAACAATGGTCATTATCTTTTTTTTTTTTTGGTTTTTAAAAACATGTGCCACCGCAAATTACTTTTTAAATAATTTGAAATTAAAAAAAAAAACCGTTATAATAAAAAATATAAATTTCTTTTTTTCCTTTTAAAAAAAAAGTAATTGATTTGTAGTAGCATAATTGTCACATTTACCAAAAAAGCTGCGTAAAAAAAACAATTTTAAAAAGCGGAAGAGCTCTTCTTTGAGTTTTAATCAAAAAACTCTTTTTTGTATGCGTTGTCAAACCTAACTTTTTTCAATAAATATTTAACACCCCCTTGGCAACTTTCTTTATATGTAACCCGTCTCCGCTTTTTTTGACCGGCCCCGGCCGCTTTTTCAAATAGTTTTCTTCTCCCGAACCGGCCTGCGCCGGTTCGGGAGAAGAAAACTATTTGAAAAAGCGGCCTTTTTTTGTATCCTCATTTTTCTTCTTTTATTAAGGGTTTTGCGGCAAGCTCATAATTTTTGAGGGCAAATCTAGGGGCGAGCTTAAAAAAAAAAAATTTTGAATTCAAAATGGCACAAAACAATAAATTATCTGTTAGTAGAACAAAAGATAAAAACCCTTTTTTTGGTAAAAAACATAGGGAGGAAACCAGAAATAAAATGAGTGAGTCAGCAAAGAAACATTCGCAAGGGAAAGATTATGCTTTTGGAGGTGCTTTACCTTGTGAGGTTGAAGGACAGTATTATGTAAATTACAAAGCAGCTGGAGAAGCCAATGGAAATGTTGACAAAACAGTTTCCGGTCGGAGAATGAAAAATTGGAAGTTCCCTACTTGGATCCCTCTACCAAAAGGAACTACTTGAGAAGAGTGGATGAAATTAAGTTTAGAGCAAAAACTGTTTTTTAAAGAAAATGCGTGCTTAGTAGGAGATCAAAATCGAGCACGCGAAGCCGCAAGAGTAAGAATGAGACGCGCAGAAGCAAAAGTTGCAAACTCTCAAGAAAAAAAAGAGAAAAACTAAAACCTTTTCTTTTACGTTTTTCTTTAAAAACAAATAAACGTACACAATTAATTTATTTTGATGGATAGATTTTTCTTGGATTAATAAATTTTAAATATTTAACGTGTAATCGTTGAAAACTAGATAATTTTGCAAATTATCTTTTTAATTAAATTGTACCATTTAATTTTTTTCTCACAAATATTCAGCCTTCCCTCCAATTTTTATGGTCCTTTTTGGGGGTTTGCTTGAGCCCCCTCTTACCAGAGGTTCTTCTCCTAAAAATGGCCCCAAATTCTATAGAAAATAATCCCGCATTTTTAAATGCGGGATTATTTTCTATAGAATTTGGGGCCATTTTTAGGAGAAGAACCTCTGGTAAGAGGGGGCTCAAGCAAACCCCCAAAAAGGACCATAAAAATTGGAGGGAAGGCTGAACAATAGGGCAAAAGTGGCTAAAAAACAAAAATAAACTAACTATAAAAATTTTGTAAGAAAACCTACTTTGGATTAATTAAAGACTAGATTTTTTTGCATTTAGTTAAATTAATTTTTAATAAATAAAAATCCCTGAATTATTAAGGACGCATTCCTCATTTTCGTTTTTTTCCTTTTTCAGAGACTTTTTTATCTCCTTATTGCTCGACTTGTATAAGCAATAAGGAGATAAAAAAGATATAAAAATTTCTTTTTATATACTAAAAAGATCAGACTATACCATTTTTTATAATTATTTAAAAAAAAATAATTATAAAAATTAAACAAATAGTCTTTGATAATATGTTTATAAGATACACATTATGCTGATAATTCTAAGTTTCTTCCTTCCCTCCAAAAAGTTTGATTTTGGAAGGAAGATATCTATCTCTATTCGAGCTTAAAATTTTTACTAAAAATAAAATAATCGTTCATTTATCAAAATGAACGATTATTTTATTTTTAGTATTTAAGATTTTAAGAATTTCCCAGCATTTAGTTTAATTTAAAAAATTTAAAAACAAAAACATGATTATTTCCATAAATTCGACTTTATTTGGGGATTTTAATTATTATTTTATAGGTATTTATGCTATTTATAATAGCATTGAGGATTGTTATTATATTGGTATGAGTTTAGATATATTTAAACGTTTAGATGACCATCGTTGTGATCTTGTGAGGCTTCGACACAAAAACCAATTATTTCAAGCTCATTATCAACAAATTGTTGCTTCTAACTTCGATCCTTCTACGGTTTTAACCGCACGTCCCCTTTTTATGAAACTTTTAACACAAAATCTTAATAAAATGGAAGAAGAGGATTTAATTGAAGAATTATTGGATGTTGAGGCTTACTGTATTCATACTATGAAAGACTGCAATCGCAATGTTTATAACATTGACCGTTTGACAGAAGCTTGATATAATCTTGTTTTATTTAAAAAAGCACTTTCTACTACGGCAACACAAGTCATTCATAAAATCAAAACTTTAACTACTGGTAAGACCAAAATCAATCAAATGTATTTAGTAGATAAAGCCGGTGAGTTTTGAAGTGTAGAAGACCTTTGCGCTTTTTTTTGTCGTATTACAAACTTATCAATTCCTGTTCCACTATTTTGAAGCTACCTTACTACTAAACAGTTTACTAAAGTCTTTAAACCAGTTTCTATAAGTAGTATTTCAGATCTTACTAAGCATTCTAGTATAAAAGTAAATATTCCAAATACTGGAACACATCGACTTGGTGTTAAGCGTTGCGTACAAATCTTAGAAGGTCCTAATAAAGGGCAATATAAAAGTGTAAAGGAAGCAGCACTTGTGGAAAATATGTCTAGAAGCACTTTGAGTGCAATACTAAATAATAATCGCCAACCTAATAAATTTAAGTTTATTTCCCATGAAGAGTATTTAAAACATAATCCAATTAATTTCTCCAATTAATTGGATTATGTTTTAAATACTCTTCATTTATATGCAGGTTTTAATAGGTTAAAATCCTATAAGAACCCTTTATAATAAAAAGTAAATCAATTCTTTTTAATTTTTTCTTTTGTTCTTTGTTTTTTAAATTTTTGTCCTAGATTTAAGACGATACGATAATTCCCACTCACGACCCATGTATGCACAAATTCCAATAAAGAAGTGACATACAATTAACTCATATGGTCCTCCGTTGTATAACCACTCGTCAATTGATGCCGCTTCCCAGATAGGGTATAAGTGTAATCCAATTGCGTTAGATAATGGTACTACTGCTCCTGTAATAATGTTGTTTCCGTATAAGAATGATCCAGATACTGGCTCACGAATTCCGTCACATAAAAGTTTCTAAAAATCTAGTGAATAAAAAGATAAGGGCACCGTCTTGCCAATAAGGCGGTGCCCTTACCTTTTTATTCACTAGATTTTTAGAGATATGGACTATATTATTATCTAATTTTATATTAGATTTGAATTCTTTTTAGTCTCTGAACCTTTTTATAAATTTTTCATATATATTTGGCTGCTGGTTGCGTTTTAGGTTCCAGCAATTTACTCAATTTTTTTTTTATCGTTTGTCCTTTTACCGACTGATCGATCTAGTTCTTATGGACGAGGTATGCCTAATATGGTATAAAAAAGGCCTGCCCCGGCCGGAAAAAAAAAGGAAATGGCGGGCGATACTAGAAGCTTTGCAAGCTTCTGGTATCATTCCTTCGGAATACGCCATTTCCTTTTTTTTTCCGGCCGGGGCAGGCCCGAAACGACTTTTTTTGACTAGGTCTATTTATGTAAAAAGGATTTTGAGATAAAAGACACTAACACTTTAATGTCTACTGGTGGTGCTGCAATGAATGCAATGATGTATACAGTTGTTGCTGTTAATACACTAATCTTAGTTGTTTTAAGAACTAAAAGTGGACTATATCATAATAAAAAATTTTTTAAATTTATAAAAAATAGTCTCTGAACTCATTTGATAAAAAATTTTATCAAATTAAGTTGCATATTGTTATTAAAAATTACATTAAATTAGGTGGATTAATCTTTTTTTGGCTCTTTACTTTGAAAGTAAAGAGCCAAAAAAAGATTAATCCACCTAATTTAATTTTCCTTTAATCTATTGAATCTAGTTCTACTGCGTCCGTTCAATTCAACCCATTCTGCCCATTTTTCAATGCATTGGATTTGCTTTCAAATATCTTCTGCTCTTCTATCCCCCATATAGGGCAGAATTCGAGTTAAAAGGTAATAACAAGTCGCGCGATCTCCTACATAACAAGAATAAATTAGTTTTTTACCTTCTTCTATTTGTTTTGTGGTTTGCTTTACTTGAATTACGTTTTTTTTTATATAGTTAGCATATTTCAGAACGACATCTTCATCTGACATTCTTAATATTATAGAAACTGTATTTGGACTTCCCGAAACTTGATCTCTTGTTCACTTATCAATAAAAAAAGTTCCTTCTCCTTCTAATAAACCAGCTATCCAAGCAATTTCAGTTTCTTTTAAGCCCAAATCATAACTTAATGTTTTTTCAACAGATAAATAAGGCATATTTTTAAAGTGTAATTTTTAGTTTTAATAATGTTTATGCAATTTTTTATATTTTTTACATAAATTACTTTCATAATTTATGACACCCTCCCAAACGGGAGATGTTGGGAACATTAATACTCCAAACCATCCAATGTAGATACGGTTTTCAGTTGAAGTAATCCAGTTACAGAACTGTGTCCATAAACTTTGATTAGTATTACGTGCTAATGCTGTTGTCATAATAATATAAATAAAAATATTTGTTCTTATTTCTTAAAGAAATAATTTATTTCAGATAATTTTTTAAGATTAAACACTATTTAATTAAAAGAAAAAAAATAAAAATTTCTTAATTGTAATTTATATAATAATTTACAACTAGTACAACATAAGACTATATTAGGTTTTTTCCATAGCCTTTTTTCCTTCGCCTTAAAATTGGGGGGTAAGGCTAAGGAAAAAAGGCTATGGAAAAACCTAATAGATTCTAGAACTAAATTATAATTCAATTGAAATTTGATTTTGATTGAGTTATATTTTTTCTTTTTTAAATTTTGTTCAGTATTAAAGCTATAATATTTTATTATTAACTTTTTTTTTTACTTCCGCCTTCCCTCCAATTTTTATGGTCCTTTTTGGGGGTTTGCTTGAGCCCCCTATTACCAGAGGTTCTTCTCCTAAAAATGGCCCCAAATTCTATAGAAAACAATCCCGCATTTTTAAATGCGGGATTGTAGAATTTGGGGCCATTTTTAGGAGAAGAACCTCTGGTAATAGGGGGCTCAAGCAAACCCCCAAAAAGGACCATAAAAATTGGAGGGAAGGCTGATCAATTTTATTTTTTGCCTTTCTTATAATCTGTTTAATTATGAAGCAGAAAAATGAGATGTTTACAACAATTTGATTTTGCACACAGGCCTTCCTCCGGTTTTTCATGGCGGGGGAAAACAAAGAAAAAAATTCTTAATAAAGTATTAATAGCTTTAATAATGAACAAAATTTGAAAAAGAAAAAATTGTTATTTTACTCTATTTTTATTTTAACCTATTGTTTTAAAAGAGAAAGTTAATAGACTCGAAAAAAAGCAAAAATACGTGTTTTGCTTTTTTTAATAAATTATAAGTAATGTTATCATGCTAGATATATTTATTTTTATTTTCTAATGCCTATGATGAATTTCTTATTTTTAAAATTAATCGAAACATTCAAAAAAAAAATTCTTTTTCGAATATTTTTAAATGAATAGAATTATAACAAGAGAAAAAAATTCCATAAATGGTAGAGAAAAAAAAATCATATGTGATTTTTTTTTCATCGATGGGCCTCGCGATTTGAAAAATCGCGAAGCTGGAAAAAAAATGGTATTATTCCCTCGGAATACGCCATTTTTTTTTCCGGCCATTTAAGTCCCTCATCTCTCTCCTTTGTACCCCAACAATTTGAAAAACAAATTTTTTAATTAAAGCTGACGCAGGTTTTTTATTTTTATCCTTTTTATCTTCGTGCAAAGCACAAAAACTTAAAAAAAAACAAAAGCGGAAGGCGAATTTCCTGAAATTCGCTTTACCGACGCCGCGCTTTCATTTATAAAAGCGCGGCTCGTTTTCTCCTGCGTCAGGGCTATATAAATATATTATTGCCCTGCCGGCGAGCTCCATGGCAAAGCCAGGGGGCAAGCCCCAAAAACCAAGGGTATGGGGTCGTTCCTCCTCCAAAGAAATTAATAAAAAGGGTATAAGGAAAGTTGTCCCTCACCAGCGGGTTACGCTATCAGGACCCACTCTGTAGATTTAGGTCAAATTTTTTTCTCTGATTATAAAAGAAAAAAAAGGAAAGGGGCAAAGCCCTGGAAAAAAAAATTGGAGTAGCACCATGAAGATCGTATTTTTTCATCGCCCCGAACTGACTTTTTTTTCTTCTCAAAAAGAGCGAGTTCGGGGCGATGAAAAAAAAAGAGGAGGGGACGGCAATTTTTAATATGGTCAGATAGAGCAAAGCTCTATCAGATGTTTAGCCGCCCTTCTCCGAGCTTAAACAATTTTGGCCTAGGATTTTTTGGTTAAAAAATCCGTCGCTTTTTTTTTTTCCTTTTTAGGAGTGAAACGTTCCTTTTTTTTTCTTTTTTTTTCACTTTTTGCTCAGCCCAATTATATCAAGGGTTCTGACGCGAAAAATGGACAAAAATTGCATGCAATTTTTGTCCATTTTTCGCGTCAGAACCCTTGATATAATTGGGCTGAGCAAAAAGTGAAAAAAAAAGAAAAAAAAAGGAACGTTTCACTCCTAAAAAAAAAAAAAAAAAGCTAGTTGGCGATGGAAAAAACGAAAAAGCAAGAGTCAACGATCTCTTCATTAAAAATTAATATCCCTTTAGTTTAAAATTTTAGATAATTGAAATATGTTAACTTTAAAAATTTTTGTTTATACTGTAATAATGTTATTTGTATCCCTATTTACATTTGGATTTTTATCATCCGATCCTTCTCGAAACCCTTTTAAAAACTAAAAGAATTTTTAGGGAAACTGAAAATGGTAATTTCATTTTCTTTCGGAAAAAAAGAGGCCGAAAAAAAAAAGTCTTTTTTTTTTCTGGCCTCTTTTTTTTCATCGCCCTGAACTGGCTTTTTTTGCTCGGAATGGATGCTTTATGTTCATTCCAAGCAAAAAAGCCACATGGGTTCAAAGAACAAGGACCCCTAAATTGCCGGGGTCCGTCGGAAACTCCCCCGGGCCCGAAATTCTTATTAAATTTTAATAAGAATTTCGGGCCCGGGGGATTTAGCTTTTTTATCAAAAAAAAGCAAATAATTTTTGTAAAAATCGATCATTTTTCATTAAAATAAAATAATCTATTTTAATGAAGAATGCCCATTTATCTTTTCTCTTTTCTAATAACCAATTAAATTTTTATTGCAGATCTTTGTCAAAAGAAAAAAGATATTAAACTATATAGGATTTCAATCATTTCTAAATCTATAAACATATCTAAAATCTATTGATTTAAAAAAGGACAATTCATGTTGCTTTAAATTTATCAACCTTTGCCCGAATAGTCCTGAAACGGCCAAAAAAAAGGAAATGGCCTATTCCGTAAGAATAATTTCATATTCTTGCAAGAATATGAAATTATTCTTACGGAATAGGCCATTTCCTTTTTTTGGCCGTTCCAGGACTATTTTGGCAAAGGAACTGGGAAAAAGGCTAGGTTTATTGACTCAGGATTAATTCGAGGCAATCATCTTTGAAATTCGCCTTCCGCTTATGAAAGCGCGGCTCGTTTTCTCCTATTTTTTTATGGCGTATTCCGAAGGAATAATCCCATAATCTTAATTATAGGATCATTCCTTCGGAATACGCCATAAAAAAATAAGGGAAGACAAAGAGATGAGAAATTTTAAGTGGGGGAAAGCCGGCCAAAAATAAAAAAATTATTAAAAATTTATTTTAAATTATGACAACACGTAAATCTTCAAGTTATACTTATCCAATTTTTACAGTTCGATGGCTAGCCGTGCATGCTTTAGCAGTTCCAACTGTTTTTTTTTTAGGTGCAATAACTGCAATGCAATTTATTCAACGTTAAAAATTGAAGCAAAATGTGGAATTAGTGACAGTATTATTCGATAAAGCGAATATGGAATTAAAAATTTTTGTGCTCCTGGAAGAAAAAAGACCGGCCAACAACTAAGACTAAAGTATTTGTATTTTACAAATTGGTTTATTTTAATGGAGAACGTTAGATCTTTCCATTTTTTTTTTACAGCGGAAGGCAAATTTCTTGAAATTTGCCTTCCGCTGTAAAAAAAATGGAAAGATCGACGGGAAAAAATAGCATAAAAAAAGAAAGAATGGCCATAAATCAAAGTGTCTTTTAAATTCGACACTTTGATTTATGGCCATTCTTTCTTTTTTTTATGCTATTTTTTTCCTAGGTTTCTTGCCTCAGGACTTTTCGAACTTATCATCTTCGATGATAAGTTCGAAAAGTCCTGAGGCAAGAAACCGTCGCTTTTTTCCTCTTTTAGGAGTGAAACGTTCCTTTTTTTTTCCCTTTTAGGAGTGAAACGTTCCTTTTTTTTTCAGTTTTTGCTCAGCCCAATTATATCAAGGGTTCTGACGCGAAAAATGGAGAAAAATTGCAGGCAATTTTTCTCCATTTTTCGCGTCAGAACCCTTGATATAATTGGGCTGAGCAAAAACTGAAAAAAAAAAAGGAACGTTTCACTCCTAAAAGGAAAAAAAAAAAGGAACGTTTCACTCCTAAAAGAGAAAAGCTAAAAAAAAAAAAAAAAAAGAGCATAGTACGTGTGGGCATAATTTATAGATTTCCTTGCGTCATCCGCTTTCTCTTTTTCTAGGGAAAAAATAGCAAGCTATTTTTTCCCTAGAAAAAGAGAAAGCGGATGACGCAAGGAAATCTATAAATTATGCCCACACGTACTATGCTCTTTTTTTATTTTATGGGGCTCGCCCCCTGGCTATATAAATATATTCTTGCCCGGGAGCTCGCCGTCAGGGCTTTGCCCTGACGGCGAGCTCGCCGATACTTTTTTTTTCTTGGAGCCCTGAAAAATAATAAGATCGCCGTCAAAAGACGGTTCTTTTTTTGTATAACAAATTTGGCAAAAGAATAAATTTAAAAAATTTATTCTTTCATTATGAGGACTTGCATAAAGGTCTCAACAAAAAAAAATATTATATACATATGTCTAAAAAAAATTCATCTAATCAAAGTGGATTAGTAACTCCAGTAAGTTCATTATTAAAACCATTAAATTCGGAATATGGTAAAGTGCTACCTGGTTGGAGTACAACATCTCTGATGGCAATATTTATTGTTTTGTTTGCAGTGTTTTTAATTATTCTTATTGAAATTTGGAACCAGTCGATCGTACTATATTAAAAAATTTTTTTTTTGGGGCTCGCCCCCTGGCTTTGCCCTAAAAAAATAGCTTATTCCGTTGGAATGATCTCATATTCCTTTGCCTTACCCCCCCCAATTTTTATTCTTCCCCCTATTTTTTTCTGGTCCTTTTTGGGGGTTTGCTTGAGCCCCCTATTACCAGAGGTTCTTCTCCTAAAAATGGCCCCAAATTCTATAGAATTTGAGGCCATTTTTAGGAGAAGAACCTCTGGTAATAGGGGGCTCAAGCAAACCCCCAAAAAGGACCAGAAAAAAATAGGGGAAAGACAACGGGGGCTATTCGAAATCAATGCTGCCATAAAATTAATTTCATGGCATCGCCGCCCTTTTAAATTAGGGGTAAGGCTCTACAATAATATGGGATCATTCTAACGGAATAAGCATTTATAAAAAAAGGCCAAAAAAAAGAGAAATGGCCTATTCCCTAAGGAATATACTATTTTCCTTTTTTTGGACGTTTCGGGCCGGTGCAGATAGTTTAAGCCCCACGGGTTTGAAGAACGAGGACCCCGGTAATAAATTACCGGGGTCCGCTGAAACCCCCTCCCTTGGGACATAGGCCTTAAGGGTTTCGCCTTTTTACATTAAAAAAAGCCAGGGGGCTTGTCCCTGTCTTTGCCGGGGAGATCGCCGACAGGGCAATAATATATTTATATAGTCCTGACGGAAAAAAGAATCGGACAAGGACATTAGTCATTTATGACTAATGTCCTTGTCCGATTCTTTTTTCCTGGAGCTAGCCGAAAGTGCAGAGCCCTGACGCAAAAAAAAAGACAAGACGTTTTTTAGGAAAACGTCTTGTCTTTTTTCCTGTCGCTTTTTTTAATTGGAAAGATCGACAGGAAAAAATCGCATAAAAAAAAGAAAAAATGGCCATAAATCAAAGTGTCTCTTAAATTCGACACTTTGAAAATGTATTTAAATGGCCATTTTTTCTTTTTTTTGCTATTTTTTCCCTAAAAAAACAGCCCGTTTCAGAAATGCACATATTCGATATACATTTATATACATTCAACGTTGCGTTCCCTCTAAACGAGAACAAGATTTAGTGGGCTAAATTTTGGCCTCATTTGAAAGGGGCGCTACGGAAAAAAGAATCCTTCTTTGTCTTCCGAGTCTTTTTTTTTTTTTTTTTTTTTTTTCCTTTTTTTTGCATTAATTAGAGCCTTTTATACGAGCCCTATTACCAGGGGTTCTTACGAGAAATTTGGACTAAAAATGTATACATTTTTAGTCCAAATTTCGCGTCAGAACCCCTGGTAATAGGGCTCGTATAAAAGGCTCTAATTAATGCAAAAAAAAGGAAAAAAAAAAAAAGAAAAAAAAAAGACTCGGAAGACAAAGAAGGATTCTTTTTGCTTAAGAAAAAATCATCAAGAATATTTCGGACATAATTTTTTACTAAAGACTACAAATTGTAATGTATTTCTTAAAATTCTAAAAAAATTATATTATATAAAAGGGTTCGTAGCTTATTTGGACAAAGCGCTTGACTTCGGATCAAGATATAGGGGGTTCAAGTCCTCTCGAACTCATTTTTGCTCGTCTCATTTTACTCTTTGTTTGCAATAACCTGCATTGGTAAATAATGATTTGCACCAGATGAAAACGATCTGCATCGGCCGGAAAAAAAAGGAAGGCCTAACCAATATATAAAATAGCCATCCTCCCGCTAGCCTTCGTTTTTTTCTATTTTGGGTCTTTACGTCTTTTTTATGAAAAAATCGTCGATTTTTTATTCAGAAATAAAAATTCAAATTAAAAAATATATCAAATATTTATAATATCTTTTTTTTACCCGAGATCTAGAAATTTCGGGAAAAAAAAAGATATTATAAACATTTGATATATTTTATTAAATTTGCCGGCTATCGTATGATCCCATTTAATATATATTAAATGGGGAAAAGAGATTTCATAAATGAAATCTCTTTCCGACGGTCTCCGGCAATCGGTTATTTCACTAGTGAAATAACCGATGGCCGGAGTCCTCGTCGCCGGCAAATTTGATGGCTTTTTTGAATTGGAAAGATGGACGGGAAAAAATAGGTCGGGGCGGAAAAATGGCCATTTAAATACAATTTCAAAGTGTCGAATTTAAGAGACACTTTGATTTATGGCCATTTTTTCTTTTTTTTATACTATTTTTTCCCTAGGTTTCTTGCCTCAGGACTTTTCGAAGTTATCATCAAAGATGATTGCTTCGAATTAGTCCTGAGGCAAGAAACCGTCGATTTTCTCCTAAAAAAGAAGGACTCGTTTTTTGCCGGCGATCCCATAAAATATCTATATTTTATGGGATCATTCGATAGCCGGCAAAAAACGAGTCCTTCTTTTTTAGGAGAAAATCTAGAAAAAAAAAACATCCAAAAAAAGTAAATGGCTTATTCCATAGGAATGATTCCATTAGCTTAAAAAGCTCATGGAATCGCCCGCCATTTTCTTTTTTTGGATGTTTTTTTTTTCGTCGCTTTTTTCCTCTTTTTTACAGTTTTTGCTCAGCACCCTATTGCCAAGCTTTTTTAAACGAGATTTGTTACAAAATTGCATGCAATTTTGTAACAAATCTCGTTTAAAAAAAAGCTTGGCAATAGGGTGCTGAGCAAAAACTGTAAAAAAGAGGACAAAATCTAGAAAAAAAAACACCCAAAAAAAGACCTTTTTTTTTTTTCCTTTTAGGAGTGAAACGTTCCTTTTTTTTTTTCACTTTTTGCTCAGCCCAATAATATCAAGGGTTCTGACGCGAAAAATGGACAAAAATTGCATGCAATTTTTGTCCATTTTTCGCGTCAGAACCCTTGATATTATTGGGCTGAGCAAAAAGTGAAAAAAAAAAAAGGAACGTTTCACTCTAAAAAGGGAACGTTTCACTCTTAAAAGGAAAAAAAAAAAAATCGTCAATAAACTCCCCCGGGGTACCCTCGAAGAAAAAAGAAAAGAAGCTCAAAAAATAAAATGGCGGGCGATACCATCATTTATGATGGTATCACCCGCCATTTTATTTTTTGAGCTTCTTTTCTTTTTTTGTGTGGTAATTTTATCTTTAAATAAATATTTAATTTAAAAATTTATTGAAAGAATTCTTTCAAAAGTTTTTTAAAAAGATTGTTTAAAATCTAAAGTTTCTTTAATCGATTTTTTAAAAATTGTTTAAAAATCTAAAGTTTCTTTAATAGATTTTTAAAAAAATTGTTTAAAGTATAAAAACTTTGTTAAAACTAAAAATTTTTAATACCCTTCGAGCAACTCTCGAAGTAAAAAAAAATTAGTAATAAAAATTAAATAAAATAAAAATTTTGGGCTCTTCGAGAATCGAACTCGAACCCCTTGATTTTCAGTCAAGTGTGACTCAAAACCACGTACACCAAGAGCCCAAAATTTTATTACCTATTTTTGTGAATCGCTACTGGCCGAAAAAAACAGAAAATACCCCCCATCGGGAGGCTCCCTCGGGAAAAAAATTGGAGCTAGCCGACACATTTTTTTCTCAGAGCTCTTATTAAATTATGATTTAAAATAGGTAATAAAGCGGAAAGCTAATTTCTTGAAATTAGCCTTCCCGACGCCGCGCTTTCATTTCTGAAAGCGCGGCTCGTTTTTTAATTTAATTATACGTTTCGTTTATTTATAAAAAACAAAACATAATAAAAAAAATTTTACATGTTTTATATATTAAATAAAATAAAATATGTCAAATTTTTATAATACCTTTTTTCTTTTTTTAGCTTTTTCCATCAAAAAAAAGCCATGGAATTTGCCGGCTATCGTATGATCCCATTAAATATATATTTTATGGGGTCGCCGGCAAATTCCATGGCTTTTTTTGATGGAAAAAGCGACGAAAAAAAAAAACATCCAAAAAAAGAAAATGGCGGGCGATTCCATGAGCTTTTTAAGCTAATGGAATCATTCCTATGGAATAAGCCATTTACTTTTTTTGGATGTTTTTTTTTTCTAGGGAAAAAATAGCAAAAAAAAGAAAAAATGGCCATTTAAATACATTTTCAAAGTGTCGAATTTAAGAGACACTTTGATTTAGGGCCATTTTTTCTTTTTTTATGCTATTTTTTCCCGTCGATCTTTCCATTTTTTTTCCTTTTTTTTTCACTTTTTGCTCAGCCCAATAATATCAAGGGTTCTGACGCGAAAAATGGAGAAAAATTGCATGCAATTTTTCTCCATTTTTCGCGTCAGAACCCTTGATATTATTGGGCTGAACAAAAAGTGAAAAAAAAGAAAAAAAAAAGGGAAAGATCTAGCTTTTTTCATCAAAAAAAGCCATGGAATTTGCCGGCTATCGAATAAGAGTTCCCTAATTGATTTTTTTCGGCCTTTTTTCACTTAGATTTTTTTCCATCGCTTTTTTGATCAAAAAAGCGATGGAAAAAAATCTAAGTGAAAAAAGGCCTTATAATGTGTTCAATTGAAAGAATCCTCGCCAAACTTCTCCCGAACCGGCAAAGAATGGCCATTTATACATTTTTATATACCCTATTTTAATAGGGTATATAAAAATGTATAAATGGCCATTCTTTGCCGGTTCGGGAGAAGAAAACTATTTAAAAAGCCGATTTTAAAACTAGAAAGAAGGCTTTTTCATTCAAATGGATTTAGTCTTTAAATTAATTTAATTTTCTTTAATGCTAAATAAGTTACTCCAGCAAAAACTAATAAACCAATTAAAAAAATAATATAAAACAAGAAATAAAGCATAGAATTTTTTTTTTTTTATTTTTTTTCACAATTAATTGTGAAAAGAAAAGTAAATCATTAAAGTCAATCAAATCTTTTTACGGATATGGTTGACCTTCAGAACCATAATTATATTAACAATATATGGTTATACAGTTATTACTTAACTATCACGAGTACCTAGCCCCAATGTTTTTGTAGTATGCCTACTTATTTTTTGCAAGTTTTAAATTCTTATGAAAATAACACTGTTGTTATGAACGCTTAATTTGGGTTAATTTTTTAAATATATCTTGGTTTAACGATACATACGCAAAATCAGACAATCGGCCTTACAATGCTTTTTTTTGACAGTTTCTTTTTTTTTTTTTTTTTTTTTTCCTTTTAGGAGTGAAACGTTCCTTTTTTGCTCAGCCCAATAATATCAAGGGTTCTGACGCGAAAATTGGAGAAAAATTGCATGCAATTTTTCTCCAATTTTCGCGTCAGAACCCTTGATATTATTGGGCTGAGCAAAAAAGGAACGTTTCACTCCTAAAAGGAAAAAAAAAAAAAAAATCGTCAAGAAACATATGAGAGTACTGCGGACATAGTTTTTTTATCTCAGAAATTATAGTCGGCCATTAATTTTTATAAAATTTCTAAGATAAAAAAGCTACAAGGTTATTCACCTTTTTTTTTCGGCCGTTTCGGGCCGCTTTTGGCATTTTTAAGCTGTAGCAAGCGTATACAGACAATTTAAAAGTAAAAAAATGTCCACTTTTTTATTTACCTGGTAAATAAAAAATGGCCGATTTGGCCATAGTTTTTACGGTTTCTTTTTTTAAAAATAAGGCATAAATTTTTAATAAATAGATTTAAAAAAGATATAATATTTTTTTAGGATTGCCTAAAAAAATTTTTTTCCTCTTATAATATGAAAATAAGCAAGCTTATCGTGATGAAAAAGAATTATTGTGATAAATCAATAATTCTTTTTCCTTAACAACGATTCAATTTTTTGTATTTACTTTTTTTTTTTCTTTTTTTAGGAGTGAAACGTTCCTTTTTTTTCACTTTTTGTTCAGCCCAATAATATCAAGGGTTCTGACGCGAAAAATGGACAAAAATTGCATGCAATTTTTGTCCATTTTTCGCGTCAGAACCCTTGATATTATTGGGCTGAGCAAAAAGTGGAAAAAAAGGAACGTTTCACTCCTAAAAAAAGAAAAAAAAAAATAAAATTTATTTAAACGATTTAATTATTAAATCGTTTATTTTTTTTTAGATTTTTCTTCACTAATTACTCTAGGTGGATCACGGAAAAATATTGAAAAAAATATAATTCCAAGTGTACCAACTAATAAAAATGTATAACGTATTTTCATTAGTTTTCACTATACTACGAACTATGTTATCATTAATAAAACTTATTGAGGAAACAAATTTATTAGAAATAATAAGTAAAATAAAAATTAATTTTTTTGTGAATTTAAAAATCGACAGAACAAAAAAGAAACAAGCTAATTTGGCATATTTTATACTCTTTTTTACACTTTTTATCAGCTCCCTGCTTTTTTTCACTCTTTTTTTTTTCCTTTTAGGAGTGAAACGTTCCCTTTTTGCTCAGCCCAATAATATCAAGGGTTCTGACGCGAAAAATGGACAAAAATTGCCCGCAATTTTTGTCCATTTTTCGCGTCAGAACCCTTGATATTATTGGGCTGAGCAAAAAGGGAACGTTTCACTCCTAAAAGGAAAAAAAAAAGAGTGAAAAAAAGCAGGGAGCTGATAAAAAGTGTAAAAAAGAGTATAAAATATGCCAAATTAGCTTGTTTCTTTTTTGTTCTGTCGATTTTTAAATTCACAAAACGCTAAGGACAAAGTTATCCAATACGAAACAATGACTAAATTTTTATAATTAATGTTACATTTATAGTCTCTGAACGTTTATTTCGCTGCAAGTTTTTATTTTTAATAATTTCGTGCAATTTATTAAATTCACTTATAATTTTTATTTAATTGTTTTAATTTTCTGTTTTTTTGCTATTTTTTGATAAGCTAACCTAGTTATTTGCGATTTTTTGATAAATCAAAAAATTGCAAAAAGGAAAAATTGTTTTAACTTTTTTGTCTTTTTTTTTCTCAAAAAAGAAAAAGACAAAAAAGTTAAAACAATTTTTTTGGCCGTTTCGTACGAAGTCCTCGGCAATTTACTGCCGAGGACCATCGAAAAAAAATCCAACAATGGAAATTCTTTCGCTTTAGTACAAGATAGATAAAATTTTTGCAGATTCGACCAACCCGGCAATTTATTATTAGGGTCATCGTTCTTCTTACCCGTGGGTCTGAAACGACCCAAACCGACCCCATTCCTTGCAAAAAAGCCAGTTCGGGGCGATGAAAAAAAAACGAGCCGCGCTTTCAGAAATGAAAGCGCGGCGTTGGGAAGACAAATTTCTTAAAATTTACCTTCCGCTCCCAAAAAAAAATAGCTTTTTCAATTTTTATAATAAATCATAAAAATCTATTTAAACAAAAAAATTAGAATGATTAAATTAATTATAACGGGCTTTTGCTTTTAAAAAACCAATGCTTCCATATATAAATTTTTATAATTTTTAATTTTTCATCAAAGCTTTTCAGATTTATTTTACCAAAAATTTTTGAACAAGAATTACAACAAATATTTTATCAAGGCTCCGCTCTGTCGGCGACTTAAAAGGCGAAGCCCGGGGGCGAGCCCCAAAAATTATCTTTTATTATGTTCAATAAATATTTGCTGATTCGTTTTATTTTTCTTTTTTTTTCTCCCAACCGTTTTTAAACGGTAGGTTTTATCGTCAAAAAAAAAAAACGATTTAATTTGCTAGCTATGGTATAATCCCATAAAATAAATTGCTCAAAAAAAAGGTAGGAAAAAAAACGAGCCGCGCTTTCATTTTTTTGATGAAAAAAGCAACGAAAAAAATAGCAAAAAAAAGAAAAAATGGCCATTTAAATACATTTTCAAAGTGTCGAATTTAAGAAACACTTTGAAAATGTATTTAAATGGCCATTTTTTCTTTTTTTTGCTATTTTTTTCTTAGACTAAGTGGGACCATGGCCAAGTATTAACTATAGCGGAACTTTATCTGAGGATGTATACCCTTTATAATTATAAGAGAGTCGTTTTGAAAAATAATTATAAGAGTTCCTTGCTAAGGTTAAGAGCCTCTCATTGTCCGTTCTCTACAGCACCTTTTCGCATTTTTATTTTTTATTTTTGAGCCATTTTTATTTTTGAGCTTTTTTTTTTTTTTTCGACGGTTTCTTGCCTCATGACTAATTCGAGGTTATCATCAAAGATGATAACCTCGAATTAGTCATGAGGCAAGAAACCTAGAATCTTTTTCTTTTCAGGGCTTCGACTTTTTCCTTTTTTTTCTTTTATAATCAAAGAAATTTATAAAAGAAAAAAAAAAGTGTGGGCGAGCCTTAGGAAAAAAAAATCGGACAAGGACATTAGTCATTTATGACTAATGTCCTTGTCCGATTTTTTTTTTCCGTCAGGGCTTTGCCCTATAGGCGAGCTCCCGGGCAAGAATATATTTATATAGCCGGGGGGCAAGCCCCAAAAAATAAAAAAAGCAACGAGGTAATCGTGGGCATAATTCATAGATTCCTAAAGTCATCCCGTTTCCTTTTTTTTCCCCGGTTTTTTTTTTCTTTTTTTTTCACTTTTTGTTCAGCCCAATAATATCAAGGGTTCTGACGCAAAAAATGGAGAAAAATTGCATGCAATTTTTCTCCATTTTTTGCGTCAGAACCCTTGATATTATTGGGCTGAACAAAAAGTGAAAAAAAAAGAAAAAAAAAACCGGGGAAAAAAAAGGAAACGGGATGACTTTAGGAATCTATGAATTATGCCCACGATTACCTCGTTGTTTTTTTATTTTTCTTCGAGGGTACCCCGGACAATGGAAAAAAACCCGAAACGGCCGGAAAAAAGTAAAAAATATAAGACTCGCAAAAAATTGCGGTCCCCTATGGGCGAGAATCTTAACCATTTATGGTTATATTTTTAGTCCTTGTATATAAAAAAAACTCAATTCTTCCAAAAGTAGATCACATAATTTTTCTAATACAAATAACTTGAAATGTAAAACGATTGAGTTTTTGAAATTCAGGGCTTTTCCGTTTCCCCCCCTTTTTTCATGGCCATTTTATACATTTTCAAAGCGTCGACTTTAGAAGATGCTTTGATTTATGGCCATGAAAAAAGGGGGGGAAACTCCGAGAAAAAAAAGGTGTCGGCGAGCTCCAAGTCAAAGCCAGAGGACGAGGCCCAAAAGCATAATATTTATTTTTCAGGGCTCTGCCCGGTCGGGGAGCTTCCGGGCAGAGCCAGGGGGCAAGCCCCAAAAATGAACGGTTTTTTTCGGTAAAATTTTTATTATTCAATACCATAAAATCTTCAATTAGAAAAAATCAATTTCTTTTAAATTCCATTTCATAATAATTAGAAATATAAACACTATACCCTTGTTTATCAATAAAAATTTCAATTGTTTTTTCTCATTCTGAAATTTCAAATTTTAAAGAAAATGAATCCTTAGAATCATTTGATCAAAGTCTTCAAAGCAATGGTTTTTTTAAGCCTTTCCTATGATATTTTCAATATCCTGAGGAAGGCAATAAATTGGAAATCTGAGCCGCGCTTTCATTTATGAAAGCGCGTCGTCGGGAAGGCGAATTTCTTGAAATTCGCCTTCCGCTTTTATTTTTTATTAGTTGTCACTTTGGTACAATAGGATTTTTGACAATGCTTGTCAATAATGGGCTGAGCAAAAACGAGCCGCGCTTTCATTTATCAAAGCACGGCGTCGGGAAGGCAAATTTCAAGAAATTTGCCTTCCGCTGGAAAAAAGGATTAAAGACTTTTAAGGAAGAAATATTTAAATTTGTATTAAAGGTACTGCCCTCTCATCAAGTTTTCAGAGAAAACCAAGGAGCTTGCTTAAAACTATTATTATTTTCATGGAAGGAACGAGCCGCGCTTTCATAAATGAAAGCGCGGCGTCGGGAAGGCGAATTTCAAGAAATTCGCCTTCCGCTCCTAGAGGGAAGTTTTAAAAAAAAATTAAACCAACAAGGAGTATTAATATGTAATTGATAACTTTGTTTTAAATAATATTCATAAATTTCTTCTAAACCAAATTTACCGTCTAATATTTCATAATTAAAAATTCAATTAGACCTTCGCTTCCAAATTGAAAATTTGGATGGCAAAGCGAAAAAATTCAAATCGATATTATATCATAAAGGATAATTAAGCACAAAAGGCTCAAAACGATATTTTTTATTTCTAAAATGCCTTTTAGCGGTTCCATTTCAATAGTCTTTTTCTACTAAATTTTTTCGTTTGTTTTTTCATCCAAATCAACGACTAATTTGATTAGAATGCGAAGAGTTTCCTATTGAAGTCGGTAAAAGATTACTCTCATTTATTCTATCTGTACTTTTAAGGTTTTTGTCATTTTTACTACTTTTTTCCAAAAAGTTATACTTTTCAGAACGATAAGAAAAATTAAGAAAAGAAGTGTATAGAGGCGATAAAGATTGATAAAAAGAATCTCTAGTCAAATAGAAATTCCCAATTACCATGTCTTGAGTAGGTAAAAATAATGGTTGTCACGAAGCTAAACCAATTAAATTATTTATACTCCATAAAAGTTTCCAAGCTTCTGCACGTGCTTCTTGAGTTATTGGGACATGAACTCCCATTTGATCTCCGTCAAAATCAGCATTAAAACTCGAACAAACTAAAGGATGTAACAAAATGGCTTTTCCTTGAACTAATTTCATTTTAAAAGATTGAATATTCATTCTATGTAAAGTTGGTGCTCTATTTAAAATTATTGGCCATGTTTCAATGAATTTTTTTAAAAGAATCATAATAATTGGATGTTTTTGTTGAATAAGTTTGGTTGCTATTAAACTTGCAATATGAAAACGATTAATTACATAAAGAATTAAGAAAGGTTGAAATAATTTTAGTGCCATCATTACAGGAAGACCACATTCATATAATTTTAAGGTGGGACCAACGATAATTACAGAACGTCCTGAATAATCAACGCGCTTTCCTAATAGATGTTGACGAAAACGACCTTCTTTTCCTTTTAATTGATCAGATATACTTTTTAATGGTCTTCCTTTTTGAACTAAATTATTCGATTGTATTTTCTGATTACTATCAATTAATGAATTTACAGATTTATATAATGCATATTGAAGTTCTTCTAATGGTTTTGAATTACTTAAATCTTGCATGCTTATAAAATTTCTAGAAAGATGATTAAAAAATTCTTTTTTAATCGATTTTTTCAAAAAAGCATTACGCTGAGACTGCTTCTCTTGAGAATCTTCCTGATTACTTGCTTTGTTTTTTTCCCCAATTTGGGGCTCGCCCCCTGGCTCTGCCTTGAAGCTCGCCGACAGGGCGGAGCCCTGAAAAGGCACTTGAGAACGAATAATGCCTGCTCCGGGGAAAAAAAAAAATCAATAGGCTTCTGAATGATTGTTGCTTCGAGAAAATTCATTTAATGGACTATTTGTTCTGAATGATGCTTGTTCAGGGCTCCGCCCTGTCGGCGAGCTTCAGGGCAGAGCCAGGGGGCGAGCCCCAAATTGCGGGAAAATACTAGATCCTCGGTAATTTATTGCCGAGGACGGTCAGAAAGAATTGAGGGTTTCGCGATTTGAAAAATCGCGAAGCCCATTGGTAAAAAGAAAATCATATGTGATTTTCTTTTCTCCTCCATTTAGGAAGTTTCTTTCGTTTGGGGCTCGCCCTCTGGCTTTGGCCTGTAGCTTAGCTCTAGGGCGGAGCCCTGAAAAAGATAAAATTTTTTTTTTATAAAAATCTTCAATTCAGGGCTCTGTTCTTTCGCCGAGCTTTAGAGCAAAGCCAGGGGGCGAGCCCCCTGGATTTGCTCTGTCGGCAAATTCTAGAGCAAAGTCAGAGGACGAGCCCCAATTAAAAAAATTAAAATTTTTCACCATCCCATAATTCATGAAATTGTTTTTTTTTATTGGAAGATTATAAAAAAAAGAAGTGGTTTTTTGATCATTTCATTGCTTGTTTCACAACGAAGCTACCCGCGGGAGATACTTCGACTCCTTACTTTTGTGTAAAGTAAGTAATGCTCGTGTATTTTTTTCTTTTAAGTTTGTATTATTAGAAGAATGATTTGAATTCTTTAAAATATTTTTTTCACTAATTTTGAAAAAATTCATAGTCGACCCATTCCATTCTAAAGATTTGTCTAAATTAAGTAAACCTGTTGAAAAACGCTTTTTGAAAAAATGCATGTTTAAATTAGGCTTATAATCTACCGAATCATTTAATACATTTTCTTTTTCTTTATCTTTTTCACTTTTTTCCTCAAATTTCGTTGCTAATTCTTTTAGTCCTCAATTATAAAAATTCATTGAGGATAGGTCAAAATCTGTAAAAAAAGGCTGATCTGAAAAAAAAGAAGTTTTGGTTAAAAAAGAAAAATTCCCTGAATTTGGAGGATAATTTTGAAAATTCCTCCATGGAGGGACTCGGGAAAAAATCTGTTCAAAACTTATAAGTTTTTTAGCATTCCAAAAAATGCGTAATACGCGTTCCATCAAATTGTTTCAATAAATTATATTTTGATAAAGCGTATTTATATCTCCCGTGATAAATCCTCGTGAATTTGAGATAATTGGTCTTAAATCTGGAGGTAAAACTGGTAACAAATATATAATCATCCATTCAGGTTTAATTTGAGCATTTTTTAAATATTCAATTAAACGTAATTTTCAAATTTGCCGAAAATATTTTAAACGAATTGTTACTAAATTATCATTTTGAACAGCATTGTTATTTTTATAATCTTTTGTCAGTTTTTTTGATTGCATTAATATCAAGGATATTTATTTTATTTAGCGGAATACAATTTAATAAATGAAATTGGAGAAAATTTTTAGGGAGGAACGACCTATGAACACCCCTTCTCGGGAAGTTCCCTCAGGGAAAAAGTTTTACCTGAAGAAGCTTCCCGAGATGGGGGTGTTCCCCTGTTTTTTTTTTCCCTTTTAGGAGTGAAACGTTCCTTTTAGGAGTGAAACGTTCCTTTTTTTTTCTTTTTTTTTTTCTTTTTTTTTCACTTTTTGTTCAGCCCAATAATATCAAGGGTTCTGACGCGAAAAATGGACAAAAATTGCAGGCAATTTTTGTCCATTTTTCGCGTCAGAACCCTTGATATTATTGGGCTGAACAAAAAGTGAAAAAAAAAGAAAAAAAAAAAGAAAAAAAAAGGAACGTTTCACTCCTAAAAGGAACGTTTCACTCCTAAAAGGGAAAAAAAAGGAAAGATCGACGGTTTTCCCGTAGGGAGTAGTTCGAGGGTACCCCGGGCGATGGAAAAAAACCTGAAACGGCCGGAAAAAAAAAGGAAATGGCGTATTCCTAGGAATACGCCATTTCCTTTTTTTTTCCGACCGTTTCGGGTTTTTTTCCTAGGTTTTACTCTAGAGCGTTTTTGAAGGTAACATTTTAAATAATAGCTTCAAAAATTCTCTCTGGTAAAATCGTGGAAAAAAAGCACAAATTGCCATAAATCATAAATACTCACTCCATCGAATCTTGCCTTTTTTTTTTCTTTTAGGAGTGAAACGTTCCCTTTTTTTACAGTTTTTTCTCTTTTAGGAGTGAAACGTTCCTTTTTTTTTCTTTTTTTTTCACTTTTTGTTCAGCCCAATAATATCAAGGGTTCTGACGCGAAAAATGGACAAAAATTGCCTGCAATTTTTGTCCATTTTTCGCGTCAGAACCCTTGATATTATTGGGCTGAACAAAAAGTGAAAAAAAAAAAAAAAAAAAAAGGAACGTTTCACTCCTAAAAAAAAGAAAAAACTGTAAAAAAAGGGAACGTTTCACTCTAAAAAAAAAAAAAAAAAAAAAGGCAAGATTCGATGGAGTGAGTATTTATGATTTATGGCAATTTGTGCTTTTTTTCCACGATTTTTTTTTTGAAGCCTTCTCTCGAACCGACTCGCACGGGCCTAAAAACCTTTAATGGCGGGCGATACCATCATTACTAAGTAATGATGGTATCGCCCGCCATTAAAGGTTTTTAGGCCCGTGCGAGTCGGTTCGAGAGAAGGCCTTTTTTTTATTTAAGGATGAATGTATATTTATTCCAAACTCCTCCCCAAAAATAACAATTGGCGGCGATCTTATCATAATTGAAATTATGATAAGATCGCCGCCAATTGTTATTTTTGGGGAGGAGTTTGGAATAAATATACATTCATCCTTAAATAAAAAGTTTTTTTTTTTTAATCAATTGAAAAAAAAAAAAAAAAGCACGAAAAAAAAAATAGAAAGTGCCATATATTATATGTTCCTAAATTTAAAGCAACAATAATTTATAATACTTCGGAAAAAAAAAACGACCGTATTCCCCCCCCCAGTCCGGACCCACTAGAGAAGGGAATGAGAGGTTTAAGAAAAAATAATAATTATTATTTTTTCTTAAACCTCTCATTCCCTCTCTAGTGGGTCCGGACTGGGGGGGAATATCGGTTTTTTTTTCCGAAGTATTATAAATTATTGTTGCTTTAAATTTAGGAACATATAATATATGGCACTTTCTATTTTTTTATATGGCACTTTCTATTTTTTTATAAATATTTTATGAAAGCGCGGCTCGTTTTTTAATAAAAACTATCGAATCAGTATGTGTTAATTTGAAAAAAATTTTAGGATTTAATGTTTTATGAATAAATTGTTTAAAAATTTTTTTATAAATAAAATTTTTACGAGATTGATAGAATTTATGATAAAAATTTATTTTTGGGGCTCGCCCCCTGGCTCGGCCCGAGAGCTCGCCAACAGGGCGGAGCCCTAAATCGTTCAGTTACGTATTGCTAAGGTTAAGAGCCTCTCATTGTCCGTTCTCTGTCAAAAGTCAGTCAATCCGAAATCAATCAGTTTGTATCAAATTTATTGGAAAAATTTTTGAAAATTAAAAAAATAATGGAAATAATAAATTCGGTTGTAATTTAATGGTTGTTCTAATACTTTTACGAATCAGTTCTAATAATTAAAGTTGTAAAAGTACTTTTTGAAATTTTTATTTGTTTCAAGTAATTTCCAATTTCTTTAATTATAGGTTTTTTTAATAAAACTGATTGTACAGTTGAATTGCTTAGTAAAAAATCTTTTTCTTCACTTTCCTTTCCAAAGACTCCAAGTCTTTTCTCCCAATCTTTGGGAGAGAAACGACCCCATGATTTTTGGGGCTTGCCCCCTGGCTTTGCCATAGAGCTCGCCGACAGGGCAAAGCCCTGACGCAGAAGAAAATTTTGGGGAGGAACGACCGGTTGTTTAAAAAAATTGTTAAATACAGTAAGCGGTGAATTAATATTAATTCCATTAATAGTATTTATAGTAGCAAATTGGTTTGAATATAAATTTAAATTAAGATGACGTTCAAAAATTAAAAAATCATGAAATTTTTTTTTATCAGCAATGGAAATAAAAGACGAAGAAGAAGGAAACCGAGCCGCGCTTTCATTTATGAAAGCGCGGCGTCGGGAAGGCGAATTTCAAGAAATTCGCCTTCCGCTTTTTTTAAATTTTGGTAAATTTAATAAGTGAAATTCAGGGCTACGCCTTTTTAGCGCGCTCCAATTTTTTACCCGGAAAGAGCTTCCCGAAGGGGGGTGTTTTTTGTTTTTTTCGTCCAGGGAACGACCCTCAAAAAATAAAATTGAAATATTATAAATTTTGGCTTTTTCATTTGTAAAATAATATTGTTTTTTTGCTCGGAGCCCTGATAAAGAAGCTTTTTTTTCTTTTAATAATAAATTATTGTGAAAATCCTGAAAAGTTATGGAAGCAATAGAATAGTTAATTTTATAATAAAGATTAAAAAATTTATTGATTAACCAATTACGTTGAATTTTTTTTATCAATTTTTTTTTACCATTTATTGGAAATTGTTTTGAAAATGATTTAAGAATAGTTGCAATTAATTTTTCCCGAGTTGCTGATCATTGTTTTTTGATCCTTAGGGAGGAAAGATCCATGGTTTTCGACATAGGAGAAAATATTGTTCTTTCCTCTCAATCTTTGGGAGAGGAACGACCCCACGGTTTTACTTTTTTCTTTTTATTCTCCCCGTGGGTAGTATTAATAGATCAAATTCAATTTTTTAAACTCTTTTCTTTACCGATTTCGGTAGAAGAAGTAAGTGAGGGTAAAACAAAATTTGTTAAAGAAAGTGTTGGTAAAATATTAGGTGAATATGAGATAATAGAATTTTTACATTTACATGAAATAATTAATGAGTTTATTAATTTAAATAAGCGTAAATCTGAACAAGATAATAACTGATTTAATTGATAAAAATGTAAGGGCACCGCCCTGTCGGTAAAGTCCGTGGCATAGCCGGGGGGTGAGCCCCAACTTAGTAAATTATGGTCAGAATAATCATTTTTTATTTTTTTATATTTTATAAAAAATTTTAGCGTATTTATTCTTTCGACCCCCTTCCATCACTCCGAAATATTTTGAAAATAAATCGAGAACGGTAAAATAGAAGACAATGCGTGTTGCAAATGCGTTTCTCTAAAATGATACCAAACTAAGTCTTGAATATTATACCTTCAGGGCGATATATTTCATATAAATGTATATCAAGCTTCTTTGACCAGTCCCATAAATTTTTTAGGAATCAAAAAGGTTGACGAGACCTTTGTGTAATTTTTAATTTTTATATTTATTTTTTTAGAGCGCGCCTCCTGGCTTTGCCTTAAAAATTGCCGACGCCGTTTTTTTCTCAGAGTCCTTAATCAATTTTTTATTCCTTTTTTCCCAAACAAGCCGTTCATTTTACAGTTACGTCTTTTTATAAAGAGTGAAAGAAAGTCCTCGGCAATAAATTGCCAAAAACCTCGTTGTCTTCCTTGCAAAATCAAAGAACACCCCCCCTCGGGGGGCTCCCCCGGGGAAAGATTCGAAATTTTTCCCCGAGGGAACCCCCCGAAGGAAGGCTTAAATGAATCGTTCCTCCCTAAAGATTTTAGATCGAAAAAAAATGAAATGTTGGTCGATACTATTATAAGCTTTTTCCCCGAATTGAAATTCGAGGATAAAAACCGAGGAAAGTTTTTTTTCCATTGAAAAAAGCTCAACGCTTTTTTTATATAAAACGATCTAAAATTGTTTTCCAACTGAGCTTTTTTTGCGATTTTTTTATTCCATGGAATAATTTTAGTAATCTTTTTACTCTTCATTGTTTTTTCTGGGGCTCGCCTCCTAAATCTGCCTTGGGGCTTGTGGATAGGGCGAAGTCCTGAAAAATGTTCATAAAAAGAAAATACTGATTTATGGTTTTTGATTTGTTTTGATTGAGAAGTTACAAAATGATACGATTTTGTGACTAGAATTGATTTTTGAAGAATTTGTATTTTTTTTTTTTTCAAAATTTGAAAACCTATTTTATAAATAATATCTAAAAAATTAATTTTTTGTTTAATCCATTCACTTGTAAAATCTGATTTGTTAAATATTGCTCCTATTATAAACTTAAATACAAAAGTGGAAGGCGAATTTTTTGAAATTCGCCTTCCGCTTTCATTTTTTTGTCTTTCCCCTTTTTTTCATGGCCATTTTATACATTTGCATTCATTCGATGAAAGAAGAATGAATGCTTTATGGCCATGAAAAAAAGGGGAAAGACTTATGAAAGCGCGGCTCTTTAAATTTTGGCTCATTTCGGACGTTTTTTTTGCAGGAATAAAAATTTTTAATTTTCAACATAATTGGTGTTTTTTAAAAAAAGTAAGCGAATAATTTAAGAAATAATTATAAATTGTTTTTTTAAAGAAATAAAATAAACCTATAACTGTATTTTTTTTATTTGGATCTGTTATCATTTTTGGAGTTGTCCCCCTAACGTTGCCCCTAGGCTCACGGTCGGGGTGGAGTACTGAAAAATAAAAATGAGAAAGTTTTTGTGGTACAAGCAAAAAAAGGACTTTGTCATTTTTAACCTGAAATGTTGTTTTTTTTGGATCCGGACAAGAATTTTTTATTTTTTTGGGGCGCGCCCCATGGCTATGCCCTGGAGCTTGCCAACAGGGCGTGGCCCTTGCAAAAATTTGACCTTTGCCTTTCTTTCCATTTTTTATGAGCGATTTAGAACGAATAATATTTGAGTTGGGAAGCAAGTCAAATGCCAATGCTCATAAAATTTGGGAGGTATTTATAATTCAGGGCTCCACCCTGTTGGCGAGCTCCTGGGCAAAGCCAGGGGGCGAGCCCCACAAAAAAAATAAAATATGGAATAATTTAAAATTTTTAAAAATAATAGGAGCCAGCTGCAATTTTTCAATTCTCTTGGTTAAGTTATTACTTAGCTTTATTTGATAATTATTAAGGGCTCCGTCCTGTCGATGAGTTTCAGGGTAAAGCCAGTAGGCTGGCCCCAAACAAATAGTTTCTTTTTTACTTTTTCTACGCAAAATAAAATTTTTGTCTTTCCCCCTAATTTTAATGGGCGATTCGAAACGACTGATCTTTGAATTGCTTTTCAATTCAAAGGTTGACGCCCATGAAAATTGGGGAGAAGGACTAGACCTGGATATTTTTAATTTTTTTAGAATTTTGGTAAAAAGCGGTCCATCTGCGAATTTATTTTTTGGTAATTCCGGTATTGATAAAATAGAAGTCTTACTAATTCTTTTTAGTAGCTGTTCTAATAATAAACCACCATTTCAAGGCAACAATTGAAAATGAGTTCTTTTTTTTTCAAATGATAAAACGCAATCTCCTTTATAAATAGCAGCACGCATATATTTTAAAAATAGCACCCATCCAGTATTAGATCACGCCCATGAAGTAGATTGAGAAATACAACCGTAATAATTTTTAAAACATTTGTTTTGCGAGCTTTCTACCTCTTTTTCTTTTCTTCTTTTTTTATAAGAATTTGTTTTTTTCGACAGAAATAGAGATTTATGGACGGTAGATCCGTGATAAATAATGGGGTTTTTTTTTTGGTCACTTTTTTTATCAGGATTCCGCCCTGAAGAATTTTTGAAAAATGTAAATTTAGAAATTGAAATTGTTTCAAAAAAACAATTTTTAATTATGCTATTTAAAAACCCCCAAAATTCAATTGAGGTTAAAAATTGAGAATTAATTAATTTTGCATTTAAATTCGAAAAATTACGAAAGTTATTTTTTAGATTTAAACTTTGCGTATCTTTCGTTACGAATCACTCTTTCAAGTTTTTTTCTTTTTTTTTCACTCCTAAAAGAAAAAAATTTTTGAGAAAACCATGGGGTCGTTCCTTCCCAAGATTTTCTCCTTCGTCGAAAACCATGGGGTCGTTCCGCCCCCAAAGATTGGAAGGAAACATTTGAGAAAAAACGGCTTGAGGGGAAGATCAATGAGGGGAAAAATAGGAATGATACATTCAGGTAGGTAAAAGATCAATGTTAATTTTTTTCTTCTTTGATGAAGGAAAAATTAATATTCATCAAAATTCGAAAAGATTAAAATTTTCCGAGGAGTCACTCCGTAAGGAGTCTTCACTCGAATAAATCGTTTTTTCAAAACGCTCCATTCGAGTGATAAAAGTAACTGAGATATGATTTATTTCTCCTATTCCTTGAAAAAAAAGCGATTCTTTTTTTTTATTAATAGAAAACAAAAAAAAAGAACCTATTTGCGGGAATTTATATACGTATTCAAATTTGGGGCTCGCTTCCTGGTTCTGCTCTGAAGCTCGCTGACAGGAAGGAGCCCTAAATTTCTGAAAATAAAATTTTTGCCGAGGCTTCTTTGTTTCGTTGAGCAAAATTTGAGCAAAAAACGGAACTAATTGTTTTTTACGTTTTCATAAAATGGAAGAAAATTGCGGTTTTGTTTTGCTTTTTATTATTCAATGCATTCAAGGAAATCCAAAAAATAATTGTAATTGTTTTCAATAAAAAAAATTGTTTAAACATGTGGTTAAATTTTGTGGTAATAAATAGTGTTCCGAAAAATAACAATTATGTAACAAAAATGGTTTTTTTTCTTTTTCCCTATATTTTGATTTAAGTTTTGAAGATCCACTCCTTAGATCCGATTCTGAAGCTTGATTTATTTTTTTTGGGCTCACCTCCGGGCTTTGCTCTAAAGCTCACGCATACATTTTTTTCGGAGCCCTGAATCTTTCTTTTAAATTAGAATACTGATTATTATTAAAAAAGAAATTTTCTATTTGAAAATAATAAAAATGATAAAAAGTAAAAAAAACTTCAGGTCCCCAAGAATTAACAAAATTTTCCGGTGTAAAACTTTCAGAATTATTTTCCTGACCTTTTTTCCTTTGTTTTATTAAGCGGAAGGCGAATTTTTTGAAATTTGCCTTCCCGACGCCGCGCTTTCGAAAGCGCGGTTCGTCTTCCTCAATTTTTTTATGGCGGGCGACCCCTATGGGTCTAACCTGGAGTTTACCAACCGGACAGAACCTTGAAAAAAAGAGGCGATTTTTTGAAAAAGAGTCTAAAGAACACCCCTCCTCAGAGGGCTCCCTCGGGAAAAAATTAGAAATTTTTCCCCGAGGGAGTCTTCCAAGAGGGGGTATCCATGGGTCGTTCCTCCCCAAAGATTTTCTACTGCGTCGAAAACCATGGGATCATTCCTTTTCTAGAGAAGAATAAATAGAATAATATTTATTGCCATAAGATCATTGACATAATCCATTTGTTTTCTTGTTAGAAAAAGCTTTTTTAAGATATTTAGAAAAATTTAAAAATACGCCCCTCGGGGGCTCTTGTAGGCAAATAGAATTTATTAGAGATGGAGTGGAATAATTGAAATTTCAATTGATTGGAAATGTTAAAAGTTTATTTTGAAATATCCAACTTATTGGTTCTAAAGCACTCAACATCCAATTTCATACAGGCGGAAATCCTAAACAAAAAGATTCATGACATTCTGCAATTCCTTCCACAAAATTCTTTGATAAATTTAATAATAGAGGAATATAGCTTGATAAATACCAAATATGTGGTACTGGATAAATCAATTCAATATAACCAAGACGATGTCGTCAAATTGAATTTGATACAATTTCTACTTCACAATTTGGACAATAAACAATTTGTGGAGGAACCTTATTTTTTAAAGCGTTGTTAGAAGTATCCACTTCGTTCAACTTTATTTCGTCGGGAGGATCTTTTTCAGTTTGTGATAAAAAGGCATTTTGTTGAGGAAGAATAGGTGTAGATTTTTCAGTCGGGAAAGAAGAAAGCGAGTTTTTTGATTTATTCTTTTTCTTTCCATTTTCCTCCCAATCAATTTGATTTTGGAGTAAAGATTGAATCTCGCCCCCTGGCTTTGCCCTAGAACTCGACGATAGGGCAAAACCCTGAAAAAAAATAGATTTTTCGATAAAGAAATAAGGAATCTTAAAAGTCTTTGTAGGCAAAGATTTTTTTAAAAAAGAAGAAACTAGCCATAATTCCTTATTTTTTTCGATCAAATTTTGTGTTTCATTTTTTTCGTTTTCGACGGTTTTTTCACTAAATTCTATTTTGACTTCATTTTCTCAGGTTGGATTAAATGCATACCGCGTATGCTTTTTATTTCCTCCTAGAGGGGGATTAAATGGCCATGAGAAAAAATTAAACACAAAATTTAGATCAAAAACTAAATTATTTAAAAAAGCGGAATAAAAAGTGGAAGGCGAATTTCCTGTCTCTGGCCGGGAGTTTGTCGACACATTTTTTTTTTCGTAGTCTTGACTTTTGTCTGTATATTTTTCGTTTTTATTAATTTCGTTTGGTAATTTTCATGCTAAAAAAATTTTTTTTTGGTGTAAGGGTTCCGAGAAAAAAAAGGTGTCAGCGAGCTCCCGACTAGAGTCGGGGTCGGGCCCCAAATTAATATTATAAAATTTCGTTTTTTTATTGAGCCTTTCTTCCAAAATCTTTGATTTTGAAAGAAAGGTGAAAGATTTTTCTTTTTTTTCTCTCCTAGATACTTCTCCGCTACTTTTTTTATTAGGGCTCAGAGAAAAATGTGTTGAAGAGCTCCAATTTTTTCCCTGACGGGAACCCCCCGAAGGGGGACGTTTTTTGTTTTTTTCGGCCAGGGGGTAAGCCCCAAGAGAAGTATAAACAAACGAGGGAAAAACTTGGTAAGAAATAGGAGAAATAGCATCAAAATCTTTTTTTATTGGATAATAAAATTGGCACCTTTTCGAGTTAAATAAAATATCATGTATGTTACTACAAATATTGCTTAAATTTTGTATTCTTTTTTCTATTCAATTTTCCATTATTTTTTCTTTTTCCATAGAAAAATATTCCCTCCATCAAAATTTTGTCCATTCAAAAAGACTTTTGTCTTTCCCGACATTTTTGATAGGCGATTCGTTCCGAATCGCCCATCAAAAATGTTGGGGAAGACTTGGAAAAAATACGGAAAAATAACTATTATTTTGCCTAACCCTACTATACTTTTTTGATTTTCAACGTTCCCTCCTAAATCAAAAATTTAGAAGGGAAGGTGAAAACGAAAAAATAGACGAATTTCGGCTAGAGCAAGTAAAAAATTGATTATCAAAAGCTTCATGAGATAATGATGCTTGCTTTTTCTTTGCCTGAATATGCCATTTCCCGCTTCAACCGAGCTCCCCGACACATTTTTCTCGGAGCTCTGAATTAATCAAAAATGACAAATTAAATCCTAAATTTTTAAGTTGTTTTTGTTGTTGTAAAAAAAATAATAGATAATTAGACTGCATTACATTATTACTTATATTACTCTTTGTCTGCAACGACGTGTACCGGCCGACAAACATGTGTACCGGCCGATCGTTGCAGAATCTAGCAACAGGAAATGAAAATAAAGCACGAGGAAATGATATAAAATGGACCGAATAAGTACTTTTAAAAACATTGTATCTAAATTTATAAAAATATCTTATTTTCTTTCCTTTTCAAATTTTTTCGAGACCCATACTTATATCGTTTTTAAGTGTGTGAATCTGACCCGAATATGCAAAATTGGCAGGTTTTGAAGGCATGTCGTTTTGGGCCGGTTTGGGAGAAAAAACCGGGTAAGATGGAAAAAAAAGAAATTTTTCTAAATTCCAATTTAATTTATAGTGTCAATCGGAGATTAAATTTGTTTTTAAGCCAAATTTTGCTTCGGTTCCTTTTTTATTTTCTTCTTTTTCCAAATTTCATTGAGCATTTAATAAGGGAGACCCTTTTTTCTTTTTCGACAGTTTATCCTTTAAAATAAAGGATAAACCTAGAGCTGGAATTCTTCGATTTATCTTCGGCCCACGATTTTTTCTTGAAGGAAAAAGAGCCAACGAAAAAGCGAAAGCTTTAGAGAAGAATGACCCTATAATTTTTGGGCTCGAATCGGCTTTATTCTCAAAGTTTTCTAATTGATCAAATGATGACTCCCCCGGAAAATTAAAAATTTTCCGGGAGAAAAAATTCAGGGCCAGTGTGGGTTGGGAATTTTTGAATGAAAAAGGTTGTCAGTTTTCTTTTGAAATGGTAACCATTTTAGAAGGTAAATTTAGAGGAGGGTTAGATAAAGTTGTATAATTTATTTTTAAACTTTTTAAAAATTTTGAATTATTGAATAAAAAAGTATTCCAAGTATTTTTTAAAAAATAGAATTGTTTTGTTGTAAAAACAGGAGCTTTCGATTCTATTCCATAAAGCAAATACTGCTTTCACAGGTCAGATGCTACGTTTTCATAAGGTTTGGAAGAAAAATCGAAAGTATCATTTGTTTCCATTTTAATAGTATTATCCTTTGTCTTTTCCCCCTTTTTTCCCCGCTTCTCTAAGCCCCCTATTAGCAAGGGTTCTGACGCTAAAATTGGACAAAAAGTAAGGGCTCTGCCCTGTCGGCAAGCTTCAGGGCATCGCCATGGGGCGCGCCCCAAAAAATTTTTTGGGGCGCGCCCCCCATGGCGATGCCCTGAAGACTAAATTTGGTTGGGAAGAAATTTTCGACTCTTTAATTTGTCAAAACGCGGGGCAGAGTCCATTGGGAAAAGATTATTATCTAATTGATTTTGTCCAATTTTGGAAAAATACTATTTTCCGTCAGAACCCTTGTCTTGGAGCTAATAGGGGCCCTGTTAAGAGAATCCTGGGAAAAAAAGGGGGAAAAGACTAAATTTGGTTGGGAAGAAATTTTCGACTCTTTAATTTGTCAAAACGCGGACCTTGGCTCTTTATGGCTAGGGTCCATTGGGAAAAGATTATTATCTAATTGATTTAAATAATCGCTAATTATTGGAAAAATACTATTTTCCGTCGGCAATTTTTTTAGGGGTTGCTCCCTGACTCTGTCTTGGAGCTCGCCAATACATTTTTTTTCTCGGAGCCCTGTTAATTTTTTTGGAGTTCCAAAAAAAAAATCATTTTTATCCTGTTTTGAAAGCATTCAACCGGTAATATACCAATCATCAAGTTTTGGATCACTAAAAATAATTGGGAAACCAATTGGTGAATATTGATAAAAATACTTTTTTCGTTTTTCAGGGCGATCCCCAAAAAGATGTGAATTCGATTGTTTTGTAGAATATTTATTTTTTATTTGGGGTTGGTCCTCTGGCTTTGCCCGGAAGCTCGCCGACAGGGCGGAGCCCTTACTAATTTTTTGTAGAGAAAGGTATTGACTAATTAAATAAATTTTATGATGCTGATAATTAATATTAGGCCTAACTTGATCCAAACCCGAGTCTCACAAGCGAGTATTGAACAAAATATTTTTTCTTATTTTAGGGGAGAATTTAAGGAGAGGCGAAAAAAAAGAAAAAGTTGAAATTTGGTTGCTTTTATGGTTTCAGAAAAAAAAATGATTTTGTTTTTTTATTTCTGACCAAGAATGTAGAAAATTGTTAGACTTATTTGAGGGAAAACGATTTGTTAAAAAGTTATTAAAAGAAAAATTTGGTGTAAAAATTACTGAATTAATTCAATTTTGAATCTCCTCAACGGTAGTGTCTTCATTATTATTTTGGTAAAAATTTTCAGTGTATGCAAACTGTTTGTTCACATCCGGAAAAATTTCATAAAAAAAAATGGGTAATTTTAATTCTAAATCTTGCGGTTTTTTATCCTTTTTTGGAAGCGTAAATTTAGAAACTGTTCCATAGACATCATGTATGGTCCTTATGTGTCCAACTAATGATCCTAAAAAATTTTTGGGGAACATTTCGGAAACAAATTCTAATTGATTTTGTATTTTAGAAAGACCATAATTTAGACTTTTACTATCTATAGAAAATTTTTCTGCTCTTTGAGGGAACCCCCCGAAGGGTATTGGTTGCGTTTTTTCAAGGTTTTTAATTTTCGAGCGAAAATTTTTGGTCTTCTTTCCAAAATCTTTGATATTAGAGAAACGGCCAGCCCCAGAGAGCCCTTCGTGGATGGTATTTGTTTCTCTTTTTAAATTAAGAGGAGTCCAGTTTTCTCCTCTAATCGCGGAACGAAAAACCCCGAGATAGCACTCCGTAAAGAGAATTTTTGTACTTAAATTATGTGTTCTAAATCAATTAATATTAAGAACATCAATTGAACGAGCTCCAAAAAATGACCATATTTTTTGATAACAAAATAACGAAAAAATAATAGCAAGAAATGAAAATTGTTTTTTTACAAAAAGAGTCTGACTATCAATACTATAATTCTTTAATTTATTTTTTTTGGGTTTACAAAATGGATTTATAAACCAAGTTTTTTCAGCTTCTCGCAGTTTTTTATGAGGACGGATTCCATAGGAATGAGATCATTGATCAGAAGAATTAATAGCATGGTTTGCTATCGTAAAAAAAAAAAGCTGGTCAACTATTTTTGTAGCGCTCCTAAAATTTTTGTTCCAAATCTTTTTATCAATGAAAGGAAGACTAGATGGACGAATAAAATTTATAACTTTTTCAAGGCTTTGCCTTGATGACGAGCGCCAATTTTTTACCCGGAAGAAGCCCCCCGAGAGGGGGTGTTTTTTGTTTTTTTCGGTCAGGGGGCGAGCCCCAGAAAAAATAAATGTATTTAGTACATTTGAATTATTGCTAAAGAGAGGAATCATTTTATTATTTTTTCCGTCTATTTTTTCCATAAAAGAAAACCATTGATTTTTTGTAAAAGGCGAGTCTGTAACTTTGTTTAAATGCCATTTATAAAACGGATCAATTTTATCTAAACCTTCCTCCCTATATGGTCCCAAAAAAAACCTTTTTGGGGCTCGCCCCCTGGCTCTGCCCTGGAGCTCTCCGAAACCTTTTTTTTCTCTGAGTTTCCCCCCCTTTTTTCATGGCCATAAAGGTTGTGGAGAAAAGACTATGGCCAAAGATCATATAAAGCACGCTTTATACGACCATTTTAAAAATGACGATCTTTTTAAAATAGGAAAAAATTTGACTTAAGGTTTTGACTAGATGGACGAATAAAATTTATAACTTTTTCAAGGCTTTTTGATGACGAGCGCCAATTTTTTACCGGAAGAAGCCCCCGAGAGGGGGTGTTTTTTGTTTTTTTTTGTATTTAGTACATTTGAATTATTGCTAAAGAGAGGAATCATTTTATTATTTTTTCCGTCTATTTTTTTAAAAGAAAACCATTTTTTTTTAAAAACGGTTTAAATATTTTAAAACGGATCAATTTTATCTAAACCTTCCTCCCTATATTCCCAAAAAAAATTTTCTTTTTTTTCTGAGATGGATAAAGGTTGTGGAGAAAAGACTAAGCCAAAATCTAAGCTTTATACGACCATTTTAAAAATGACGATCTTTTTAAAATAGGCTTTTTTCCTGACTCAGGTTTGTCCTTTTTTTTTTTTAACGGATATTTTTGTTTATTTTCTTTAGAGGATAAAGAAGAATCTAAGCGGAAGGCTAATTTATTGGAATTCGCCTTCCCGACGCCGCGCTTTCCAAAGCGCGGATCGTTTTTAATTGAAATATTATTTGACGATTTCTGTTCTTTTGATTTTTGAGTTAAAGTTTGAACTTGTTGATCGTTTAATTTTAAATTATTTATGGTTTTACTATCGTATATTTTTATGGGGCGAGATTTTAAAATTTTATTGTCTAATGGTGTAGGATGCCCATAATCATGAATAATTGAATCACCTCATGTTTTAAAACCTTTAAAACGACCACAACTACAAGTATAACTAATAACTGGTCCAAAAATTCGTTCACAATTTAATCCATCACGAATTGGGAGACCTTTTTTATAATCAACTAAATCACCTTTTAGAATTTTTCCTACTTTTTTCCCATTTAATAATGTACGTTCTGTCCAAGATCGAATTGATTTAGGAGAAGCTAAACTCAGTTTTAAAAAACGAATAGTCATTATTTTTCTAATTAATACTTTTAATTCTTCTTATTAAAATTTTTTTGTAAGGGCCACGCCCTGTCGGCAAGCTCCAGGGCATAGCCATGGGGCGCGCCCCAAAAATTTAGTTTGGGCTTATGTTAAAAAAATAGGAAATAACAAGGACTAATTCTAATATCATAAAATTTAAAATATCATATTTCTAAATCCGTGTATAAAAATCTATAGAGCACTAACCAAATCAAAAGTTTTTTGTATTAATTATTCACTATTATTATTTAGCCAATAATTTAAGTGTTTCTTCCCTGGCTCTTAGCCCAGGAAGAAACGCTTAAATTATTGAAAATTTTTAATCTTTATTCCTTTTAAAAAAAGGAATAAAGATTAAAAATTTTCATATCAAGCTGAATAAAAAGTATACTGCTTTTCGCTTTATTCCTTAAAGTAAACCTTTAAGGAATAAAACAAAAAGCAGTATATCAACTGATTTTTTTTCTATTTTTACATTGTTCGAAATTGGCTTTTTTTCTTTTTTGGTGTAAAATTCATCGCTCTTACGGGTTTTATAAAACCCGTAAAAGCGATGAATTTTACACCAAAAAAAATGATGGGATGGCTGAACATAAGATAGTATAAACAGTTGAAACGCGCCGTTTATCCTATCGAAAATGTAAAAGGGTCGTCTTGGGTCTGCCCCCACTTGTACCAGGCTGCAAATACCTGCACTGATTTGCAACGACCTGCACCGGCCCAAAACGGCTAAAAAAAAAGGGAAATGGCTTATTCGGTACTCCCCCAAAAAAGAGAATGCCCAAAAAAAACTAATTTGGAGAAGAGATCGCCAAAGATCAGATAAAGCTTGCTTTATCTGATCTTTGGCGATCTCTTCTCCAAATTAGTTTTTTTTGGGCATTCTCTTTTTTGGGGGGAGTACCGAATAAGCCATTTCCCTTTTTTTTAGCCGTTTTTTAATTGAAAAGATCTACGGGAAAAAATCGCATAAAAAAAAGAAAAAATGGCCATAAATCAAAGTGTCTCTTAAATTTGACACTTTGAAAATATATTTAAATGGCCATATTTTTTGGGAACGGAAGGCAAATTTCTTGAAATTTGTCTTTCCGACGCCGCGCTTTCATAAATGAAAGCCCGGCTCGTTTTTTTTTCATCGCCCCGAACTGGCTTTTTTGCGTGGAATGGCCATATTATAAATTTGCATCTATTCTTTCTTCGACGAATAGATGCAAATTTATAATATGGCCATTCCACGCAAAAAAGCCAGTTCGGGGCGATGAAAAAAACCTTGGCAATTTATTGCCGGGGTTAGTTAGAAATACCCCGGCAATAAATTGCCGGGGTATTTCGCTTTTTTCATCAAAAAAAAGCCATGGTTTTTTTGAATTAGAAAGATCTCCAGAAAAAAATCGCAAGCTATTTTTTCCATAGAAAAAAAAACACCCAAAAAAGACTTTTTTTTTTATGAATGCTTATTCCGTACCCTCCCCCCCCCCAAAAAAAGAGAATGCCCAAAAAAAATAATTTGGAGGAGAGATCGCCATTTATTACATGGTAAGATAAAGTATGCTTTATCTTACCATGTAATAAATGGCGATCTCTCCTCCAAATTATTTTTTTTGGGCATTCTCTTTTTTTGGGGGGGGGGGAGGGTACGGAATAAGCATTCATAAAAAAAAAAGTCTTTTTTGGGTGTTTTTTTTTCTATGGAAAAAATAGTTTGCGATTTTTTCCCTAAAAAAAGAAAAAAAGAGCATAGTACTGGTGGGCATTTAGTACATTTTCATACTCTTTTTGCCTTTTTCTCTCTTTTTATGAGCTCGTTATTTATGGGTTCTCGTATTTAAAAATGGATCAAAAATTATACCCCCGAAAGGCGGGGGTATAATTTTTGATCCATTTTTAAATACGAGAACCCATAAATAACGAGCTCATAAAAAGAGAGAAAAAGGCAAAAAGAGTATGAAAATGTACTAAATGCCCGCCAGTACTATGCTCTTTTTTTCTTTGTATTTCCCGTCATTTTTGACGGGCGGCGATACCGCCCCCCCGGGCCTGGGGCTCCGGGGGGGCGGTATTGCCGCCCGTCAAAAATGACGGGGAAGACTTGACGGAAAAAAGAATCTTTGCAAGCAAAGATTCTTTTTTTTTAGAACGAGTACCCGGCAATTAATTGCCGGGGTCCGTCGTAAATCCCCGGGGCCTATGGCCCGGAGGCTTTAGCTTTTTTCATCAAAAAAGCGGAGGAAAATATTTGATAGAATCTCTAGTCAAAAAAAAATTTTGGCCATAGTTTTTTGTCTGAGGCAAAAAAAGACCTTTTTTTTTTTTTCCATTAATTCGCGCCTTTTATACGAGCCCTATTAGCAAGGGTTCTGACGCGAAAATTAGAGAAAAATTGCAGGCAATTTTTCTCAATTTTCGCGTCAGAACCCTTGCTAATAGGGCTCGTATAAAAAACTCGAATTAATGAAAAAAAAAAAAAAAAAAAAGGTCTTTTTTTTTTCAGCCGTTTCGGGTCTTTTTTTTTTTTCGGCCTTTAAATTTTCTATGAATGCGGGCGATACCAGGAATGCTAAAGCATTCCTGGTATCGCCCGCATTCATAGAAAATTTAAAGGTCGTTTCAGCCCCACGGGTTCGAAGAAAAAAGGTCTTTTTTCTTCGAACCCGTGGGGCTAAAACTACTATCATCATCCCTTTTTTTTTCGTGGGCATGATTCTAAGCAGCAACTTTTAGGCGACTGGTTAGAATCATGCCCACGAAAAAAAAAAGTTTTCAGGAAAAAAACCTAATTGGGGGAAGAAGATCAAAAATTACAAAAATTAAGATATAATTAATATTCCAGTACCGCTTGGGATTAATTCATTTACAATAATACTTTCTTTTAACCCAAAAAGAAAATCTTTACTTTTTTTTAACGATTCGCGACTTAAAATTTTACTTGTATTTTGAAACGAAGCTGCGGAAATGAAAGAATCACTTTGCAAAGAAATTTTGGTTATTCCCGAAAGAATAGGTTCATAATCAATTTCTGTGTTATCTTTTATTAAAGTTAATGGTACAACTTCATTCCAAAAAAATTTGGAATAAAATTTTTCTTTTATTCGGATTTTAGATCCCATTTGACTAATTAAAACTTCGATATGTTGATCGTAAATTTCAACACCTTGACCACGATAAACGGATTGCACATTATTAACAATTTTTTGCAAAATTTTTACTAAACTATATTTCAAAATAATTTTACGTAACGATGACATTTTAGCTGTCACAAAGACATCGTAATTCTGCGCCTTTTGTCCCAAATTTTTAATCTTTCTGTTTCTCTCTCAAAATTGATTTTCAAGACTTGTCATTGAATTAATCTCTGGTTCTTTTCTGGATATTGAAGTGATTGCCGTAAAAGATTTTTGAGTCTTTGAAAACAGTTTAGGAGAGAGAAGAAATGAAAAATTTTGGAAAAAAAAATTCGGAAAGTTCATAATTGATAAATTTTGCTTAACTTGATTTTCGAGCTTAGAATCCATTGAATTTAGTATTTTAGTTCTTTGGGGGAGGAACGACCCCATGGTTTTCGACGAAGGAGAAAATCTTTGATAATAATTTTGGGGCTCGTTTCCTGGTTCTGCCTTGGGGCTGGCCGACACCTTTTTTTTTGCGAAGCCCTTATTTTTAATATTTAATATAGACCTTTTATATTTTTCAAAAACTTGCTTTAAAAACAAATGTAAAAGACTATTTTTTGGTACATCAAAATAACGTCTTAATAAAGGAACTCCTTGAGTAATATCCGAAGATCCTCCTATATTAGTAGGTAAAACAGTTTTATAAAAATAAACTTGATTAAAAAAATTTATATGAAACGAATTAAAATTAATGATTTGTAAATTCATAATTTCAATAAAGTGATTAATTCTTCTAGAATTATTACTTTTTACCTCCGTCTTCCCCTTTAAAAACAATGGGCTCAATCGCCGTTCATTCCTTTTTGGCGAAAAGACTAGAGATGAAGTCTTTGATCTAGAAAAGCCGGAGATCGGGTTAGTAGAAAAGGACCATTCCCAAGTTTTATTTTCTTTTTGGGAAGGAAGTGATTGGCTAGAATAATTTGAAAAAGATCTTAAATAAGATAAATGGTCATATTTATTTTTTAATAAATTTCCTAAATTAGTTTCCATATTTAAAGCAAAATTTAATGGAATAAATTGCCAAAAATTTTTAAAATAAAAAGCGGAATAAGCGCTATCCAAAAAATAGAGCTCGCCTCCTGGCTTTGCTTTAGAGCTCGCCGAAAGGGCAGAGCTTTGTAAATTTTCACTTTTTGTAGGGGAAGTCTGGGCAAAAAAGTTTAAAATTGGCGAATAAATTTTTCCATTCCAATCAAAAGAAAAAAGATTTTCTTTTTTATGAGGGCTGGCCCCCTGGCTCTGCCTTGGCGCTCGCTGATAGGGCGAAGCCCTGAATCTTTTATTAGAAAGAAAAAATGTTAATAATATAGGTTCAAAATAATATTCTGATATTAATAGATTATTAATTGGTTCTGTTTGAAAATTCAAAATTTGATTTTTTAATTTGTCCCTAAAAACACTTTTAATATCTGGATCTTTTTTACGGGAAAAAGCATCGGGAATTTTACTAGATTTTTTCATTTCAGGGCTTCTTTGTCTTTCCCCTGATGAAAAAAGCGGCGAAAAAGAAGATATAAAAAAATGTGATAATGGAAAATTGGTATGACCAATTGCGGAATAATATTTTATTTCATTTAGATATCGAAACAATAACATACAAGTTAAATCGAATGATATTCCATCTTTGCGAGAAATGTGTAATTGTTTGTATTTTTTTGTAATAGAACGTGATGAAAAAAAGTGAAATACAAATCCTGTTCTAGGAACATAAGTTTCTAAACTTAAAGATCAGAAATTAAGTTGTTGATTTAAAGGGAGTCCTCTAAATTTTCAGGACTCCGTTCTGTTGGCTCGCTCCAAGTTAAAACCAGAGAGCGAGCCCCCAATAGATTTTTTTAATGGCGAAGTATAATGTATATTTAAAGTATCAGTTACTTTAAAAAATTCTCCAAAAATAGTACTAGAATAAAAAATAGGAAGTAAAGGCCCGATATGTCAATTTCGTAAAGAATCGGGCCTTGTCGACGGACTTCAGCCATTTCTGGCTGGAGTCTTCGTTTGATTCGAATAATGCCCGCTACCAGAAAATGACGGGGAAAACGTATAAAGATTAGAAAATGAAAATAAATTATACGAAATAATTGAAGAATTAAATTTCTTGTTTAAAATCATTAATGTAGACTGATAATTAGATAACAAAAATTGATGAGAAAAATCTTTTGGGAGATAAACAGTGTAATCGTTTTTATTCCTTTTTTTTTCGGAAAAAAAAAGGAATAAATTTAAAAAAATAAATTTATTGGAGCGTAACCAGTGGGCGAGCCCAAAATGTTTTTTTTTTGCTCAATTCTGTAACTCTCTTCCTTGCTCTACTTTGAGGGTAGCCAACCGGGAATAGGCTTGAAAAAAAGACATATAAGAAATGGATAATTTGGCAATAATATTTTTTTTTTTTTTATCGAATAAAATTATAAACTTGTTTTGATTTTTTTGCTCTTTGAGAAGAATGACCCATGGTTTTTGATTAAGTCTTGCCCCCTGACTCCGCCTTGAAGCTCGCCGAAAGTGTAGAGCCCTATCTGTGCGCAAAAAAACTGGAATTTTTGTTCGGTATTTACTTGAAGAAATTCAATAATTTCCTTTTTTAATTTTTCGTTTTCCCTCCAAAATCAAATAATACCCCCCTTCAGGGGTGTTCTTTGATTTTGGAGAGAAAGGTTTATTCAATATATTTAGAACTCCACGCGGAAATTGAGTTGTAGTAGCAAGCCAGGAATCAAGCCCTAAAATTTTATATTTTTGGAGCTCGTCTCTTGACTTTGCTCAGGAGCTCTCCAACACATTTTTTTTATTGGAGCTTTGATCATTTAATATCATAAAGGATCTTTGTTTTGTTTTTCATCTGAAAGATATAAAATTATCCTCCATAGGAAACTCTTTCGGAGAAAAAGTGTTTGTTTGCGCCTGCTCTACTTTACAATTTTTAATTTTTCCTTGTCAATTATAGCGTTGATGAAAAAGTTTTGATTTATTCAGGTTGTTTAAATTAAGAAAAAAAGCGGCCGTTTCGGGCCGCTTTTTTATTCTTAGTAAAGCGGAAGGCGAATTTCAAGAAATTCGCCTTCCCGATGCCGCGCTTTCGAAAGCGCGGCTCGTCTTTTCCATCAATTTTAATGGGTAAGCTTTTCCCCCCTTAGGGGGAAAAGCAGAGTAAATAGAAACAAATAATGAGTTATCCGGGATAATCGTACTTTTTCATGTTATAAAAGGAAAAAGAGAATTTGATCAAGAAAAAGATGACAAATTTAATTCTTGAACCCTAAATAGTCATTTAGATAATTGAGTTGAACCACTTGAAATAAAATTATACCATAGAATTTTTGGATTATAAAAAATTTGTATCGATTTCGTTTTTTTAATTTTATTAAATAATAAAACACAAATATTCATGTTATTTTTTAAAAAATTAAAAATTTCTTGCTTAATTTTATTTTTAGGGCTCGCCGACACATTTTTTTTCTCGTAGCCCTGAAAATTTAAATCGCAACGTTCTCAAAAATTTGAAAGTTTATTGAATTGCTTCTTAACTCTAATATTATTAGCGTTCATATATTTTGCCGCTTTTTTTTTTTTCGGCGAGAACGTCCCATTTAGGGCGCTCTTCACCTTTTTTCAGGACTTTTCCGTTTCCCCCCCTTTTTTTCATGGCCATGTTATACATTTTCAAAGCGTCGACTTTAGAAGATGCTTTGATTTATGGCCATAAAAAAAGGGGGGAAACTCTGAGAAAAAAAATGTGTCGGCGAGCTCCATCGTAGAACCTGGAGGAGCGCCGAAAAATTTGAGAGACGAAACCGGGATTGTTGATTTCTCAACAAAGTCCTTGTAAAAAGGCATTGAATTTGTTTGAGGTGAAATTAGTAAACGTCAAAAATAAATAATTTTATTTTTAACGCGATTAATAGCAGTTAAATTAAAAGTAAATTCTGTTTGTGGATAAAGGAAACATGGAATTTGGAAAAGATCCTCGTTAAAATGTGAAAAAGCGGCCGGGACAGGCCGAAAAAAAAAGGAATTAAAGCTTGTAACTTTGTTTATAATTCATATTTTTTTTTGGGGGGCTCGCCCCCCGGCTCTGCTCTGGGGCTCGCCGACAGGGCGGAGCTCTGATAAAAAGGGAAAACCAACATTTAATTTAGAATGGCTAGGAGGTAAAATAATGGGAATTTCTTTATTAAGAATCCCTTTTTTATTGGATAAAGGAATTGTAAAAAGGAGAGAATTTTTTTTTAATTGTACTAAAAAATTTGGTTTTTTTTTAATTTCAATTAAAATTTTATTTTTTTTAAATGTTCCTTCAAACCTAAAAGTTAAATTCATTTGAAAATTAGCTTCATTAAATTGGGAAAAATCTTCGATTTCATATTTTTTAGTACTATTTCCTCCCCATTGATTTTCAGATGAAAATACCCTCGCTTCTTTTTGCATTTTATTAATTACATTATTATTTGGGACTCGCCTTTCGGCGTTGCTCTGAAGCTCAGCGACAGAGCCTAGCCCTGAATTAATAAAAGGAATAGGTTTTATTATAGAATTTTTATAATACAAATTTATTGATTGGCTAGGTTGAGTTAACCTACCAAAATTTTTGGTATCAAGATAATCTAAAAATGAATGAGAAAATAAATAATAAAGATTTTTTTTATTTTTTAAAAATTTTTGATAATAATCTATAAAATGGCTAAAAATTAGATTTTTATCTATTTCTTCCGTTGAAGTAGTAAAATCGTTTTTTAATTGAGGCTCGCCCCCTGGTTTTACCCTAGAGCTCGCTGTCAGGGCGGAGCCCTGATAAATATTAGAAGATTGAAATGATAATAACGAGCCGCGCTTTCATAAATGAAAGCGCGGCGTCGGGAAGGCGAATTTCAAGAAATTCGCCTTCCGCTTCGAAAATTTGCTACTTTTTCAAATTTTCGTACCACATCTTGATCCTTTTTTTAAACTCCTAGGAAGCTCTTCGTGGGCGTAATTTTTAGCACTTTTTTCGGTTAGAGGATTTACTATCATAGATTGTGCAGCAGATCTCTGAGAATCGAAAATTTCTGGCAAAGATTTTGATACTTGGTTAGTTTTAAAATTTTTTTCTGAGTTTGGAGTTAGTCCCCTAGCTCTGCTCTGTAGATCGCTAACAGGGTATAGCCCTGATGAAATTAATAAAGAAATTGATCAAAATAATAAATTTAAAGGTAACCATTTAGTCAATTCACGCTCTGAGAAATTAAAAATTCATAAATGTTTTATATAAAGTAAAGAAGAAAGTGAATAAAAATTTGAAATAAAGTATTGTGAAAAAATAAATTGTAATTTTATTAAAAAGATTAGATAATCTTTAGCTAAAAAAAACGTACAACAATTTAATTTATTAAATTGTTGCACCGAAAACGCTGTTCATTTATCGAAAACAGTTGGCTTTTTTTTTCCCTTTTCTATGGAAAAATCTAAAGAAAATTCAAGCTGTTTTGTATTGCCGTTTACCCCGAATCTTTTCCACGACATATTTCGTTTCGAATCGCCCCTCAAAAATGATGGAAGAGAAAAAGGCAAATGTTGATCAAATTGCGTTAGCATTTGATTTTTGCCAATTGAATTTTTGAAGAAAGACGAGCCGCGCTTTCATTTATGAAAGCGCGGCGTCGGGAAGGCGAATTTCTTAAAATTCGCCTTCCGCTTTGGATAGGAAAAAGTTGAGTAATAATTATAGGATGAGAGCATTGGGATCGCAGGTTTAAAAAAAAATTTGTTAAAAGTTGAATTAAAAAAATCAATTAAACTTACATTAGAATTTAAAGAAATTTTCCATGTATGAGAATTTTTAATCGATTTGAAGCTAGGTAGTAATTTATGAGAAAAAATTGAAGAGACCGTTCCAGCATAAAATTTCAAAGAGGGCGTATTTTGCAGGCTTATATGGTTGGGGTTTTTTAAAATAGGATTCTGTTTATATAAATCTTTTTGTATTCTGTCCGTCTTCCCCCTAAAAAAGAATGGAACCGATTGCTGCCCATTCTTTTTTGGGGAAAAGACTCTATTATTATAAATTTGTAAATTAGTTTGAATTAATTTGACAAATGATAATTTTCTATTTTTTTCATTTTGTATTTGTGTTTCTTCTAATATTTTTAATATACTGTCTCTAAAATAACCAGTTGTAAAAGAAGGAAAACTGTTAAAACTATTTGCGTTTAAAGCATTTATTATGTTTTTATTTTGGGCATGGCCCTCTGGCTCGGCTGGGGAGTTCTCCGATTCATTTTTTTTATCGGAGCCTAAGTAAAATAAAGGCAAAAATTGGTCAAAAGGTATTCTATTTTTAATATAAAATTGGGTACTATTATTTGTTTGGAGCTCTTCCTCTGCCTCTTCCCTGTCGTCGAGCTTTAGGTCAAAGTCAGATGTCGGGCTCGTCGACAGGGTATAGTCTTCGGGGTGACTTCCTGAGGTAGCCCGAGAGCTCACCGTCAAGGCGCTGCCCTGAATAAGATAATTAAAGAAATATTCTTTTGGAATTAATTTGAAATTAAAAATTTCTGGAATATGAAATTGAAGCGGAAGGCGAATTTCTTGAAATTCGCCTTCCCGACGTTGCGCTTTCGAAAGCGCGGCTCGTTTATTTTTTTTAGAGGAAATAATAGAGGATTTTGCTAGTGAACTTTTTCATTCGAATTTATTATCAAAAGCTAATAAATTCGAATGAAAAAGTTCACTAGCAAAATCCTCTATTATTTCCTCTAAAAAAAATTTTTGAGATTGACGACGATCCCATGATTTTTTTAAAATTATGGGATCTTTTAAGTACAATGAAAAATCAAAGCCTCTTTTGTGAGGAAATAAATTTTTGGGTGTTAAAGAATATGCAGAAAAGTAAAAAAAAGAAGCAGAATAAAAGATATTCGTAAAAATATCTGCAATTAGAGATTTTTTACGAATTGAATTTGGAATTGAGCGGAAGGCAAATTTCTTGAAATTTGTCTTCCTGACGCCGCGCTTTCATAAATGAAAGTGCGGCTCGTCTTTTTTTATATCGTTTTTATAAATTTTCCCCGAGGGAACCCCTTGAGGAGGGGTGTTCAGATTGGGAGGAAAAACTGAAGACGCGTAATTAATTGTATATTTTGATGCTTCTTTATCTATAATTTTTCAATGATTAGATAAAGCTCATTTGTGGGAAAATTTTTCTTCTAAAAATTTTTTTAATTGATCCAAGTCTTCCTCCCTAAAAGGAAGGGGCGGTGATTGGGGGAGAGGTTGTCATAAATGATTGCTATTAAAAAAAGATTTACAAATTAAATCAAAAGGGTGCGAATAAATAAAATAAGAATTTATCTTAACTTGCGGTTTTATAAAATAAGCATCATTAATAGAATGATAGAAATTCTTCCACCTAACAAAAGATAGATTTTTTTCAAAAATCTGTTTTTTGTTGGGGCTCGGCCCCTGGTTTTGTTCGGAAGTTCGTCGACAAGGCAAAGCCCTGAAAAGAAAAATAGCTAACAAAAATCCCTGTTTGCAATAATTATTTTTTTTTCTAAAAGAAAAATTAAAAATTCAAGTTATATTGGCAAACTTTTTCAATTTTTGTATCCAATCTGTACTAATTATTTTTAAATTTTTCCAAGCAAAGATTCTTTCTGATATTTCCAAAAATACATGCCTTAAAAAAGGCATGTATTTTTGGAAATATCAGAAAGAATCTTTGCTTGAAGAAACTTTTATCTTGTTAATTTGTCTAATTTTCCATATTTCGTTTTTTCTATCCCTGCCAATAATTATACTTTTTGGTAAGAACAGTAGAAAAAAGGGTATATAATACAAATGAATAGTTGTTTGTTTTTTTTTTTGGGCTCGCTCTCTGACTTTGCCCTGAAGCTCGCTGACAGGGTCGAGCTCTGAATTTTTAAGCTTTATTCGATAATACCAGGATATTGAATGGTGGGTTTTCTTATTTTGTTCTTGGGGCTTGCTTTCTGGCTTTGCCCGGAAGCTAGCCGACACCGAGCCCTGACTAAAAATCGAGTAAGTATATGTTCATAACGTAAAAATATTTTTTTTTCCTTTTTTTTTTAGTTTACCAACAAAAAAATTTTTATTTAGGGCTTGTTCCCTGACTCTGCCTTGGAGCTCACCTACAAGGCGGAGCCTTGAATTTTTATGATTTAAAAATAATGTATTATGGTTTAAATTAAAAAGTTTATGAATAAGATTCAACAAAGACCTTGATCGTAAATCGTTCCTTAGAAAGGGCTCATAAACAAAAGCGTTTGGGTTTAAAGAATTGTTAAGCGGAAGGCGAATTTCTTGAAATTTGCCTTCCCGGCGCCGCGCTTTCAGAAATGAAAGCGCGGCTCGTTTATTTACAAAAATATTTGTAGAAACAATAGAATTTTGATTAGTCTTCTCCCCCAAAAGGAATGGGTGGTGATTGGCCCCCCCTACAGTAATATTTTGGTTTTCGATTTCACTTTTTTCCATTTTTTTGGGGGAGGAACGACCCCATACTTTTCGACGCAGCAGAAATTTTTTAGGGGGGTGTTCTTTGTTTTTGTTAAATAGATATTTCATATATCCTATGAGTGAGTTTTGATCTATCCTATTTTGATCGATTAGAAAAGAAGAAAGAAATGTTGATGGAGAAAGAAAAGATAAAAATAAAGGAAAATTTAAACTTTTAAATTCTACATCTTTTATACCGTCCCTATATGTCCCGGTCCGGCCCTTTAAGGCCAGGAAGTATGAAAATTTTCAATCGTTCGATTGAAAATTTAAATGAAAAGGTTTAAAAAAGAGAAAAGAAGGATATATAAAGTATTGATAATGACGAGTGGGCGAAAAAGAATGCAAAATTGGGGACCTATTATAATTTTCAAGTTCTGACAAAAAATATGCGGCTTGTGATAAACCTGCATTAATTTTTTGTCATAGCGAGTATTGCATACATATTTTTTCTAAATCTATAGTTTTTTGGCTAGAAATATTTGAAGGAATTAAGGATGTTATAAAGGGTATAAATTGGAAATCAAATAAAAAAAGATATAAAAATTTTCCCCTATGTCAGGGCTTTGCCCTGTCGGCGAGCTCCATGGCAAAGCCAGGGGGCAAGCCCCAAAAATTATAGGTTCGTTCCTGTTCTAAAGATGTTTTTAATCAATCTTCTTTTGCAAATTGATTCAAATTTTCTTTTACTGTATTTAAAAATTTATTTTGAGGCTCGCTCTCTGCCCCTGACCTAAAATTTGCCGACAGGGCCGAGCCTTGACAAAAATAAAAATTAAATTGAATTGGAAGGTGATAAGATTTTCAAAATAAACCAACGAAATGATAGTCAGCTGTTCCGTCATTGTCTCGTTCTCAGTCTCTTTTATCTTTCACGAAAAGATGGTTAAATCCCGTTTTTTTATGACGGCGGATATTATACCTTTGATTAAACGAATCAATCGAATCGGTCCCCATGGTAGAAAAAAAGCTTTTTACCGATTTCTTCGAAAAAATTCATTGGTTATCATTTAAAAAGAAAATAGTTGAAAAAGAAGGTAAAAACGGTGAAGTGCATTTTCAAGTTAAAAAACAATTTTTTTCGTGCCACAACGGGAAATCAGCTTTAAAAGAATAAAGAGATAAATTTTTTTCCCAAGTCCCCCGAGTCTGCAACGACTCGGGAGACAAAAAAGGAAGCTTTTTATTCTCCCCATGGGGAGTATTAATACATTTATAAAAAAGAGAAGGTAAAATTTTTTCAGTTTGAGTAGCATATCAAGATAAAAAAGGAAAAATAGAAGGCACTTCGTGGAAACTATTACCTTTCCTTTCTAAAATGTTTTTTTCCGATGCATGTACTTTTTTTTTTTTTATATCACCAAAAAACGAATTTAAGAAAATCATTTCAAAAGTAGGACGATAAATCAAATCTTGAATGTCAAAAGTACTTTTTTCTAAGATAGTAGAAAAAAGTAAAGTCGGCGCTAAATCATGATCCTTATTGGACAAAGTCCTAATTTTTCCATTTTTTTCCTTTACCTTTTCTCGAAAATCTTTCGTCTTTTTCTTAATACTTTTTCGTTTTTTTAACTCTATGAAAGAGTTAACGTTTCCAAAAACAGAATTAAATTGAAAATTGCCAAAATTTGATAAATCTTGTTTTCCAGAAAATTCCGTTTGCGTTTCTTGAGGGGGAACAAACGAGCCGCGCTTTCATAAATGAAAGCGCGGCGTCGGGAAGGCGAATTTCTTGAAATTCGCCTTCCGCTTATTTTTTTCCGGCCGAGGCAGGTCTTCGTTTTTTACTAAAAATTTTATTTTTTCGTCGTAAAAAATTCTGTTCATTTTTCCTGTTTTATTATCATTAAATAAACGACTTGTTATAAAAGTAGAAATCATTTCTTTATTGTGAAAATATTTTTTGATGGTACAAAAATTCGGAATTATTATATTGCCATCAAATGGTGCCATTAATTTAAAATCTCCCATTTTTTCAGAATAAATTCCACCGGTATGAAAAGTTCGCAAAGTCAATTGAGTTCCTGGTTCTCCTAAGGATTGCGCAGCTAATACTCCTACTGCAGCTCCAATATCAATTATTCAACCAATAGCATTCCAACCATAACATTTTCAACATAAATATGGAGTAGGAGAAGCTTCACAAGTTAATGGAGATCTAACCGCAATTTCCGCAGAACTCCATTCGAATGATTCCCTTTTACGGTTATCATAACTTTTTTTTTTCATCATCATTTCTCCTAAAGTCTCTTGTTTTGCTTTCTCATAATTATTTATCGCTTCCCTTTTATCATTTTTCCTTTCAACCTTAATAGGTTCAATAAAAAAATTTTTTTTTTTTTCTATAAAATCATGTGAAATTTCTTTATTACGATATTTTATTGGAATTCTAGAATTATTAGCAATAATTCTTCCTAGTAATCGTTGTTTTAAAGGAAAAAGATTCTTTTTATTTTTTGATAATATTAAATCATTTAAATAAATTCCATTTTGAGTTCCACAATCAAAACTATTTATAATTACACTATGCCCTACATCTACTAATCATCTAGTAAAATCACCTGCCGTTGCGGTTCGTAATCCAGTGTCAATATAAAACTAAGTGGTTATAAATAAACCACTCGTAAGTAAATCATACATGATATTAATATATCATATGGCTTTCTTTTGATATTTTATCACTTCTTCGTACCTTTGCCTTTCCCCGGAAAAAATCCATTTTAATTCTTCCCCTTATTTTTTTATCCCATTTTTTATAAAAAATGGGATAAAAAAATAAGGGGAAAAATTAAAATGGATTTTTCCGGGGAAAGGCTGAATAAGGTAAAAAAAAAGCGGTGCTTGAAAAATATAAATTAGATCATATCAACTAGACTAAATTTAAACCAACTTTTTATCTTTTTTAAACAATCAATCTTTTTATTTCTTCAGGTTGGTTAATAAAATTGACCGACCCCGACCTGAAAAAATAAAAAATAATCCGTCTTCTCCCAAAAGAAACGGGCGGAGATCCCCTATAATTCTCGTTTCCCCCGGGCCGGGGGAAACGAGAATTATAGGGGATCTCCGCCCGTTTCTTTTGGGAGAAGACGGAAGTAAAAAACTGGAATATATTACTGTCCTCTTCTAGCTATTTGCCCAAATAGGCAAAAAAAAGGCCAAAATAAAGGCCGTAAAAAAACAAAATGGCGGATTCCGTACTCCCCCTAAAAACGACATTGTCGTTTTTAGGGGGAGTACGGAATCCGCCATTTTGTTTTTTTACGGCCTTTATTTTGGCCTTTTTTTAGGCTTTCCCCCAATTTCTTTGCCCTCAACGGCCCGAAACCGCCAAAAAAAAGGGAAATGGCTTATTTCTTTTTTTAGGAGTGAAACGTTCCTTTTTAGGAGTGAAACGTTCCTTTTAGGAGTGAAACGTTCCTTTTTTTTTCACTTTTTGCTCAGCCAAATTATATCAAGGGTTCTGACGCGAAAAATGGACAAAAATTGCATGCAATTTTTGTCCATTTTTCGCGTCAGAACCCTTGATATAATTTGGCTGAGCAAAAAGTGAAAAAAAAAGGAACGTTTCACTCCTAAAAGGAACGTTTCACTCCTAAAAAGGAACGTTTCACTCCTAAAAAAAGAAATAAGCCATTTCCCTTTTTTTTGGCGGTTTCGGGCCGTTGAGGGCAAAGGAATTGGGGGGGAAAAGTTTAATGTCAAATTATTATTTTGTAGCTAGTCTGGTTAATTTAATGAATATATGTAAATTTAGGGTATTTTTTTATATCTTGTTCTCAATTTATTCTTTCAATATTAATCATATTTACTTAAATAATCTATTCCGAAAATAATACGTTAAATTACATTACAGAAATTATTTATATGTAAAATTTTTTTAATCACATTTACTTTTATAATATTTTCTCAAAATTTAAACTGGCTTTTAAAGACATATTCTTTATTAAAAAAAATCTACGGTACAAATACTCCTTTATAGATTAGCCTTCCCTCCAAATTTTATGGTCCTTTTTGGGGGTTTGCTTGAGCCCCCTATTACCAGAGGTTCTTCTCCTAAAAATGGCCCCAAATTCTACAATCCCGCATTTAAAAATGCGGGATTGTAGAATTTGGGGCCATTTTTAGGAGAAGAACCTCTGATAATAGGGGGCTCAAGCAAACCCCCAAAAAGGACCATAAAATTTGGAGGGAAGGCGGAAAGTTAAAAGATAAAAAATAAAACAATAAATTAACTACCCAAAAAAGAATACTTATTAGAATCTCGAAAGCAAAACTAAAATGATTAACATCAGTATTCTTTTTTTAAAAAAATACTTATTAGAATCTCGAAAGCAAAACTAAAATGATTAACATCAGTATTCTTTTTTTAAAAAAGAATACTTATTAGAATCTCGAAAGCAAAACTAAAATGATTAACATCAGTATTCTTTTTTTAAAAAAGAATGGGGTAAAGCCGGAGGAAAACAATTACGGAAATTTTTAAATAACCTATTAGTTATATATATTACTTTGCGATACTAAGATACCAGCAAAAAAAAGAATCTCTGCAAGTTTCCTGACAAAAAAGATGGCTAGCGATATCCTAAAATTTTTAATTTAATAGCATAATTAGTTTTGAATGATGCTATTAAATTAAAAATTTTAGGATATCGCTGGCTATCTTTTTCTTTTTATAGGGGAACAAAAACAAATCATTTTTAGGGGTCCCTAAAAAGACTTTTTGATAGAGTCCGACAATTGATTTTAGGGTCTTCTTTGTTAAAACTTTATGAAAGCGGAAGGCTAATTTCTTGAAATTAGCCTTCCCGACGCCGCGCTTTCATAAGTCTTTCCCCTTTTTTTCATGGCCATTTTATACATTTGCATTCATTCGATGAAAGAAGAATGAATGCAAATGTATAAAATGGCCATGAAAAAAAGGGGAAAGACAAAAAAATGAAAGCGCGGCTCGTTTTTTCCAAAAACTGACCTTAAAACAATGCATGGATTTGAAGAAAGTCCAAAAAAAGAAAATTTACCTTTTTTTTTTTTTTCTGAACTCGCCGAGTCTGCAACGACCCCCCTGGTTTTGCCCGGTAACTCGCCGTTAGGGCAAAGCCCTAAAAAAGTACGAATAATATTTCTTTTTTTGGCTTTTTTACACCGATTTGGGTGCAAAAAGGTATCTTTCGGTTGCTTTATTATCATGCTATAGTTCCTTTACACTGTCGTGATTTTTTGTTACAAGCTTTAAAACTCTGACCGTATTAATACGGTCAGGGTTTTAAAGACACAGGCTCAGCTAGTTATAGTGAGCCTCGTCTTTTTTTTTTGGCCAAAAAAAAAGTTGAAACACTATTGTTTTAGGTTAGATAATAGCTTTTCAGATTTTACTTTCTTTTTTATACATTAATATTTATTAATAACCCGCACAATTCCTTTTCTTGCTCCATAACAAGAAATTAAATATTCAGTTATATTTAAACCTTCTTTAAAATTACTAATAATTGGAAATTCGACTAAATTTCCTAATGGATCAGACATTAGCCCTCACATTAAAGTTAATTGACTAACTTGTGACATATTTCCTCTTGCTCCAGAAAATGCCATAATATATAAAGAATCAGAACCTGGGTTTTTAACTTTTCATTTTTCAGTTTCTTCTGATTTTGTTGTAAAAGATACATTACGAGATTCTCTGTTTCGTCAAAAACCATAGGAACGTTCCTCTCCCAAATTAGTAGATAATTTGGGAGTTGTGAAGACATTTGTATTATTATGAATTCAGTTTTTATGTCTTCTAAAATATTGTAAAAATGAATCTCAAAGTATTTCATTAATTAAGGTCCAAGTATTAATAAATTTAATAGAATAAGCATTTTGCTCACTATTTTTTAAAAAAACTTGAAATTCTTGTTCTAATAATTGAAAAAGATTAATTTTTATTAAATGAAACTAAGTCTATACATGTTGTTACAACGACTCGTTCGCAAACCATATGTAATACTTACGTTTTATACGGCTTTTTTTAGGGATTTTCTTTAAACTTAAGCTTTCCCAAGGAAGTCCCCTGGACAAGGTTATTACTACTTTGTTTAATTTTTAAGGATTTTTTACCTTGATATTGCCGGCGATTATGGTATAGTACAAAGCCATTTTCAATGGCTTTGTACTATACCATAATCGCCGGCAATATCAAGGTAAAAAATTGATTACCCCGAACTGGCTTTTTTGCTCGGAATGGCCCTATTAAACATTCCGAGCAAAAAAGCCAGTTCGGGGCAATGAAAAAAAAAGTCTTTTTTAGGACTTTTTTTTCTTTCCGATGGTCTTCGGCAATAAAATGCCGAGGACCCCGTTTAATTTTTTTCTTTATTAATCCGCGCTTTTATGAGCGCAAACCTTTTTTTTTATTAATTCTTTACTCGAATAGGCCCAAAACGGCCAAAAAAAGCAATATGGGATCGTCCGCCATTTCCAGCCCCGACTTTTTTATGAATGCTTATTCCGTACTCCCTTCTAAAAAAAGAGAATTGGCGGCGATCCTATCAAAATTTTAATTTTGATGGGATCGCCGCCAATTCTCTTTTTTAGAAGGGAGTACGGAATAAGCATTCATAAAAAAGGCCCGAAACGGCCGTTTTGGGCCTATTCGAGCAAATAATTAATAAAAAAATATTAAATAAAGTTGAATAGTAATTATTATATAGGGTAAAATATTTCACCCTTCAGAAGCTCCCTCGGTTAAAATATTATACTTGTGAGATTCAGTGATCTATAGCTATGTAAAAAAGTTATTTTTATCCGTACCTACCTGAGGTATTATTTATCAACTGTTCTGCAACAAAAATCTTTATAGATTTAGCAACGAACCTCTTCCAGCCAAAATAGGGGTTTTTAAGACTTAGCTTCGTTTTCGATACGAAGACTATTATTTTAACTTAGAAAAAAAAACGAGCGGCGCGAAAGCGCGGCTCGTTTTTTTTTTTCGTTGTTTTTTTTTTTTTCTTTTTTTTCACTTTTTGTTCAGCCCAATAATATCAAGGGTTCTGACGCGAAAAATGGACAAAAATTGCCGGCAATTTTTGTCCATTTTTCGCGTCAGAACCCTTGATATTATTGGGCTGAACAAAAAGTGAAAAAAAAAAAAAAAAAAAAAGCTCGCCGGTCTGGTTGTTTCGTTTGTAGATATTAGACTCTAGAAAATCTTATGCAAATTTATATCATCCATTTTTTATTCGAAAAGATTTATTCCTTTTTTTCGACCTGCCCCGGCCACTTTTTCACATTGTTCTCTTCTCCTTTTTTTAAAAAATGGCCATATTAAACATTTTTTTTTTACAAATTTTGCTCAGCCCAATAATATCAAGGGATATTTAGCGACATTTATTCCTTTTAGGAGTGAAACGTTCCTTTTTTTTCTTTTTTTTTCACTTTTTGCTCAGCCCAATAATATCAAGGGTTCTGACGCGAAAAATGGACAAAAATTGCATGCAATTTTTGTCCATTTTTCGCGTCAGAACCCTTGATATTATTGGGCTGAGCAAAAAGTGAAAAAAAAAGAAAAAAAAGGAACGTTTCACTCCTAAAAGGAATAAATGTCGCTAAATATCCCTTGATATTATTGGGCTGAGCAAAATTTGTAAAAAAAAAAATGTTTAATATGGCCATTTTTTAAAAAAAGGAGAAGAGAACAATGTGAAAAAGCAGCTTTTTTTTACATTCTTTTCTGCAAATGATGAACTAGTTACGTATTGCTAAGGTTAAGAGCCTCTCATTGTCCGTTCTCTACAGCACCTTTACTTTTTATCAAAAGTTCAAAAAAAATTTCATTGAAATTTTTTAAGATAAAAAAAGCCCGAGCTCGCCGACAGGGCAAAACTCTGAAAAGTAATAAAAGGCAATGAGGGAACCGCAAAAAAGATAAAAAGAGTAGGACGATTTAGATTCTTTTGTAACAATAGTTCTTGTTTAATTAAATTTTTGATGGCTGGAATCTTACTTTTTGCTCGTTTAGAAAAAATACAAGAAATTCAGGAGTAATTATATATATCGGGTTTAAAAAATTTCCTCTTATTTAAGATCATTTTCACAACTGTTTCATTTAAAAAAAACCTGAACTTTCTCCTTCAATCGCTTATAGATCTTTAAAAATGGCAAGAATGTTCTTTTTTTAAACTGGGTACCCCAGCAATATATTGCTGGGGGGATAAGGTCGGGAAAGTTTTCTATAGCTTTTCGTTTTTTTTTTAGGAAAAAAGCTAAATCCCCCGAGCCCAAAATTTTTATAATTTCGAGCTCAGACGAGTTTTCGAACGACCCCGGCAATTTATTGCCGGGTCTTCGTTTTATGAAGGTACTCACTTTTTTTTTTTTTTTTTTTTCTATTAATTAGAGCCTTTTATACGAGCCCTATTAGCAAGGGTTCTGACGCGAAAAATGGACAAAAATTGCATGCAATTTTTGTCCATTTTTCGCGTCAGAACCCTTGCTAATAGGGCTCGTATAAAAGGCTCTAATTAATAGAAAAAAAAAAAAAAAATTTTGGCGATGGATTTTTCACCAAAAAAATTAATATACACAAGTCTTTTCCCAAAAGGAACGGGCTATTAGGAACGAATAGCCCATTCCTTTTTGGGAAAAAACGGAAAGTGTGTTATTTTGATAAAAATATTGTTAATTCAGGGCTCTGCCCTATCGTCGAGCCCCCCAGCAGAGCCAGGGGACCAGTCCCACAAAATAAGAGATAACAACTTTAATACTACAAATCAAAAACGAGCCGCGCTTTCATTTTTTTGTTTTTCCCCTTTTTTTCATGGCCATAAAGCATTCATTTATCAAATGAATGCTTTATGGCCATGAAAAAAAGGGGAAAGACAAAAAAATGAAAGCGCGGCGTCGGGAAGGCTAATCTCAAGAAATTCGCCTTCCGCTTATGAAAGCGCGGCGTCGGGAAGGCGAATTTCTTGAAATTCGCTTTCCGCTTCAATTTCCCTAAAAACTCTTAAATCTAAACATAAGGATCGTAAACTCATTATTAAGACTCTAAACGCTTCTGATCTTCCTCTATTAGTACCATCTTTGGGTAATCCAGCAATTTCTCGTAAAATTTTTTCTCATCCAATTGGATCATCTGATTTGGTAGTTAACATTTCAAATAATAAGGAAGCACTTCCAAAAGCATACAAGGCCCATACTTCCATTTCACCTACTCGTTGTCCACCTTGATTACGCTTTCCTTTTAAAGGTTGTTGAGTAATTAACGCATATGGACCAGTTGATCTTGCATGAATTTTATGATCAACTAAATGAATTAATTTTAACATATACGATTTTCCAACAATAATAGGTCTAAAAAAAGTTTCACCAGTTTTTCCATCGAATATACGCATTTTTCCTGGAAAATAAGGGTTTAAACCAATGCATTCTTTTGGTTTTTTTAATTTGCTTTTTTTTTGGAGAAAATTGAGGAAAAGTGAATTTCTTGTAGAATAAGGTTTTTTTTTTTGAGACGTGTTTTCTATTAATATTTTTTTTTTATAATTATGATAATGATGTCAGTTTAATTGATTAAGTTGCCAATAAACGAAATTACGTGAAAATTGATAATCATAATTTTCATCAAAAGGTGGAATACGAAAATATTCGTTTTTATAAAATCCAACTAAACTTAATAAACTTTCGTAAATTTGACCAACATTCATTCGCGAAGGCACCCCTAATGGATTTAAAATAATTTCAATTGGAGTTCCCTCTATTAAATAAGGCATATCAAAAAACGGAAGTATTTTCGAAACAATCCCTTTATTTCCATGTCTTCCGGACATTTTATCTCCAACTTGTATTTGTTTTGAACTTGCTAAATATAAAGTTAAAATTTCATTATTTTTTCCTATTTCTGAATTTTTTTGAATTGGTATTAAATTATTCTGTCGTTCGAATTTACGTGATTTTATTAAATCTCATCAAAAATTTCATAAGGAATATGGAATAGACGAATATCAAATAGGAAAAAAAATATTTAAAGACCCGAAACGGTCCTTTTTTTCGGCCTGCCTCGGCCATTTTTTATATTTTGGGGTTTGCCCCCTGGCTTTGCCCGGGAGCTTACTGACACCTTTTTTTTCTCGGAGTTTCCCCTCCGAGAAAAATATTTCGAATTGAAAGCGAAAGGCAAATTTCTTGAAATTTGTCTTCCCGACGCCGCGCTTTCATAAATTATTTCATAAATTAAAGCGCGGCTCGTTTTTTTTTAATTTCCTAAAATTAAAAAAAAGGGGTGCGCTAAATAATGGGGTAGAAACTTTTCGCGCAGGAAAAAAATTTTTTGATAAATTTATTTGTTTTTGCCGTAAATTTATACTACGTATAATCTTTGGATTTTCATCAGTTTTTAAAAACATTTTACTAGATTTTATGGCAACAATATAGCCAGCGGTATCTTCTATTGCTTTAAAACTAGTATCAATTATAAAATTGTCACTTTGGGTAGGTGTTAATATTTTATTTGACTCTAATTCATTTTGACTTTGATTAGATTTATTTAGCTTTTGCCTTTGTCTTTCCCCCCGATTTGAATGGGCTATTCTTTCCGAATGATAATCGAATTGAGAAGCAATTCGAGTATCGCCGCCCATTCAAATCGGGGGGAAAGACTGCGATAAAGAAGAGGCTGAAGAAGTTTTTTGATCTTTATTACGTAATTTTTTTTGGTTTGATCTTTTTTCTTCTTTTCCTCAAACCGACTTTTTTTTTATATTGTTTTTTTTTAACGAAGAATTGACGACTTCTTTTTTATTGAGATTTTTGGAGGAAGGATTAACCGAAAAAGTAAAATTTAGGTTTGGAACCTCATTAGAACAAGCCGCTTTAAAAGCTTTTTTACGTTGAGGCTCGTCCCCTGGCTTTGTCCTGGTGCTCGCCGACACCTTTTTTTTATCAAAGTCCTGAAAATTAGAGAAATTCAAAATAGAAATTTTATAATTAAAAAAAAATTTGGTTAGAATTTTATTCTTATAATTTTGCATTTAAAATAGTCGTATATATTGATTACATATTTTTTGAAATAATCAGCAAACTGAACATTAATTTTTTTTTTCAGGAGTAATTCGAGGCAATCATAAAAGATGATTGCCTCGAATTACTCCTGAAAAAAAACCTAGGGAAAAAATAGCATAAAAAAAAGAAAAAATGGCCATAAATCAAAGTGTCTCTTAAATTCGACACTTTGAAAATGTATTTAATGTCCAACCGTTCTATGCGCTTTTTTCTTTTTTTATGCTATTTTTTTCCTTAGAAAAAAAAACACCCAAAAAAAGACTTTTTTTATGAATAAGCATTCATAAAAAAAGTCTTTTTTTGGGTGTTTTTTTTTCTAAGGAAAAAAACCTTTTAATTTTGTATGAATGCTTATTCCTAGGAATGATCCCCTAATCTTGTAAAGATTAAGGGATCATTCCTAGGAATATGCCATTTCTTTTTTTTTGGCCGTTTCGGTTTTTTTTTCATCAAAAAAAAAAAAGAAAAAAAAGTAACTAGTACTCGGGGGCATTTAATACATTTTCAACTTGTTTTTCCTTTTTCTCTTTTTTTATGAGCTCTCTATTTATAGGCTCTTGTATTTAAAAATGGATCAAAAATTATACCCCCGAAAGACGGGGGTATAATTTTTGATCCATTTTTAAATACAAGAGCCTATAAATAGAGAGCTCATAAAAAAAGAGAAAAAGGAAAAACAAATTGAAAATGTATTAAATGCCCCCGAGTACTAGTTACTTTTTTTTCTTTTTTTAGGCCTCCCCATTCGTGCGTAAATTAAAGCCAAATTATCAAAGATAATTTGCTTTAATTTACGCACGAATGGGGCGGCCGTCGATCTTTTCATTTTTTTAGGAGTGAAACGTTCCTTTTAGGAGTGAAACGTTCCTTTTTTTTCAGTTTTTGCTCAGCCCCATTATATCAAGGGTTCTGACGCGAAAAATGGACAAAAATTGCATGCAATTTTTGTCCATTTTTCGCGTCAGAACCCTTGATATAATGGGGCTGAGCAAAAACTGAAAAAAAAGGAACGTTTCACTCCTAAAAGGAACGTTTCACTCCTAAAAAAATGAAAAGATCTAGGTTTCTTGACTCATGACTAATTCGAGGTGATCATCAAAGATAATTGCCTCGAATTAGTAGTCATGAGTCAAGAAACCGTCAAAAAAGAAAAAAAGCTCTAAAAACAAAATGGCGGGCGATACCATCATAAATGATGTTATCATTCCTTTGGAATACGCCATTTTGTTTTTAGAGCTTTTTTTCTTTTTTTAGGCCTCCCCCTCGTGCGTTTTAAAGCTAAATTATCAAAGATAATTTGCTTTAATTTACGCACGAATGGGGAGGCCGTCGATCTTTCCAATTCAACAAAACGCTTGAATTTGCCGGCGACCCCATAAAATATATATTTTATGGGATCATTCGATAACCGGCAAATTCAAGCGTTTTGTTGAATTGGAAAGATCTAGTAAAAAGGATGATACATCCTTTTTTTTCTTAGACCTTCTTAAACTTTTTATATTTTAGAGAAGACTGTCTCAATTAAAACAACTGAAAAACGTTAAAAATTAAAGATAACATACTACTCTTTTAAAATTAAAAAGCTGTTCCTCAAATTTTGACGCTTGCTCCTGACTATATACTGAAGCTTGCTTGCCAACAGAGTAGAACCCTAAAAAATTTGAGTAGCTCTACGGAGATCGTAGAGTTATCAACCATACCCTCCTAAAAGATAAAAAAAGTAAATGAAGAATTAGGAAGATTTAAGATGATCCATACCTAAAAGTAATTTGTTAATTAAGAAATGATTTTGAATTTTACGTTTTTTTAAGACTAAAGTATCTCCTTGATTAACCCATGTTTTTGGTTCTATAATTTTTGAAATATGTTCATTTTGATTAATTTTGGTAGTAAATTCTTCAACATAAATAGTAGAATAGGCTTGTGCAACTTTATCACTAATTAAAATAGCATCTTCAAAATTATAACCGTCCCAAGGCATATAAATGGAAAACAAATTTTTTCCTAAAGCTAATTCTCCATTTATACTACTTCCTCCATCTACTAACAAATCTCCTTTTTGTAACCACGAATTTTCTTTATTAATAGATTTTTTATTTATACAAGTTGCTTTATAAGATTTTCGATAGGGTAACCAATGAGTATTTACAAGTTTAGCTGCATCGGATGCAAAGCTAAAAAGTCAAGAATTAGATGAATACTCACGCTTTTTTTGTTTTTCTATGGCCATTTTGGAAAAGAAAATGGGTCCAGAAGAATATTGAAGTGCTTTTCAATTCGAATATCATAGGTCCTGAATTGACAATTGATTTTTTGGCAAAAAGACCGGTATTACTTGAAACGAATAGGCGATTCTTTTTTGATCCATGGATTGTTGTTTCCCAAAGAGTTTATTTTGAACTCTCCCACGGCCTATTCGGGCAAAGAAGAAATTGCAATTAAAAAAAAAAGGAATAAGGAACGTTTCTGGCCCGTCGGTGAAAAGAAAATCACATGTGATTTTCTTGTATCCCCCATTTATAGAATTCTTTTTTAGCGGACTCCAGCCATTTATGGCTGGGGTCTTCACTATATTTGAATGATTCCCATTTAGTGAGCAACCTGACGGGGGTATTTTGAAATTATTGGATCGCCGCCAACGGGGGGGAGTTCGAAATAAACTATTTCTTTTTTTACCGGCAAATCCTGGAGATCTTCAAAATCCAGGTATCCTACTATGGCTTTGAAAAATTTGTTTACTTTGTTTTCCACTTATGTAGAATAAATAACTCGATCAATTACTTGAAATTACAAATGAAGTAGCAACCGTTTTTTCTAATCCTGTTCCTACTATTGGCCGTTCTCCTGAAATTAAGGGAATGGCTTGTCATTGCATATTTGCACCCATTAAAGCTCAAGTACCATCATCATGCTCTAAAAAAGGAATTAAACCAACACCTGGAGAAAAAAATTGAAAAATATTAATTGGTGCATAACCTTGAAATGAAATAAAATCAAAATAACAAATTAAGAATTTGGAATCTTGTCTTGTTAAAGATGGACTAGTTACAATTGAATAAGTTGAGCCCTGTTTATGAATTTCCTTCTTTATTCCTTTTTTCCCGTTTTTGCTCAGACCTATATTGACAGGCATTTTTACGCTATTTTTTGAGGAAAAAATAGAACGATTAGGTCTAGAATTACGATTTGTTATTGGAGGTATCATATAATGAGTATCATAAAATCTTGGTAAATCATTTCAAAGAATAAACCTATTTTGATTAGTGCTTCTTCCGCTTCATTTATCGGAATCTGAAAAAGCCAAAAGTGAATGATTCCAAAAAGCTATTGGAGGACAGATACGCATTTGTAAGCTAGAAGAATATCAAGTAAAAGATTGAAATTTTTGGTGAGAAAATTTGTCCAATTCAGACGAAAAATAAAATGCCCGAACCGGTCGTAAAAGAAGGTGGTTAGGAGGACGTAAAGATGGTATACTAGAAAATCGATTAATATTTAAAATTTGCTCGTGCGAATTGCTCTTTATAAAAGTAGTGTTTGTAAGTCATGTTTTATAAAAGGGGGTTGCAATATAACCAATGGAAGTTATTTTTGCATAACTGGTTAATGAATTTATTAATCCAACTCAATCTCCTTCGGGAGAATCAATTGGACATAATCGCCCATAAAAACTAGGATGAATACTTCTTATAGAAAGTGGAGCATTTTTAGTATTTACTCCAGCATTTCCTAATGCACTTATTCGTCTTTTATGTATAATTTCAGATAAACCATTTGTTTCATCCAGATCTTGACTTAATGGATCTAAATTGAAAAACTCTTTAAATATAGAATTAAAGACTTTTACTTCTATTTTTCCCATTCGTTCTGTTGGATCAAAAATACGTAGCTCGCGGAATTCAGACCAAATATGTACAATGGTATATATTATTTGCTTTGCATTTTCTTTCCAAAATCTCTGATTTTGGAGAGACGACTTATTTTTATTTATATTTATTTCTTTCTTACTGTTTATTTTCTCCAAATTTTTTCATAATTGGGGCTCACCTCTTGGCTCTGCTCGGGAACTCGCCGACACATTTTTTTTCTCGGAGTTTCCCCCAGAAGAAAATATCTTGGATAAAAAATAAGACGATGCCGAAAGCGTTTTTCTTTCGTTTTTTCTGCTTTTAAGGCAATAATCCGAAACGAATTTTTTCGCTTTTTTTTTATAGCTTTTAGAAACAAAGGATTGTTTACGAATAGAAATAGCAGACTGGTTTAAGTAAGAAAAACATTGATGAAAACCAAATTTGTTATAAAAAGGGTGTGTTTTTGATATACTAATATTTTTTTGTTCGGACTCGCCCCTTGGCTTTACCTTGGAGCTATCCGACAGAGCAGAGCCATAAATTCAGAAAGAATTATTAGTTTGGAGCTCCCCCCCTGGCTTTGCCCTGGAGCTCGCCGACACCTTTTTTTTCTCGGAGTCTTGAAAAATAAATGAAAATGGAATAATCGATTTTAAATCATTACGATTTAAATATTCTCCTGAATCAAAAGGAAAAGAAAATCCGGGTTTTTCTATTTCCTTATACTGATAAAAATTCCTATTTTTCGGTATTTTTTCTCCACGAGAGCCTTGTAAAATCGCTATTTCTGGTAATTGATATATAGAAACGAGCCGCGCTTTCATTTTTTTTAGCGATTTTTTTTCCCCTAGGGAGCTCCCCGAGGGGAGGTGTTCCCCTGTTTTTGCTGCTTCTTGCCTTTTAATGGGCGATTTGAAACGAATGATGCTCGGCCCGGGGAAAATAAATTGGACCATTCGTTTCGAATAACGCCATAATGCGGAAGGCGAATTTATTGAAATTTGCCTTCCCGACGCCGCGCTTTCATTTATGAAAGCGCGGCTCATTTCAAATTTCATGGCATCGCGGCTCATTGAATTTTTTTTCTCCTGGAATTTAAAATTTCATGGCATCCCTGCCCATCTAAAATAAAAGGGAAGACTTGAAATAATACCATGATTTAGAGATCATGGTTTTGTAGGAAAAATTCCAAAAAAAAACGAGCAACAATTCAATAAATTAAATCATTGCGTGAAACTCGTAAAGGCATAACTAGATTTACTGAATACTTTTTGCTTTTTTTCGCTTCTAATGGTCGGAAGAGGAAAAGTAGAAGGTGGTAAAATTTGTAATTTTTGGTTTTGTAGGAAAAATTCCAAAAAAAAACGAGCAACAATTCAATAAATTAAATCATTGCGTGAAACTCGTAAAGGCATAACTAGATTTACTGAATACTTTTTGCTTTTTTTCGCTTCTAATGGTCGGAAGAGGAAAAGTAGAAGGTGGTAAAATTTGTAATAAAGAAATTGGAAAAAATTGAACATTACTTTCTGGTATCAAAATTCTTTTTTGTAAGAATTTTGATAATTTCATATTCTTTTTTACATTTTTCTCTTTTATTAAAATATACGGACTCTCTATAAATTTTGAGTTTCAAGTCTTAATTTTTCCATTTATTCTTTGGGGGGGGAACGACCCCATGGTTTTCGACGAAGGAGAAAATCTTGGGGAGGAACGACCCCATGGTTTTCTCGAAAATCTTTTTTTAATTTTATTATTTTCATTTATGGTTCTGATAGAAAAAAATTCTTTTTTTTTTAAATCGTATTCAATTATAAAAAACTTGATTCATTTATAAAAGACAGAAATCGGAACTGTTTGAAAAGGTAATTCATTCTGAATTTTTTTTACCCTCCGTCTTCTCCCCCAAAAGGAATGGGCTATTCGGGGCGAATGATAGCCCTCCCCTACACCAATCCTTTCTCTTAATTTTACGTGTGAAAATGGATGCTTTAAAAACATTTGCATTCATTCATCAAATGAATGCTTTATGGCCATGTGAAAAAGACGGGAAGACTTGGGAGGAGTTATAACCTCCTGTATACTCCTTCTCCGAGGGTTCCCTTGGGGAAAAATTTTTGGGAAACGTTCTTGAATTTTTTCATCTTTATATCAATTTGATAATTGAAATTGCGGCATAAATTTTTTTGTTTGCTCATTTTGCTTTTTTATAAATTCGATATCTTCATAATAAAAATAAGAAGAATTGATAAAAAATTCAGATAAATTTTTTTCTTGCACTGCTCCTATAAAAGTGTGATATTTATAAGGTCAGGGGCCTAAAAAATTAGAACGATAGGATAATTGTTTAATAATTTGATAAAATCATAAAGCACAACGCCAAAATTGTAAAAATAAAAATTCTCCAGAAGTGCGAATATGACGTTGATTTAAATGATCTAATGAAGTACTCTGAATAGATTCTCCTAAAAGAGACTTTTTTAAAATCATTCATTCTTTAGTTAATTTTTGATTAAAAGTAGGTATGGAAACAAAATTAGTAATTAAAGCCGGAAAACTTTTCATTATTTCTAACGGATAATTTTCATAATTAGATTTTAAATTTTTAAAATTAAAAAATCCAATTTCAGTATTACTTTTTCCTTGATTTTCTGAAATAATAGAAGAAGAAAGAAAAGGATTTAATTCAAAATAATTATTAATATTTAATGGTGAAATAAAAGGAATAGTATTAAAAATTTTTCGTGGTTCTACGTAATGTGATAATGAATTATGGTATTGTTTAAAAAATGAGCTTTTTTGGTCTATGGAAGAAGGTATGATTTTTTTTTGGGGGGCTCGCCTCCTGGCTCTGCCTTGTAGCTTGTCGACAGGGCGTAGCCCTGAATCTGATAAAGAAGTCATGATAGGAATATTTGAACTCGAGGGAGTTAATAAAAAAAAAAGTTTATAAAACAACCCTAAAAAATCTAAAGGGGTTAAAGTAGTACAATGTAATGGAATATTTAATCGTAATTTTTTATTCATTCGTTTTCGTCCCATTACTCCAATATCATAAAATTTAGCATTAAAAAATCATTCAAATAAAACATCTCAAAAATTATTGGTATTTAAAAGAGTGATTAATTTTTTTGGCGATTGATTCAATCGCCATTTTAGATGAAATTTTTTTGTACTTATAAGGTTTCATTCTTTATCCTCCTGAAATAAGTTTCGATCATGTGAATTCAAACCTTTAGAATTTATTTTTTTTCTTTGGGCTCGCCCCCTGGCTTTGTTCTGTAGCTCGTCTAAAAAGCGGAGTTCTGAAAAGGAAGACCCCGGCAATCTATTGCCAGTATCCTTCGGAAAGGACGTAAAAAAAGAAGATCAAATATTTTTTTCTTTAGGTTTATAATTATTATAAATAAAATAAGGATTATCAAATAAATAATATAAAAAAGAAAAACCAGCTAATTTTATCGGTTTTCTTTCTTCTAAATTATTTTGTCCACTTCTTTTAGACGATAGAGAAGTTGAAGGAAAGGCGTAAAACAATATAAATAACGTTTCATTTATATTTTGATCATTTTCAGGTATAATTGACGACGTGGTTTCAGTCGGCTTTATTAAATTTTTTCCTTTTTTTTTCGAAAATTCAATTGTCGGCATTTGGGCCCCTAGAAAATTGAAAATTTTCTGGGAGTTCGAGCCCTTATTCCACATTGTCATTTGACGTTTTGGGGAAAACACCATCTCCGGGGGGCTCCCTCGAAAAAATTGTGTAATAGATGAAAATTTTAATTTCAGTTGTTTTATAAATAAATACGAAGCAATATATCATGATGTGTTATGTCATCCAGGTATTTCTTTTATGTAATACTGTCCTCATGCGTCATTTTTATTTTTTCGTTTTTTTCCTCTTTTTTTCCTTATTCATGGATAAGCAAAAGGAAATACTTGACTTAAAAAAAAAGATCAGGCTTCGTCCTGGCGGCGAGCTTCAGGGTAGAGCCAGGGGGCGAGCCCCAAATTAGGCATTTTAGAACTATTTAATAATATTTTTTTTCAAATTTTTGATCAAAAATATACTTTCAAGTAGAATAATAAATAAGGTAATATTTGTATTTGGAAAGGTTGAAACGAACCTTTCCAAATGCGAGTCCCCATATTAAAAATTTGGGGTTCGCCCCTTAACTTTACCCTGGAGCTCATTGACAGGGCGGAGCCTTGACGATGTGAATTAGACTTTTTAATCGATTTAAGATTAATATTTCAAAAAAAAGAGACATTAAAACCAACAAATTTCCTGTTTTTTTGGGCGATTTCCATAGATGGAAAAGTTTTAGAAGATTCACTATTTTCATACGTACTTTTCCTTTTTCTTGAAAAATAAGAAGGAGAACTTAATTTTTTTTTTTCGTTTTTAATACTCCTTTTTAATTCTTCAGAAAAAGAAAGTAAAGGGTTATTATTAGTATTTTTTAAATATTGAATTTTTATACCCATCCAAGACCCTCAAACTGATATAATATCTGCCAAAATGTGATTTTCTTTATTTTTAAATCAAATTCCCGGACTTCGTACAATTTGATGAATAACGGTTTTAGGATAACCATTAACAATAAAATGTCCCCGTTTTGTTTGGATAAGCAAATCAACTAATAACAACCATCGTAAATACAATTTTTTCGTAAGCTGATCATTTATTTGAACAGGAATTAAAAATTCACTTGAATAAGTTAATGGTTGATAAACAAACAAATTATCAGTAACAAAAGAATTAGAAAGTATATATTCATTTTTGTCTTGTGTCTGCAGTGACCTACACCGGCTAGCCGCGACTGAAAAATTCTTTCCCCGAAAACTTAATTGAGAATTAGGAACAAATTCTCAATTAAGTTTTTGGGGAAAGGGGCGTAAATGAGAAAAAGAAAAAAAAGAAGAAAAATTAGCTAAAGAATGATTCAAAACTTTTGGTCGCTTCCTATTTTGCTTTTTGTGAGATGGTAAGACAAAATAATTTTCTGACGGAATTTTTAGTAAAAAAAATTTGGAATAAAAATTCACTTTTCTATTTGCTAGTATAATAGGATTTATATTTCTAAAGATTTTTACGATTCCTTGTTCTAGAAATTTTAAAAAACTAAACCGTTGAATTTGTAATAAATCTATATACATAAAATTCTTATTTTCATGCTTTTACTATAAAAATATTTTTTTGCTATAAATTCAATTATATATTTTTTACTAAAACGTCATTATTTATAATGACGTTTTAGTAAAAAATATATAACTTTATTAATAACAAATTAAGAACAAAAAAGACTGGTTCAAAATTTGTCTATTTTTTAAACAATAAGCAGAAATCAATTCACTTTTTTTACAAATTTCCTGACAAAAAAGGTGGCTAGCTATACCATAAGAGTTTTAAGCTCCAAAAAAAAGCTAAATACCCCGGGTTTGTGCCCCGAGGTATTTTCGACGGACCCCGGTAATAAATTGTCGGGATCCTCGTTCTTCGAACCCGTGAGGCTGAAACGACCTGAACTGGCTCAAAATAGCTGTGGCGACTTTATAACGATATGCACCGGCCCAAAACGGCCAAAAAAAGGGAAATGGCTTATTCCGTAGGAATGATTTCATTAGCTTGAAAAGTTTTCCCTCCAATTTTTATGGTCCTTTTTGGGGGTTTGCTTGAGCCCCTATTACCAGAGGTTATTCTCCTAAAAATGGCCCCAAATTCTACAATCCCGCATTTTTAAATACGGGATTGTAGAATTTGGGGCCATTTTTAGGAGAATAACCTCTGGTAATAGGGGCTCAAGCAAACCCCCAAAAAGGATTATAAAAATTGGAGGGAAGGCGGAAAAAAGCTAATGGAATCGCCCGCCATTTCCGCCCCGACCTGCACCGGCCTTTTTTTATATTTTGGCGTATTTTCGATGGGTCCTTCCAATTTTAATATTGGAAGGATCCTCGCCAAAATATAAAAAAGGCCTTTTAATTTTCTATGAATGCTCATTCTATAGGAATGATACCATAAATGCTTAAGCATTTATGGTATCATTCCTATAGAATGAGCATTCATAGAAAATTAAAAGGTCTTTTTTGGGTGTTTTTTTTTATAAAAAACACCCAAAAAAGGAAACAGATGACTTTAGAAATCTATGAATTATGCCTCCACTATTACTAATAAAAATTGAAATTTAGTATTAATTAAGGATATTTAAAAGTCAAATGGTATTTTTCTTGTTGTGCTTTGATTAAATCTAAACCAAAAAGCATTAATAGAGCAGTGTTGAAAAATAAAAAATAATCTATTATTTTTAAATTTTTAGCTTTTTTTTTTCCTTTAGGAGTAAAACGTTCCCGCCCTCTTTAAGCGCCCTATTTACAAGGTCTCCTTTTTCAAAAAATCAATGCCCTGCCCCGCGTTCTTATAAGAGCGCGGGGCAGGGCATTGATTTTTTGAAAAAGGAGACTTTGTAAATAGGGCGCTTAAAGAGGGCGGGAACGTTTTACTCCTAAAGGAAAAAAAAAAGGGAAAAAAAAAATGGAAAGATCGACGGGAAAAAATAGCAAAAAAAAGAAAAAATGGCCATTTAAATACATTTTCAAAGTGTCGAATTTAAGAGACACTTTGATTTATGGCCATTTTTTCTTTTTTGAAGCTCACCCCCTGGCTTTGGAAAAAAAAACACCCAAAAAAGGAAATGGCTTATTCCGTACTCCCCCCAAAAAAGAGAATGCCCAAAAAAACTAATTTGGAGGAGAGATCGCCATTTATTATATGGTCAGATAAAGCAAGCTTTATCTGACCATATAATAAATGGCGATCTCTCCTCCAAATTAGTTTTTTTGGGCATTCTCTTTTTTGGGGGGAGTACGGAATAAGCCATTTCCTTTTTTGGGTGTTTTTTTTTCGTCGCTTTTTTTTTATTAAAAAAGCTATGAATTTTGCCGGCGATCCTATAAAATGCGTTTATTTTATGGGATCATTGGATGCCAGCAAAATTCATGGCTTTTTTGATGAAAAAAAGCGAAACCCTACGGGCCGGTAGCCCGAGGTATTTACTACGGACCCCGACAATAAATTGTCGGGGTCCTTGTTCTTCGAACTCGTAGGGCTGAAACGACCTTTTTTTTCTAAAAAAATAATTTATTTTTTCCCTAAAAAAAGAAAAAAGAGCATAGGACTGGTGGGCACTGAATACATTTTTATACTTTTTTTTTTCTAGGAGTGAAACGTTCCCCCTTTTTATGAGCTCCCTATTTATATGGGTTATCGTATTTTTAAATTCTACCCTCGCCTTGCGAGGGTAGAATTTAAAAATACGATAACCCATATAAATAGGGAGCTCATAAAAAGGGGGAACGTTTCACTCCTAGAAAAAAAAAAGTATAAAAATGTATTCAGTGCCCACCAGTCCTATGCTCTTTTTTCTTTTTTTTTTGGGGACTTGCTCCCTAGTTTTTTTTTTTCATATTGTTCTCTTCTCTTCTTTTTTTAAACGGCCTTAAAGCAATCATTCTAGATTTTGCCTCCAATAGCATGTCCATTATATACATATACGAATAGGTCGACGATAGAAGACCTATTTGATAAATGGCCATGCTATTGGAGGCAAAATCTAGAATGATTGCTTTAGGGCCGTTTAAAAAAAGAAGAGAAGTTTTGCGAGGGTCCTTTTATATAAGAAGATTAAAGGACCCATCGAAAATACGCCACAATATAAAAAAAGACCGAGAAAAAAGTGAAATGGCGGGCGATACCAGAAGCTTTGAAAGCGCCAAAAAAGGCCTTTTTTTCAGATTTTGGCGTATTTTCGATGGGTCCTTCCAATTAAATATTGGAAGGATCCTCGCCAAAATCTGAAAAAAAGGCCGGAAAAAAAATGAAATGGCGGGCGATACCAGAAGCTTTGCAAGCTTCTGGTATCATTCCTTCGGAATACGCCATTTCATTTTTTTTCCGGCCGGGGCAGGCCTTTTTTGGCCCCATTATGGTATCATTCCTCTGAAATACGCCATTTCACTTTTTTACAGCCGGGGCAGGCCAAAAAAAACAGAAATGGCGGGCGATTCCTTTAGCTTTTTTCCGCCTTCCCTCCAATTTTTATGGTCCTTTTTGGGGGGTTTGCTTGAGCCCCCTATTACCAGAGGTTCTTCTCCTAAAAATGGCCCCAAATTCTACAATCCCGCATTTAAAAATGCGGGATTGTAGAATTTGGGGCCATTTTTAGGAGAAGAACCTCTGGTAATAGGGGGCTCAAGCAAACCCCCCAAAAAGGACCATAAAAATTGGAGGGAAGGCTTTTCAAGCTAAAGGAATCATTCTTACGGAATAAGTCATTTTCCTTTTTTTTCGGCCGGGGCAGGCAAAAAAAAGAAATGGCATATTCCGTACTCCCTTCAGGCCTTCCCCCGGTTTTTAATGGCGGGCGACACCATTCTAATTGAAATTAGAATGGTGTCGCCCGCCATTAAAAACCGGGGGAAGGCTTGAGGGGAGTGAAAGAGAATGATCCCAGTAGCTTACAAAGCTAATGATATCGCCCATATTTATCGAACGTCTTGTCGTTTTTTTTCCGTCGCTTTTTATTTTAAAGGATTCAATGAGGCTTGAACTCACACGAATCAATTTATGAGATTGAGGCTCTACCACTTGAGCTATGAATCCAAATTTCAAATTAATTAACGCTTTTTAAAATACAAAAAATTAAAAATTAGTCAAATAAATAATTTTTAAATTAATTCTTAATTTTTAATTTTTTAAAGCTTTATAAAAAATAAGCCTCTATATAAATTTTTGAATCGTTTGGGACTTGAACCCAAAAGTGATCGATTAAAAGTCGATTATTCTACCAATTGAATTAACGATCCATCTTTTTAATTTTTCCCGAGAGAGCCCCCCGAGGGAAGGTATTTTATTTTTGGTGATAACATTAAATTTTTTATGGCCGGGGTCCGTCGAAAACTCCTCCGGGCCTCAAGCCCGGGAAATTTCCCTTTTTTCATTAAAAAAAAGCCATCGATTATTATAAAAAAAGGGGGTAAGGGTATGGATGGACATTTCGAAAAAAAACCTACCTAATTATTGCTTTTTTATAGCTTTGTAAACCTATAGATACGTAAAAAATTTTAAACTTTAAATATAAATTATTTATACTTCATTTCTATTTAGATTGTCAATATAATAGAAAAAATTTTTAAATCATCCATTGAAATTTTTCTCCTTATTTTTATAGAAAGTAGTTACTTTATTTATACTTTAGGATAATGTATTAAATAGGAAGATTTTATAAAATATTATTTCTTTTCGATTTTTATTTTTTGCCCAAATAGGCCTACATCGGCCAAAAAAAGGAATTGGAGGAAAGGCTTGCCAATATAATATTAAAAATTTAAAATTATAGATTTAAACAATTTTTTTTTACAACCTTTTATCCAAAATCTAGGATTTTGAAGGAAGCTCTTTGCGCTTTTATCCAATAAAATCCTAGATTTTGGAGGAAGCTCTTTGCGCTTTTATCTAACAAAATCCTAGATTTTGGAGGAAACTCTTTTTGCTTTTATCCAAAATATAGAATTTTGAAGGAAGCTTTTTGTGCTTTTATCCAAAATCTAGGATTTTGTAGGAAGATGCTTATCAATAAAAGCAATGATAAAAAGAGGGAATTTCATAAATTTTTAAGCCTTCCCTCCAATTTTAATGGTCCGGACCATTAAAATTGGAGGGAAGGCGGAAAAATAAATTTTAAATTGGGATATTTTGTAATACGGTTTCTCGAACTAAAGGCCGTGTTATAAGTGCCAGTAAATCTTTAGAATTCGTAAATCCATGTATTAACGAAAATACTAGTTCAGTTGACCATTTAGTATTTAAACCTCTATATTGTAATGGATTACTAACCGCAAGTCCGGTAATAACAAGATCTGGATTTAAGCTACGAACGCGCTGTAATTGAAATAAATTATCGGGCTTTTCCACAATACGTGGTATTGGAACTTTCATTTCTAGACAAGTTTTCTCTAATAATTCAAGTTCTGCGGCTTGAAAACGTCGATCCAAATATGGAATCCCAATTTCATAAACAATCATTCCAGCGCGTATTAAAAATCGTGCTAAAGAAATTTCTAATAAGTTGTCACCCATAAAAAAGACTGATTTACCACGAATCAAATTTGAATAGGTACTATTTAAACTATCCCAAATTTTTTGTTCGCGTTCTTCTAATCCTTTTACTTCAACCCCTAAAACAGAAGCTATTTTTTCAATCCATTTTCTACACCCATCCGGTCCAATGGGAAACGGAGCTGCAATTAATCGACATTTTCTTCTTCGCATTAATGTAGTTGCAGTTCTACTTAAAAATGGGTTAACTCCACAAACATAAACTCCTTCGCCTAAGGCTGGGAGTTCTTCGTAGCGTTGAGATGGTAACCAACCAGAAACATGAATACCTTGTTTTTTTAATTCTAAATTTAATTGAGTTTCAACCGTGCTTGGAACAGAGCCAAATAATACTAATTGAGGAAGAGGAGCCGCGCTTTTATTTTTGTCTTTTTCCTTGTTTTTATTTGTCGTCCTTTCAATAGAATTACTAGATAAAGAGGGTAAAAAAGTAGGACAACGATAAGCCATGGCGGCTAGTACCGTATCTTCTCCTTGAGTAAATGCATAATCTAATCCATTAGCACGAGCTACAATAATCGGAATTTGAATTTCATTTTCAATTTTAGGTGCCATTCCTTCTAAGTCCATTTTAATAATTTCAGTTGTACATGTACCAATCCAGACAATAAGACTAGGATTTCTATCTTGACGTATTTGGAGGCATAGACGTTTTAATTCTTTATAATCTGATAATTTGGCAGCAATATCACTTTCTTCTAACTCAGCCATAGCATAGCGTGGTTCAGCAAAAATCATAACACCTAATGCATTTTGCAAAAAGTAGCCGCACGTTTTTGTCCCTATAACCAAGAAAAATGAATCTGTAATTTTTGAAAAAAGCCAAGCGACACAACTAATTGGACAAAAAGTATGATAATTACCGGTTTCACAAGTATAAACTAATTCACTTTCTCGTTTTTCCCCTTTTTTTACTTTCTCTCCTCTATCTTTTTCTACCAAAGTAGAAGAAGACGGATTAGAAGAATCCGCGTTCATAAAATTTTTTTCTAAAGCCTTTGTTGTTGCATTTACAGAAAATTTTTTTTCTATGCGTGATAAGTAATATGAATTCTCTTTTTTTTGGGTTTTCCAAAAAATACTTAAATTTTGAGGAAAAGGCTTAAAATTGAATTTTGAAATTATTCCAAAATTCGAAATTTTATGATTTGACATTCCATTAAAACTTTGATCAGCATTTAAGCTTGGAGAAAGTGCTTTTTTAATTTTAAAACAATTACTTTGAAATATCATAAATTTTTATAAAAATTTATATTTTTTACCCATTATTTTTTTCATTTTTTTGGGTGTTCTTTTTTTCTAGGGAAAAAATAGCATAAAAAAAAGAAAAAATGGCCATAAATCAAAGTGTCTATTAAATTCGACACTTTGATTTATGGCCATTTTTTCTTTTTTTTGCTATTTTTTCCCGTCGATCTTTCCAGTTTTTTTCTATTAATTAGAGCCTTTTATACGAGCCCTATTAGCAAGGGTTCTGACGCGAAAAATGGACAAAAATTGCCGGCAATTTTTGTCCATTTTTCGCGTCAGAACCCTTGCTAATAGGGCTCGTATAAAAGGCTCTAATTAATAGAAAAAAAAGGGAAAGATCTAGATTTTCTCCTAAAAAAGAAGGACTCGTTTTTTGCCGGCTATCGAATGATCCCATAAAATATAAATATTTTATGGGGTCGCCGGCAAATTCCATGGCTTTTTTTTCTTTTTTCCCTCGGAAAAAAAACTCCCAAAAAAAGCCGGGGCTGGAAATGTCTTATTTCGTACTCCCCCAAACAAGAGAATTGGCGGCAATCCCATATACTTTGCAAGCCTTACCCCTCATTTTAAGGGGCGGCGATGCCATCAAATTAATTTGATGGCATCGCCGCCCCTTAAAATGAGGGGTAAGGCTTGCAAAGTATATGGGATTGCCGCCAATTCTCTTGTTTGGGGGAGTACGAAATAAGACATTTCCAGCCCCGGCTTTTTTTGGGAGTTTTTTTTTCGGCCTTTTTTCCTTTTTATGAGCTCTCTATTTATGGGTTCTCGTATTTTAAAATTATACCCTCGCAAGGCCTTCCCTCCAATTTTAATGGTCCTTTTTGGGGGTTTGCTTGAGCCCCCTATTACCAGAGGTTCTTCTCCTAAAAATGGCCCCAAATTCTACAATCCCAAAAATGCGGGATTGTAGAATTTGGGGCCATTTTTAGGAGAAGAACCTCTGGTAATAGGGGGCTCAAGCAAACCCCCAAAAAGGACCATTAAAATTGGAGGGAAGGCGGAAAAGACGAGGGTATAATTTTAAAATACGAGAACCCATAAATAGAGAGCTCATAAAAAAGGAAAAAAAAGGGCGTTGCACACTTAAAACGGCCGGTTGAGGTCGTTTCACCCCCATGGGTTAGAAGAACGAGGACCCCGGCAATAAATTGCCGGGTCCGTTGGAAATACCCCGGGCTATAGGCTTGGGGTATTTTGCTTTTTTTGATGAAAAAAGCGATAAAAAACGAGCCGCGTTTTCAAAGCGCGGCTCGTTTTTTTTCCAGGGCAAGAATATATTTATATAGCCAGGAGGGGAGCCACAAATTGTATAATTTGACCTCAAAATTTTTTATTATTGATGAATATGATAAAATATTTTTATTTATTTATAAAGTAGTTTATCTTAAAATTTTTTAATATTGTTAAAATACAGGCTTTTAAATTTCTACATTTTTAAAACATCTTTTTCCTCTTCATTTGATAATTTTTTTTTTGCTTTTGGCTAATAAAGTTTTGGCTAGAATGAAATTCACCAAAACTTGTATAAAAAAGCCGCCCTTACAAAAAAAGTCAAGCAATTACCTTTTTTTTTCTCTCTACTTCATTCCGAAAAGACTCTAAACGGCCAAAAAACTTTTTTTTTTTTGGCCATCATAGGCGATTTTTTTGTCAGGGGGCAAGGATTTTTTTTAAAGAAAAAAATTCTATAATTGGAGAAGAAAACAAAATCACATGTGATTTTGTTTTCACCGACGAGCCTCACAATTTTTCAAATCGCGAGGCCGAAAAAAAACAGAATGGCCCTATTATGGTCTCGCCCGCCATTTTTTTTTTTTCGGCTTTTTGAGGCCCTCATTTATTGCCAACAATTCTTGGCAATAAATTGCGTAAAATTTTCTTTTTTTTTTGCCAATTTTTTGTTTAATAAAAAGTGAAAACATAAAACTTTTATTATTTGACAACTTTTAACTATTAAATTATATTATTTAATTACAATTTATTAATAAATATATAATAATTAAATAATATTTTTTACACTTTATTTTTTAACGATTATAATCATATTTTTGTCCAATTTAATAATTTGGGGCTCGCTCCCTGGCTCTGCCCTGGAAAAAAAAATCTCCCAAAAAAGGTAAATGGCTTTTTTTGAGAGATTTTTTTTTCGTCGCTTTTTTCATCAAAAAAAGTCATCGATTATTAAAAAAAAAAGAAAAAATGGTCATTTAAATACATTTTCAAAGTGCCGAATTTAAGAGACACTTTGAAAATGTATTTAAATGGCCATTTTTTCTTTTTTTTTTAATAATCGATGGCTTTTTTTTTTGATGAAAAAAGCGAGAACTTTCCATTTTTTCTAGATTTTCTCCTAAAAAAGAAGGACTCGTTTTTTGCCGGCTATCGAATGATCCCATAAAATATCTATATTTTATGGGATCATTCGATAGCCGGCAAAAAACGAGTCCTTCTTTTTTAGGAGAAAATCTAGAAAAAAAAACCAAAAAAGACTTTTTTATGAATGCTTATTCCTACTCCTTTCTAAAAAAGAGAATGCCCAAAAAAAACTAATTTGGCGAAGAGATTGCCATTTATTACATGGTCAGATAAAGCATGCTTTATCTGACCATGTAATAAATGGCAATCTCTTCGCCAAATTAGTTTTTTTTGGGCATTCTCTTTTTTAGAAAGGAGTAGGAATAAGCATTCATAAAAAAGTCTTTTTTGGGTTTTTTTTTCTTTTTTGGGGCTTGCCCCTGGCCAAAAAAACAAAAAGCAAATTTAAATTTGAGCTTGCCGACAGGGCAAAGCTTTAAAATGTAAAAATTATAAATAAAAATTTCTAAAATATGCCATTAGGTGTTCCAAAAGTTCTTTTTAGATTTCAAGGTCAACAAGCTGATTGGGTTGATATATATAATAGATTATCTCGTGAACGCATTTTATTTCTTTGCTCTGAGTTAAATGATGAAATTGCTAACCAATTAGTAGGTTTAATGATTTATTTAAATTCAGAAAATGCCCAAAAAGAATTTAATTTGTATATCAATTCGCCAGGTGGTTCTGTTATTTGTGGTTTAGCTTTATATGATGTTATAAATTATGTAAATGCAGATGTTGCAACAATTGTTATAGGTAGTGCATCGAGTTCAGCATCTTTAATATTAGCCGCTGGTACTAAAGGAAAACGTATTGCTCTTCCACATTCTAGAATAATGTTGCACCAGCCAGAAAGCCAAGTATTTGGGCAGGCATTAGATATACAAAAAGAAACCGAAGAAATTATCCGGTTAAAGCATGATATTTTAGCCATTTATAATCAGCGTACTGGCCAACCTTTAGAGCGATTATCAAAAGATATTGAGCGTGATTTTTTTATGTCAGCTTATGAAGCAAAAAACTATAACTTGGTTGATGGCGTTGTACAGACAGTTCAAAACTATTAACAATTAGTATTTTAAAATTTTAGTAATAGTTAAGATGTAATTTTACTAGCTTTTTTTTTTTTTCCTTTTAGGAGTGAAACGTTCCCTTTTTCATGAGAGCCCTATTACCAAGGTCTACTTTTTCAAAAAATCAATGCCCTGCCCTACGCCCTTATAAGGGCGTAGGGCAGGGCATTGATTTTTTGAAAAAGTAGACCTTGGTAATAGGGCTCTCATGAAAAAGGGAACGTTTCACTCCTAAAAGGAAAAAAAAAAAAAAGCTAGTAAAATTACATCTTAAATTTAATGATCTTTTTTACCTTTTTTATTCTGGATCTTTCCATTTTTTTTGCATTAATTAGAGTCTTTTATACGAGCCCTATTAGCAAGGGTTCTGACGCGAAAATTGGAGAAAAATTGCCGGCAATTTTTCTCCAATTTTCGCGTCAGAACCCTTGCTAATAGGGCTCGTATAAAAGACTCTAATTAATGCAAAAAAAATGGAAAAATCGACGGTTTCCCCACTCGTGCGTAAATTAAAGCTAAATTATCTTTGATAATTTAGCTTTAATTTACGCACGAGTGGGGACGCCTAAGTTTTTTGCCGATTTCCCTTTTTTTTCCCTTTTTTTTTTTTTTTTTTTCACTTTTTGTTCAGCCCAATAATATCAAGGGTTCTGACGCGAAAAATGGACAAAAATTGCATGCAATTTTTGTCCATTTTTCGCGTCAGAACCCTTGATATTATTGGGCTGAACAAAAAGTGAAAAAAAAAGAAAAAAAAAAGCGACGAAAAAACAAACACCCAAAAAAAGACCTTTTTTTGGGTGTTTTTTTTTTCTAATTAAAAAAGCCATCAATTATTAAAAAAATGACCATTTAAATACATTTCAAAGTATCGTCCGAGGTAACCTCGAAGAAATTTTAAGAGACGCTTTGATTTATGCCCATTTTTTCAAAGCGACTTGCAACGGCTTGTAATGAACAGACCCAAAATGATCTTTCCCTTTTTTTATGTAAAAAAAGGGAAAGATCATTTTGGGTCTGTTCATTACAAGCCGTTGCAGATGGTTGCAGACAAAAGATCAAAAAAGCAATAGTAAATAATCGCTTTTTTAATCTATAATTTTTTTCTGATGTTTTCTCTTTTTTAGAAAAAGACTTTTTATTTCTTTTTCTTGAAAATGACATATTGGTTGCTGCAGGGTATTTTGCAAACATCAGAGAAAAAATATAGATTTTGAAGAAAAAGCGCTTTAAAAATAAAAAATTCCTAAAATGTTTTTATCGATTATAAAAGACTTTAACGCAACTTATTATTCACTTTTAACAACTCAAGAAATACAAAATCATGATATTTTACAGATAAGTTGAAAATTTTGTATTTTTTTCTTTATTCAATTATGGTCTAAATTTATATATTTATTTACTTTTCAATGGTTACGAGATTTTGATTATTTACCAGTTTTAACTCCAATATTAAATGGAAAATTTGTAGTTCTACCAACACCTAATACACCGACAAAAAACGCTTTTATTACAACTTGTCAAGAAGGCCAAAATATATTTAATTCTTTTTTAGGAATTTCATCATCAACCAAATCGTTAGATTTTTTAACGCCAACGTGGTTTGACAATCTAACAACATCTAATCAATTTTTAAACGAGCCAGAAAATTATCAACATTTTTTTGGAATTTTAATCATATTAGGAGTAAGTAGTTTTTTTAATAGTTTTTTGCTCAATTTGCCTTTATCAATCACGAATATTTGGTGCTTACGTTATTCAATTACTCATAATTTCAAAACAAGTTGTATTGCTATTTTAGGAGTTATTTTAGGTGAAATAACTTTTATGTCTTCTTTAATTTTACCACCTCCTTTTATACAAATAACCTTAACTTATTTAGAATCAATTTGGCCTTATATTTTTGGCATAATTTTAATTGTTTGGTTAATTTTTGATTCCATAAATAATTCTTCTTCTATTAATTTTTTTTCTAAAGATCAAAACTTACAATTTTCAGTTTGAAGACTTTCCTCCAAAATTAGCAATTTTGAAGGAAAAACACAAAGACGTATAAACTTCCTTAAAAATCGTCTATTTGATTTTTCTTCATCTTTCCCCTTCTTTGTCTTTCCCCCCGATTTGAATGGGCTATTAGGAACGAATGATAATCGAATTGAGAAGCAATTCGAGTATCGCCGCCCATTCAAATCGGGGGGAAAGACCTTAACAGAAGATACCGAAAAAATTGTAAATCGAACTAATTTCCCGGAACGGACATCACTAATTAACAATTTCAATTTGCAACCGGCTTGAAAAATTTTTATATTTGCTTTCTTACTTTCGTTAACAGAACAATCTTGTTGTTTTTCATATTTTGGAAGTTTAAATTTAAGTTCAACCTCGAATTTTTTAGATACTTATGTTTTTGCAGCATCCTCATCCCCAGCTTTTTTAATGGTTTCGTATTTAGGTTTTGCAATTGGAAGTTTTTTAAGTTTTGTTTTTTTTAATTATTTTTTTACACAATTTTTTTATCTTATTATTTGGTTAGGAAAATGGCCTAGGAATTTATTTAATTTTCTTATAACAAACATTAATCAACCAAACACTATTAAACAAGCAACAATTTCTTTTTTTCTAAAACTTATTCCACAAACTAAAAACTATTTTTATGTACAGTTTAACAATTTTAAAAATTGGTTTTCTACTCCCTTTATTTCGTCTTTTACAAAAGAAGAAGGGGAAAGAAAAATAGTAACTCAAACTCCTATAAAATATTGAATTTTTAATTTTTTTTACTTTTTATTTGGATCTCCTTCTCGGGGCTTCGCCCTGTCGACAAGCTCCAGGACAAAGCCCGGGGGCGAGTCGCAATTAAAAAAAGTAATTGTTAAAAACGAAGTGAAAGGAAAAAAAACGAGTATAGGTCGTATTTTTCCTTTCGGGAACTTTTTTCGTTTTTTTTCTTCTTTTTTTAATAATTTTAATAACTGGTATGAAAATTCTTCACCTTTTTCATGAGATTATATTCAAACAACTTCCGTTTTTTCAGAACAAAGAAGTCAACAACCCATTACTGGTATTCCATCTTTTAAAAATCTTTCTATGAGGTCAAATTCTATAAATATTAGAAATGATCGTTTTTCACCGTTTAACACATCAAATGAAAATATTCTAGGGAGACAAGAAGGAAAACGCTTTCCTAAAGTTTCGCTACAAACTGTATTAAATTTAGATAAATTTTTATTAACATGTCTTATCACTTTTGCTTTTACTACTATTCCTTATTATAGTTTTGATTATTTATTTAATCAATTTATTGGTGTGACTCCAAAGAATGAAATACTAAATCAGCACAACTTATGAATCAATTATCCTGATTTTAGTAGTTTATTAGGAATACAATTAACTGATAAATCAATTTTTAACACAGATGTCTCGTTATATGATTGAGCTCATTTTATGTATGGCGATTGGCCAAACAGTTTTGAATCATTAAACTATCAAGGAGAATTATTTTGGACTAATTTATGAGATCATCGCCATCAAAAACGTACGCGTCGAGCAACTCGATTAAAAATAAAAAATATAAAAAGCAAAATTGCAACTTCTTGGAAAGCTTTTAAGCAAAATGATTCTCTTAGTTCTCAATTATCCTCTTTCTCTTCATCTTCGAGGGAAGAAGTAGAAAGGGAAAAAGAAATAAGTCCAAATATTTTGAACTTGCCCCCCGGCTCTAATACGGGGCTTGTCGACCGTACAGAGCCCTGAAAAGATAAATATTTCTCTTTAATTGGACAAGGTGAAAAAAATACTGAAAGTATTTTTTGAAAAATATTACATTATCAAGACGAACCACTATCGATGAAGCGTTTTTCATGGCTTTGGTTATGGTTTACTGAACGTCAACCCATTCAAAATTTTTGAGAATATTTAAGTCAACCTATAAAACATACATCATCATGTAATTTTAAAGATTTAAGTACTACTACGAGCGCCACTCCAATTTATCCAAAAAATTGGAAAAAAGTTATAACCGACAAATATTATCAAAACCCTATTTACAAAATAATTTTAACAAGTGATCTTAATCAATTTTTAAAATGAGAACCTTTAACCCAAAATTTAAGTAATGCTCAAGAAAAAGAATTAGATTTTTTATGATTAAAAATGTGTCATTATTTTGATACGTTAAAATTTTATTTTAATTTAAAAGAACAATTAAAATCGTATTCGATTCCGTCATCTGTATCTTTACCTGGTTTTATTTCCCCTTCTTCTTCATGGCTCGGGGAAAAAAAAGGTGTTGGCGAGCTTCAAAGCAAAGCCAGGGGTCGAGCTTCAGATAATTTTAAATCTTTGCACCAAACCGCTTCATTAAATTTATCAGGACCGCAAACAAATTGAAAGGAATGGTTAAACTATAAAAAAACCTCAAAAGAAACTGAAATCAATTCTCGTTTTTCTTCTCCTATTGATATCAATAATTTTGCCTTTAATTTTAAATCCTTGACATCTTCTAATTATCATCAACGTTTTAAAGGAACTTTAAATCCAATTCGTGAATTATTTAATGTTTCATTACTTTCGTCTTCTCCATTAAATGAAAGTATAAAAAAAAATTCAACACTACAAACTGCACGAGCTGATTTTGATAAATTATTATTTAATGAATTTCCAATTGATAAAAATTGGTTTTTTCATGAAGAATCTTTATCTTCTCAGGTTTTAGAACCAAACCGTCTATCTTCAAATAATCGCCAATTAAATTCTTCAAATTTAACTTCAAAATCATTAACAACAAATTCTGTTGTTTCTTCTGAACAATTAGATCCTAAAATTCGTAAAAAAAGATTAGCAAAAAACGTTTTATCTTTTTCAATTCGCGATACTAACCAAATTTATAATCTTTTTGGTTCAAATAACCCTTTTTATGTCGGTTGGGATAAAAATTCAAGAAAATTTATTTTAACATCACGTTTTTTATCATGACCGGCTTCTTTAACAAAAAAAGAGCCTATTTTAAAAAACTCTGTTCCAGGTTCTTCTCGCTCTTCCGTATATAAAAAATATTCATCTTGGCCTTTTTTTGATCAACCTGGAATTTCTACGAATTTTTCTTTGAACAAAAGTAATTTAGGATTAGAAAAGCCATTTAGGGCAAACAACAGTAATTCTACTTTGAGGCTACAAAATACACAAGTTAATCAATTTTCTAGTCCTTCTATTCAAAGTCCTTATTCATTTATGTATGAACATTATTTAAATCTATTAAATAAAAAATTGAGAACTTTTCCAAATTTTACTATAAATAATACTGATAAAAAAGGAATTTTAACTTTATATACTTTTAGTTTACGTACTACTAAAAGATGAGTTTCTCAATTACCCCACAATATTTATAAAATATTTATGTTACCAACTAGTAATCAAGATATTTTTGGACCTTTTCAAAATACTTGGACATGGCCTGGATCTCCTATTTTTTTACGAGAATACTTTTTTTCAGGGAAAAAATAGGTCGGGGCGGAAAAATGGCCATTTAAATACATTTTCAAAGTGTCGAATTTAAGAGACACTTTGATTTATGGCCATTTTTTCTTTTTTTTATGCTATTTTTTTCTAGATTTTGTTCTCTTTTTTCTATTAATTAGAGCCTTTTATACGAGCCCTATTAGCAAGGGTTCTGACGCGAAAATTGGACTAAAATTGCCGGCAATTTTAGTCCAATTTTCGCGTCAGAACCCTTGCTAATAGGGCTCGTATAAAAGGCTCTAATTAATAGAAAAAAGAGAACAAAATCTAGAAAAAAATAGCATAAAACCGTAATTGGCTTATTTCGTAAGAATAATTTCATTAGCTTGAAAAGCTTTCTTTCCAATTTTTATGGTCCTTTTTGGGGATTTGCTTGAGCCCCCTATTACCAGAGGTTCTTCTCCTAAAAATGGCCCCAAATTCTATAGAAAACAATCCCGCATTTTTAAATGCGGGATTGTTTTCTATAGAATTTGGGGCCATTTTTAGGAGAAGAACCTCTGGTAATAGGGGGCTCAAGCAAATCCGGTCATAAAAAAATAGGGGGAAGAATTTAAATTAAGGGGAACGCTTGTAAGAATATGCGATAATTCTCTTTTTTGAGGGGAGTATGGAATATGCTATTTTTTTTTTTGGCGGTTTTGGGTCTTTTTTTTTTCCCTTTTTTTCTTTTTTCTCGCCCCTGTGCCATCCCCTTTCCTTCATTTCTTATTCAAATTCTTTTCTTAATTTCTTTTCTTTTTCTTTTTTATTTCCTTTCTTATTTTTATTCCTCTTATTTTTATTTCTTTATTTAATCATTAATCTTTATTCATTATTTTTTATTTAATTCTTATTAATTCCTTTTCTTTCTTTCTTTGCCGCCCTCCCCCTGGCTCCGCCCGCCCACTCCCCGACAGGGCGGAATCCTATCTAAAATTTATTAATAAGTATTTATAAAATTTTTATTAATTCTTTTTATAAATTCTTATTATTTATTTTTAGTTATTTGGGGCGAGCCCCCTGGCTCTGCCCGGCAGCTCCCCGACAGGGCGGAGCCCTGAATAAATAATTTTATAAATTATTTTTCTTTATTTGGGGCGAGCCCCCTGGCTCTGCCCGCCAGCTCGCCTACAGGGCGGAGCCCTGAATAAATAAAATAATTATTTATTTTATTAAATAAATTATTTATTTTAATTATTTATTTAAATAAAATTAATTAATAAGAATTTATTTTTAGGAATTTTATTTATTATTTATTTAATAAAATTAATTTTATTAAATAAATAATAAATAAAATTCCTAAAAATAAATTCTTATTAATTAATTTTATTTAAATAAATAATTAAAATAAATAATTTATTTAATAAAATAAATAATTATTTTATTTTTATTAATTAATAAAAATTTATTTTATAAATTCTTATTAATTCTTTTTCTTTAAATAAATAATTAAGAATTTATAAAATTATTTAATAAAAATTTTATAAATTCTTATTATTTATTTTTCTTTATTTGGGGCGAGCCCCCTGGCTCTGCCCGCCAGCTCGCCGACAGGGCGGAGCCCTGAATAAATAAAATAATTATTTATTTTATTAAATAAATTATTAATTTTAATTATTTATTTAAATAAAATTAATTAATAAGAATTTATTTTTAGGAATTTTATTTATTATTTATTTAATAAAATTAATTTTATTAAATAAATAATAAATAAAATTCCTAAAAATAAATTCTTATTAATTAATTTTATTTAAATAAATAATTAAAATTAATAATTTATTTAATAAAATAAATAATTATTTTATTTTTATTAATTAATAAAAATTTATTTTATAAATTCTTATTAATTATTTTTCTTTATTTGGGGCGAGCCCCCTGGCTCTGCCCGGCAGCTCGCTAACAGGGCGGAGCCCTGAATAAATAAAAATAATTACTTATTTTATTAAATAAATTATTTATTTTAATTATTTATTTAAATAAAATTAATTAATAAGAATTTATTTTTAGGAATTTTATTTATTATTTATTTAATAAAATTAATTTTATTAAATAAATAATAAATAAAATTCCTAAAAATAAATTCTTATTAATTAATTTTATTTAAATAAATAATTAAAATAAATAATTTATTTAATAAAATAAGTAATTATTTTATTTTTATTAATTAATAAAAATTTATTTTTAGTAATTAATAAAAATAAATTCTTATTAATTATTTTTATTTATTTGGGGCTCGCCCCAAATAAATAAATAAATTAAATTATTTATTTGGGGCTCGCCCCCTGGCTCTGCCCGGGAGCTCGCCGACAGGGCGGAGCCCTAAATAAATAATTTAATTTATTTATTTATTTAATAAATTAAGTAATTATTTTATTTTTATTAATTAATTAATAAAAATAAAAATAATTACTTTAATAAAAATAAAATAAATAAAATTAATAAATTCTTATTAATTAATTTTATTTATTTTATTAATAAGAATTAATAAAATAAATAAAATTAATTAATAAATAATAAAAATGAATTAATATTTTTATATTAAATAATTATTTATTAAATAATTATTTATTTAATGTTTTGGGCTCGCCCCCTGGCTCTGCCCGGGAGCTCGCCGACAGGGCGGAGACAGGGGGCGAGCCCCAATTCTTATTAATAAAATTAAATAATTTAATTTTATTTATTAATTAATAAGAATTAATTAATAAATTTATTTATTTATTTATTTAATTTTAAATTTTTCAAATTTTTTTCCACTACGCACCTAAATTTTTTGGTGCGTCGTGGAAAATCTTTAGGAAAATGAAAATTTTCTTTCCACTACGCAACAAAATTTTTTGTTGCGTCGTGGAAAATCTTCCCATTATTTTTTTTAAATTGCTGCGTAGTGGAAGATCGTTTCGTTCCACTACGCAGCAATTTAAAAAAAATAATGGGACGATTTGCCACGACGCAGCAATTTTTTTTTGATGCGTCGTGGCAAATCGTTAGGAAAATGAAAAAATTCTTTCCACTACGCAACAAAATTTTTTGTTGCGTCGTGGAAAATCGTCCCATTATTTTTTTTAAATTGCTGCGTAGTGGAAGATCGTTTAGTTCCACTACGCAGCAATTTAAAAAAAATAATGGGACGATTTGCCACGACGCAGCAATTTTTTTTTGATGCGTCGTGGCAAATCTTTAGGAAAATGAAAATTTTCTTTCCACTACGCAACAAAATTTTTTGTTGCGTCGTGGAAAATCTTCCCATTATTTTTTTTAAATTGCTGCGTAGTGGAAGATCGTTTAGTTCCACTACGCAGCAATTTAAAAAAAAAAAATAATGGGACGATTTGCCACGACGCAGCAATTTTTTTTGATGCGTCGTGGCAAATCGTTAGGAAAATGAAAAAATTCTTTCCACTACGCAACAAAATTTTTTGTTGCGTCGTGGAAAAAATCGTCCCATTATTTTTTTTAAATTGCTGTAGTGGAAGATCGTTTAGTTCCACTACGCAGCAATTTAAAAAAAATAATGGGACGATTTGCCACGACGCATTTTTTTTTTTTTTGATGCGTCGTGGCAAATCGTTAGGAAAATGAAAAAATTCTTTCCACTACGCAACAAAATTTTTTGTTGCGTCGTGGAAAATCGTCCCATTATTTTTTTTAAATTGCTGCGTAGTGGAACTAAACGATCTTCCACTACGCAGCAATTAAAAAAAAAAAAATAATGGGACGATTTGCCACGACGCAGCAATTTTTTTTTGATGCGTCGTGGCAAATCGTTAGGAAAATGAAAAAATTCTTTCCACTACGCAACAAAATTTTTTGTTGCGTCGTGGAAAATCGTCCCATTATTTTTTTTAAATTGCTGCGTAGTGGAAGATCGTTTAGTTCCACTACGCAGCAATTTAAAAAAAATAATGGGACGATTTGCCACGACGCAGCAATTTTTTTTTTTTGATGCGTCGTGGCAAATCGTTAGGAAAATGAAAAAATTCTTTCCACTACGCAACAAAATTTTTTGTTGCGTCGTGGAAAATCGTCCCATTATTTTTTTTAAATTGCTGCGTAGTGGAAGATCGTTTAGTTCCACTACGCAGCAATTTAAAAAAAATAATGGGACGATTTGCCACGACGCAGCAATTTTTTTTTGATGCGTCGTGGCAAATCGTTAGGAAAATGAAAAAATTCTTTCCACTACGCAACAAAATTTTTTGTTGCGTCGTGGAAAATCGTCCCATTATTTTTTTTAAATTGCTGCGTAGTGGAAGATCGTTTAGTTCCACTACGCAGCAAAAAAAAAAATAATGGGACGATTTGCCACGACGCAGCAATTTTTTTTGATGCGTCGTGGCAAATCGTTAGGAAAATGAAAAAATTCTTTCCACTACGCAACAAAATTTTTTGTTGCGTCGTGAAAAAATCGTCCCATTATTTTTTTTAAATTGCTGCGTAGTGGAAGATCGTTTAGTTCCACTACGCAGCAATTTAAAAAAAATAATGGGACGATTTTCCACGACGCAGCAATTTTTTTTTGATGCGTCGTGGCAAATCGTTAGGAAAATGAAAAAATTCTTTCCACTACGCAACAAAATTTTTTGTTGCGTCGTGGAAAATCGTCCCATTATTTTTTTTAAATTGCTGCGTAGTGGAAGATCGTTTAGTTCCACTACGCAGCAATTTAAAAAAAATAATGGGACGATTTGCCACGACGCAGCAATTTTTTTTTGATGCGTCGTGGCAAATCGTTAGGAAAATGAAAAAATTCTTTCCACTACGCAACAAAATTTTTTGTTGCGTCGTGGAAAATCGTCCCATTATTTTTTTTAAATTGCTGCGTAGTGGAAGATCGTTTAGTTCCACTACGCAGCAATTTAAAAAAAATAATGGGACGATTTGCCACGACGCAGCAATTTTTTTTTGATGCGTCGTGGCAAATCGTTAGGAAAATGAAAAAATTCTTTCCACTACGCAACAAATTTTTTTTGTTGCGTCGTGGAAAATCGTCCCATTATTTTTTTTAAATTGCTGCGTAGTGGAAGATCGTTTAGTTCCACTACGCAGCAATAAAAAAAAAAAAAAAATAATGGGACGATTTGCCACGACGCAGCAATTTTTTTTTGATGCGTCGTGGCAAATCGTTAGGAAAATGAAAAAATTCTTTCCACTACGCAACAAAATTTTTTGTTGCGTCGTGGAAAATCGTCCCATTATTTTTTTTAAATTGCTGCGTAGTGGAACTAAACGATCTTCCACTACGCAGCAAGCAAAAAAAAATAATGGGACGATTTGCCACGACGCAGCAATTTTTTTTGATGCGTCGTGGCAAATCGTTAGGAAAATGAAAAAATTCTTTCCACTACGCAACAAAATTTTTTGTTGCGTCGTGGAAAATCGTCCCATTATTTTTTTTAAATTGCTGCGTAGTGGAAGATCGTTTAGTTCCACTACGCAGCAATTTAAAAAAAATAATGGGACGATTTCACGACGCAGCAATTTTTTTTTGATGCGTCGTGGCAAATCGTTAGGAAAATGAAAAAATTCTTTCCACTACGCAACAAAATTTTTTGTTGCGTCGTGGAAAATCGTCCCATTATTTTTTTTAAATTGCTGCGTAGTGGAACTAAACGATCTTCCACTACGCAGCAATTTAAAAAAAATAATGGGACGATTTGCCACGACGCAGCAATTTTTTTTTGATGCGTCGTGGCAAATCGTTAGGAAAATGAAAAAATTCTTTCCACTACGCAACAAAATTTTTTGTTGCGTCGTGGAAAATCGTCCCATTATTTTTTTTAAATTGCTGCGTAGTGGAAGATCGTTTAGTTCCACTACGCAGCAATTTAAAAAAAATAATGGGACGATTTGCCACGACGCAGCAATTTTTTTTTGATGCGTCGTGGCAAATCGTTAGGAAAATGAAAAAATTCTTTCCACTACGCAACAAAATTTTTTGTTGCGTCGTGGAAAATCGTCCCATTATTTTTTTTAAATTGCTGCGTAGTGGAAAGAAACGATCTTCCACTACGCAGCAATTTAAAAAAAATAATGGGACGATTTGCCACAACGCAGCAATTTTTTTTTGATGCGTAGTGGAAAGAAATTTTGAAAAATTAAAAATTAAATAAATAAATAAAATTAATTTATTAATTAATTCTTATTAATAAATAAAATAAATAATAAAATTACTATTAAATAATTCAGGGCTCCGCCCTGAATTATTAATAATTTATTAATTAATTTTATTTATTTATTTATTTATTTGGGGCGAGCCCCAAATAAATAAATAAATAATAAAATTAATTAATAATTATTAATAATTTTATTTATTTATTTATTTATTTAAGGCTCGCCCCAAATAAATAAATAAATAATAAAATTACTATTAAATAATTCAGGGCTCCGCCCTGAATTATTTTTTATTTATTAATTAATTTTTCTATTAAATAATAAAATTATTTAATAGAAAAATTAATTAATAAATTATTAATTATTATTAATTAATTTTATTTATTTATTTATTTATTTGGGGCTCGCCCCCTGGCTATATAAATATATTACTGCCCGAGAACTCGCCGACAGGGCGGAACCCTAAATAAAATTATTTATTTAATTTTATTTAATTTATATTAATTAATAAGAATTTATTTATTTATTTAATTTTATTTAATTTATATTAATTAATAAGAATTTATTTATTTATTTAATTTTATTTAATTTATATTAATTAATAAGAATTTATTTATTTATTTAATTTTATTTAATTTATATTAATTAATAAGAATTTATTTATTTATTTAATTTTATTTAATTTATTTATTTATTTATTTAATTTTATTTAATTTATATTAATTAATAAGAATTTATTTATTTAATTTTATTATTTATTTAATTTTATTATTTATTTTATTTTATTTATTTATTTATTTATTTATTTATTTATTTATTTATTTATTTAAATAAATAAATAAATTGTTATTAATTAATATAAATTAAATAAAATTATTTATTTAATTTTATTATTTATTTTATTTTATTATTTATTTTATTTTATTTATTTATTTATTTATTTATTTATTTATTTAAATAAATAAATAAATTGTTATTAATTAATATAAATTAAATAAAATTATTTATTTAATTTTATTATTTATTTTATTTTATTATTTATTTTATTTTATTTATTTATTTATTTATTTAATTTATTAATAAGAATTTATTTATTTATTTATTTAGGGCTCCGAGAAAAAAAAAGGTGTCGGCGAGCTCCCGGGCAGTAATATATTTATATAGCCAGGGGGCGAGCCCCAAATAAATAAATAAAATAAATAAATTAATTAATTTTATTTAAATAAATAAATAAAATAAATTAATTTATTTTATTTATTTATTTAATTTTTAATGTTTCAAAATTTCTTTCCACTACGCACCAATTTTTAAAATGGTGCGTCGTGGAAAATCTTACGTTAATTTTTTTTAAATTGCTGCGTAGTGGAACTAAACGATCTTCCACTACGCAGCAATTTAAAAAAAATAATGGGAAGATTTTCCACGACGCAACAAAAAATTTTGTTGCGTAGTGGAAAGAAAATTTTCATTTTCCTAACGATTTGCCACGACGCATCAAAAAAAAATTGCTGCGTCGTGGCAAATCGTCCCATTATTTTTTTTAAATTGCTGCGTAGTGGAACGAAACGATCTTCCACTACGCAGCAATTTAAAAAAAATAATGGGACGATTTTCCACGACGCAACAAAAAATTTTGTTGCGTAGTGGAAAGAAATTTTTCATTTTCCTAACGATTTGCCACGACGCATCAAAAAAAATTGCTGCGTCGTGGCAAATCGTCCCATTATTTTTTTTAAATTGCTGCGTAGTGGAACTAAACGATCTTCCACTACGCAGCAATTTAAAAAAAATAATGGGACGATTTTCCACGACGCAACAAAAAATTTTGTTGCGTAGTGGAAAGAAAATTTTCATTTTCCTAACGATTTGCCACGACGCATCAAAAAAAAATTGCTGCGTCGTGGCAAATCGTCCCATTATTTTTTTTAAATTGCTGCGTAGTGGAAGATCGTTTAGTTCCACTACGCAGCAATTTAAAAAAAATAATGGGACGATTTTCCACGACGCAACAAAAAATTTTGTTGCGTAGTGGAAAGAATTTTTTCATTTTCCTAACGATTTGCCACGACGCATCAAAAAAAAATTGCTGCGTCGTGGCAAATCGTCCCATTATTTTTTTTAAATTGCTGCGTAGTGGAACTAAACGATCTTCCACTACGCAGCAATTTAAAAAAAATAATGGGACGATTTTCCACGACGCAACAAAAAATTTTGTTGCGTAGTGGAAAGAATTTTTTCATTTTCCTAACGATTTGCCACGACGCATCAAAAAAAAAAATTGCTGCGTCGTGGCAAATCGTCCCATTATTTTTTTTAAATTGCTGCGTAGTGGAAGATCGTTTAGTTCCACTACGCAGCAATAAAAAAAATAATGGGACGATTTTCCACGACGCAACAAAAAATTTTGTTGCGTAGTGGAAAGAATTTTTTCATTTTCCTAACGATTTGCCACGACGCATCAAAAAAAAATTGCTGCGTCGTGGCAAATCGTCCCATTATTTTTTTTAAATTGCTGCGTAGTGGAAGATCGTTTAGTTCCACTACGCAGCAATTTAAAAAAAATAATGGGACGATTTTCCACGACGCAACAAAAAATTTTGTTGCGTAGTGGAAAGAATTTTTTCATTTTCCTAACGATTTGCCACGACGCATCAAAAAAAAATTGCTGCGTCGTGGCAAATCGTCCCATTATTTTTTTTAAATTGCTGCGTAGTGGAACTAAACGATCTTCCACTACGCAGCAATTTAAAAAAAATAATGGGACGATTTTCCACGACGCAACAAAAAATTTTGTTGCGTAGTGGAAAGAATTTTTTCATTTTCCTAACGATTTGCCACGACGCATCAAAAAAAAATTGCTGCGTCGTGGCAAATCGTCCCATTATTTTTTTTAAATTGCTGCGTAGTGGAAGATCGTTTAGTTCCACTACGCAGCAATTTAAAAAAAATAATGGGACGATTTTCCACGACGCAACAAAAAATTTTGTTGCGTAGTGGAAAGAATTTTTTCATTTTCCTAACGATTTGCCACGACGCATCAAAAAAAAATTGCTGCGTCGTGGCAAATCGTCCCATTATTTTTTTTAAATTGCTGCGTAGTGGAACTAAACGATCTTCCACTACGCAGCAATTTAAAAAAAATAATGGGACGATTTTCCACGACGCAACAAAAAATTTTGTTGCGTAGTGGAAAGAATTTTTTCATTTTCCTAACGATTTGCCACGACGCATCAAAAAAAAATTGCTGCGTCGTGGCAAATCGTCCCATTATTTTTTTTAAATTGCTGCGTAGTGGAACTAAACGATCTTCCACTACGCAGCAATTTAAAAAAAATAATGGGACGATTTTCCACGACGCAACAAAAAATTTTGTTGCGTAGTGGAAAGAATTTTTTCATTTTCCTAACGATTTGCCACGACGCATCAAAAAAAAATTGCTGCGTCGTGGCAAATCGTCCCATTATTTTTTTTTTTAAATTGCTGCGTAGTGGAACTAAACGATCTTCCACTACGCAGCAATTTAAAAAAAATAATGGGACGATTTTCCACGACGCAACAAAAAATTTTGTTGCGTAGTGGAAAGAATTTTTTCATTTTCCTAACGATTTGCCACGACGCAAAAAAAAAAAATTGCGTCGTGGCAAATCGTCCCATTATTTTTTTTAAATTGCTGCGTAGTGGAACTAAACGATCTTCCACTACGCAGCAATTTAAAAAAAAAAATAATGGGACGATTTTCCACGACGCAACAAAAAATTTTGTTGCGTAGTGGAAAGAATTTTTTCATTTTCCTAACGATTTGCCACGACGCATCAAAAAAAAATTGCTGCGTCGTGGCAAATCGTCCCATTATTTTTTTTAAATTGCTGCGTAGTGGAACTAAACGATCTTCCACTACGCAGCAATTTAAAAAAAATAATGGGACGATTTTCCACGACGCAACAAAAAATTTTGTTGCGTAGTGGAAAGAATTTTTTCATTTTCCTAACGATTTGCCACGACGCATCAAAAAAAAATTGCTGCGTCGTGGCAAATCGTCCCATTATTTTTTTTAAATTGCTGCGTAGTGGAAGATCGTTTAGTTCCACTACGCAGCAATTTAAAAAAAATAATGGGAAGATTTTCCACGACGCAACAAAAAATTTTGTTGCGTAGTGGAAAGAAATTTTTCATTTTCCTAACGATTTGCCACGACGCATCAAAAAAAAATTGCTGCGTCGTGGCAAATCGTCCCATTATTTTTTTTAAATTGCTGCGTAGTGGAAAAAATTTTTTTTATTTTTTTCCCGAGGGGGGGGGGGGGGGGGGGTGTTTCGGTTTTTTGTTTTTTTAGGCCAGGGGGCGAGCCCCAAATTAATTAATTTAATTATTTATTTAGGGGGGCTCGCACCCTGGCTCTGCCCGGGAGCTCGCCGACACCTTTTTTTTTCTTGGAGCCCTGAATTAAAAAAAAAAAATTAAATAATTCAGTAAATCATTAAATTTAATAAATAAGAAAATTATTTATTAAATTTAATGATTTATTGAATTATTTAATAGAAAAATAATAAAATTACTATAAAATAATTCAGCAAATAAATAAATAAAATAAATAATTAAATTATTTTATTTATTTATTTGCTGAATTATTTTATAGTAATTTTATTATTTATTTTTATTGGGGCTCGCCCCCTGGCTATATAAATATATTACTGCCCGGGAGCTCGCCGACACCTTTTTTTTTCTCGGAGCCCTGAATTAATAAAAAAAAAATTTAGTAAATCATTAAATAAAATAAATTATAAAATTATTTATTTTTTTATTTATTCAGGGCGGAGCCAGGGGGCGAGCCCCAGTAAATAAAGAAATAAAATAAATAATTTAGTAAATCATTAAATAAAATCAATAAATAAAATAAATAATTTAGTAAATCATTAAATAAAATCAATAAATAAAATAAATAATTTAGTAAATCATTAAATAAAATCAATAAATAAAATAAATAATTTAGTAAATCATTAAATAAAATAAAGAAATAAAATAAATAATTTAGTAAATCAGTAAATAAAATAAAGAAATAAAATAAATAATTTAGTAAATCAGTAAATAAAATAAATTATAAAATTATTTATTTTTTTATTTATTCAGGGCTCCGCCCTGAATTAATTAAAGAATTTTAAAATAATTCAGGGCTCCGCCCTGAATTATTTAATAGAAAAATCTTCCCATTATTTTTTTTAAATTGGTGCGGAGTGGAAAATCGTTTCTTTCCACTACGCAGCAATTTAAAAAAAATAATGGGAAGATTTTCCACGACGCAACAAAAAATTTTGTTGCGTAGTGGAAAGAAAATTTTCATTTTCCTAAAGATTTGCCACGACGCATCAAAAAAAAATTGCTGCGTCGTGGCAAATCGTCCCATTATTTTTTTTAAATTGCTGCGTAGTGGAACTAAACGATCTTCCACTACGCAGCAATTTAAAAAAAATAATGGGACGATTTTCCACGACGCAACAAAAAATTTTGTTGCGTAGTGGAAAGAATTTTTTCATTTTCCTAACGATTTGCCACGACGCATCAAAAAAAAATTGCTGCGTCGTGGCAAATCGTCCCATTATTTTTTTTAAATTGCTGCGTAGTGGAACGAAACGATCTTCCACTACGCAGCAATTTAAAAAAAATAATGGGAAGATTTTCCACGACGCAACAAAAAATTTTGTTGCGTAGTGGAAAGAAATTTTTCATTTTCCTAACGATTTGCCACGACGCAAAAAAAAAAAAAATTGCTGCGTCGTGGCAAATCGTCCCATTATTTTTTTTAAATTGCTGCGTAGTGGAAGATCGTTTAGTTCCACTACGCAGCAATTTAAAAAAAATAATGGGACGATTTTCCACGACGCAACAAAAAATTTTGTTGCGTAGTGGAAAGAAAATTTTCATTTTCCTAACGATTTGCCACGACGCATCAAAAAAAAATTGCTGCGTCGTGGCAAATCGTCCCATTATTTTTTTTAAATTGCTGCGTAGTGGAAGATCGTTTCGTTCCACTACGCAGCAATTTAAAAAAAATAATGGGACGATTTTCCACGACGCAACAAAAAATTTTGTTGCGTAGTGGAAAGAATTTTTTCATTTTCCTAACGATTTGCCACGACGCATCAAAAAAAAATTGCTGCGTCGTGGCAAATCGTCCCATTATTTTTTTTTAATTGCTGCGTAGTGGAAGATCGTTTAGTTCCACTACGCAGCAATTTAAAAAAAATAATGGGACGATTTTCCACGACGCAACAAAAAATTTTGTTGCGTAGTGGAAAGAATTTTTTCATTTTCCTAACGATTTGCCACGACGCATCAAAAAAAAATTGCTGCGTCGGCAAATCGTCCCATTATTTTTTTTTAATTGCTGCGTAGTGGAAGATCGTTTAGTTCCACTACGCAGCAATTTAAAAAAAATAATGGGACGATTTTCCACGACGCAACAAAAAATTTTGTTGCGTAGTGGAAAGAATTTTTTCATTTTCCTAACGATTTGCCACGACGCATCAAAAAAAAATTGCTGCGTCGTGGCAAATCGTCCCATTATTTTTTTTAAATTGCTGCGTAGTGGAACTAAACGATCTTCCACTACGCAGCAATTTAAAAAAAATAATGGGACGATTTTCCACGACGCAACAAAAAATTTTGTTGCGTAGTGGAAAGAAAATTTTCATTTTCCTAACGATTTGCCACGACGCATCAAAAAAAAATTGCTGCGTCGTGGCAAATCGTCCCATTTTTTTTTTTTTAAATTGCTGCGTAGTGGAACTAAACGATCTTCCACTACGCAGCAATTTAAAAAAAATAATGGGACGATTTTCCACGACGCAACAAAATTTTGTTGCGTAGTGGAAAGAAAATTTTCATTTTCCTAACGATTTGCCACGACGCATCAAAAAAAAATTGCTGCGTCGTGGCAAATCGTCCCATTATTTTTTTAAATTGCTGCGTAGTGGAACGAAACGATCTTCCACTACGCAGCAATTTAAAAAAAATAATGGGAAGATTTTCCACGACGCAACAAAAAATTTTGTTGCGTAGTGGAAAGAATTTTTTCATTTTCCTAACGATTTGCCACGACGCATCAAAAAAAAAATTGCTGCGTCGTGGCAAATCGTCCCATTATTTTTTTTAAATTGCTGCGTAGTGGAAGATCGTTTCGTTCCACTACGCAGCAATTTAAAAAAAATAATGGGACGATTTGCCACGACGCAGCAATTTTTTTTTGATGCGTAGTGGAAAGAAATTTTGAAAAATTAAAAATTAAATAAATAAATAAAATTAATTTATTAATTAATTCTTATTAATAAATAAAATAAATAATAAAATTACTATTAAATAATTCAGGGCTCCGCCCTGAATTATTAATAATTTATTAATTAATTTTATTTATTTATTTAATTTTATTATTTATTTTATTTTATTATTTATTTTATTTTATTATTTATTTTATTTTATTTATTTATTTTATTTTATTTATTTATTTTATTTTATTTATTTATTTATTTATTTATTTATTTATTTATTTAAATAAATAAATTGTTATTAATTAATATAAATTAAATAAAATTATTTATTTAATTTTATTATTTATTTTATTTTATTATTTATTTTAATTCTTTTTATTTCTCGCAACCCTAAATAAATAAATAAAATTTATTTATTTATTTAAATTAATAAAATAAATAAATAAATTTTATTTATTTTATTAATTTAAATAAATAAATAAAATTTATTTATTTATTTATTTAAATTAATAAAATAAATAAATAAATTTTATTTATTTTATTAATTTAAATAAATAAATAAATAAATTTTATTTATTTTAATTCTTTTTATTTCTCGCAACCCTAAATAAATAAATAAAATTTATTTATTTAAATTAATAAAATAAATAAATAAATAAAATTTCTTTAATTTATTTAAATAAATAAATAAATTTTATTTATTTTAATTCTTTTTATTTCTCGCAACCCTAAATAAATAAAATTTATTTATTTTAATTCTTTTTATTTCTCGCAACCCTAAATAAATAAATAAAATTTATTTATTTTATTTATTTTATTAATTTAAATTAATAAATAAATTTATTTATTAATTTAAATTAATAAAATAAAATAAATAAATAAATTTTATTTATTTTAATTCTTTTTTTATTTCTCGCAACCCTAAATAAATAAATAAAATTTATTTATTTTAATTTTTTTATTTCTCACAACCCTAAATAAATAAATAAATTTTATTTATTTATTTTAATTCTTTTTATTTCTCGCAACCCTAAATAAATAAATAAATAAAATTTATTTATTTTAATTTTTATTTCTCACAACCCTAAATAAATAAAATAAATAAAATTTATTTATTTAAATTAATAAAATAAATAAATAAATTTTATTTATTTATTTTATTTAAATAAATTTAATTTATTTATTTATTTTAATTCTTTTTATTTCTCGCAACCCTAAATAAATAAATTTTATTTATTTATTTTATTTATTTTATTAATTTAAATTAATAAATAAATTTATTTATTTATTAATTTAAATTAATAAAATAAATAAAATAAATAAATAAAATTTATTTATTTTAATTCTTTTTATTTCTCGGAACCCTAAATAAATAAATAAAATTTATTTATTTAAATTCTTTTTATTTCTCGGAACCCTAAATAAATAAATTTTATTTATTTAAATTCTTTTTATTTCTCGGAACCCTAAATAAATAAAATTTATTTATTTATTTATTTATTTATTTATTTATTTATTTAAATAAATAAATAAATTGTTATTAATTAATATAAATTAAATAAAATTATTTATTTAATTTTATTATTTATTTAATTTTATTATTTATTTTATTTTATTATTTATTTTATTTTATTTATTTATTTAATTAATTTTATTTAATTTTATTTAATTAATTTTATTTATTTATTTAATTTTATTATTTATTTAATTTATTAATAAGAATTTATTTATTTATTTATTTAGGGCTCCGCCCTGTCGGCGAGCTCCCGGGCAGTAATATATTTATATAGCCAGGGGGCGAGCCCCAAATAAATAAATAAAATAAATTAATTAATTAATTTTATTTAAATAAATAAATAAAATAAATTAATTAATTAATTTTATTTAAATAAATAAATAAAATTAATTAATTAATTTTATTTATTTATTTATTTAATTTTTAATGTTTCAAAATTTCTTTCCACTACGCACCAATTTTTAAAATGGTGCGTCGTGGAAAATCGTCCCATTATTTTTTTTAAATTGCTGCGTAGTGGAACGAAACGATCTTCCACTACGCAGCAATTAAAAAAAAAATAATGGGACGATTTTTCCACGACGCAACAAAAAATTTTGTTGCGTAGTGGAAAGAATTTTTTCATTTTCCTAACGATTTGCCACGACGCATCAAAAAAAAATTGCTGCGTCGTGGCAAATCGTCCCATTATTTTTTTTAAATTGCTGCGTAGTGGAACGAAACGATCTTCCACTACGCAGCAATTTAAAAAAAAAAATAATGGGACGATTTTCCACGACGCAACAAAAAATTTTGTTGCGTAGTGGAAAGAATTTTTTCATTTTCCTAACGATTTGCCACGACGCATCAAAAAAAAATTGCTGCGTCGTGGCAAATCGTCCCATTATTTTTTTTAAATTGCTGCGTAGTGGAACTAAACGATCTTCCACTACGCAGCAATTTAAAAAAAATAATGGGACGATTTTTCCACGACGCAACAAAAAATTTTGTTGCGTAGTGGAAAGAATTTTTTCATTTTCCTAACGATTTGCCACGACGCAAAAAAAAAAAATTGCTGCGTCGTGGCAAATCGTCCCATTATTTTAATTAAATTGCTGCGTAGTGGAACTAAACGATCTTCCACTACGCAGCAATTTAAAAAAAATAATGGGACGATTTTCCACGACGCAACAAAAAATTTTGTTGCGTAGTGGAAAGAATTTTTTCATTTTCCTAACGATTTGCCACGACGCAAAAAAAAAAAAATTGCTGCGTCGTGGCAAATCGTCCCATTATTTTTTTTAAATTGCTGCGTAGTGGAACTAAACGATCTTCCACTACGCAGCAATTTAAAAAAAATAATGGGACGATTTTCCACGACGCAACAAAAAATTTTGTTGCGTAGTGGAAAGAATTTTTTCATTTTCCTAACGATTTGCCACGACGCATCAAAAAAAAATTGCTGCGTCGTGGCAAATCGTCCCATTATTTTTTTTAAATTGCTGCGTAGTGGAACTAAACGATCTTCCACTACGCAGCAATTTAAAAAAAATAATGGGACGATTTTCCACGACGCAACAAAAAATTTTGTTGCGTAGTGGAAAGATTTTTTCATTTTCCTAACGATTTGCCACGACGCATCAAAAAAAAATTGCTGCGTCGTGGCAAATCGTCCCATTATTTTTTTTAAATTGCTGCGTAGTGGAAGATCGTTTAGTTCCACTACGCAGCAATTTAAAAAAAATAATGGGACGATTTTCCACGACGCAACAAAAAATTTTGTTGCGTAGTGGAAAGAATTTTTTCATTTTCCTAACGATTTGCCACGACGCATCAAAAAAAAATTGCTGCGTCGTGGCAAATCGTCCCATTATTTTTTTTAAATTGCTGCGTAGTGGAACTAAACGATCTTCCACTACGCAGCAATTTAAAAAAAATAATGGGACGATTTTCCACGACGCAACAAAAAATTTTGTTGCGTAGTGGAAAGAATTTTTTCATTTTCCTAACGATTTGCCACGACGCATCAAAAAAAAATTGCTGCGTCGTGGCAAATCGTCCCATTATTTTTTTTAAATTGCTGCGTAGTGGAACTAAACGATCTTCCACTACGCAGCAATTTAAAAAAAATAATGGGACGATTTTCCACGACGCAACAAAAAATTTTGTTGCGTAGTGGAAAGAATTTTTTCATTTTCCTAACGATTTGCCACGACGCATCAAAAAAAAAAATTGCTGCGTCGTGGCAAATCGTCCCATTATTTTTTTTTAAATTGCTGCGTAGTGGAACTAAACGATCTTCCACTACGCAGCAATTTAAAAAAAATAATGGGACGATTTTCCACGACGCAACAAAAAATTTTGTTGCGTAGTGGAAAGAATTTTTTCATTTTCCTAACGATTTGCCACGACGCATCAAAAAAAAATTGCTGCGTCGTGGCAAATCGTCCCATTATTTTTTTTAAATTGCTGCGTAGTGGAAGATCGTTTAGTTCCACTACGCAGCAATTTAAAAAAAATAATGGGACGATTTTCCACGACGCAACAAAAAATTTTGTTGCGTAGTGGAAAGAATTTTTTCATTTTCCTAACGATTTGCCACGACGCATCAAAAAAAAATTGCTGCGTCGTGGCAAATCGTCCCATTATTTTTTTTAAATTGCTGCGTAGTGGAACTAAACGATCTTCCACTACGCAGCAATTTAAAAAAAATAATGGGACGATTTTCCACGACGCAACAAAAAATTTTGTTGCGTAGTGGAAAGAATTTTTTCATTTTCCTAACGATTTGCCACGACGCATCAAAAAAAAATTGCTGCGTCGTGGCAAATCGTCCATTATTTTTTTTAAATTGCTGCGTAGTGGAAGATCGTTTAGTTCCACTACGCAGCAATTTAAAAAAAAAATAATGGGACGATTTTCCACGACGCAACAAAAAATTTTGTTGCGTAGTGGAAAGAATTTTTTCATTTTCCTAACGATTTGCCACGACGCATCAAAAAAAAATTGCTGCGTCGTGGCAAATCGTCCCATTATTTTTTTTAAATTGCTGCGTAGTGGAACTAAACGATCTTCCACTACGCAGCAATAAAAAAAAAAAATAATAACGATTTTCCACGACGCAACAAAAAATTTTGTTGCGTAGTGGAAAGAATTTTTTCATTTTCCTAACGATTTGCCACGACGCATCAAAAAAAAATTGCTGCGTCGTGGCAAATCGTCCCATTATTTTTTTTAAATTGCTGCGTAGTGGAACGAAACGATCTTCCACTACGCAGCAATTTAAAAAAAATAATGGGACGATTTTCCACGACGCAACAAAAAATTTTGTTGCGTAGTGGAAAGAATTTTTTCATTTTCCTAACGATTTGCCACGACGCATCAAAAAAAAATTGCTGCGTCGTGGCAAATCGTCCCATTATTTTTTTTAAATTGCTGCGTAGTGGAACTAAACGATCTTCCACTACGCAGCAATTTAAAAAAAATAATGGGACGATTTTCCACGACGCAACAAAAAATTTTGTTGCGTAGTGGAAAGAATTTTTTCATTTTCCTAACGATTTGCCACGACGCATCAAAAAAAAATTGCTGCGTCGTGGCAAATCGTCCCATTATTTTTTTTAAATTGCTGCGTAGTGGAAGATCGTTTAGTTCCACTACGCAGCAATTTAAAAAAAATAATGGGACGATTTTCCACGACGCAACAAAAAATTTTGTTGCGTAGTGGAAAGAATTTTTTCAATTTCCTAACGATTTGCCACGACGCATCAAAAAAAAATTGCTGCGTCGTGGCAAATCGTCCCATTATTTTTTTTAAATTGCTGCGTAGTGGAAGATCGTTTAGTTCCACTACGCAGCAATTTAAAAAAAATAATGGGACGATTTTCCACGACGCAACAAAAAATTTTGTTGCGTAGTGGAAAGAATTTTTTCAATTTCCTAACGATTTGCCACGACGCATCGCAAAAAAAAAATTGCTGCGTCGTGGCAAATCGTCCCATTATTTTTTTTAAATTGCTGCGTAGTGGAAGATCGTTTAGTTCCACTACGCAGCAATTTAAAAAAAAAATAATGGGACGATTTTCCACGACGCAACAAAAAATTTTTGTTGCGTAGTGGAAAGAATTTTTTCATTTTCCTAACGATTTGCCACGACGCAAAAAAAAAAATTGCTGCGTCGTGGCAAATCGTCCCATTATTTTTTTTAAATTGCTGCGTAGTGGAAGATCGTTTAGTTCCACTACGCAGCAATTTAAAAAAAATAATGGGAAGATTTTCCACGACGCAACAAAAAATTTTGTTGCGTAGTGGAAAGAATTTTTTCATTTTCCTAACGATTTGCCACGACGCATCAAAAAAAAATTGCTGCGTCGTGGCAAATCGTCCCATTATTTTTTTTAAATTGCTGCGTAGTGGAAGATCGTTTCGTTCCACTACGCAGCAATTTAAAAAATTTTTCACCAAGATTTTCCACGACGCACCCAAAAAAATTAGGTGCGCAGTGGAAAATATTGATTTATTTGGGGCTCGCCCCCTGGCTCTGCCCGGGAGCTTGCCGACAGGGCGGAGCCCTAAATTAAATTATTTATTTATTTTTATTAATTTATTTTATTAATTTTTATTAATTAAATAAATATTTATTTAATTAATTTTAAATAATTCACTAAATAAATAATAAAATTAATTAATAAAAATTAATAAAATTAATTAATAAAAATAAATTTATTTATTTTTATTAATTAATTTTATTAATTTTTATTAATTAATTTTATTATTTATTTAGTGAATTATTTAAAATTAATTAATAAGAATAAAATTATTTTTATTTATTTAGGGCTCCGCCCTAAATAAATAAAAATAATTTTATTAAATAAAATGATTTTATTTAAAAGAATTAAATAAAATGATTTTATTTAAAAGAATTAAATAAAATAACTAAAAATAATTTTAATAAATAAATAAAAGAATTAAATGATTTTATTTAAAAGAATTAAATAAAATAATTTAAAATAAAAGAATAAAATGAATTTTAATAAATAAATAAAAGAATTAAATGATTTTATTTAAAAGAATTAAATAAAATAAATAAAAAGAATTTTAATAAATAAATAAAAGAATTAAATAAAATAAATAAAAAGAATTTTAATAAATAAATAAAAGAATTAAATGATTTTATTTAAAAGAATTAAATAAAATAATTTAAAATAAAAGAATAAAATGAATTTTAATAAATAAAAATAATTTTAATAAATAAATAAAAGAATTAAATGATTTTATTTAAAAGAATTAAATAAAATAATTTAAAATAAAAGAATAAAATTCTTTTTATTTAATTAAATAAAAAGAATTTTATTAATTAAATAAATAAAATTATTTAATTTTATTTATTTAATTAATAATAATTAATTAAATAAATAAAATTAAATAATTTTATTTATTTAATTAATAAAATAAATAAAATAAATAAAATTTATTTATTTAGGGTTCCGAGAAATAAAAAGAATTAAAATAAATAAAATTTATTTATTTATTTGGGGTTGCGAGAAATAAAAAGAATTAAAATAAATAAATTTTATTTATTTATTTATTTAGGGTTCCGAGAATAAAAAGAATTTAAATAAATAAATAAAATTTATTTATTTATTTAGGGTTCCGAGAAATAAAAAAAAGAATTAAAATAAATAAAATTTATTTATTTTATTTAAATAAATAAATAAATTTTATTTATTTATTTATTTTATTTATTTTATTAATTTAAATTAATAAATAAATTTATTTATTTATTAATTTAAATTAATAAAATAAATAAAATAAATAAATAAATAAAATTTATTTATTTTATTTAAATAAATAAATAAATAAAATTTATTTATTTATTTAGGGTTGCAAGAAATAAAAAGAATTAAAATAAATAAAATTTATTTATTTATTTATTTAAATAAAATAAATATAAATAAATTTTATTTATTTATTTAGGGTTGCGAGAAATAAAAAGAATTAAAATAAATAAAATTTATTTATTTATTTATTTTATTTATTTATTTAAATAAAATAAATAAATAAAATTTATTTATTTATTTAGGGTTGCAAGAAAATAAAAAGAATTAAAATAAATAAAATTTATTTATTTATTTAGGGTTGCGAGAAATAAAAAGAATTAAAATAAATAAAATTTATTTATTTATTTATTTTATTAATTTAAATAAATAAATAAAATTTATTTATTTATTTTATTAATTTAAATAAATAAATAAAATTTATTTATTTATTTAGGGTTGCGAGAAATAAAAAGAATTAAAATAAATAAAATGATTTAGGGCTCCGCGCTGTCGATGAGCTCCCGGGCAGAGCCAGGGGGCTCGCCCCAAAAGAAAAGAATAAAAAGAATAAGAATTTAAGAAAAGACTAATAAAGAAAAGAAGAAAATTAATTTATAAGAATAAAAAGGATTAAGAATAAAAGAAAGAAATAAGTATAAAGAAAGATAAAAGAGGTAGGTTTGGACGGTTTTCCCAAGGGGAAAACCTAGAGAAAAAAGATGGCCCCACGGGGGGGAGGGAAAAAAGAAAAAAGAAGGGAGAATAAAGGAGAGAACAAGGAGGAAAAGAAGAGGAAAAGCCCCGAGGGGGAGGGGGAGGGGGTAGAATGGAGAGCGAGAAAAAGAATTCTTAGCTTTTTTTTTGTATAAATGAAAACTATACTATTATTAATTTACCAATAAAAAATAGCCTCCATTCATACAAAAAAAGGCCATTTTTTTTAACCGTTTCTAAATTTTTTTCTTAATTTGTAAGTCTTTTTTTTTCTTTTTTTTTTTCTTTTTTTTCACTTTTTGTTCAGCCCAATAATATCAAGGGTTCTGACGCGAAAAATGGACAAAAATTGCATGCAATTTTTGTCCATTTTTCGCGTCAGAACCCTTGATATTATTGGGCTGAACAAAAAGTGAAAAAAAAGAAAAAAAAAAAGAAAAAAAAACAAAGCATACTAAAAAACAATAAAATAAAGCATATAAAAATTAAAAAAATATTAAATATGAAATATAAAGGATAAATTAAATAAATTTATAAATAAAATATTATAAAATTAAAGTACTTAGTTAGTACTGGCTCTATAATAGACGCTAGCAACAAAACGAAACTTTAAATAAAAATTGCTTAAAATTTTTAAATATCAAAATTTGCATAAAATAATTTTAAATTTAAAATAGCCCCAAAAAACCTATTCGGTTTTAAATAATTTTTATAAAAATAAGGATTTTTAAGATTAGCATAAGCGAATTCCGTCATTCCATATTCAGACTTCCGCCTTCCCTCCAATTTTTATAGTCCTTTTTGGGGGTTTGCTTGAGCCCCAAAAAGGACCATAAAAATTGGAGGAAAGGCTAATTAGACAAAAAAAATTTCCTAAAAAAATAATTATTAAAAAAAAGTATTTTGAAAACTTTTTTAAATATTAAATTTTTAACTATTAAAGTATTTTTAATAATAAAGTTTCTTCAAAAATTTTAAACCTGACTCAATTTGGGCAAAACAACTAGTACCAATAGTGAAGATTAAAAACCTAAAACGCTCGTTTTGGAATGGGTTTGAAGATAGAATTTTTGAAAAGTAATTTTAATTTTAGTAACTTTTTGATTAGAAGAAAATAAATAGAAAAAAGGAAATGTAAAAATTTATTATTGAAATGAATAACTGATTTAATTCTAAACACTAATTGCTTTATAATTAGTATAATTTTAAATATAAATATCAGGGTAAATAAAGGATATCTTAAAAAATCAATTATAATGACTACCTTTTTTATAATACAATTTTTTTCCAGAGCCCTCACGGGTTTTTCCGTTTCCCCCCTTTTTTCATGGCCATTTTAGACATTTTCAAAGCGTCGACTTTAGAAAATGCTTTGATTTATGGCCATAAAAAAAGGGGGGAAACTTCGAAGAAAAAAAGAATTCTAACAAGTAAGAAAAAAAGGCAATAGGATACCTAGTAAAAGCGGAATATAAATAATAGAAATATTAATGAAAAATTAAAGATAAAAGAAAAAACAGATAAAAAAGCGCGGCGTCGGAAAAGCGAATTTCAAGAAATTCATTCGCCTTCCGCTTTTTTTATTTATAAAAAGGATAAATGTTATGGTGTCTGTTTTAATTTAAATGTTACTTAATAAAAAATCTTTTATATATTTAATTTACTCGGATCCAATTAACGAGGCTAAAAACTAGAAAACTCTCTAATAATAAATCTAGCTATTAAAAAAAAAAAATAAATAGATTTATTATTAGATAGAGAAGCCGTATGATAGAAAACTATCTAGTACGGTTTTGCGGAAGTTAAAAATATGGCGAAATCATCTAAAAAAATTAATCTATCCGAACTCATTAGACCAATATTATTTTTAAAACGATGGGATATTAATTATTTTTCACGTTCTTTTTGTTTACCAATTAGTTTAGATAAAAGTAATTATTATTGAAAATTAAGCAGAAATTGAATTTGAATTTATATTATTCCTATTTTTCATTGGATTAAGTAAATTTATCCGACTCATTTTTAAAATAATACTATAAACTAGTCATTTTGCTTAGTTTTTTCTCCCAATTGAAAGAAAAAACAAAAAAACTGGGTTTATCCCTAAAAATCAGAGATAAAATCTATCGTCCCGAACTGGCTTTTTTCATTTTTTTTTTTTTTTTTTTTTTTAGGAGTGAAACGTTCCTTTTTTTTTTTTTTTTTTTTCACTTTTTGTTCAGCCCAATAATATCAAGGGTTCTGACGCGAAAAATGGACAAAAATTGCATGCAATTTTTGTCCATTTTTCGCGTCAGAACCCTTGATATTATTGGGCTGAACAAAAAGTGAAAAAAAAAGAAAAAAAAAGGAACGTTTCACTCCTAAAAAAAGAAAAAAAAAAAATGAAAGGATCGACGAGAAAAAATAGCAAAAAAAGAAAAACCAGCTGCATCGGAAAATTTTTTTTTAAAATTGATGTGGTTTATCAAAAATTTTTATTTGGCGGGAGCTGGATTTGAACCAGCGACCTCAAGATTATGAGCCTTACGAGTTAACCAAACTACTCCACCCCGCGATATTTAGTCGTATTATTTCTTTTTTATTCTATTACTTCAAACTAAAAAGCAAAAACTATATATATACTAAATAATATTTTAAAAAATTAAAAAAGTCAAATTGATTATTCTTAATTAATTTATTTTTCGACGGTTTATTGCCGATTTTTTTTTTCCCTTTTTTTTACAGCGAAAGGCAAATTTCACGAAATTTGCCTTTCGCTGTAAAAAATGGGAAAAAACAAGACGCGCTTTCATTTATGAAAGCGCGGCGCCGGGAAGGCAAATTTCGTAAAATTTGCCTTCCGCTGTAAAAAAAAAAAAAAAAAAGCGACGGTTTCTTGCCTCAGGACTAATTCGAAGCAATCATCTTTGATGATAACTTCGAAAAGTCCTGAGGCAAGAAACCTAGGGAAAAATAGCAAGCTATTTTTCCCGTCAGGGCTATATAAATATATTATTGCCCTGTCGTCGAGCTTCCGGGTGAGCCCGGGGGCAAGCCCCAAAAAAGGAAAAAAGCGCATCGGACTGGTGGGCATTTTTATACTCCTTTTTTTTTTTGCCTTTTTTTACCACCCTCTTTAAGCGCCCTATTTACAAGGTCTCCTTTTTCAAAAAATCAATGCCCTGCCCCACGCCCTTATAAGGGCGTGGGGCAGGGCATTGATTTTTTGAAAAAGGAGACCTTGTAAATAGGGCGCGAAAGAGGGCGGTAAAAAAAAAAAAAAAAAAAAGGAGTATAAAAATGCCCACCAGTCCGATGCGCTTTTTTACAATCTTTCCAATGAAAAAAAGCCATGAAATTTGCCGACTATGGTATGATCCTATTAAATATATACATATTTAATAGGATCATACCATAATCGGCAAATTTCATGGCTTTTTTTCATCAATATTTCCATTTTTTTAGATTTTTTTTAATGTTTTCATGAGATTTTAACGCATGAAGACACTTTTTTGAGGCCCGCCCCTGTTTCTGCCTTGTAGCTCGCCAATAAGGGAAAGCCCTATCGGCGAGCTACAAGGCAGAAGCAGGAAGTTTGCCCAAAAAAAAGAATTAAAAGTACGATATTAATCGCACTTTAGAAAAGATATTAAAAATGAAATTTTACAAAAATTTTATAAAACAAAAATAAGAAAACAAACCGCGTTTTCATTTTTCTGTCTTTCCCCTTTTTTTATGGCCATTTTATACATTTGCATTCATTTTTCTTTCATCGAATGAATGCAAATGTATAAAATGGCCATAAAAAAGGGGAAAGACGAGCCGCGCTTTCATTTATGAAAGCCTTCCCTCCAATTTTTATGGTCCTTTTTGGGGGTTTGCTTGAGCCCCCTATTACCAGAGGTTCTTCTCCTAAAAATGGCCCCAAATTCTATAGAAAACAATCCCAAAAATGCGGGATTGTTTTCTATAGAATTTGGGGCCATTTTTAGGAGAAGAACCTCTGGTAATAGGGGGCTCAAGCAAACCCCCAAAAAGGACCATAAAAATTGGAGGGAAGGCGGAAAAGCGCGGCGTCAGGAAGGCGAATTTCTTGAAATTCGCCTTCCGCTTATAAAAGCGCGGCTTAGAGAAGGCAAATTTCAAGAAATTTGCCTTCCGCTTTAACTAAAAATAGTTAAATATTCTCGAGCTGATTTTTCTAAAATTTCTTTTATTTCAGGAGTTACATCATTAGCAGAAATTAAAGTTTTTTCATAATCAGTACGTTCAAGAACTTCTAAAAATCCATTTAGAAAATCATTAATTTTATCTAGTGGAAGCTTATCACATATGTCTGTTGAAGTTACAATATAAATTCTAGCAACTTGCTGCGAAACTTGAAGTGGAGAGGCTTGTTTTTGTTTTAATGACTCACGAACTCGTGCTCCTCTTTCTAAAATGGAACGAGTTTCAGGGTCTAAATCACTTGCAAATTGTGTAAATGCTTTTAGTTCTTCATATTGCGCTAATTGAAGCTTTAAAGAACCAGCTACTCTTTTCATCGCTTTTGTTTGTGCTGCTCCTCCTACTCGCGATACACTTATTCCTATGTTAATGGCAGGTCTTATTCCTCCATTAAATAAATCCGAGGAAACAAATATTTGGCCATCTGTGATAGATATCACGTTGGTTGGTATATATGCAGAAACATCACCTTCTTGTGTCTCAACTATGGGTAAAGCAGATAAACTACCTCCCCCAAGTTCATCATTTAATTTAGCAGCTCTTTCTAATAATCGAGAATGTAAATAAAATACATCTCCTGGATAAGCTTCTCGACCTGGAGGTCTACGTAATAACAAGGACATTTCGCGGTAAGCTTGTGCTTGTTTTGATAAATCGTCGTATATCACTAAGGTTGCTTTTCCTTTATACATAAAATATTCGGCTAAAGATGCTCCTGTATAAGGAGCTAAAAATCTTAAAGTCGCCGCAGAATCTGCGGTAGCACTAACAATAATAGTATATTTTAATGCATCACGTTCTTGAAGTGATTTTACAACTTGGGCTACTGATGAAGATTTTTGACCAATCGCGACATAAATACAAATTACGTCCTTACCTTGTTGATTTAAAATTGTATCTACCGCGATTGCTGTTTTCCCTGTTTGTCTATCACCAACAATTAGTTCACGTTGCCCTCGACCAATTGGAATCATTGCGTCTATGGCCGTAATTCCGGTTTGTAAAGGTTCACAAACCGAACGACGACTAATAATTCCAGGAGCTGGAGATTCAATCAAGCGTGTATCTTGTGTTTTAATTTCTCCTTTTCCATCTACCGGTCTTGCTAATGAATTTATTACACGTCCTAAATAAGCATCTCCTACGGGAATTTGGGCTACATTACCAGTTGCTCAAACTAAAGTACCTTCTTGAATATTACGTCCTTCTCCCATTAAAACAACTCCGACGTTGTTTGCTTCTAAGTTAAGAGCAAGACCAATGGTATTATCTGCAAATTCTAATAATTCACCAGCCATAACTTGTTCTAATCCATAGACACGTGCAATACCATCTCCAACACTCATAACGACCCCAACATTAGAATATTTAACTTCTTGGTCATAACGTTCTAATTGTTGGGCGATAATACTTGAGATTTCATCTGGCTTAATTTTAACCATAATTTTGTCTTTTTTATTATTTATTGTTTATTTTTTGTGAACCCCGGCCCGAAACGGCCAAAAAAAAGGGAAATGGCTTATTCCGTAGGAATGATTCCATTAGCTTGAAAAGCCTTCCCTCCAATTTTTATGGTCCTTTTTGGGGCTTTGCTTGAGCCCCCTATTACCAGAGGTTCTTCTCCTAAAAATGGCCCCAAATTCTATATATAGAAAACAATCCCGCATTTTTGGGATTGTTTTCTATATATAGAATTTGGGGCCATTTTTAGGAGAAGAACCTCTGGTAATAGGGGGCTCAAGCAAAGCCCCAAAAAGGACCATAAAAATTGGAGGGAAGAAAAAAAGCTAATGGAATCGCCCGCCAATTGGCCAAAAAAAATAATTTGGAGGAGGATCGCCAAAAATCAGATAAAGCAAGCTTTATCTGGCCATGTAATAAATGGCGCTCTCGCCTCCAAATTACTTTTTTTTTGGGCATTCCCTTTTTTTCCGGCCGTTTCGAACCGCTTTTTCAAATTTTGGCGTATTTTCGATAAGTCCTTCCAATTTAATATTGGAAGGACCCTCGATAAACTTCTCCCAAACCGGCCGTTTCGGCCGGTTCGGGAGAAGAGAACAATCTGAAAAAAAAAAAGGCTTGTAATAAATTGCAAGTTCCTACTAAATTAAAACGAGCCGCGCTGTCAGAAATGAAAGCGCGGCATCGGGAAGGCGAATTTCAAAAAATTCGCCTTTCGTTTTTTATACCTTTTTCTTTACTCTTTTTCTCTATTTAATTTTTTTTTCCCGAGGAAACTCCTCGAAGGAGGGTATTTAAAATAGCGAAAAATAGTGAGGATAAAGAAGAGGAATTTTTCGCCATTAATTTTTTTGCTGTCAGGGCTTTTCTGTTTCCCCCCCCTTTTTTTCATGGCCATTTTTATACATTTTCAAAGCGTCGACTTTAGAAGATGCTTTGATTTATGGCCATGAAAAAAAGGGGGGAAACTCCAGGAAAAAAAAAAAGGTGTCGGCGAGCTCCAATTTTTTCCCAGAGGGATACCCTCGAAGGGGTGTTTTTTTCGGCCAAGGGCCGATTGAAAAAAAGAAAAGGTAAAATGTTATCTTAAAGACTGGGAACGCTTGATTATAATAATGTTTTAAATTAATTTTAGCTTAATTCTTAAAATATTTCAAATTAGTCAATTAGGTCTTGTTTTTTTATTTCTTTTATATCTGAAATTTTGGTTTTTATAAATATTTTTTTTGGGCCCGTCCCTTGGCTGAAAAAAAGAAAAAACACTCTCTCGGGGGCTCCCTATGCGAAAAAATTGGAGCTCACCGACACCTTTTTTTTTTCTCAGAGTTTTTTCATGGCCATAAATCAAAGCATCTTCTAAAGTCGACGCTTTGATTTATGGCCATGAAAAAAGGGGGGGAAACGGAAAAGCTCTAACAAATAGAATATGCTTTATAAAAAATGGGCTCGATCGTTACAGACCCGAAACAATAGTTTCGGGCTTTTTAATAATCTATAGCTTATTTTTGATGAAAAAAAACTGGCTTTAAAAAAAAATCTAATTTTAAAAAACGATAGAATATGTAAAATCCTTAAAAAAATTTATCTAAACTATAATAAAATTAATTGATTTTTTTCAATAAACTATTTAAAATAATTTTTAAAAGTACGTAATAATTTATCTTTAAATATTGTTTTGAAGCTCGCCTCAAAAAAGGGAGAAAAGCGTTATACTTGAAGTTCTAGAGCGACGGGTTAGCTAATAATTTTAGTATTGTAAGAAATAAATTGCAATTTTAAATCTATTTAATAATTTAAATATTTCTATTTAAATATATTTGTAAATCTTTAGATTCAAAGGTGTATTTTACGTCAATCAATTGACGTAAAATGGAAATAAAATATATTCTAAATTAAAAAAAAAACAAATTTTATCTTAAATTTGAGTAACCAAATTTTATTCTTTTCAAATTACGACTGGCTTAAAAACCGAGAGTAAATTGCCATCTACTTGATCTTTTCATTACAAAAAACGCTTAATTAAAAAAGACCTTTTTTTAGGAGTGAAACGTTCCCTTTTTTTTTGAGCCCTCTATTTATGGGTTCTCGTATTTAAAAATTCTACCCTCGCAAGGCGAGGGTAGAATTTTTAAATACGAGAACCCATAAATAGAGGGAGCTCAAAAAAAGGGAACGTTTCACTCCTAAAAAAAGGTCTTTTTTTTATAATCGATGTCAAAAAAACAATTGACAGTTCGATTCGAATGATCTCATTTAATTTCAAATGATGAGATTTTTTTCAATTGGCCAAAAAAACTAATTTGTAGGAGGATCGCCAAAGATCAGATAAAGCAAGCTTTATCTGACCATGTAATAAATGGCGATCTTTTTTCCAAATTAGTTTTTTTTGGACATTATTTTTTTTTTTTTTTTTTTTTTTTTTTTTTTTTCACTTTTTGTTCAGCCCAATTATATCAAGGGTTCTGACGCGAAAAATGGACAAAAATTGCATGCAATTTTTGTCCATTTTTCGCGTCAGAACCCTTGATATAATTGGGCTGAACAAAAAGTGAAAAAAAAAAAAAAAAAAAAAAAAAAAAAATTTCAATTTACAAAAAAAAAAAAAAAATCATTAAAGATGACAGTTATCAAAAAACCTGACTTATCTAACCCTGAGCTACGCGCAAAATTAGCAAAAGGTATGGGTCACAATACTTACGGAGAGCCAGCATGGCCTAATGATATTTTATATGTTTTCCCAATTGTAATTTTAGGAGTTTTTGCATGTGATATTGGTTTTGGAGTTTTAGACCCGATTTTAACTGGAGAGCCTGCTGATCCTTTTTCAACTCCTTTAGAAATTTTACCAGAGTGGTACTTGTTTGGCGTATTTAACATCTTGCGTGTTTGCCCAAATAAACTCTTAGGATTAACTTTAATGGCTTCTGTTCCTTTAGGTCTGATCTTTGTACCATTTATTGAAAACATTAATCCATTTGCAAATCCTTTTAGAAGACCAATTGCTACTACTTTATTTTTAGTTGGATTAGTAACAGCAATATGGTTATCATGTGGAGCAGCAGTACCTATAGAAAATGCCTTAACACTAGGATTATTTTAAAGGGAAAGCCTAAATCAGCCCAAAACAGCTTTTTTTTTTTGGGGCCTAACTATTAATTATTTTATAGGGTATTTAAAATTTTTATTAATAAAGAAGATTTTCATCTTCTTAGATAATAATTATACTGATTTAAATTATGACCCAAATTAAAAAAAAAGATACTAGGTTATCTTTTTTTAATAATCAAGCGTTTTTTTTCAAGCAATAAAGCATTGTCTGGGGTACCCTCAAAAAAAAAAAAAAGAAAGAAAGGGTGATGATATAAATAGCTAGACATAAAGCAAATGAGAAGAAGGAGAATAAATTCTCTTTCTTCGGAGACTATAAAAAAACTACTCTTTCTTAGGCATTTTTTTCAGAAAATCTCCGATTTTCTACAATAAAAAAAAAAAAAGGTGCCAAAAATTTTTACCCCTCAGCCTTCCCTCCAATTTTTATGGTCCTTTTTGGGGGTTTGCTTGAGCCCCCTATTACCAGAGGTTCTTCTCCTAAAAATGGCCCCAAATTCTACAATCCCGCATTTTTAAATGCGGGATTGTAGAAATTTGGGGCCATTTTTAGGAGAAGAACCTCTGGTAATAGGGGGCTCAAGCAAACCCCCAAAAAGGACCATAAAAATTGGAGGGAAGGCGAAAAAAAAAAAAAAAAATAAAGGGTGACATAAGCCTGGCCTCGCGAGCGGACACTTACCCAAAACAGCTGTTTAGGGCTTCTCCTCTTTTTTTCGATTGCTTTAAGCTATATTTTTTTTTTTCTCGGAAAAAATCCTGTTTGGGATAATCGAAAAAATCTTTCCAGTTTAGAAAATTTTGTTTCGATTTTTTTTTTTTTTTTTTTTTTTTTTTTTCACTTTTTGTTCAGCCCAATAATATCAAGGGTTCTGACGCGAAAAATGGAGAAAAATTGCATGCAATTTTTCTCCATTTTTCGCGTCAGAACCCTTGATATTATTGGGCTGAAAAAAAAAAAAAAAAAAAAAAAAAAAAAAAAAAAAGTTTTTCAAACCTGTCAAGTTTTTACATTAAGACTAAAATACGGGTAGTCAAATTGAGATTATGGTCTTAATGGAAAAAAGTGGTTTGGAGAAATGGAAAAAAATAAAAAATAAATTGGGATAACTAAAAATTTTCAGTTTGATAAATTTTTAATCATAAAAAATAAATAAAAAAATAAGTTTATGGTCGAACCACTTTTATCCGGAATCGTTTTAGGGTTAGTTGTAGTTACTGCTGGTGGATTATTTACTACGGCTTATTTACAATGGGTACGTGGAAGTGAAGCTAGGGATATTTAAATTTTTTATAACAGGTTTTAAAATTAAAGAAATTTTATAAATGGGAGAGAAAATCACATGTGATTTTTTTTTTTCCTTTTTTTATAAAAAAAAGGAAAAAAAAAAAATGGCGTATTCCGATGGAATGATACCATAAACTTATAAAGCCTTCCCCCAATATTAAGGCGCGGCGATGCCATGAAATTAATTTCATGGCATCGCCGCGCCTTAATATTGGAGGGAAGGCTTTATAAGTTTATGCAGAACAAATGTTAGAATTTAATTGTATCATTCTATCGGAATATCGGAATACGCCATTTTATTTTTTTCCGGCCGTTTCGGACTCTCATTTCTTTTCAATGATCCTCAGCAATTTATTGCCGAGGACCTAGAGAAAAAAACTCTTAATTTATTAAGAGTTTTTTTCTCGACGGGAAAAAGAACCTTGCTTGCAAGGTTTTTTTCCCTCGTTTTTAGACTGGACAGAACTCTGAAAAAATAAAAAAGAGCCTAGAAATGCTAGACATTTAATACCTTTTTATACTCTTTTTTCTGTTTACATTAAGCATAAATCAACGCATCGCTAACTAGCTTTTTTTACAATAAAAAAAAGCGAAATCCCGCGGGCCAAAAATTTTTATTTGTCCTCTTCTCCGAACCGGCCGTTTCGGCCTGCCCCGGCCTTTTTTTCAGATTTTGGCGTATTTTCGATGGGTCCTTCCAATTAAATATTGGAAGGATCCTCGCCAAAATAAAAAAAAAAAAAAAAAAAAAAAGGCCTTTTTTTTAATGGCCATATTACGTTCAGTTACGTATTGCTAAGGTTAAGAGCCTCTCATTGTCCGTTCTCTACAGCACCTTTAAAAATTAAAATAAATTATAAAATAAAAATTTAATAA